TAATTGAGCCTCTCAGATGAGAGAAGCAAAGCTTCCAAGCTTTGATTTTATTCTGGATACAACGGAGAGTTTGATCCTGGCTCAGGATGAACGCTGGCGGTATGCATAATACATGCAAGTCATACGGGGATCTTCGGATTCAAGTGGCGGACGGGTGAGTAACACGTGAGAATTTGCCCTTAGGAGAAGGATAACAGATGGAAACGTTTGCTAATACTTCATATTGCTGAAAAGTGAAATGGGAAACCGCCTAAGGAAAAGCTCGCGGCTGATTAGCTAGTTGGTAGGGTAATAGCCTACCAAGGCCACGATCAGTAGCTGGTTTGAGAGGATGATCAGCCACACTGGGACTGAGATACGGCCCAGACTCCTACGGGAGGCAGCAGTAGGGAATTTTCCGCAATGGGCGAAAGCCTGACGGAGCAATACCGCGTGAGGGATGACAGTAAATAAATTGTAAACCTCTTTTTTCAGGGAAGAAGATATGACGCGAACTGAAGAATAAGCATCGGCTAACTCCGTGCCAGCAGCCGCGGTAATACGGAGGATGCAAGCGTTGTCCGGAATCATTGGGCGTAAAGCGTCTGCAGGTGGTTTAGAAAGTCTGCTGTTAAAGACTAGGGCCTAACCCTAGATAGGCAGTGGAAACTTCTAGACTAGAGTATGATAAGGGTAGAGGGAATTTCCAGTGTAGCGGTGAAATGCGTAGATATTGGAAAGAACACCAGTGGCGAAAGCGCTCTACTAGGTCATTGCTGACACTCAGAGACGAAAGCTAGGGGAGCAAATGGGATTAGATACCCCAGTAGTCCTAGCCGTAAACGATGGATACTAGATGTTGCATATCTCAATATGCAGTATCGTAGCTAACGCGTTAAGTATCCCGCCTGGGGAGTATGCTCGCAAGAGTGAAACTCAAAGGAATTGACGGGGGCCCGCACAAGCGGTGGAGCATGTGGTTTAATTTGATGCAACGCGGAGAACCTTACCAGGACTTGACATGTCGTGAATTTTGCTGAAAAGTGAAAGTGCCTTCGGGAACACGAACACAGGTGGTGCATGGCTGTCGTCAGCTCGTGTCGTGAGATGTTGGGTTAAGTCCCGCAACGAGCGCAACCCTTGTTCTTAGTTGCTAACATTTAGTTGAGGACTCTAAGAAGACTGCCGGTGATAAACCGGAGGAAGGTGAGGATGACGTCAAGTCAGCATGCCCCTTACGTCCTGGGCTACACACGTGCTACAATGGTTAAGACAGAGGGTTGCTAGCCTGCAAAGGTATGCTAATCTCTTAAACTTAGCCTCAGTTCAGATCGTAGGCTGCAACTCGCCTACGTGAAGGTGGAATCGCTAGTAATCGCCGGTCAGCTACACGGCGGTGAATTTGTTCCCGGGCCTTGTACACACCGCCCGTCACACCATGGAAGTTGGCCAGACCCGAAGTCATTACTCCAACCGTAAGGAGGGGGATGCCTAAGGTCGGGCTAGTGACTGGGGTGAAGTCGTAACAAGGTAGCCGTACTGGAAGGTGTGGCTGGATTACCTCCTTTTAGGGATTATATATGAACTAAAATTCGAGATTTATTATAACTAATAAATCTCATAACTAAAATTCGAGGGCTATTAGCTCAGCTGGTTAGAGCACACCCCTGATAAGGGTGAGGCCCCTGGTTCGAGTCCAGGATGGCCCAAAGGGGGTATAGCTCAGTTGGTAGAGCGTTGCTTTTGCACGGCAAATGCCAGCGGTTCGAATCCGCTTATCTCCAAAGAATATATAAAATTTACTATTTTTAATTTTAAACAAGTAAAAGCTCAAGTGAATAAGGGCTTATGGTGGATACCTTGGCATTCAGAAGCGATGAAGGGCGTGGTTACCTGCGAAATTCCTCGGGGAGCTGGAAACAAGCTATGATCCGGGGGTTCCCGAATGAGGAAACTTCTAGAACTATTTATTGAATATATAGATAAATAAGAGCGAACCTAGCGAATTGAAACATCTTAGTAGCTAGAGGAAAAGAAAGCAAAAGCGATTCCCTTAGTAGCGGCGAGCGAAATGGGAACAGCCTAAACTACTTATTTATTAGGTAGGGTTGTGGGACAGTAACATAGAATTTTAGAAAGTTAAGTGAAACTATTGGAATCTAGTATCATAGAAGGTGAAAATCCTGTAACTGAAAATATTTCTAAATCTTATCTGTATCCCGAGTAGTATGGGGCACGTGAAATCCCGTATGAATCCGCGAGGACCACCTCGTAAGGCTAAATATTCCTGAATGACCGATAGTGAAACAGTACCGTGAGGGAAAGGTGAAAAGAACCCCGTAAGGGGAGTGAAATAGAACATGAAACCATATGCTTACAAGCAGTAGGAGAACGACTAAACGTTTGACTACGTGCATGTTGAAGAATGAGCCTGCGACTTACAGGTAGTGGCAGGTTAAGGTAGAGAATACCGGAGCCATAGTGAAAGCGAGCCTTAATAGGGCGTCGTCACTATTTGTAGACCCGAACCCGGATGATCTAGCCATGGCCAGGATGAAGCTTGGGTGACACTAAGTGGAGGTCCGAACCGACTAATGTTGAAAAATTAGCGGATGAGTTGTGGCTAGGGGTGAAATGCCAATCGAATCCGGAGCTAGCTGGTTCTCCCCGAAATGTGTTTAGGCGCAGCGACTAGTGATTAAAGTTAGGGGTAAAGCACTGTTTCGGTGCGGGCTGCGAGAGCGGTACCAAATCGAGGCAAACTCTGAATACTAACTTCTGTAGCTAGTCAGTGAGACAGTGGGGGATAAGCTTCATTGTCAAAAGGGAAACAGCCCAGATCACCAGCTAAGGCCCCTAAATAAGTGCTAAGTGGTAAAGGAGGTGGGAATGCATAAACAACCAGGAGGTTTGCTTAGAAGCAGCAACCCTTTAAAGAGTGCGTAATAGCTCACTGGTCTAGTGTTCCTGCGCCGAAAATGAACGGGACTAAGCATTTTGCCGAAGCTGTGGGATGTTTAACATCGGTAGGGGAGCGTTCTATTGTAGTTTGAAGCATTAGCGTAAGCGGATGTGGACGAAGTAGAAGTGAGAATGTAGGCTTGAGTAGCGAAAACATTGGTGAGAATCCAATGCCCCGAAAATCCAAGGTTTCCTTCGGAAGGCTCGTCCTCGAAGGGTAAGTCAGGGCCTAAGATGAGGTTGAAAAACGTAGTCGATGGACAACGGGTTAATATTCCCGTACTGCTTCTACTGGTACCGAGGGACGGAGAAGGCTAGGTTAGCCGAATGTTGGTTATCGGTTTAAATATGCAAGGTGTTGAGAAGCGGAGAAAACGCTTTGAGCTAACATATGAGTACAAGGTGCTTAGGCACTAAAGTAACTGACGTCATACTTCCAAGAAAAGCTCGAAATACCATAAGTAGAAAGTACCTGTACCCTAAACCGACACAGGTGGATAGGTATAGTATACCAAGGGGCGCGAGATAACTCTCTCTAAGGAACTCGGCAAAATAACTCCGTAACTTTGGAAGAAGGAGTACCCTGCAAAGGGTTGCAATAACCAGGCCCAAGCGACTGTTTACCAAAAACACAGGTCTCCGCAAAATCGTAAGATGAAGTATGGGGGCTGACGCCTGCCCAGTGCCGGAAGGTTAAGGAAGTTGGTCAGTCAATAGATGAAGCTAATAACTGAAGCCCCGGTGAACGGCGGCCGTAACTATAACGGTCCTAAGGTAGCGAAATTCCTTGTCGGGTAAGTTCCGACCCGCACGAAAGGCGTAACGATTTGGGTACTGTCTCGGAGAGAGACTCGGCGAAATAGACATGTCTGTGAAGATGCGGACTACCTGCACCTGGACAGAAAGACCCTATGAAGCTTTACTGTAGCTTGGAATTGGATTTAAGCTTTTTCTGCGCAGGATAGGTGGGAGGCTTTGAAGATATTTTTGCGGAAATATCTGAGCCAATGGTGAGATACCACTCTGGAAAAGCTGGAATTCTAACCTTGTTTGCCGTTATCCGGCCAAGGGACATTTTCTGGTGGGCAGTTTGACTGGGGCGGTCGCCTCCTAAAAGGTAACGGAGGCGCGCAAAGGTTCTCTCAGACTGGTCGGAAATCAGTCGTAGAGTGTAAAGGCATAAGAGAGCTTGACTGCGAGACCTACAAGTCAAGCAGAGACGAAAGTCGGCCTTAGTGATCCGACGGTTCCGAGTGGAAGGGCCGTCGCTCAACGGATAAAAGTTACTCTAGGGATAACAGGCTGATCTCCCCCAAGAGTTCACATCGACGGGGAGGTTTGGCACCTCGATGTCGGCTCATCGCATCCTGGGGCGGTAGTACGTCCCAAGGGTTGGGCTGTTCGCCCATGAAAGCGGTACGTGAGCTGGGTTCAGAACGTCGTGAGACAGTTCGGTCCATATCCGGTGTAGGCGTTAGAGTATTGAGAGGATCTCTCCTTAGTACGAGAGGACCGGGAGAGACGCACCGCTGGTGTACCAGTTATCATGCCAATGGTAAACGCTGGGTAGCTATGTGCGGAACAGATAACCGCTGAAAGCATCTAAGTGGGAAGCTAGCCTCAAGATGAGTACTCTCATCGTTTTAAACGAGTAAGATCACGGTAAGACTAACCGTTAATAGGCATTAGGTGTAAGTATAGCAATATATTCAGCCAAGATGTACTAACAGATCGAGGACTTGAGTTTTTATTATAAAATATAATATGTTTCTGTTTTGGTGTCTATAGCATAGTGGAACCACATTAATCCATCTCGAACTTAATTGTGAAACTCTATAGCGGCAATAATATTGAGAGGGGGGCCTCTTGAGAAGGTAGCTCGATGCCAAATCTATCTGTTTAATATGAAAGTAATAAATGTCTTATAGTATATAAGATATTTATCTAATTAGTAACTATTATATATTTGATCTTTTTTTAATTATTATTTATAATTATTAGCTTGATTTTTTTATTATTCTATTCTTACAACTTACAATAGACTAAGGAGAGTGTTATATTATTGTAAGCTGAAAATTTTTATATTGATCTAATTGTTTAATACTAAAAAAAGACATTCAAATTTTACAAAACTTTATTTATAAGAAATATCCTACTTGTTATACTATTAACAGTAATACACAGGAGTAAATTTTATGAAATTAGCTGTCTATGGTAAAGGAGGAATAGGTAAATCAACTACAAGTTGTAATATTTCAGTTGCTTTAGCCCAAAGAAATAAGAAAGTATTACAAATAGGTTGTGATCCAAAACATGATAGTACCTTTACATTAACCGGTTTTTTAATTCCTACAATCATTGATACTTTACAAGCTAAAGATTATCATTATGAAGATATTTGGCCTGAAGATGTTATTTACTCAGGATATGGAGGAGTGGATTGTGTTGAAGCAGGCGGACCACCTGCAGGAGCTGGGTGTGGAGGATACGTAGTTGGAGAAACTGTAAAATTATTAAAAGAATTAAATGCGTTTGATGAATATGATATAATTTTATTTGATGTATTAGGTGATGTAGTTTGTGGGGGTTTTGCAGCACCTTTAAATTATGCAGATTATTGTGTCATTGTTACAGACAATGGGTTTGATGCATTATTTGCAGCAAATCGAATTGCAGCTTCAGTTCGAGAAAAAGCTAGAACTCATACTTTAAGATTAGCAGGGCTGATTGGAAATAGAACTTCTCAACGAGATTTAATTGACAAATATATTGAAAATATACCAATTCCAGTTTTAGAAATCTTACCTTTAATCGAAGATATTAGAATCTCAAGAGTTAAAGGAAAAACTTTATTTGAAATTGCAGAAACGAATAGTTCTCTAAATTATGTTTGTGATTATTATTTGAATATTGCAGATCAATTGATTACTTCTCCAGAAGGAGTAGTACCTCAAGAAGCTCAAGATAGAGAATTATTTACTTTATTATCAGATTTTTATTTAACTAATAAAACTCAAGAAGCTAATGTAAATATTAATTGCGTAGAAGATCAATTAAATCCAATTATCATTTAAAAGTAGTATAAAAACGATGGTTAAAACTCAAGAATTAAATTTTGAATGTGAAACAGGCAATTATCATACATTCTGTCCAATTAGTTGTGTGTCTTGGTTATATCAAAAAATTGAAGATAGTTTTTTCTTAGTAATTGGAACTAAAACCTGCGGTTATTTTTTACAAAATGCCATGGGGGTAATGATTTTTGCAGAGCCTAGATATGCCATGGCAGAATTAGAAGAAGGTGATATTTCTGCACAATTAAACGATTACCAAGAATTAAAACGATTATGTCTTGATATAAAAAAAGATAGAAATCCTAGCGTTATATTTTGGATTGGAACGTGTACCACAGAAATCATTAAAATGGATTTAGAAGGAATTGCTCCTAAATTAGAAAATGAAATTAATGTTCCAATTGTAGTTGCTCGTGCCAATGGACTAGATTATGCTTTTACTCAAGGAGAAGATACCGTATTAGCAGCCTTAGCACAACGTTGTCCAAAAACTCAAATAAAACCATCGCTAAAACCTCCTCTAATTTTATTTGGCTCTTTACCAGAATCAACTGCGAATGAGTTAACTCTTGAATTAGAGCGTCAGGGAGTTGAAGTAAGTGGTTGGTTACCTTCTAAAAATTATACAGAGTTACCAGAAATACCTGAAGGGGCTTATGTGGTAGGTGTGAATCCTTTTCTAAGTAGAACTGCAACAACTTTAATGCGTCGCCGTAAAGCAAAATTGATCAGTGCTCCTTTTCCTATTGGACCTGATGGAACTAGAGCTTGGATAGAGAAAATTTGTTCAGTTTATAATATAATCCCTAAAAATTTAGAAGAACGTGAAAATAAAATTTGGAATAATTTGAAAAAAGATATAGAAGTTATAAAAGGTAAATCTGTCTTTTTCATGGGTGATAACTTATTAGAAATTTCTTTAGCTCGTTTTTTAGCTTCATGTGGTATGCATGTTTATGAAGTAGGAATTCCGTACATGGATAAACGTTATCAAGCTGCTGAATTAAAATTATTACAAGAAGTTTGTGAGCAGAAACAAACCATTACACCTCGAATAGTAGAAAAGCCAGATAACTATAATCAATTAAACCGTATTTTTGATTTACAGCCAGATCTAGTTATTACAGGAATGGCACATGCAAATCCTTTAGAAGCTCGTAATATTAATACTAAGTGGTCTGTCGAATTTACATTTGCTCAAATTCATGGTTTTACAAATGCTGCAGAAATTTTAAAATTAGTGACTCGTCCTTTAAAGCGTAAATTACCAGAGTTTAAGCTGCTTCCTCAGGAATAACACATTCTGTAGTTAAAATCATACTTGCAATAGAGGCTGCATTTTGTAGTGCACAACGAGTTACTTTTGCTGGATCAATGATTCCTGTAACAAATAGGTCGCTAAAATTATCATGAAGAGCATTATAGCCTATGTTATTAGGATAAGAGTATAATTTATATAAAATAAAATTGCCATTTTTACCAGAGTTAGCTGCAATACGCTTAATAGGAGCAACCAAGCTTTGAGTTATAAGTGAAGCTCCTAATTGTTCATCTTCTTCCAAATTATTCTCAGCCCATTTTTTTACTTGTAGGGAGATATGAGCTAAGGTACTTCCTCCTCCTGGGATAATACCTTCACTAATTGCAGCTTTTGTAGCATTAATAGCATCTTCAAACCTTAATTTTTTTTCATACATTTCAACCTCTGTATTTGCGCCAACTCTAATGATAGCAACTCCTCCGGATAATTTACTTAACCGATTCTCAAGCTTTTCTTTTTCATATAAAGAATCACTAGTTTCAATTTGTTTTCTAATAAAATGGCATTGTTGTTTAACAGCACTATCTTCTTTATTGGCTACAATAGTAGTACTACTTTTTGTAATTACAATTTGCCTAGCTTTACCTAGCATATTAGTCTCTAGTTGATTAAATTTTAAACCGGATTCTTGGGTAATTAAGGTCCCTTTAGTTAAAACTGCAATGTCTTCTAAAAAATTAGTTATTTCATTGCCAAACCCAGGTGCTTTAATAGCTACAATATCTACCGTATTTTTTAAATAATTCATAATTAATGTAGACAATGCTTTTTGCTCAATATCTTTAGCAATTAATACTAGAGGTTTCTTTTGTTTTATAACTAATTCAAGGATTGGAATAATTTCTTTGGAAATGGAAGATAAATCCTGATCGGTTAGTAAAACAAAAGGATCTTCTTTAATTAAGGTCCCAGTGATATTATTTTTATCAATAAAATAGGGTGACATAAACCCTTTGTCAAATTGCATGCCTTCGGTAATTTCAAGTTCAGTTACCGTAGATTTTCCTTCTTCCAAGGTAATAATTCCTTCTCTTCCTGCTTTTTGGAATGCTTTAGCGATAGTTTCACCAATTTGAAGATCATTATTCGCTGAAATTGTAGCGATTTGGACAATATCTGAAGAATTATTAACTGGTCTAGCATATTCTACAATTAAATCATTTACAAAATGAACTGATTTTAAAATACCACTTTTTAATTTCATCGCATTTACTCCAGCTGTAGTATATTGTAAGCCTTGTGTAATAATTTGATGTGCAAGAACTGTTGCTGTAGTAGTACCATCTCCAGCAATATCATTAGTTTTTGCTGCAGCTTCTTTGACTAAAGAAGCTCCTGCATTTTCAATGCAGTTAGGTAAAGAAATTTCTTGAGCGACAGTGACACCATCATTAATAATTTTAGGAGCTTGCTGTTGTTTAGCTAATACAACATTTCTACCTTTAGGTCCCATAGTTACGGCAACTGCTTCTGCTAAGACATTAATACCCTTTACTAAAGCTTTTTTAGCTTCATCTTCATACAGAATAGATTGATTCATATATTTATATTCCTATGTAGAATTAAATTCATTAATGTATATATTACGGGCGAGGAGGGACTCGAACCCCCGGCACCGTGGTTCGTAGCCACGTGCTCTAATCCACTGAGCTACAGGCCCACTACTGTATATAATATCAAATTGTAGTTTCAAATAACAGTATTAGAGAGAGGTAATGAAAAGTTATTGTTTTGAGAATTAATTGCAGGCGATATGTCTCTCTATTCAATAAAAAAAAATTGTGTTATGCTAAATAGAAAAGTTTAATGTCCTAATAAATAAATAATTTTAATATAGTTATGGTGCGACTCGAAAAATTGTTGCAATTACAGCTAGAAAAAAATGCATTTCTAGATTTCCTAATTTAAGAAATAGTAGCTATAGAATTGAGATGTATTATTAAAATATGAAGTAGAATAAAACTAATATAGAAACTTTTACTTAATTAATGATTAACATAATGCGATACGAGGTTACTCGATTACTTGATAATTGTACATAATTTATAGCTTTTGTACACTATTAAATGAATGTATAGAAAAGTAAATTTTACAAATCTTTTCACAATATAAATTAATTTTTATGTAAATTAAAAAGAAATAAAATAAAAGAGATATAAATAATTTAGATTCTATAGATAATATAGTAAAGTAAAACGTAGAAGTTAAATCAATGATATTTATTATGATATTAGAATTAATCACTAAATTCTAAACAGAAGTAAATAGGTTGTAAATTTACATTTACAACTTAAGCTGTATGCAAAGAGATTTGCACGTACAGTTTAGATTGGAGATATTTTAATATCTACCTAGTATAAATTGTTAGTAAATTAATTAAACTATAGATATGTTAACTAGATCATATTTATCACTTTTTTCTAAGACGAGCTAAATTATAAATCCTAATTTATTAATTTAGGAATAATTAAGAAAGTAAAAAATTAACTAGTAATAAGTTTAATTATCTAATACCTACTTAATAGATTTTATATAAAAATATAAAATTATGAGCCATATGCAAAGAGATTTGCATGTATGGTTCTTAGGGAGAAGTCATAATTTCAACCCAACAAGCATACTTTATCTGTTTTAGTAGAAGATGAAATTGGAGTATTGTCTCGTATATCGGGTTTATTTGCAAGAAGAAGTTTTAATATTGATAGCCTTGCAGTAGGCCCTACAGAAACAAATGGTATTTCACGAATTATTATGGTTGTTCCTGGAGATCAACGAACAGTAGAACAAATAACCAAACAATTATATAAATTAATTAATGTTCTAAAAGTAGAAGATGTTACTTTTACTCCATCTGTAGAACGAGAATTAATGTTATTAAAAATTGATTGTAAAGAAGATAAAAGAAGTGCTCTTATTGAAATAGTTAATATTTTTCGAGCAAAAATAGTAGATCTTGCAGATCAATTTTTAATCGCAGAAGTTACAGGAGATCCTGGTAAAATAGTGGCATTTCAGAATATTATTCGTCATTTTGGCATTATTGAAACAGCTAGAACAGGAAAGATTTCGTTAACTCGTTCTTCAAAAATAAATTCTGAGCTTTTGAAAAATTTAGCAGAAGATTAGTTATTATCATTATAGTGTAGCCATTTACCTGGGGATTCAATAAAAGAAATACATTCTACTAAATCCCAATCTAGTCTGGTAGGATTTGTATTTAGTATGTTGATATTAATAATTGAAGAGTAAGGAATAAATATAGGTTGAGATAATAAAATTATCTTCTGATGCTGTTTTTCAATTAAATTATACATAGAACAATTTTTTACATATTTACAGTTTATACAAATACACATATTAATTATTTCTTTAATATATATTTACTATATGGGGGCGGAGAGACTTGAACTCTCACGATTTAAATAAATCAACAGATTTTAAATCTGTTGTGTCTACCATTCCACCACGCCCCCTTTTACTAATGGCTATTTATAGCTGAGGCGGCACTCAGACTCGAACTGAGGATAAAGGATTTGCAATCCTCTGCCTTACCACTTGGCTATGCCGCCTTAGGTTATAATTAGGATATCATAAAATAATAAAATATAATAGATCCAACAATGTATAAATTAAAATTAGAAAAACTTGCTTTTATTATTAAAATCAAGCTATATTATAGTAATTAATAATTTTTAAAATTTATCGGGATATATATCCTAAATTTTCAAAAATACCACTATTGTTAATAAAGAACATTTATTGTGTATGTTAAAAAAAAATGCAGTTGTTATCCTGATGATCAATATGATTATAGGCATAACATGGAGTAATAATAATAATGTTTTGACTCAGGAAAGTAATCATAGTAACTTCATTACGCGTGACTTACTGAAATCGGATTATATTTCTGTTAGTATTAATAAACACAATTTTGCGATTAAGCCACTTTCTTCTAATGTTAAAATTTTATCTGCTGAAGATATTAAAACAATGCCTCAGTCAGAAATTAATAATAAGGAAAATTATATTGAAAAAAAGACTTCAACTAAATTTTCAAATAATGATTTAGTAATTTATAATAAATCAAGTGGTATTTTAACCGATGCTTTAACTAAAGATGAATTATTAAAACCTAAGGAAAAAGAAAGAAGGAAAGCAATTAAAGAGCAATTTAAAAAATTTTTACAGACAGAAAGAATTCATTTTCAATTTCCGAGAAGATCCAAAAATGAGAAAGGCTATTCTGCGATAGCAATTAATTGGCAAGGATTTAAAGAAATTATGGGTCCTCAAGATTTTATCTTAAAGATATTTAATTTTTCCAATAGGAGATTTCCAGGTTTTCCTGACCGTAATCAACAGCTATTATTAAATACTTTAAATAAATATCCTGTTTTCACCGTTGAAAATAATTTAAGACAAATAATTTTAGCTTATCCCGCGGAAGCATTTATCAAAAGTTTTACAGATAAATTATATGATTATTATTATAGAGTATTTGAGTGGGAAAAAGATACTAGAGCCACTAACATAGGTTTTTTCTTTTTTAATCCCGAGGATGCATATTTATATAATTATAATATTCGTAAATTTGGTCCTTTAGCAGCTGCAGATTTAGGAACTCGTGTAGTTCCATTTAATATGAGTGCAGCATATAAATTACATCGCACTTCCTCACCAGAAACACGCTTTTTATTTATCCCAGATATAAAAGAAGTGGGTGATTTATTAAATATTTATCGTAGAAAATATGGAAATAAAATGCGATTCCATGATAAGCAAAAACTTACAAAAGATGGTTTTGCTAATCAACCAATATATATGATACAAGATATGAGAATTAGAAAAAATATTTTTTCTAAAATAGATGTTAAGTATCAAGGAGAATTCAAAGATCATGAATATATATTTTTCAGTTTAGAAGGAGCGGAAGAAGCTTGGAAAAATTTTTGTTTAAAATCTTCATATAAACTTCCTCCAAGACCCAATATTTTAGTTTACAATTTCAATAACTTTATTCAAGATTGTGAACAAGATAATCAATTAGTAGATAAAAAATTTAAAATTGTATCGAATCGAGAAACTTATGATCTGCTTCATAAATTTCAAAATGTAGAGCAAAATAAAAATAATTTACATAAATTTTATGAGAATAGAATTGCTTCAAAATTGTTCTTTATTCAATTATGGTTTAATCGATTTCGATTGGTACTATTTCATGCCCCTAGAATTAATGAATATCCTAGAAGGGATTTGATTGTTTCTCAAAATGAAGATAATTAATAAAGATACAATTCATTTAGAATTCTAGATGGATTGTATCTCTATTAATTTATAATGAATTAGAATTAAATACTAATTTTCATTTGATTCAATGATTTTAGTGCTTTTGTTGATAAAACTATAGTAATCCATCTATTTTGCTTAGATGACCAAATTTTTTTCTTTTGTAAATTAACATGTTGTTTTTTCTTAGTTCTATGATGCGAATGAGAAACAGCATAACCATTATTATATGTTTTTCCAGTTATCTGGCATTTTTTACCCATAAAATATCCATTTGATAATTTAGATTTATAATAATTCCTCAACAAGCTGTAAAATAGTTGATTGAGGAATTGCTCCAGTAATTTTATTGATTAATTTTCCTTGTTTAATAATAAGCGTGGTAGGTATACTCCTTATATGATATTCCATCGCTGTAGTTGGATTAGTGTCAGTATTAATATTTAGTACTTTTAAGTATTGGGAATATTTTTGGGCTATTTTATCCCATATAGGAACTACCATCTGACAAGGTATACACCAAGGAGCCCAAAAATTTACAATAATAAAAATATTGGAGTTATTTATTTCGTCTTTAAAAGAAGAATCATCTACCGTTGTATACATATAAAATAGTATATTCTTATTTTATTAAATTTTCAATTGCTCTGATTCTCTTACATGCATAAGACATTAATATAACTTATATTTAATATAAATAAATTAATAATTAATTGATGCCCGAATAGTGTTAAATTATATATTAAGGTTAAGAGGAAAATAGAATTTCTATAGTACTCTTATGTACCCAATATACGAATAATGTTGTACGCCTAAATTATAGTTTTATAAAAATTTTTATAGTACACATGGCTAGTGATAGCCTAATGATACTGCCTTATATTGAAGGAGGAATGCATGTCTCAATCTGTAGAAGAACGCACCAGAATTAAAAATGAACGTTACGAGTCTGGTGTAATCCCATATGCTAAAATGGGTTACTGGGCTCCAGATCACGTAATTCTAGAAACAGATATTTTAGCTCTTTTCAGAGTTACACCTCAACCAGGGGTAGACCCAGTTGAGGCAGCAGCAGCTATTGCAGGTGAATCATCTACAGCAACTTGGACTGTTGTATGGACTGATTTATTAACAGCTTGTGATTTATACAGAGCTAAAGCTTATAGAGTAGATCCAGTACCTAGCAGCCCTGATCAATACTTTGTATATATTGCTTATGATATTGATTTATTTGAAGAAGGTTCAATCGCTAACTTAACTGCATCTATTATCGGTAACGTATTTGGATTCAAAGCTGTAAAAGCTCTACGTTTAGAAGATATGCGTTTACCAATCGCTTATTTAAAAACATTCCAAGGTCCAGCTACAGGTGTAGTTGTAGAACGTGAACGTATGAATAACTTCGGTCGTCCATTATTAGGAGCTACTGTTAAACCTAAATTAGGTTTATCTGGTAAAAACTACGGACGTGTAGTATATGAAGGTTTAAAAGGTGGTTTAGACTTCTTAAAAGATGATGAAAACATTAACTCACAACCATTCATGAGATGGAGAGAGCGTTACTTATTCTGTATGGAAGGTGTAAACCGTTCAATTGCTGCAAGTGGTGAAGTTAAAGGTCATTACTTAAATGTAACTTCTGCAACTATGGAAGATATGTATGAAAGAGCAACCTTCTCTAAAGAAGTTGGTAGCATCATTTGTATGATTGACCTTGTAATTGGTTATAGTGCAATTCAAAGCATGAGTGTTTGGGCACGTAAGAATGACATGATTTTACATTTACACAGAGCAGGTAACTCTACTTACTCTCGTCAAAAGAATCATGGTATGAACTTCCGTGTAATTTGTAAGTGGATGCGTATGGCAGGTGTTGACCATATTCACGCTGGTACTGTAGTAGGTAAATTAGAAGGCGATCCTTTAATGATTAAAGGTTTCTACAGAACTTTATTAGATACTAAATTGAATCACTATTTACCAGAAGGTATTTTCTTCGAGATGGACTGGGCTTCATTACGTCGAGTAATGCCAGTAGCTTCAGGTGGTATTCACTGTGGTCAAATGCACCAATTAGTTCAATACTTAGGTGATGACGTAGTACTTCAGTTTGGTGGTGGTACAATTGGCCACCCAGATGGAATTCAAGCTGGTGCGACTGCTAACCGTGTAGCTTTAGAGTGTATGATTCTAGCTAGAAACGAAGGTCGTGATTATATCTCAGAAGGACCTCAAATCTTAAAAGATGCAGCTAGAAGCTGTGGACCTCTTCAAACAGCTTTAGATTTATGGAAAGATATTAGCTTTAATTATACTTCTACAGATACAGCTGATTTCGTAGAAACTCCAACTGCAAACATGTAATTGGTATACCGTAATTTCTAATAATACTAAATAATACTAAATTTTTCTAAACTAAACTCCAGGGAGCATAAAGTGAGATTAACACAAGGAACATTTTCATACCTTCCAGACCTTACAGATGACCAAATTGCTAAGCAAATTACATATGCAATGAAGCAAGGATTTGCGATTAGTATTGAATATACTGATGATCCACACCCACGTAACTCTTACTGGGAATTATGGGGATTACCATTATTCGATATTAAAGATGCTGCAACTGTATTATATGAAATTGCATCATGCCGTAAAGCTCATCCAAGTCTTTATGTTAAAGTGAATGCTTTTGATAACAGTAGAGGTATTGAGAGCTGCTGTTTATCATTTATCATCCAAAGACCAATCATAGAGCCAGGCTTCTTATTAACTCGTCAAGAAGACGATGGACGTCTTCAACGTTATAGCTTCCATAGCTATGCGACTGAGAAGCCAGAAGGAGCTCGTTACTAATTGAATTAAATTAAGCCATAGTAATTATTACTATGGCTTAATTCTTTTATTAAATTTCATATTACATAACAAATAAGAATATAGAATTATGTCTACATTAGAGAAAGTTTCAGAGGATACTCTTGTAAATTTACGAGAAGAATATGAGAATACACAAATTCAACAAATTCTAGAACAATTAGAAAAAGAACTAATTGGTTTAGTTCCAGTAAAAACTAGAATTAGAGAAATAGCAGCGTTACTATTAATCGATCGTTTAAGAAAAAGTTTAAATTTAACTTCGACTACACCAGGTTTACATATGTCATTTACAGGAAGTCCTGGTACAGGAAAAACTACTGTAGCTACACGAATGGCTGATATTTTATATCGTCTGAATTATAGTCGTAAAGGTCATTTATTAACAGTAACTAGAGATGATTTAGTAGGACAATATATTGGTCATACTGCACCTAAGACCAAAGAAGTGTTAAAACAAGCTATGGGTGGAGTTTTATTTATTGATGAAGCTTATTATTTATATAAGCCAGATAATGAAAGAGATTATGGAAGTGAAGCGATTGAAATCTTATTACAAGTAATGGAAAATCAACGTGACGATTTAATCGTAGTTTTTGCCGGATATAAAGAAAAAATGGATGACTTCTATAAATCAAATCCAGGATTATCATCTCGTGTTGCCAATCATGTAGATTTTCCAGATTATACAGTTACTGAGTTAGTAAGTATTGCGAAATTAATGTTACAAGAACAACAATATAGATTTACTCCAGAAGCACAAAATGCTTTATCACAATATATTGAAAAAAGAATGCTACAACCATTATTTGCCAATGCGCGAAGTATTCGAAATGCAATTGATCGAGCTAGAATGCGCCAAGCAAACCGCATTTTTATGAGTGGTGGTAAAATTTTAACTAAAGCAGATTTAGTTACATTAGAAGCAGAAGATATTCTAAAAAGTCGTTTATTTGATTTATAATCTATATGAGCAATTTGCCGATTTTATATTTATGTTTTGTAATTTTATTATTTTTAATTTTTTCATATATTTTGACACAACAAGTCATTAATTTATATATTGAAAATAAGCAAATTGATATCTTTCAAAAAAATATAGCTTTAAAAACTAGAAGTAAAGATGAATTATATAGAATTTCCCAGATCTATTGGCGTAAAAAACTATATTCCAAAGCTTTACCTATTTTTCAATTAGTTCTGCATAATCGTATAGATTATGCAGATGATCAAACCGCTCAAATTTATTTTCAATTAGGCCAATTATATACTCAAATGGAAAATTATAATAAAGCAATTAAAAATTATAACTTATCTTTACAGATTGTACCTAATAATAAAATAATAATGTTACAGTTAGCCTCAGTATTGAAAAAAAATAAACAATATAATCTTGCAGAGCAGATATATAACCAATTATAACTAAATGTTGGTTATATATCTGCTCTATAAAATCGGGATGATAGGATTCGAACCTACGGCATCCTGCTCCCAAAGCAGGCGCGCTACCAAACTGCGCTACATCCCGTCATATTTATAGTAACAAATAAAATATATTTTGTCTACTGGGGATACCAAAACATCCCTTTAATATTAAGAGGATCCGGAATAAAACCTAGTTTATTATAAAATTTAATACTTTTTGCATCTGCGAAAAGTGTAATAGTATCAATTTCTAAATATCGTAGCTCTTGGATAATAGTTTTCATTAGAATAGTTCCTAATCCTTGAGATTGGTATTCAGGATGAATTACCATATCCCAAATCGTAGCATTAAATGCATTATCGGATATGGCTCTAACAAATCCAATTAGCTTATATTGAGATCTATGATGTAAAGATAGTGTTAAGTTCAAAAGACTTGTATTAATAGCTTTTTTTACTTTTTGAGGAGGACGTTTAACCCATCCAACTAAACTACATAAGACTTCTAATTCAGTAATATTAATATTAATGTCATTACTAATAATTAAAGTTAAATCTTTATCTATAGCATGATAAATTATCTTTTTATAATAATGAATGGAAGAGAGTGAGGATAAGTAAATAAAAGATGATTTTTTAAAAAATTTAATCCATTTTGGCATAATAAAATAATAATATAAATGAAAATTATTCTCAAAACGGTATTTAAAAACAAAAAAACCAAGATATATACTCATTGTAAATAATTATATTGCTGCTACCGTTAAAGTCCTGACAAAATTTTAATTTCTACAATGTATAATCTTGGTTATTAACAATATAGCATGAATTGTTTTAGAGTGTCAAGCTATAGTACCTGTAATATTAAAGGACGAAATTATTATAGACTCATAGAACGGATAATATAATCGAAGTAAGGTTCAATTATAGCATTTTCCTCTGGGGTCAAATAATCCATACTAGCTGTTTTCAAACATTGAATACTATCAATCATACCAACAATAGGTACACCTAGAGAGTTATACATTTCTTTAACTCCCACAAGTCCAATACGTTCTATAGGTTCTTTATCACCGGATAAAATTCCATAGGTAATTAAACGCAAGTACCAACTATAATCTCTTAGACATAAAGCTCTTTCTTTATTTCCAGAAGCATTTCCACCTGCTGAAATATAATCTGGATGAATTTGGAATAGTTGTTTACTTGCGACACGAATGATATCTTTTTCTTTTGCCTTAATTTTTGAAATAATTTGAATTCTATCTAATCCACTATTTAAATAATCTGCAATACCTTCTAATTCACTAATGGTTAGATATCTTAACTGATCATCAGCTTCTAAAATAGTTTGACTTACTACACTCATAATTTTATTATAATAAATTTGGTTATATACTACTAATATTCTTATTATAATATAATAGAATAGAGCTTTAAATAAAAAGAACGACTGTAATAGTAATTAAAAGATTATAGAATTTCTATAATCTTTTAATTACTATTATAATGGTAAAAATAATGCATCAGGAAAAAAACGATTAACTTCAATTAAAAGACCGGCAGTAAATACCATCCAAATCGTTCCAATTACTGGTGCAGTAGATAAATATTTAGTTAGGTTGAAACATGATATTTCTCCAATAGAGCTATACATGCTAATCTCTTAGCATATAGCTCAAATGTATCTGATATTATAGAATACATTTATCTCAATTAAATTTAATCTAAGATTTAAATTTAATTGAGATATCCTTTTCCTTGGATATAACTATTAAGGAATTACACGTTTTACTAATTATTGTGTATAAAATTTTAAACTGAATATATGAATCACTCTATAAATTTTGTGTTTTTAATAAATTATTACACATTATATTAAAATGTTAAAAATAGAGCTAAAAATATTCTTTTGATTCTTTTATCTATAAATTTTTATAAAAAAAGCTTTTTTCATTTTTTATTATAATATTTAGTAACTTCGTGCCGCACGTAAAGTTATTCATAATATTGTATTGTCTATGTTTTATTTTTATCGAGGAGAAACAGTGATTTCTTCTTTAGCAGCTAATAATTTACCAGTGCTAAATTCTTGCCATGCTGCAAATGGCCATACGAAACCAGAAGCCATGTATTTAGCAGCTAAAGGCACATCAATAATAATTTCTTTTTCAGTTGGCTTATTCATTTTGCTTACAGCTTGTAAGTATCCTCTGCCTACCCAACCAATCCATCCTGTAATATATAGGAAAAGTAATCCAGGGATTGTGAATTCTTTTGCGTGGCTCCATCTTCCGTCAGCTACTAAATGTGGTAAGCCGTCTTTGCCACATAGTAAACCACTTTCAGCATATTTGGCAAAACGTCTTTTTGTTTTAGCAATTTGTTCTGTTAAAGCAAGAGCTGGAGGAGTTCCAGCATCATATTTGCCTAGTCTAACTTCTAATTTTTTTACACTGTTTTTTAAGCGTGTATTAAAAACTGTAGAATCTTTACAAGGAGTTAAGCTATCTAAAGTAGCATTTGCAATAGAAGGAATTCCTACCATTAATGAAAGAATAACTCCTAAAAAAACTAAAATTTTCTTCATGATATTAGTAATATAAAATAGATTTTAAATAATATTTTACTAGGTGTTACGATTTAATTAATCTTAAGATATATCATACAAGATGAAAGCAATAATAAGTTATAGATTTTACATTTTGATAAATTTTAGTTCTTTGAACTATATAATTGAGTTATTTTATAAATAATTAATGTACAACAGAAAAAAAGAGAAGCTATCATTACAATAGCTGGTCCAGACGGAATATTATAAAAATAACTAATATACATGCCAATAATACTAGAACAAATGCCTAAAGTAGATGCAATAGTCATCAATTGATCTAGTTGAGAAACTATTAAGTATGCAGAAGCACTAGGTATAATTAATAGAGCTAAAACTAAGACTACACCTACAGCTTTCATGCTAGCTACGGTAGTTAATGCTACAAGTGCCATTAGACAAAAATTTAATTGTTTTACAGGAAGTCCTAAAGCCTCAGCACCTAATGGATCAAAAGTATAAAATAATAATTCCTTATATAAAAAAGTAATAATAATTAAGACACTAGAACAAATTATAGAGGTCGCAATGACATCTTCTAGTGTAACACCTAAAATATTCCCAAAAAGAAAATGATTCAAATCTATTTTATTTTCTTTTTGGATAAGACTAATTAAAATAATACCTAAGGCAAAAAAAGTTGCAAATACAATACCAATAAGAGTATCTTCCTTTAATGGAGATGCTTTGTTTAACCAAGCAATAATTAAAGTACTTAATATTGCTGCAATTAAAGCTCCTAATATAATGGGAATTTTATAGGCAAAGGCAAAAGCTAAGCCAGGCATAACGGAATGACTAATTGCATCTCCTAATAAAGCTAATCTTTGTACCATTAAATAGCTTCCAACAATAGAACATAAAAGTCCAACTGCAATAGCTACAATTAAAGAACGTTGCATAAATGTATATTGCAAAGGTTCTTTTAAGTCATAGTGAAAGAAAGAAAGAAAGTTCATTTTATATAAATGAGGATTTATGAAGATTAATAAAATATTCTATTTTTGATACATTTATAAATTTTTTTACGTCTCCAATATATGTGGTTTTGGTCATATATAGATCGGTAATAAGGTGTAGCAGCTATGTGATGAAATTTAGAGTATTCTTGAGATAGTAGTTTTAAAATTTTGTTACCTTGTGCAATTCTTTTTTTATTTTTAATATAGCGAATACATTGTGTATTCCAGCTATTTACAATCTTCTTTTTATATTTCTTTATTTGCCATCTATAAATACTTTCATTAATAATTTGATCTACCCCATGAAAATATTGTAGATTAGTACAAATATTATAATAATTAATCCAATTTTCTAACAAAGGATTGATTTTATCAATAGCGTGCCCTAACGTAATATGGTTCATAGCTCTAGTACGGCCAATAAAATCCTTTTTGTATAAAATTTTCCTGATACTATAGATTAATTCTTTTTGCTTATGTACATTGGGTATAACGTTAATACTATATTTGTAAAATTTGAATAAAAACCCTAGAATTTCAAATTGACTAGACTGAGGATTTATAAAAGTAGTATGAAGATATGGATTTAATTGCAAAGCAACAAAAGTTTTGCTAATTACCTTATTGAGTATCTCTATTTGAGCTTTATTGTTACATAATACAAGTGTATTTGTGCCGTAATTAATATAAATTAAGGAATTAAATGAAAGACCAGAATTTTTTTTGTTTATATTAAAAAATAAATTATTTTGCATTAAATTATATTGAAAACCATACGTTAAAATATTAAAAAATAAATCTGTAATATGGGTTTCATAAAAAAAAACAGGATATGATTGTGGAATTGTATACTCTAGATTAGATATTAATGAGAAGTAAAAAGCTATTAAATTTTTAATAGATTGCGTATTATGTAATTTATTCCAGATAATACTTTTATGTTTTTTATTTAAGTTAAAATCTAAAGATCCTAAAGTAGCATAATTTAATTTATATTTTTTTAAAACATTAAGAATATGTTGGATTAAATCTTTGGGATAATGCCCTGTACGTCCTCCTAGAATATTCGGTTCTAAGTAAGCTTCCCATTGCGGTTCTAAAATTAAGTTAATAATTATAGCAAAACATTGCGTATATATATCCTGAAATATAGAATATTTTATGTCTAATTGTAATTTTTGCCAATAACAATAGAGATCTTGTGAATTGGTAAAATCAAGTGATAAAGCAAGTTTAATTTTAGTTGTATCAGCTAATAAATAAGGTGATTTATCAGTGACAATTTTGATCGCTAAAAATTTACTACTTAGAGAATAAAGAATAATTTTTTGAAATTTATTCATAGATTCAGATTCTCCCCGTAATGCTTTTTTATAGATCTGTTCTTGAAGTTTACAAATAAAAAGATTTTGTTGTTTCCAAGGAATTTTTTTCCAGCTAAATAAAACTTTCTTATTTGTAAATTCATTAAAAAAGTTTTTATACATACAGGTCTCAAAGAAATAAACTGATATATATCCAGGGTTAATAAAAACTCAGTTTTTTAGAATTAATCTCTCTTCCAGGGTTTTAATGATTGTAAACTTAAGAAGAGAGTTTTTATTAAATATTTGAGGTATTCATTATATAATAACTAAAATTATATTATAAGGATGATCCTATTCCTGAATAAGATCCATAAATAAAAATACCTAGAACTGTTAATACTGCTAGTCCACCTACTACGGCTACTAACCATAGAGGAATTCTACCTGTGCCTGCCATTTGATCTTAACTCCATTATTTATTTATAGAATATATCTCTAAAAATTAGTAATAAAATTTTACTATATGATATTAATTAATTGAAGAAGTAACTAGAAAATAGTACTGCTAAAACAAAAATTAATAATAATCCCCAAAAAAGTGATGTTCTATTTAATTCTACGGGTTGTTTATTAGGATTAGGACCACTCATTTTTTTACTCCTATCTTTGAATGAATTGCATAGATGTAATAGCACCTAAAAAGAATACAGTTGGGATAGCAATGCCGTGAATAGCTAGCCATCTAAAAGTGAAAATGGGATAAGTAATAGGTTGATTTGTATTATTTCGACTCATTAATATGGCTCCTAGAATCAGATAATCTTATAGTCCTTTAGTTAAATCTTCAAGTTCTTGTTTAGCGCTAAATCTATCATTAACTAATGGAACTTGTTGACGATCTTGTGTAAAATATTCATTTGGTCGAGGTGTACCAAATACATCATAAGCTAATCCAGTACTTACAAATAACCATCCAGCAACAAATAATGATGGAATTGTAATACTATGAATTACCCAATAACGAATACTCGTAATAATATCTGAGAAGGGACGTTCCCCAGTTGAACCTCCAGACATAAATTTGCTCCTGATATAAAATATATGATATTAAATATAGTATATACTATATTTTGTATTATTTTACTGTATTTGTCCTAATATGGAGTTGAATTTTAATATTCTATAAATTTACTCAATCGAATTTATTAAAGAAAATTTACAACTAACAATTAAGTTTATATAATAATATTATATCGTGATATTAAGTATTTCACTTGGATAACTTAACAAGTGTTGTGATTTTTATATAGCAATATTAAATTACATGTGGAATTTTATTTATTTGAAGTTGAAGAAAGAATAAAAATTATCTTGTTTAAATTAAAAGTCTATATTTATTATTTGTAGTTTAAATATTTTGGAGATAATATTAAAATATTATTAATTAAGTTAAATATCTAAATTTACTATGGATCTTACTCTAGAAATATTCTAAAGATACTCCTAAATACCTTTAAACAAGCATCTATATTAATTTTTTAATTATTTTTGTGTCATAAATTATGTATGCATAATTTGTCTAGTAATTTAGTCAAAGTTAAGTTCGATAGTGTTATTATTAAACAAAAAAAATAAGATAATATTTGTGACGTAAATAAAAATTTGAATAAATTCTGAATATTTAAAAAAGATCAAACCAAAAAGTAGTTCCGACTAAATTTATACTTCGAAAATAAATTCTTGTGGAATATTTACCTAAGATATTTTGTGCGATAGATAATCCTAATCCAGGAAAAGTATAAAAATTACTTTTTGGATTGGATAATGTTTCAATAAGTGATAATTTTTTTGCAGGTACCATACCTATTCCATTATCTGATACTTCTATTCGAAGAGTAGTTTTATTTTTTATCTGATGAAAAAATCGTCTGTTATATTTTATATTATGTTGATAAGTGAAAACTCTAATAACAATTTGTCCCGAGTGTGCAGTAAATTTTATAGCATTATCAATTAAATTTGACATTACTTGAAATAGTAAATCTGGATTTCCTTCTATTAGATGAATTTTGTCGATTTCTAGATAGAATTCTATATGTTTAGTTTTTGCTACAAATTGATATGTATTAAGTAATTGCTGAATTATGGTATTAATATTTATGGTTTCATTTTTAAATTCATTTAATTTTTCTATCTTAGATAAATCTAATGTTTTATTCACTAGTCTAGTCAATCTTAAGATTTCTTGGTTTGCAATATTTAAAAATTCAATTTGTTCATTTTTTTCTAGATTATCATAATAATCTATCAAAGTTTCTAAAATAGATTGAATATTAAATAAAGGACTTTTTAATTCATGTGAAATATTTCGAATTAAATTTTTCTTTAAAATTTCTATATTCTGTTCAGAACTAATATCATGGATAGTAATATTAATTATGGAAACTTCTAATATAAAAGAACTTATAAAAATTCGTAAAATGCGTGGGATTAGATTAGATTCGTTTCCAATATTAATATCTATATTATGGGTAACTTCTATTTTAGAAGTTAAAACTTGTGATAAGATAGGATTGATTTTTTCTTTAATAAATAAAGGAAATAAACTATAAAGAGATTTATGGGTATAATTTAGATTATCCAATTCTAATAATTGAATAGCTTTTGGATTTATAAATAAAATATTAAGATTAAAATCTGTTAAAATAGCTCCTAATTTAATGTTGTCAAAAATTTTATTGAGTATAGATTCATTCACTTCAATTTTATGGATATTGTTAGAATTAGCTTCTTGCATATTTTAATGTTATTCCTCACATTCCCTAGTCGCTATAAATATAAAATATAATATTACGTTTTAAATACATGGGGAATTATCCACTGTATTAATTGTAAAGATTGTCATTAGTTATTATTTATTATATAATTATTTACATAACAGATCCGTAACTCAGTTGGTAGAGTGGTTGCCTTACAAGCAATAGGTCATCGGTTCGAATCCGGTCGGGTCTAACTTTTTTTATTATCCTGACATACGGGCTCATCGTCTAAGGGATTAGGACAGGGACCTTCTAAGTCTCTAATGTAGGTTCGAATCCTACTGAGCCTGTTATTTAATATTGTGAAGTATGCGGACGGAGAGACTTGAACTCTCACGATATATATCACTAGAACCTAAATCTAACGTGTCTACCAATTCCACCACGTCCGCCATTATATATCTCATATAATAGCAAAATATATAAAATAAAGCAACTTTGATAATATTTCTTGCCTCTGAAATTATAGAAGAGTATAATATAAAGATATATCCTCAGTAGCTCAGTGGTAGAGCTATCGGCTGTTAACCGATTGGTCGTAGGTTCAATCCCTACCTGGGGAGTAAATAATTATCTAGACATCTAAAATTATGTTATATTATATGTATAATTAAATAATTATCAGCCATCTTACAATAAAAAAAGAATAGAGGTTTCGTGGTAGATAAAATAAATAACCAAAATCAAAATAAGAAAGTGTCTCGTAATTCCCCTATTATTAATGATAGAATTCATTTTCCAACAGTAAGATTAATAGATTCTGAAGGAGAGCAATTAGGTATATTCACTATATCTGAAGCAAAAAATTTAGCTAAAGAGCAACAGTTAGATTTAGTTTTAATTAGTGATAAGTCAGATCCTCCGGTATGTAGGATCATTGATTATGGAAAATATAAGTTTACTCAAGAAAAGAAAGCTAAAGAAGTCCGTAAAAAACAGCAAATAGCACAATTAAAAGAAGTTAAGATGCGTTATAATATTGAAGCGCATGACTATCAAGTACGCTTGAATCAAGCAACACGTTTTTTAAGTTCAGGTGACAAAGTTAAAGCGACTATTACGTTTAGAGGAAGAGAAATTCAGCATGCAGATTTAGCGTTAGGTTTATTAAAAAAAATGGCTTCAGAATTAGAATCAATTGCAGATTTACAACAATCACCTTTTAAAGAAGGTAAAACAGTCTTAATGATTCTATCTCCAAAAAGTAAACAATAAAAATTATTGAAAGGTTAAACTAAAATCTCTCCTTATATATTAAATTATAGGAGAGATTTTAGTTCTTAGATATAATATCAGGTGATATTATTCTCCTTGTACTTTAAGTAGTAAAAAACCTAAACTTAATCCTATTAAAGTTATACTAAAACAAATTTCAGCAGTAGTAATAATTTCTTTTCCCATGATTTTCTCCTAATTAAAATCCATTACGTGCCCAAACAACTAGAGCTATTGAGAATGTAAACATTGCTAATAAAGCAGACCACCCCAGACTTAAGATATCCATGTTTTCCTTTTGGCTTGAATTGATGAAAAATAAATATATTATAATTAATATTTTAGCTTAAAATTGTAAAAATAACTCTTAATTCAAAACTAATTGAAGAAAAACAGTAATATAGCTTAAATAATATTCATGATATAATAAATAGTAAATTTTAAAGAGGTTAATCTTATATGACAAAAAGAACATTAGAAGGCACTAAGAGAAAAAAAATCCGTACCTCAGGCTTTAGACAAAGAATGAAAACTCCATCAGGACGTCGTATTATTAAAGCAAGACGAAGTAAGGGAAGAAAATCATTAACAGTATCATCATAATTATAAAGTTTCTGATATAAATATAAATACTAAATAGTCAATTATACATAATAATAGTATATATATTATTTAAATGGAATAGTGAGCACTATGACTGAAACCATTAATTTACAGATGCCTTCTCCTACATTTGGTGGTAGTACTGGAGGCTGGTTAAGAGCCGCAGAATTAGAGGCAAAATATGCGATCACTTGGAGTAGTTCAAAAGAATCTATTTTTGAAATGCCTACAGGTGGTGCAGCATTAATGCGAGGAGGAGAAAATTTATTATATTTAGCTAGAGTGCGATTTGTTATTAAATAAATAAATAGTTTAATTTGTAAAATTAATGAATTACAAAACTAAAGTATAATATCAAGTTTAGAGATAGACGTAAGATAAATCATTTCCATAGATTAAATTAGTAAAATATTTAAATAAAGCTGGAAAATTTAATTAAGATTATTATAAGGTAATAAGGTTAAATAATTTGACTAGAAGTAAGTGAATCTAAAAAAAATGTCTTTAAATTAGTATAAAAAGCAAGTAAATACTCATATATATTTTCTAGTATTATATATTTATCTTGAGTAACTTGAGAGACAAATAGAAGAAACCTAATTTAGCCTTTAATATTATATTTTGGAACAAATAAAAACATATCCTATAATTATTAATTAGTTTATGGGTAGGATACAGTGTAATTGCTGTTAGTTTGATTTTTAATTAATCAAACAAGGAGCCGTGTGCTATGAAAGTGGCATGCACGGTTTTGAAAAGGAGACTGGTAATTGCTAAAAAGTCAACCTAAACAAAGAACAATGTCTTGCATTAAGTGTTCAGCTAAAAAAACAATTTAAAATTTCAGATTACAAAATTTATAGAATTTTTCCAAGTGGAGAGGTTCAATATCTACACCCTAAAGATGGCGTAGTACCTGAGAAGGTAAATCCAGGTCGTTCAGGTGTAGGAAATGTTAGTCATTCAATTGGTAAAAATCTTAATCCGATTGAAGTTAAATTTTCATCTAAAGGTGTTTATGATTAAATTAACTCTATAAGGTAAAATTACTCTCTCAGTAGAATATTCTCTGAGAGAGTAATTTTTTACTTTTAAATTAATTTAAAAAAATTTGATCGAATTTAAAGAGATATCTTATTTTTTATTAATTCAGAGACTTCGAAATATTAGAATGCCAAAATCTTATTTTGAAAGAGAGTTTGTTTTATCAGTTAAATCATATTGTTCTATAATTTATATTCATTCCTACGAGGAAGATCGCTTAGAAAATTCCCTTAAACAAATAATAAAAAAAGAATTAAATTATTCATTATATTCTTGGGATTTTGTTAGAGGTTATGTTGGAAATCCGAATGATGTAGGTTTTGCTGCGAATAATCCTTTACAAGCTTTGGATTTGGTAGATCAGTTAACAAACAATAGTTCCGCGGCAATTATATTAAAAGATTTTCATTTATTTTTAAAAGATTTAGGAGTTCAACGTAAATTAAAGAATCTAGTGCAAGTATTAAAAAATCAACCAAAAGTATTAATTATTACAGGAACAGAAATTAATATACCTATTGCATTAAGAGATATTATAACCTTATTGGATTTTCCATTAGCAGGAGAATTAGAAATTTATCAAGAATTAAATCAATTATTTCAAGTTACTGGAATCACCGTAGATTCTATATTATTACAGAAGTTTACTAGAGCATGTCAAGGTTTATCTATTGATCGTATTAGGACTGCTTTTTCTCAAATTTTTATACAGTATGGGAAAATTTCAGAAGAAACTTTAGAATTAATTCTTAAGGAAAAGAAAAATATTATTAGTCAAACCCAAATATTGGAGTTCTACCCCAATAAAGAGAGCATCAATGATATTGGAGGGTTAGTAAATTTAAAAGAATGGTTGTTGAGAAGATCCGATGCATTTTCAGATAAGGCTAAAAGATATGGCTTGCCTTCTCCGAAAGGTCTATTATTAGTTGGGATCCAAGGAACTGGGAAGTCTTTAACAGCAAAGGTTATTGCAAATGAATGGGGATTACCATTAATCAGGTTAGATGTAGGTAAAATTTTTGGAGGTATTGTAGGTGAATCTGAATCTCGTATGCGTCAAGCCATTCAAGTTTCAGAAGCGATGGCCCCATGTGTATTATGGATTGATGGTGTGATTTGTTTTTGAAAAATAGGTAATTTAATAAATATTGAAATCTTTGAACTAAATTTTCAAATGTAATAAATTGAAAAATTAATATTACATAACTAAATATTAATGTTGGTGAAATTATTATCACCCCTCTTTGGGACGAGAGTGATACCGATAGTGCCCACGTAGAGATTGATTATCAACACGAAGCTGGGAAGTCACAGGGGAATCAGAAGTGATTTCGTAAACACTACACTGCTCCTGGGTAGTTTACTAGGATTAATTGAATTGAAATTTTAAAAAAAGCGTCTAAACATAAAATATCAGTTTACGATATTAAATTAGCTCGATATTAAATATTCGCTTTGTAAAAAGATACATCAATCTATTTTACAGTTCTAAGTGCGAATATAGACGAATTAAAATAATCTAAGGTAAAATAAAATTAATATTTGGAACAAATAAAAACTAAGTGACCTTAAATTATTTATAATTAGGCAATAATTTTTTAGCTTTAATGTAATTTATTATGAAGGTAACTTTAGGGTAGGAATAAGCGTAATTGCAGAATAGTTTATACATTGTATTTTATACAGAACTTGTTGTTCATGATAATTATTTAAGAACAGGATAAAAAATAATATAAAGTCCTAATTTCTGTTATGAAATATATCAATTTTATACATAAATAAAATTGACAAGTAAAACGAGGAGCCGTATGAAAGGAAACTTTCACGTACGGTTTTGAATGGGAGATATTTGTATTCATTTCGGAAGAATATCGACCCCAAATCAAATAGACAAGGTATTTTCTTCAATAGAAGTTAAAGGGGATAGTGGTACTACCGGTAGAGTTTTAGCTACATTTTTAACCTGGTTATCTGAAAAAAAATCACCTGTATTTGTAGTAGCTACAGCTAATAATATTAATCTTTTACCTATTGAAATTTTACGAAAAGGTAGGTTAGATGAAATTTTCTTTTTAGGTCTTCCCAATTTAAAGGAAAGAGAAATGATTTTTCAAGTACATTTAGAAAAAAAAAGACCTACTAATTGGTTTACATATGATATTGTATATTTAAGTCAAATGACTGAAAATTTTTCAGGTGCAGAGATAGAACAAGTCATTATTGAAGCAATGCACTTAGCGTTTAGCCAACAGCGAGATTTCAAAACTCCAGATATTCTTGAGGCAATAAATTCTTTTGTTCCTTTAGCGGATACTTATAAAGAACAAATTCAAATTTTGCAAGAATGGGTAGTTTCAGGTAGAATTAGAAACGCTTCTACAAATAATACTTAAAAAATCTTTTTATTAATTAAATACATATTATAGTATTGAGAATGCTTATTTTTTTTTTTACAAATTGTTTATTTTTTTTTAATTAATTTTCGTTTACAATTTTGCTGTATAAATTTTAACGCTAATTAAAATTGGTATTTTATGTCTCATTTAAGTGTGCGATTTGTTATTACATTTATTCTTAAAAATAGATAAAACTAAATATTAATGTTAGTTGTAAAACTAACTTTTTCAAGGATAGAAAATATAAAACGTGCCCACGTGAAGATTAATTATTCAGACGAAGCTGGGAAGTCAAAGAAGAATCAGAGGTGATTGCGTAAACACCACACTGCTTTTATTTAAATTGCTAAGATTAACACAAAGTGAATCTTTGGTAAAAGTGTCTTATGAGAAAATGTAAGTTCACGCTTTCACTAATACTAAACATTTTATTATTACAGTACTTATGAAGAGGATATTTGACCTACTTCATGAATTTTTAGTCCTGAGTAAATAATAGGCAAATTGAAGAAATTTAAAGCAATAAATTATAATTAATATTTGGAACAAATAAAAACAAAGAAATATTATAGATAAATAACTATTAAAAGTTAAAAATCTATCAATAATTTTTGGGTAGGATATAAATGGAATTCATTTGTAGATATTATTAAATATAATGATAGAAAGGGAATTATCATGACAATAAAAATAAAGTTGAGGATAAAAATTTTATTGAATTAATTTAATATATCTAGGAGCCGTATGAAGGGAAACTTTCACGTACGGTTCTGAATGGGAGATATCCTTTATAAATCATATGATGAAATAAGGTATCAACCCCAATCAAAATTAAAACTCAACTTCATGATTTAAGTATCTTAAAAAAAGCTTTAAATGATCTAGATTTAGATTGGAACAATAATTCTAATATGTTACGTGGATTTCAAGGCCAAACTCATATAGCAGATTTAGTAATTGAACAACAAAATGGAATTGATATTGGCTTTGGTTGGAACGGGGAAGGTGCGATACGTTATTATAAAATAGAAAAATAAACTCTATAAGGGATATAATATTCTCAATATTTTGTTGTAAATAGATATTACAAAAAGCAAAAATATATGTATGGTTAAATAGGTATAGACAAACTAATTATTAGAAAAAGGAAAATAAAGGTGCAATCTATCTTCCTAGGTGAAACCATAAGTGAACACTTATTTATAAATAAATACTAAGTTTAATAGTAGACAAAACTAAGGTATATTCAAACGTACAATTTTATTGACGAATAACAATAAGGAAGGATTAATTTTATTTAATATAGTATTAGATATTAAATATTTTGACTATATGTAGAGAAATTAATGAGCATGTAGTTTATGAGCCGTATGCCAATAAATTGGCATGTACGGTTCTGGAAGTAAGAAATAGTCAATTTTCAATACTAACAATATGAATTAATTGCAGATATGCAATTCTGGCAACAACCATGGTCAATTGAAGCATTAATAGATCGTTTAAGTCAAAGATATGCATATCATTCTATTCTAAGAGAAACTCAAAAACAAAATTTTCAAATTTGTCATGAAGAAAATACTCTAGATGGATCGGTATCTTTAATTGTACAAAGATGGGAAGTATAGAAATAATAGTAGAAAATCCTTATAATTAAGGATTTTCTACTATTATTTAAGTATATTTAAATTGTAAGGGTAATTTGCAATTCATTGAATAAAAAGCTCTGTAGGTCTTTCATATAATGATCTACCTCTTCTATATTTAATGTTCTAATATTAGAACGAAATGCTAATCTAAATGAAAGTCGTTTCTTCTCTTTTAATTTACTATCACGATAATCATCAAATAAATCGATAGATTGTAAAATATCCTTTTTTATGTTATGAATGTTACTAAGGATTTCTCCTATTGGCATTTCTAAAGGAACAAGCATATTAATATCTCTACAAATAGTTGGATATATTGAATAAGATTCAAATATTTGTTGATAATATGTTGTAATTTGAGAAAATTTTAAAATACTTTCTAAACTAATTTCAAATATATATAAATTAGAATTAAATCCAGAATTAATTATAACTTTAGGATTTATTTGTGCAAAAATACCTATTTGAGTTCCGTTAACATATAAACCAGCCCAACGGAATTTATGAAATAAAATATTATTAAAATATTGAACAGATGCTTCTTGTTTCCAAGTTATTGGAATATTGCAAAATTTAAAAAAACTATTAATGATACCTTTTGCTTCAAACCAGTTAAGGGAGCGATGTTTTTCATTCCAATTACTTTTAACTAAATGACCACCTAAAATTCCAGCCAAAGCATCTTGTTCATTAAATTTATTGGCTTTTGTACAAGAAAATATTCGTCCAATCTCAAAGCTATTAAAACTATTATTACCTTGAGATATATTGTAAAGAAAATTATTAATTAATTCAGGAAGAATCGAATATCTAAGAAATTTTTGTTCTATAGTTAAAGGATTTGTAATGTGTATAGGGGTACTATAAATAGATTTAGGGATCAACTTTTGAAATGAATAATGAGTTAATTCATAAAAACCTTTGGAAATAAAAAAATTTTTGACATAAGAAAACATTTGGTTACGTAAAGATAGTGGAGCTATATTTTCAGGATTAGGTAGTATATGAGGAAAATTATTGAAGCCATAAATACGCCCAATCTCTTCAATGAGATCAATTTCTCTTTCAATATCATGGGTTCGATGAATAGGAATTTTGACTACCCAATATTCTTGATATGTAATATACTGAAAACCTAATTGTTGTAAAATAGACTCAATAGTAGAATATTCATGAATAGTAGTACCTAAAAGATGTTGAATATTAGCTAATCGTAGAATGATCTCTTCTTCCGGATAATTTTTTAATTGTATAAAATTACTTGAAGTTAAATAACCTCCACATAATTCTAAAATTAAATTCATTGCTGTTTGAGTAGCTATATTTAGCATATTTAGATCAAGCCCTCTTTCAAATCTCAAAGAGATATCATTTTTTAGATTGACAGAAGAAGAAGATTGTCGAATAGTTCTAGGATTAAAAATAGCTATCTCTAGAATTATCGAAGTCGTAGAATTGGTGATTTGGTTATCTTTATTGCCGACAATACCACATAAATTGATAGCTTTTTGGTTTAAAAAACTAACTAAATTCGACTCATTTAATTCAATTATTTCAGAATTTCGGTTTGTAAAATTTATGTTTTGATTAGGCGTATTAACTTCAAATTCCAAAGTTTCTGATAGATTGTCAAAAGTAAATGCTTCAATTGGTTGTCCATATTCTAATAAAATATAATTTAAAATATCTTGTAAATTATTTGTAGATACTACATCAATAGCCTCTAAATAGTTTTTTAGCCAAACAGGAGAAGGTTTAATCTGTAAATTTTCTAAAATATATATAGAATAGAAGAAACAATTATTTAATTTTTTAAATTGAATAAGTGTTTCATTTTTTTTACAGGGGAATTCAGTCGTAGTATTCGGCGACGAATAAGGAATTTTATATAATGCAGCAATTTCACGGGCTAATCCTCTGGTAGATAAGGTATCGCCCCGATTAGGTGGTGTAATAATATCTAAAATAATATCAGAATTTTTTTCTAAATAATTGATAGCATCAACTTCAAAACCAGCTAAAGTGAGTTTTTCAGACAAATCCTCTATCTCTATATTAGAAGTATTTATAATATTACTTAAGCAATTAAAAGAAATTTTCATATGTTATCGTATCATAAGGTAAATTAAAAGAAATTTGATTACATGGAAATTTAAGAATAGATATTATAAATTCTAGAATTAGTATTTAATTCAGAATATTATTAAATTTAACTCTTAATTGATTTATATAGATTTAAAATAATTTATACTTGATCTGATCATAACACATTGATTATAATAGTGAAAGTAGAAAAAAATTAATTTTCTAGAAGTAGTTATTTATAAATTAATACAGTAATGATCATTTTTTCTGGCTAGAAGACAAAATTTTTATTTATTAAAATAAAAAATAGTAACTACACGTAATTTAAAAATATACAGTTAAAAATCCTCAGAATACAATCAATATAAATTGTTTCTATTTTACTGTGATATTTTTTTATTTATTAAATGAAAGTTTCATCAATATCTTAAATTATATAAAAAGTTATGGCTAAAAAAATAGTTGCTATTGTTAAATTAGCTCTTACAGCTGGTAAAGCTACTCCAGCACCTCCAGTGGGACCAGCTTTAGGTCAACATGGTGTAAATATTGTAATGTTCTGTAAAGATTATAATGCGCGTACTGCGGATAAAGTGGGATTAGTTATTCCAGCAGAAATATCTATTTATGAAGATAGAAGTTTTACTTTTGTATTAAAAACTCCTCCTGCTTCAGTTTTACTGGCAAAAGCGGCAGGTATTCCAAAAGGATCTGGTACGCCTAATTTAGATAAAGTAGGTTCTGTAACTAGAGAGCAATTGGAAGAAATTGCAAAAACTAAATTACCGGATTTAAACACCTCAGACGTACGACAAGCTTCTAAAATTATAGAAGGTACTGCACGTAATATGGGGATATTAATTAAATAAAGTTTATTTATTGGGATCGTATACCATATGAAAAAATTATCAAAAAGATTTAAAGAAGTACAATCTGTAGTAACTCCTGAATTACACAAAGCAATACCGGGAATTCAACTTTTAAAAAATACAGCAACAGCAAAATTTGTAGAAACTGCAGAGGTTCATATCACATTAGGACTTGATCCTAAGTATACTGATCAACAATTACGTTCGACAGTAAATTTACCTAAAGGAACTGGTAAAAAAGTTAAAGTTGCTGTCATTAGTAAAGGAGATAAGTTAAAAGAAGCCCAAGAATCAGGTGCAGATGTCATTGGAGCAGAAGATTTAATTGATGAGATTATGAAAGGTCGATTAGATTTTGATAAATTAATAGCAACTCCGGATGTAATGCCTTTAATTGCAAAACTAGGTAGAGTTTTAGGTCCGAAAGGTTTGATGCCATCACCCAAAGCAGGTACGGTTACTACGAATATTAGTCAAGCCATTCAAGAATTTAAAGGCGGAAAAGTAGAATATAGAGTAGATAAAACTGGTGTTTTACATGTGCCTTTTGGTAAAATGAATTTTAGTGAAGAAGATTTATTAGAAAATTTATCTGCAGTTCAAGAATCAGTTGATAAGAATAGACCGTCAGGAGCAAAAGGTAAATATTGGAAAACTATATATATCTCTGCGACCATGGGGCCGTCAATTCAATTAGATATTTCTAGTTTAAGAGACAAAGTATTTGTTTAGATAGATATAGATAGATTAAACTAAGCTTATTTTTTTCAGTAGTTTATTAATAGTATTGTATATTTATGACAAGTAAAATTGATTCAATTCTTGAGGAATTAAAAACATTAACTTTATTGGAAGCAGCTGAATTAGTTAAACAAATTGAAGAAACCTTTGGCGTGGATGCTTCAGCTCCAGCAGCAGGTGGAGTTATAATGGCTCCGGCAGCCGTAGGAGCTGGTGCTCAAGAGGAAGCAGAAGAACAGACAGAATTTGATTTAGTTTTAGAAGAAGTACCTGCAGCTAAAAAGATTGCTATTTTGAAAGTAGTGCGTGCAATTACAGGTTTAGGCTTAAAAGAAGCTAAAGATCTAGTCGAAGCAACTCCTAAAGTTTTAAAAGAGGGCATTTCTAAAGAAGAAGCTGAAGATACTAAGAAGAAATTAGAAGAAGCAGGAGCTGTTATTAAAATTAAGTAATTTTAAAAATTATGGTATAGAACTAATTTCTATACCATAATTTTTAAGATTAGAATAATCCTAGTGTGATTGCTTCGGAAATTGGTTTAGTTGCACCAATGCCTAACCAAATAGCTGCAACAGTGCCAACTAGAAATACTGTAGAAGCTACGGGACGACGGAAAGGATTTTGAAATTTATTCACATTCTCAATAAATGGTACTGCAATTAAGCCAGCAGGAACTGCTGCCATAGATAAAAGCCCAATTAATTTATTTGGAATTACACGTAATAAATTAAAAGTTGGGAATAAATACCATTCAGGTAAAATTTCTAAAGGTGTTGCAAAAGGATCTGATTTTTCACCTAATGCTGAAGGTTCTAAAATAGCTAAACCTACAACACAAGCTAGAGTTCCTAAAATTACAACGGGGAATGTATATAATAAATCATTAGGCCATGCAGGGTGAAACTTGATCTCAAATAATGAAATCTGTTCCCGAACCGTACGTGCAATTTTCACTGCATACGGCTCTCCAGAATTCTCATCTAAAAAATTATGTAAAAAAAGGATAAATGTATTTCATTCTCTATCTTAAGAATTAGTTTAATATTCTTAGTTTTTTTGCCATTTACGTGGTTTTTGTGGCAAGAAGATGGGAAAAGATATTTGAGAGGAGGATTTAGCTAAATGTATGGTTAAATTTTTACCATATGTCTTAAAAATATGGGTAATAGATGTTTTTTGTTTATGAGCTAAAGTCATTGCACAAGAATAGAATAATAAATAATGAATATATCGAAGTCTTTTGGAAGAAGTAGAGCCGGAATAGTAATTAGCTAAATTAGAATAGATTCTATGGTAATGTTTGACAATGAAACTAATCTTATATTTGATTAAGCTTATTTTACTTCTAGTGCGAATATGATTATGAGTAACTATTAAATACCCATGAGAGAGGAGCAACTTTTTAATTTTATTTACAGGTAATTCAAATCTTAATTTAGGAGAGTAATAATCTAAAGCATGATTTTTTCGCGGAAAAAAAATTTCATAATCTAGAAAAAGAATTTTTCCTTTATAAAGATTAGTTACTGTAACTTCTCCTTTAAATTTTTTAATCAATATCGCTTGGATATAATTCTTTATCTTATTCCCTAGAGAAAAGTGATCTGAGATACCTATTAACCAGCTATGTTTATAGCGTACATAAGAAATCTCTATATTAGAAAAACTGGGTAATGTCACTCCTAACATATTGATATGCTCGATATAAGTTTTATTCTTTTTATTCTCTATTTTAGATAATGAAAGAATATTATGCATAACCCAACTATCAAATTCATAATAGTAAATTTGATAAAATATATTAACTAAATTTATATTACTAGTATTACTTGAGTAGGAAATATTAGACTGAAAACTTTTGTTAATTAAACGTAGGAACCTGTCGTCGTGAACCCTTGTTTGAATAAAAGATAATATTTTATAACGTTTAATAGAAGAAAAGTTAGCCTTATTCTCAATCACCCAATGAATTTTTTGAAAACTATCCTCTATATACGACAAAGTATAATGAGGGTGTCTTATTTCATTTAAACTATGTATATTTTCTTCAAAAATAGAAGAGTATATACTATTTAAAATAATATATATGACTTCTTGAACAATGAAATTATCCAAATTAGAAGTTGGGTCAGATGTGAAAAAAAATTTTTCATTTATTACTTGATTTTGTAATGTCAGTAAAATTATTTTTTCATTATCATTTAAATAATATCGCTTAGAAATAGTATCATCAAGGATAAAAAAAAATTTATTTTTTTGGGTATGATAATTCATTTTTACACGAATATATGCTAATGTCCAAATCTCACTATTGTTTAAAATCCGAAATATATCTTGATGAATCCAATTTTTTTTTTTACTTAATATATATATGGCTTTAAGTCTTCTAAGTCCTGACATTAATTTCCTCCTCCGAGGGGGCTAGATTATTAAAGCGGAGAATTCCTATCTCTTTAAACTAGAGATTCCTTTCACGTAGGTAGTTAACCTTTAGTGAACAATATAGTTTCTAAATTAAATACCTTGTATTTTTAGGTTTGACAAATAATAAATTATAAAATTAAATTTATTTGGAGTACTTAGGGTGTTTTTCGAAGTTTTCCTACTATATATAGGCTAGGAGAAATGTTAGCTGAGTTAGTCTGATGGTGAACCTATCTGACTAATACATCTCGTATGATCTTTATTATTAATAAATCATTGGGTTATTAGGACCCATCCAACTTCTAACAATAAATTTTTTTTAATTCAAGCAGTTTAGCTTTGCCCTTATACTTTTAGCGCTGGATTAACTTTAAATTATCATGTTTTAGTGACTTTTAAAAAGAATCATCCATTTCTAATATGCTATAGTCCCCTTAAGATTTCTCTTGACAGGTAAATTAGTCGCTTTATTCACACCTCAGCAGTGAAAACAGAAATTAATCTGTATTGTCAATATTTAGTTTTCTATTCGCACTTCACCATAATAGTTATGTCCCATTCCTTTAGCAAGTTTTGCTCTTAATTTAGGATCAGTTAGATCTGGTTTTTTCATTACAGACATTGGAGATACTCCTTAATTATTCTAAATAATTTAATAAAAATACGAAATTGATGAGTAAGAAGGAAATAAGTTCAATTTATAGTGGTCCAGAAATTCCTTGTTTACGGATCATTAAAAAGTGTGCAAGCATAGCTACTGCAGTTAAAAGTGGTAATACAAAAGTATGTAGGCTATAGAAACGAGTTAATGTATTTTGTCCTACACTTACATCACCGCGTAATACTTCAACTAAATTACTACCAACAACAGGAATAGCATCAGGTACACCAGTTACAATTTTAACAGCCCAGAAGCCAACTTGGTCCCAAGGTAATGAATAACCTGTTACTCCAAAAGAAACTGTTAAAACAGCTAATAATACTCCAGTAACCCAAGTTAATTCTCGAGGTCTTTTAAATCCACCGGTTAAATAAACACGGAAGCTATGAAGAATCATCATAAGTACCATCATACTAGCAGACCATCTATGAACAGAACGAATTAACCATCCAAAATTAACATCTGTCATAATATATTCAACGGAAGAAAACGCCTCAGTAACGGTAGGGCGATAATAAAAAGTCATCGCGAAACCAGAACCTACTTGTAAAATAAAACAAGTAAATACAATACCTCCAAAACAGTAAAAAATATTTACATGGGGAGGAACATATTTAGTAGATATATCATCAGCTATGGCTTGTATTTCTAAGCGTTCTTCAAACCAGTCGTAAACTTTACCCATAAGTATAAACAAATTTAGTTAAATAAAAAATTTATACAGCTAAACTACATATTTTTAATCAGAAAGTTTCTACTTCAAGATTATAGCATGTATACGTGAATAAAATAAAAGAATTTAAAATTTAGCACTAGCTAGTACATTCTCTTTATTTTTTTATAGTTAATGTGCTAATATAATAATTATCAAAGGTAATGGATAAATAATTTAGCAAGATAAACATGTTTGAAAGGTTTACAGAAAAAGCTATTAAAGTAATAATGCTAGCACAAGAAGAAGCTAGACGCCTAGGACATAATTTTGTCGGTACAGAGCAAATATTGTTAGGTTTATTATGTGAAGGAACTGGTATTGCTGCTAGAGTTCTTAAATCAATGTCAGTAACTCTAAAAGATGCTCGAGCAGAAGTAGAAAAAATTATTGGTCGAGGTTCTGGTTTTGTAGCCGTAGAGATTCCATTTACACCTAGAGCAAAACGAGTATTAGAGATGGCTTTAGATGAAGCGAGACATTTAGGTCATGGATATATTGGTACAGAACACTTACTAATAGGCTTAATCAAAGAAGGCGAAGGAGTTGCAGTCCGTGTTTTAGAAAATTTAGGAGTAGAATTACTTAATGTAAGAATTGAAATTTTAGAAGCATTAGGTGCTAATAATTCTCGAAATAATTTAGATCGAAATAATCTAGATACAGAGTACAATTTTAATGTAGGTGAGCCATACAATGAAGTGTATGAAGATGAATATGGTGATACTTACCAGTATGATGGAAATAATAATTATGGGCAATCAGGCAGTCGGATTGCAACATTAGAGGAATTTGGCTCTAATCTTACTCAAATGGCTCTAGAAGGTTTTTTAGACCCAGTTGTAGGTAGAAAAAAAGAAATTGAAAGAGTTATACAAATTTTAGGCCGTAGAACAAAAAATAATCCTGTCTTAATTGGAGAACCAGGTGTAGGTAAAACTGCTATTGCTGAAGGATTAGCCCAACGTATTGGCCAAAGAGATATTCCACCAACTCTAGAAGATAAATTAGTAATTAATTTAGATGTGGGTTTACTTGTTGCAGGGACTAAATATAGGGGTGAATTTGAAGAAAGACTAAAAAGAATTATGGATGAAATTCGAGAATCCAATGATATTATTTTAGTTATTGATGAAGTTCATACTTTAATTGGTGCAGGAGCTGCGGAAGGCGCAATAGATGCTGCTAATTTATTAAAACCAGCACTAGCTAGAGGTGAATTACAATGTATCGGCGCAACTACAATTGAAGAATATAAGAAATATATTGAGAAAGATCCCGCGTTAGAACGCCGTTTCCAACCGGTAATGGTTAATGAACCTTCCGTAGAAGAAACTATTGAGATTTTATATGGTTTAAGAATGAAGTATGAATCTCATCATCAGTTAGAAATTTCGGATGAAGCACTAGCTGCGGCAGCAAAATATGCAGATCAATATATTTCAGAACGCTTTTTACCAGATAAAGCTATTGATTTAGTGGATGAAGCTGGTTCTAGGGTGCGTCTATTAAATTCCCAATTACCTCCAGCCGCACGTGAGTTAGATAAAGAATTGCAAACTGTTTTTAAGTTAAAAGAAGAAGCATTGCGTAAGCAAAATTACGAAAAGGCAGAAAAAGCTCGAGCTCGTGAAAAAGAAATTAAAGCACAAATTGCAGCTATTGTACAAAGTAAAAAAAATGAGCCTTTTGTTGAAGTAGAAGATCCGATTGTAACAGAAGAGGATATTGCACAAATTGTAGCGGCTTGGACCGGTATTCCAGTTACTAAACTGACGAAAAGTGAGTCAGAGAAGTTAATGCATATGGAAGACACCTTACATGGTCGTATTATTGGTCAACATGAAGCAGTGGTAGCGGTATCAAGAGCGATTCGTAGAGCCAGGGTAGGATTAAAAAATCCGACACGACCAATTGCAAGTTTTATTTTTTCAGGTCCTACAGGAGTAGGTAAAACAGAATTAACTAAAGCTTTAGCTTCATATTTCTTTGGGTCGGAACAATCAATGATTCGCTTGGATATGTCTGAATATATGGAAAGACATACTGTCTCTAAAATTATAGGATCTCCTCCAGGTTATGTGGGATATAGCGAAGGAGGATATTTAACAGAAGCCGTAAGAAAAAAACCGTATACTGTAATTTTGTTTGATGAAATAGAAAAAGCACATCCGGATATTTTTAACTTATTGTTACAAATATTAGAAGATGGTAGATTAACAGATGCTAAAGGTAAAACTGTTGATTTCAAGAACACTTTATTAATCATGACTTCAAATATTGGTTCTCAAGTTATTGAAAAAGGCGCTGGTGGTTTAGGGTTTGATTTAGCAGAGCAACAAATAGAATCTCAATATACTAAAATTCGGACTTTAGTTAATGAAGAATTAAAACAATATTTTCGTCCAGAGTTTTTAAATCGTATTGATGAAATTATTGTATTCCGTCAGCTAACTAAAGATGAAGTAAAACAAATTGCGGATTTAATGTTAGCAGAAGTCTTTGAAAGAATTAAAGAACGTGATATACAGTTAGAAGTCACTGAAAGATTTAAAAATCATTTAGTAGATTCAGGATATAATCCTAGTTATGGGGCACGTCCTTTAAGACGGGCTGTAATGAGATTATTGGAAGATAATCTAGCAGAAGAGGTTCTATCCGGCCGTATTCAGTCAGGTTATACTGTAGTCGCAGATATTGATGATGATGGAAAAGTGAAGATTTTACAAGGTGAAAAATTAGAAATTATTAATGATTAACTTATATTGAAATAAATAATTGAAGACTTAAAATCTTTATTTTAAGTCTTCAATTATTTATTGTTTATCTAAAGCCAACAGCAGCTTGCCATACAAAAGCCATTAATAAAAATAATACTGGAATAACAGGTAAAATATCAACTAATGGTCTAAATATAGCGTAAGCTTCTGGTAACTTAGCAATAAGTAATAATGCTTCCATTGGATTCTCTCCTTTAATTAATTATCGAGGTTTACAATATAACCTAAATATCATTATATGTTGAATGAATATTAGTCTTAAAGAATATTATAATATTTACTTTTCTAATAATGTTTACCTGTTACTGATTTTAAACAATCTTATCTACTTTTGACAAATATAGATAATTCAAGCTTTTCAAAATATTTTGAATCAAATAAAATAAAGTTAATTTATATATTTTATTTTGTATAATCTGTAATAAATCACTAATTTTCAAATTTGCTTAGACTAAAATGATATATAAAATAAGTTGATATAAATTAGTTTAAGATAATTAATAGTTATAAGAACTTGAATTAAGATTTAAGACTAATTCTGTCTTAAATAATAGTGATGTAATATAGAAAAAATAGAATATTGAGGTAATATAATATGTCAATTCTTTTACAGGTTTTGGTATTTGTTTTAATTGCGTTATCTGTAGCTTTAGTTATTGGAATTCCAGTAGTCTTAGCTTCTCCTGGACAATGGGATAAATTGAAAAATTTAATTTATGGAAGTGGAGCTGCTTGGTCTGCTTTAGTGATTTTTATTGGAGTATTTAACTCTTTTGTTAGTTAATATGTTACGGTACATAGATGTATTATATATAAAACTAGAGTAGGGGACTTATTTGAAAGTTCCCATCTGGTACACCGTATAAATAAACAGCCCTTAACGAGAATTGAACTCGTGACCTTCCCCTTACCAAGGGGATGCTCTACCACTGAGCCATAAGGGCAAAAATTGAATAATTTGGGCCGAGTTGGATTTGAACCAACGTAGGCAAAGCCAGCGGATTTACAGTCCGCCCCCATTAACCACTCGGGCACCGACCCATATATACATTGTACTGAATTTTTTTTTAAATCGCAATATATACTTTAGTATTTGTAACTATCAAAAGCTATAATTTTTATCTTAATATTATGTTATATAAAACTTTCATTCAAGGATCTCGTCGTTTTAGTAATTATTGGTGGGCTACAATTATCTTAGCAGGAGGCTTAGGTTTTGTTTTATCTGGTCTATCGAGTTATTTAAAAATTAATTTAATTCCATTTGCTAGTCCTACTGATTTACTCTTTATTCCTCAAGGGATAGTAATGACTTTTTATGGTACTATCGGGTTATTAATTGGTATTTTTTTATGGTTGACTATAGTTTGGGATATTGGTTCTGGTTATAATGAATTTAATAAAGAAAATGGTCGAATTTGTATTTTTAGAAAAGGCTTTCCAGGTAAAAATAGACAAATAGTTTTTAATTATAAGTTAGAAGATGTTCAATCAATTTTAATTGACATTAAAGAAGGTTTAAATCCAAAAAGAGAGATATATTTAAAGTTAAAAAATCAAGGAGAAATTCCATTAACTAGAGTGGGACAACCATTATCATTAACTGAAATTGAAGAACAGGCGATAGAATTAGCTAAATTTTTAGGCGTTATTATTGAAAATAAGTAAATATTTTTGGTTATTATGTTAAATAAAGGAGTGTTTATAGTGAAGATTAAAGAGTCGTATGAATCTTTAACATATTATAAAAAAAATCAGATACCTATAAAATCTTGGCTTGTAGAATTAAGTGTTCAATCCAAAACAAATCAAAAACTAAGAATAAAGCTTCGGCTGCCGGGAAAAATGATTGCTAAAATAAGCAAACAAATAATTTACAATCAATATTGTATTGTGGAAGGTACATTATCTTTAGTTCCATATCAAACTGAAGAGTATGGAAATATAAAAAAAATGTTAGAATTAAATGCTTCTAAAATACATCCCCTTTTTTTTAATAAATCTAAATAAAATAGACTAAAGAAAGCTTTTAGAGATTGCTTTCCTTAGTCTATTGAATCTATTTTGGATGTGACTATAATTAATTTTTACCAGCCACTATCTGCTTTAGATAGTACGTAGCTAGCTACGTCATCAATTTCCTCTGGAGTTAAGCGATCACCAAATGCAGGCATAGAGTTTTTTCCTCCAGTGACTTGCTTTGTGATTGCTTCTACACTTTTCATTTCATAACCTTCTAAAGCTTCTTTTTTTAGAGTTCTATCAGGTACGATGGCGTTATTTCCACCGCTATGACAAGCAGCACAGTTCGCTGTAAAAATTTGTTCTCCATGCTCAATATCAGCTGCAAAAGCTGATGTGGAAATTGTAAATACTAGTACTAGTGCCATGATAATAGATGCGAACTTTTTCAATTTTTTTCTCCTTTAGATAAAAATGTATTCTTCAGCAATTTTTAAAGTCAATTGAATTATGAAATTTATATAACTATAAATTTAAGGGCTAAAGATTAATAGTAAATCTTACCACCACCCCATTTCTCAGCAGCAATTTTAGGTTGTAATAAGATATGACCAGCAATACTAACTAAATCATCGTCAGAAAGATTACGCATTTTAGGGAAAATATCGGCGCTTTTAATACTAGGATGTATTTCTGCAATTGATTCAGCGCCATCATAACTAGTAGGATCTTTTAAATATTCAACTAAAGATCCAATATTATCTCTAGGTGGAGATGCCAAACTCAAAGCTTCAGGATCTAAACCTACATTTGGATTAGTTTTAGTGATTCCACCATTATGGCAAATCGCACAGGTGTTATTAAATAGCTTCTTGCCACGTTTTACTTGTTCTAATGTAAATACAACTGTAGTTCCTGAATCATCTAAAGGTAATGTTCTAGTAGAATCATCCAGGTCAATGGCATAAGCTGCATTAACAGTATAGCTTAAGACTGTTAAACCTAATAAACATGCAAAAACTTTATTTTTTATGGTTAGCATAGTTTGTCTTTTTATTTCCATTCAATAATAAATAATAGAGGTATATATCTAATATAATTTCCTTGGAATAAGTGATTGAAATATAATAAATATATTTTCAAAATAATAATTCTTAATTTCAAATAGACTATTTTAAGCACTAGTGAAAAACAAAATTAAAAATACTAAATTATCAAGTTTAATTTATGATGCAAATTTATAGAATAATACTTTTACAATCATTATTGTAATTCTACTTGAGAATGAGAAAACTTTAGTAAATTTTTCTTAATAATTAGGATTTTTAGATTGCCTAAATTTTACTTTATTAGTATCCAAAATTAAAATTATATTTTGATTATTGTAATCAAAATAATGTACTTCTATAATTATAATATAATAATTACACTCAAAGTTTAAGATGAAACACAAACCTGCTCTTTTAGTATTGCAAGATGGAACCTATTTTAAAGGTTGGTCATTATCTCATTTATATACAATAACTGGAGAAGTTGTATTTACCACAGGTATTACTGGATATCAGGAGATTTTAACAGATCCCAGTTATTTTAACCAAATAGTAGTTTTTACTTCTCCAGAGATAGGCAATACAGGTATAAATAATGAAGACAATGAATCGTTAGCAGTCAATTGTGCTGGAATTATCACGCGTAACTTGTGTAAAACACCAAGTAATTGGCGCATGGAAGATTCATTACCACATTTTCTAGAAACTTCTAAAATTCCTATTTTATATGGTATAGATACTCGTAAATTGACACAGCATTTAAGATCTTCAGGAGTAATGAATGGATTTTTATCTAATGAAGTATTAGATCCTTTAGTTGCAAAAGAATATTTAAAGCAAGCACCATCTATGTCAGGTTTAGATTTAGTTAAACAAGTCATAAGTAAAGGTTACGAATGGAATGAAGCTATCTCTTCTCAGTGGCAATTTAATTATTCTACTAAACTAAAGAATAATTTATCTAAAAAAGAAAATATTATAGTATTAGACTGTGGTGTTAAATTTAATATTTTAAGACATTTATCAACATTAGGTTATAACGTTATAGTTTTACCTGCAACAAGTAAATTTTCAGAAATTTTAGAATACCAACCGGTAGGTATTATGCTCTCTAATGGTCCAGGAGATCCTTCGGCAGTAACTTATCTGATTTCTACTTTAAAATTATTATTTAAAGAAAAAATTCCTATTTTCGGAATTTGTATGGGACATCAAATAATATCTTTAGCTTTAGGAGGTGACACCTTTAAATTAAAATTTGGTCATAGAGGTATTAATCATCCTACTGGCGTATTTCAAAAAGTAGAAATTACAAGTCAAAATCATGGGTTTGCTGTAAGTGCAGAATCTTCTTTTTCAGAAGACGTATTAATTACACATTACAATTTAAATGATTATACAGTAGCAGGTATTGTTCATAAAACATTGCCTATTTGCGCTGTTCAATACCATCCAGAAGCTAGTCCAGGACCTCATGATGCAGATTTCTTTTTTCATATATTTGATAAAATGGTTCAAAAATATTTAAAAAATATCCATTGATTTAAAGGGATTGCCAAGCGTTATGCGATAATAAATAGATTAATGCCTGAGTACCTCTAAGCTGATTAAAAAGAGGTAAATGTCCTTTAGGAGCGTTTAAATCCCAAATAAATTCTTGAGGATATCGGCATAAATTGTTATCTACAATCCATCCTATCTTTTGAAATAATTTATCTTTATTACCTTGTACATTAGTCCAAATCTGTTGCTGAATTGAAAAGCCGAAACGATTACGGGAATGAATTCTCCATAATGTATCAATAGTTTTTAAATCTGTGACGGGCAGATTAGATATATCTGTAAAATATAACCAATTGCGAGTATTTAAATCAACTGAGGCTAATTCACATAATTTTTTCTGGGTTAAGATATCAGCTTCTAAGAAATTTTTATTTTGTAAAAGTTTTTGTAGATAACTATAATCAATACTTTTCTCAGATTGTAGCGGAATAAGACCGGAAGGAAAATTATCAGTTAAGAAATTTTGGATTTCCTTATCTTGAATTTGTAAAAGTTCTTCATAAATAAAACCATCTAAAGGTGAAATAGATTGATTCATTTTATGTTCGTAAAGTAAATTAGCTAAAGTTTTTACACCCAGTGTACCTATCTCTTGAATCGATTTAATAATTTCCATTTGGGAGGAATTGATTTCTGTATTTTGAAAATCAATTTTATGTAAAAAGTTTTGAAGTTGAGTATCAGTGTCTTGTATCATAGATATTCTAATTACTACAGTTTTATATTTTGCGAAGTATATATAAAGATATGTTTTTTATAGATATTTATTGATAATAAAGTGGATAATGCCAATTCGTCAAGAAATATCTTTAATTATATTTTTCCATAACAATCGACTATTATTTCTTAAAGGTTCGTAGATAATAGAAAAAATAATTTTTAAAATAAATTGTATTAAATTATATATTTTAGGCAATAAAAAATCTTGAATTTCAATTATAAAAGTTACAATAAGTTGAATTGTGGATAATTGGGTTAACTCAGAGAGTCTTTGTGTAAAAATATATTTTTGAATAATCCCTTTGGGACTCATTACATAAAGATTATATTTATTTTCGTAAATATTTTTAGGAATAACAATATACCGATATAGAAATTTATACCACATCAAATTATTTCTAAATTGTTCAATATTTCGTATCGAAGAATAATTAGAGTTAAATAGATGGTTCTGAAAACCAAAGCTAATCCCTTCATTTGTGCGTAATAATGCATCAATAAATAAATTAGCTGTTTGGATTAAAAAATTTTCAAATAAAATTTCTACCTGTACATTATAGATTTTAGAAGTAATAACTGGGTTAAGTAAAGTTTGAATTTTTGGAGATGATCCTAAAATACTTAAAGTTAAAAGAAGAGTTAAATTATTTTGTAATTCATATAAGGTCTCAGCATCATAGTTAATTAACTGCTTTTGATGTCCCACAAGATCATGTTGCTTGTCGAATAAGAATTGTTGTCTGGTATTTGATAATATGTTAGCTAGAATAACATTTCGATTGACTATTATTTGTTTAGATTGAATCTCAAATATGATATTTTCTAAAATAGTTTTTTTCAGTTCTTTTAAAATAATATGTAATAAATAATATTTTTGATGAATGGATAAAACATCTAACGCAATATTATGAGTACTTTGGTTAGATAAATTTTGAGAAATCTTGATATGTAAGTTTGCAAAAATTATACTAATTTTATAATTTAAATCTGGGCCAGGTGTACTTGGCCAATAGGATTGATTATATGAGTATTCACTATTAGTCATGTAGAGTTTTCGTAAATATTATAGAATTTAATAATTTGTTAATTATTATTTTTGGAAGAATTAACAAATAGTGTTAAAATTTCTTTGGAGAAAGTTATCGCAGCCTTAGATTTATATCGATTTGGATTAATAATAATAGAAAGCATCCTTTTCACGGTAACATTTTCTATTTTAGCCCAATGTAGAATTCCTAACTCTAATTCTTTAGCAATAGCAGAGACTGAAACGAAAGAAGCACCTAAACCGGATTGTACTGCATTTTTAATAGCCTCAATAGAGTTTAGTTCCATCTCAATAGTAAAACGACTACTATCAATATCATGTTGACTTAAAATATTTTCAATTACTTTGCGAATAGTAGATTGAGTATCTAATGCAATAAATCGTAACCTGTATAAATCTTCTTTTTTGATATCTTTAAGTTGAGAGAAAGGGTGTGATTTAGGCAGAATTAGAGCTAATTCATCTTCAGCATAGGAAGTAACGTGTAGTGTATCTTGTAGTTCATGTGGAATTTCTCCACCGATAACAGCAAGATCAACTTGCCCATTAGCCACGCTCCATGATATGCGTCTTGTGGAATGAACTTGTAATTGAACTGCCACTTGAGGATATCTTTGCCTAAATAGACCAATTAATCGAGGCATAAGATATGTGCCTGTAGTTTGGCTAGCTCCTACAATTAGTGTTCCTCCTTGTAAATTTTGTAAGTCCTCTAAAGCGCGACAAGTTTCTTCACATAATGCTAAAATCCGGTTACCATATTTAACAAGTAAATTGCCTCCTTCAGTTAGTTTCGCTTTTCTACTTCCACGATCAAATAAAGGAACATTAAGTTGACGTTCTAAATTTTGAACTTGTAAACTAACCGCTGGTTGGGAGATATATAAGCTATCAGCAGCTCTTTTAAAACTACCTTCAACAATAATAGCTTTAAGAATTCTTAATTGATCTAATGTAAAAGGAATATCTGTCATGCGTTAATTAAAGAAGATATATAATTTAATCTTATAGTTTACAATATGAAAAACATTTATATTAATTACCTTTAATACATCATAATATTTGGTAAGTATAGAAAATTTTAATCTTGTAAAATATAACTCTAATTAAGGAGAACTAAGTATGCGTACATTGATTGTTTTATTACCAGTTTTAGCCGCAGCTTCATGGGCATTGTATAATATTGGCAGAGTTGCAATACAACAATTTCGTAGTTTAGGTAAATAATAAACTCCAAATTAAGACAACGTATATCTTTGTCTTAATTTGGAATTTATTCTGCAAGCTAGAGTTATCTTGTATTTGTCCAGTAAACTAGTATATACTTATAATCAACTTATTAAAGTTATAGATTTATTAAATATAGAAAAATAATTATGGCAGTACCTAAAAAACGAACTTCTAAGTCTAAAGGCAAATCAAGAAAAGCTCATTGGAAACGTAAAGCTTATTTTCAAGCCCAAGCTGCATTATCTTTGGCTAAATCAAGTCTAACCGGAAAGTCTACAAGTTTTATTTTTCAGAATGTAGATACTTCAGAAGATACTACTTTGGATTCTGAGACTTCTACAGAATAATTTATAATGATTAGCAACAAATAGTATAATGAGGTAAGCATATAAATTTATCTAGATTCTTTATTCTTTGTAGATTAATTATATTATGAAATAACTATATTAATTAAAACTCAAGCAATGGGGAAATGTAATTAATATTAAGTTATTTTGTAATATGAATAGTAAATTATTCACTGAAACAATAATTTTAATTATAAATATTAAATTAGGATATGTTATATTGGAAATAATATTACTTGGGGAAAAATTTATACCTTCATACGGTTCTCGTCGCATTGCTTCTATCGCCATTCGTTTTGATAATTATAATGAAGCCTGCCTATTTGATTGTGGTGAATCGACTCAGCACTATTTATTAAGAAGTTGTCTAAAGAATAGACAAATTAAAAGAATTTTAATTTCTGAATTAAATTCAGAAGCATGTTTAGGTATTATTGGCTTATTAGCTACTTTGAGTTTAAATGAACGTTTAAACCCTTTGGAATTATATGGGCCTCAAAATTTTTGTAAATATATTAGACTATTTAGTAGATATTCCCAAACTAATTTTGCTTATCCTATTAATATAATTCAAGTAAAGCCAGGCATAATCTCAGAATTTTATAATTATAGAATAATAGCTTTGCCATTAGTTAGTAATCCTATGATTATAGGGTATTCAATCATAGAACGTGAAAAGCTCGGTAAATTTCGTATTCATAAGGCTCAACAATTTAAAATTCCTTTAGGTCCAATCTATGGCGCATTAAAAAGAAGAAAAAAATTTATTTTAAGTAATAGTTTTATTATAAATGGGCAAAGTTTTTGTGAACCACCGAAAAAGGGGCGCAAATTCACTTATATTACTCGATTTTCTGATACTAGATATTTAGTGGAATTGGCACATAAAGCAGATTTATTATTAATAAATAATAGTAAAATTAATTTATCAAAAAAACCAATTAATTATTATTTAATAAATGAAGTATTAGATTTAATAAATATTAAATATTTCATTGCATTTGATGTTAATATAAGTAATAGTAAATACCATGTAATGGCATATAATCCTATTCAAAAGCAATGGGGACATAAATATTTATATTTACAATCATTAGATACCTTTAAAATCCTGTCTAACTATCAATTAGATCGTATAAGAACTTTAAATACTAAAAAAATATATAAGGGCATATAACTCAGTGGAAAGAGTATCAGATTCCGATTCTGAAAGTCGCGGGTTCAAATCCCTCTATGCTCATCGTAATAGTTAGCTCTGGATGTAAACTTGATTAAAGATTAAACACATCTCAGCTTTAGCTAGTTCACGACTTAAATAAGCGGTGTGATAATTATTTAGATCAGAATTAATTTTCATGAGAATATTATTACAGAGCTGCTTAGCACTATATCCCTGAAACTTTTGGCATCTATTAATATGCATATATTGTACTATGATTAAATTAGTATCCTGAGAAATATTAATTAAAAAATAGCATTCTTTTTGAAAATATGGAGTTTCAAAATTTAATTCAAAATCTATCAGAGTAATTTGATTTAGACAAGAAGTATTAAGATTCAGTAAATTCAGAGGATTAATCATATTATTATAAAGTATAGATTAAATAAAAATAGTATTAAATTATGAATACAATTTCTAATTGTTAAAGATGCTATAGAAAATGTAGCTATTTGAATACATATTTATACAATATAATTAAGATATTCAAATTGTAAAGTAATCAAATAATTTAGGGTATTTACCAATCAAATCTTAGGAGATTAAGAGATATGCAAGATGCTATTACAAATATTGTAAATAAATATGATTTAACAGGTCGTTATTTAGATCCTAAAGCTATTAGTGAATTAACGGCGTATTTTGATACTGGTTTAACTAGAGTTATTATAGCAGAATTAATTAATCGAAATGCAGCTAACATTGTACAAAATGCAGCTAAACGCTTATATGAAGAACAGCCTGAATTATTGCGTCCCGGTGGAAATTCCTATACTACTCGTCGTTATGCAGCATGCTTAAGAGATATTGAATATTATTTACGTTATGCGAGCTATGCTTTAGTTGCTGGGGATAATAATATTTTAGAAGAGAGAGTGTTAGATGGTTTAAAAGATACGTATAATTCATTGCAAGTACCTATTGCACCGACAGTTCGAGCAATTAACTGCTTAAAAGAAGTAATTCTTGAGCAATTAGATCCGGCAGATCAATTTTTGGTAGAAGAACCATTTAACTATTTAACTGAAGGATTACAATAAATAGAATTTAACAAATATTGAACTTATCTAAAAGCCAAGAATTATTGGCAATCTCTTCGCCATTATGCTAAAAAATCGCTTTTTAAATAAATTTCAAAATTTTTTACATTATTTACCATTTTATTCATTAGGTTATACTGCTGTAAAAATAGTAAATTTATTAGTAGGTTTTTTTATTTCTACTGTAATGACAACAATGGTAAGTCAAACTGGAGATTGGGGAATTGTAGCTGGTGCTATTGCTGTTACATATATTGAATTATTGAGTAATTGGATATATGGGAATAATTTTAGGAATAACAAATTGATTATTAACATAAATAGTCTTAAAATTGGGATTGTTTATGGGATGTTTGTTGATGCATTTAAATTGGGAAGCTAATAACAAATAATTAATTAGTAGAAAAATTTTAAATTAAAATTAAAGTTTATGATTGTGGTGGTGTAAGCTAACAAATATATAAAATTTTTAAGATAAAGATCAAATGCCTTTTCAATCTCAAACGACACAAACACAAAATGGAGCTTATGCTTTATTAGATAGTTTAGTGCGTCATGGTGTTAAACATATTTTTGGTTATCCAGGTGGAGCAATTCTACCTATTTATGATGAACTATATTTTTGGGAGCAAGTAGGTTTAATAAAACATATCCTAGTGAGGCATGAACAGGGAGCAGCTCATGCTGCTGATGCTTATGCCAGAGCGACAGGGAATGTAGGAGTGTGTTTCGCTACTTCAGGTCCTGGTGCTACAAATTTAGTGTCAGGGATAGCTACAGCTCATTTAGATTCTGTGCCTATGGTAGCAATTACCGGGCAAGTAGGGCGTAGTTTTATTGGAACAGATGCTTTCCAAGAAGTAGATATTTTTGGGATTACATTACCTATTGTAAAACATTCCTATGTTTTACGAGACCCGAGAGATATTTCACGCATTATTGCAGAAGCTTTTTATATTGCACAACATGGAAGGCCAGGACCTGTTTTAATTGATATACCTAAAGATGTTGGATTAGAAGAATTTAACTATCTTCCAATTCCTCCAGGCCAAGTTACTTTACCGGGTTGTCCGCCGATTGCTAATATTGGATCTCGTCAAATCATTAATGCAGCATCTTTAATCCGTAAAGCTCGTCAGCCTTTACTGTATGTAGGAGGGGGAGCGGTAATATCTAATAGTTGTGATGAACTTGTTAAATTAGCTGAAAATTTTAATATTCCAGTAACAACCACATTAATGGGTAAAGGTGCATTTGATGAGAACCATTACTTGGCGTTAGGAATGTTAGGTATGCATGGAACAGCATATGCAAATTTTGCTGTGAGTGAATGTGATTTATTAATAGCTTTAGGGGCACGTTTTGATGATAGGGTAACAGGTAAATTAGATGAATTTGCATGTAATGCACAAGTGATTCATGTTGATATTGATCCAGCAGAGGTAGGTAAAAATAGAGTACCTCAAGTTGCCATAGTTGGAGATATTCGAGAAATTCTGAAACGTTTACTCTTCTATCTAGACCAAGATATATTTGGAGAAAAAGAGTCTCCACAAGAAAAAACAAATGCTTGGCTAAAACGTTTAAATCAATGGAAACGAGATTATCCGCTTTTAGTTCCTACGAGAGAAAAAGGTTTATCTCCTCAAGAGGTAATTTCAAATATTGGTCTTTTGGCCCCAGAGGCTTTTTATTCTACTGATGTAGGACAACATCAAATGTGGTCGGCACAATTTATTAAAACATTACATCGTAGATGGTTATCCAGTGCAGGATTAGGTACTATGGGTTATGGTTTGCCAGCTGCAATTGGGGCTAAAATAGCGTATCCTAATGATAGAGTTGTATGTATTAGTGGAGATGCAAGTTTTCAAATGAATCTTCAAGAATTGGCAACAATCGCTCAATATAAGTTAGGGATTAAAATTATTATTATTAATAATCAATGGCAAGGAATGGTACGCCAATGGCAAGAAGCTTTTCATCAAAGCCGTTTTTCTCATTCAAATATGGCTAATGGTTCCCCTAATTTTGTAAAATTAGCAGAATCTTTTGGTATCAAAGGAGTTGCAATTTGTAATAAAAACGATATGGAATTACTAATGCCGGATTTATTATCATCGGAAGAAGCAGTTTTATTTGATGTACAAGTTATAGAGAATGAAAATTGTTATCCTATGGTAGCTCCAGGAAAAAGTAATGCTCAAATGTTAGGGATTGAAAAATTACCATCAGATCTTGAAGGGATAAAAAGAAAAAACTAAAAATAAATTTAGAGCAAAATATGACATGGAAGTCATATCTTGCTCTAAATTAAACTTTAACTGTTATTTTCTTTAGCAGCATACATCACTTCAAGAGTGATTTCATTAATTTGATTATTTTTTGCAAAATCTTCAGTTTTTCGTTTCACTTTGTTGCGAACAAATCCCGGAATTTTATTTAATTCTTCATGGGCTTTATTATTCCATGATACAGAGGAAGAATTTATATCAAAATTGGAATCTTGCTGAAAATTATCATGTCCTCCAAAAATTTCAAGTAAATGATCCTCCATTCCCAAAGTAAATGAATTATAAATTAAATCAGCAATTTGATTAGAACCTTCATATCCAAAGAAAGGTTTATATCCCAATGGAAAATTTTGTATATGTACTGGAGATGAAATTACCCCACAAGGAATATTCAGTCTCTTACCAATATGTCTTTCCATTTGTGTTCCGAAAATTGCATCAGGTTCACTTTTAGCAATTAAAGAAGCAATTAAGTTGTGATCATCAGTGATGATAATTTCTTTACAGAAATTAGATAGTTCTTGTTTAAACCATTCTGCATCATGAATGCAATATGTGCCAGCCCAAACAACTTCAATTCCCATCTCGTAATGTAGAATTTTAGCAAAGCTAGCAGCATGTGTTGCATCTCCAAAAACAATAGCTTTTTTTCCTATTAAATTTTGACAATCTACAGAACGTGCAAACCAACTAGCGTTAGACATGAAGTAAGTTTGATTCTGAATATAAGAATCAAAATTATAGTCTAATCCTTGAGAATTTAAAATATTTTGAATTGCTTTAAGACAGTCTGCAGTCTGTTGTAACCCCATGGGAGGAATATTAACATAAGGCATATCGAATTTATTTTTTAAATATTCTGCAGTCCTTAAGCCAGTTTCTCGATAAGGGACTAAATTAAACCAAGCCTGAGGTAAATTTTTGAGTTGAGAAACATGTGTACCTTCAGGAATAACCAAATTAATTTCAATATCGAGTTCCTTAAAAATTTTTCTTAATTCTACTAAATCATGTGTATTATGAAATCCTAAAGTAAAGCTACCAATAATATTCACGGAAGGTTTTTTTGTTTTCTTAATATTGGAGTTAGAACTAGTAGATTCTTTTTCTATATAAAATTTTATAATTTGTTCGAGTGTTCTATCTGCGGCTTGTAGTTCATTTACTCTATAAGTATCTAAAATAAAAAATATTTTGATTCCAGAACCATACGTGCAATTTTCATTGCATATGGCTCACAGACAATTTAATAAAATAATAAAATTGCCTATAATTAAATTTTCACTAGAACAATTAATTATTCTAATATGTCATGAATAGATCAATATCACTGTTTGTAAAAAATATTCATAATCAAATAACCTTAAACATTATTTTTACTTCATAAATGTACTAAAAAAGTTATATAAATAATCATAAATTTATATAGAGGAATACATTATTGAAAAACGTAAATAACAGAAGCTTATAATAATTCAATTATACTTTGCTATAGTTATATGAAACAAATTCCTTGGCTTAAACTAGATATAAAATATATATTTAAATAGTTAAGAGAATTGTTGTAAATATTTTTTCCATTTAAATATTAAAGAATATTTATATAAATAATAATATTATTTATTAACAGTTCGCACATGATTAACATCAGCAAGTAAGACATCTGCTTTAGAATTATATGAAGCACGAGTGACAAAATTCGCTAAATCTTCTTGTAAAATACTAGAAGTACATGTAGGTGTAACTATTACAAGGTCAGGGTTTTCTTCTTTATCTTTTCTAGTAATATTATTAATAACTTTATCTTTGGATCCTTGTGCTAGGACATGACGATCAACAATGCTAGCAGTAACAGGAGTGAAATTTTTTTCTCTTTCTAGCATGGATTGCATTACATTGAAATAATCATCTCCTAAAGGAGCATGCATAATAGCATGAACATTTTTAAATGAGCTAGCAATTCTCAGTGTGCCAATATGAGCTGGACCAGTATAATAGAGTAGTTATAATAAACTCTCAAAGAACCGTACAAGCAAGTCTCCTTACATACGGCTCATCTACAATTATAGTATTAAAATTATAGTATTAAAATTTAGCTTTCCATCTCGGTCAGAGTTAGCTAACTCTATTTTGCTATTACTGGCAAATATTAGCTTATTTTAAATTCTTATCTTTAATAAATTATGACTAGAAGAAGTATTATAAAAGAGATATTGTGTATAATTCTAGTGTAAAATAAAGTTTCCTAAATTAAAAATTAAAAAAATAGAAACAGCTATTAATTATATTTACTTCATATACTTGAACTATGTTTTATTTCAGGAATGGATGTATTACTTGAAATGCTTATATTGAAGCAGAATTATATATAAAAAGCTTCTGTTGAACTGGATTTTTTTTCCTATTATATATTTTTAGTGAATAAATATATAAAAAATAATCCTATTTTGTAATTTTTATAAAGGTCGCACCATCCAATAGGCTAATTTCATAAGGGTGGATTCTCCTAAAAATAAAATGTTATCGATTAATTAAAGTATGGAATACTATTCAATTTTTTATTAATTATAATTGTAATTGAATGTTTCACACTAGTAAAAACAAATGATTCTTAATATTTTCACTAAAATTATAGTTTAAAGAAGATGGAATCACCTAAGTTTCTAGAGACTCTATCTTCTTTAAATTAATTCTCTTGATATGCTAAAGAGAGTAAATTAGGACTTAGAACATTTTTACAATCACCTTGAGCGATGATGATACGATTTAATAAAATAAGTTCATCAAAATATTGTAATACATCTCCTAAATCATGATGAATGATGATAATTAATTTATTTTTAAGACTAAGTTCTTGTAAAAGATTAAAAATTACGGAATAGCTAGATCCTCAGATACATTACTGATCTGCTAAAAAACCGTACGTGCAACTTGCATTGCATACGGCTTAAATTATTTCCAATAAAAAATAGAAATAATCTATTTAGTAAAGTTAAGTAAATAGATTTAAAAATAATATTAATAAACTTTATCTAAATATCTTAATAGTAATATGTTTTATTTTCCAATTAATTCAACATTACTAAAACACGTTCTTAAACCATAAATATAGGCGATAATATAAAAAACAATGTACTAAAAAAATATTCAATAGTATTCATCCCAAGAATAATAAAAGTCTTTTAAAGAACTTAAATATTTATATTATTCGTCTTTTAGATATTAATATGCTGAAGTTTTTAAAAACTTTAATTTAAGATCCAAATATTATTATGGTTTCAGCTTCGAGTCGCACCTTGGGTAGTATAATCAACACCTACTAGAGGCTCATCAAGAAAAAAAATTTCGGCTTCTTGCACTAATGAGCGTGCTAAAAAAACCTTTTGTTGTTGTCCACCAGATAATTCACCGATACGATTTTTTCGTAAATCATATAAACCTAATTTATGTAAAGCTTCATGAACTAATTCATAACTTTTTGAGGAATAGTTAGCTCCCCATTTAGAATTTAATGTTTGTCCCATTAAGGCTACATCTTGAACAGTAATTGGAATGTGGTAGAAAAATTTTTTCTCCTTCAGAACTGTACGTGCAAATCTCTTTGCATACAGCTCAAATAATTTTGTGATTTTAGAAAATTATTTTCTACTATTTCAATATAGATTGAATCGGTTAATGGTATTACGATTTTAATAAAATTAAAATAATAGAATCTTGATTGGTCAATAGAGTTAATCCCAAATATACTTATAAAAATTTATAAAAATTTTTAAATCTTTTATAGTATCATTGTAATTTTAAGTTTTTGTAATTAATAGATAGATTAATATCTTTCAATTTAAGTGAGATTACAACTAAAATAAGATTTTTAAAAATTTCCAAATATTAAATGAATTAATAGCTTAATTACGAATGCAATTAATTAAATCAGATCTATTGAAACGAATATTTATTGAAATAAGTTAACATGAAGTATCGCACTAATCCCAGTCAATTTGAGATCTTTGGGGAATATAAGTTAATTTATTTTTCTGTTTTGTTAAAGCAGTTCCATTATAGAGAATATTATTATATGTTTTGGGGATTAATCCTAAAATGGCTTTAATTAAAGTACTTTTACCAGCACCATTAGGACCAATTATGCCCACGATTTTACCAGTGGATATTTTGAAATTAATATTTTTTAAAATAGTTTGGTTAGAATATTGAACATTTAATTGTGATACGAGTAGGGATTTAGGTATATGCATAATAATATTTTTTTAGCATAATGTAGGATGTTTGACTGAGCTAAAATTAGGAGTTAAAGAAAGATGACTGAGATTATATTTGATAATATTCATATTATCTTTTAGCATTAAATTTTTAATTAGGCTTATCATAATGACCATATCTGCACTATTTTTCATTTTCATGATTAAACTGCTAATTCCAATCCCAGTAGCACCATATTTGATAGCTAAAGATGCAGTACTTTGTGTAATCCCAGAAGCAGTCATTATCGATTGGCCTGTAGTTTTGGACAAAGCATACGTAGTAGATAAGGTTGCGGAAACTTTAGCTAAAGTATTTGAAAGGATATAATTGTTATTGAAGAATTGATGTTGACTATAGATCCCTTCTGTTTGCAAGTATTTGATACCTAGAATAGTTAATTTTTGAGTTAAAGTAATTTGTTCTTTAATGGTTAAATGATGGGGAATAGTTACACATAATTTAGTATTTGGAAAATTCTCTTGAATTTCTTGCACAATAGTTAAAATTCTAGCAACACTAAATAAATGTTTATATTCGTAGAATATATCATAATTGCCAATTTCAACTATGTCTGCACCATTCATAAGACATTTGTAAATAATACTAGGATCTATCGAAGAAATACAAATAGGTAAATTTGTGATTTGTTTTATTCTTTGAATTAATTTTGGATTTGCGGCAACATCTAAATAGCTCACTTGAGTTACCTGAGCAGCATAAGTAATATTTGAAACTGTTTGAACCTCAAAATTATTAATACCAGTTATAATTTTTAAAATTTGTTGTTGGTTCCACTCATTTCTACAATTATTTGTTATTACCATAAGATATGACTAAATTTTAGAACTACTAAAATATTCTTTAATTGTACTAGATTATATAGAAAAATTCAGAATGAGATTTTTTCTCATTCTGAATTAATTTGTTAAAAATGGATTAGTATGCAACACCTAAACTAGAAGTAGTTTCACCACCCAAATATACTCGAACACTTAAAAAATCGGTAGGACATGCGGTTTCACAACGTTTACATCCAATACAATCTTCTGTTCTAGGAGCAGAAGCAATTTGTTTTGCTCTACATCCATCCCAAGGAACCATTTGTTATAGTAGATACATAATTTCATAAATTTAATTTATAGAATTAAATTTAATTATATAAGATATCTCTATTTCCGAACCATACATGAAAGTTTCCCTTCATATGGCTCTTTGAATACTGTTAATATTATTTGATAAGTTTCTAATGTATGGGGTGCCTATTTATCCCGATGTATATCATTAATATAAATTATATAAAATTAATACCTTGTATTCATTTAGCAATTACGCTTATTCCTACTCAAAGATTTTCATATAGTAAAATGATTAAATTTACCCACCCACTTTTGTGATAAATGGGAGATTACCTTTGTTTTTATTTGTTCCAAATATTGAATAAATAAGTTGTTTAAGATTCCTTCAATTCATCTACTATTAGCTCAGGACTTAATTTTTGAAACAAATGACTTTTAGAGGTCATTTGTGAGCTGTAAAAATAGTTCTCGTCATATCTTTTGCGACTAAAATGCTTTTTTAGAAGGTTCAATAATATTTAATCATAGCAACTAACTAAGAGGTAATATTTATTTAGCTAAATATAAATCCTCTAATACTTCCCAGCTTCGCTTTGATAATCAGTCTCTACGTGGGTTATTATAAGTTCACTCTGGTCCTAGAGAGGGTTAACTTTTTGGCAGTAACCTCAACATTTAGTTATATAATATTTTATTTAAAATTTAATATCTCATTAAAAATAATGACATAGTTAAAAAATTATATTTTAAATTCTAATCTATAAAAATTTAAATTGAGATTATTCATTTAAAAACAAATCGCACCTAAAACGTCGCAAGGACATGCTCTAACACATTGTGTATGAAATAGATTTAAAAAATAAAATCCTTTCCCTAACTGTACGTGCTTATTTCTAAGCATACAGCTATCCAACCATTAAATAATAAAGTATAAATAATGATCTACCAGTTACAAAAGGTTCTTCAAACTTAAATATAAAGTTAGATAATTGTTTTATATTTTTTTGTAGAAAAATTTTAGGCTATGCAATTCTTATCAAAATAAACTATAGCAAAAAGGTTGTACTTTTTTGCCATAAAGATTATATATAACATACTTGTATCATTAGTAATAAAGTCTAATATCACATTTCAAGTTATAACTTTAGCCATAATAATTATAATTTTCACGAGATGCTATTTTTCTATATAAAATTAAGTTACTCGTTTTTTTAGAATATGTACAAAAAAAGTATCCAATACGCAAACAACCAATACAAGTATCATAAACTTTGTTAGGCGTCGATATCCGTTATAAGCTAACAAGATATCTCCCATTCAAAACCGTGCATGCTATTTTCATAGCACACGGCTCCTAGTTAAATTATTTTAACTGTTAGTAATTACACTACATCCTACCCTTAATCTTAATAGTTTATTAAGTTTTTTTTCGTCCCATAATTGTAAATAGTTGAATTTAGGCTTATTTAATAGATTTGCTACTATCTGAAAATACATATCTTAGTGTACAAATATATGTTATTTATAGTCAATATAAGTGGAAATCTGACCATTAATATTCATTATATAAATTTAGCCATATTAACTATGTCATGGATTAATAACAATATATTTTGTTCCAGCTTCATATAAATAAAATTACGTATTCATATGTGGTACAAATTAAATAGTTATTCTAAATGAGACTTACCAATTATAGTTTTATTCAAGAGAATATAACGAATCGCACTACACTATGAGCCATGGGGTAACTCCGGAATTTGTATAATAAGTAGATTGTAAGTAATAATCTCTTTCAGAACTATACGTGCTAGTCTCCTAGCATATAGCTCAGGTCAATTATAAGAAAATTAACCTATTTAAATTTAAGTTAATAGAGTTTATATTTAAATTAAATTTAAATATCTGTTAAGAATATATAATTCTGTATCTATATTTTAATTTAAAGATAAATTGTCTTAAATTCTTTTTAGGTAATACTAAGTAATTTTAGAAAATTAGATAAATTAAAATTTTAACGGTTTTTAATCGATTCTTAATTATGACTTAGCCTATTAAAAACTATTTAAAACATTTAAAAAGCAAAGCTATTGAAAATGCAGTTTAAGAATTCATTTTATTAAATGATTAAATGAGATACAATAAATTATTTAATATAACGCATGTTAAAATTTTACTGTAGTAAGAATAATAGAATTTTTTATATTTTACTGTACATTATAAAAAAAAGGAATAAAATTATAAATTTTTATTTATAGTTAAAGTTATATTTACCTAAATTATTTAGATAAATATAACTTTGACTATTCTGTAATTACGAATAATTATTTAACTACTGAAGAACTTATTTTACTATATTGAGGATTAGTTTCCGGCATTTGACTTTCCGCTGCAGGAACAATTTGCCAGAATTTAGGTAAATGTAATTGCCAGTTTTCTAAAATTTCTTGAGCTTTTTTACTTCCAGTTTTAGAAGCATGTTCTTGAATTAGTTTTTGTAACTGTATTTCTCCTTCAGGAGTTATAACTCTTTGCGCTTGCACTGTATCTGGGTTTAATCTAGGTTCTAAAATATTCTTCTCGTCATAAAAATAAGCTAAACCGCCAGTCATTCCGGCGCCTATATTTCTTCCAAAAGTGCCTAAAACGACAACTACTCCACCAGTCATATATTCGCAAGAATGATCCCCGACACCTTCTACAACAGCAATAGCTCTAGAATTACGTACACCAAACCTTTCCCCAGCTTGCCCTTTAACAAATAGATGTCCCCCGGTTGCACCATACAGACAAGTATTCCCTAAAAGAACTTGTGATTCATTAGATTGACTGATTTCGTTAGGTGGACAAATGATAATTTCTCCACCATTAATACCTTTTCCAACGTAATCATTAGCTTCGCCAATAACACGTAAATACAGGCCATTAATTAAAAAAGCACCAAAACTTTGTCCTGCACTTCCGTAAAAATTTAAATTGATTTTACCTTTAAAACCATAATTACCGTACTGCTTAGCAATTTTTCCTGAAATACGAGCTCCTACGGTACGATCACTGTTAACAATTTTTAAATGTTTTTCAATCTCCCCGTGGTTATCGATAGTATCTTGGATATCGGCTAAAGATAAAATGTCATCATCTAAGACAGGACCATTGCTATGGACTTTAGAATGAACAGTCCATGCTCGATTATTTTTTGGAGTTACTGAATCCAGTAACATATCTAATTTCAATTCTTTGGTCTTAGTTAAAGTAATATTAGATTTTTCTTTTAATAGATCAGTTCTACCAATAATTTCTTCTAATGAAGTATATCCAGAAGCAGCTAATATTTCACGAATTTCTTCTGCTACAAATAAGAAAAAGTTTACTAATGCCTCAGGAACACCTGGAAAACGAGCTCTTAAGTTTTCCTTTTGTGTAGCAACACCTACAGGACAACTATTTGTATGGCAGATGCGAGCCATAATACAACCTGTCGCAATCATAGCAACAGTCCCAAACCCAAATTCTTCTGCTCCCATCAAAGCAGCTAGAATAGTGTCTAAACCAGTCCGTAATCCACCATCAACACGTAAAGTAACTTGATTTCTTAAGTTATTATCTACTAATATCTTTTGTACCTCACTTAGTCCTAATTCCCAAGGGCTTCCAGCATGTTTAATAGAACTTAAGGGAGAAGCTCCAGTTCCGCCTTCATGTCCTGAAATTTGAATAATATCAGCGTTTCCTTTAGCAACTCCAGCAGCAATAGTGCCGATACCTACCTCAGCAACTAATTTAACAGAGACTCTAGCATTTGGATTTATTTGATGTAAATCAAAAATTAACTGAGCTAAATCTTCAATAGAATAGATATCATGATGTGGAGGAGGAGAGATTAACGTCACCCCAGCTTTAGATGCCCTTAAAGATGCAATATATTCATCTATTTTAGTTCCAGGCAATTGTCCACCTTCTCCAGGTTTGGCACCTTGAGCTATTTTAATTTCAAGTTGCTTACCGTTAACTAAATATTCAGGAGTTACACCAAATCTTCCAGAAGCAATTTGTTTAATGGCAGAGTTTGCAGTATCACCGTTTTTTAGTCCTTTTAGATGAGGGAAAAGTTGAGACTTACCGTTAGTATTATTTACATCAGTTATTGTAGTAAAACGAATTGGATCTTCTCCACCTTCTCCAGAATTAGATTTTCCACCAATTCGGTTCATAGCAATGGCTAAAGTTTCATGTGTCTCTTTAGACAGTGCTCCTAATGACATACCTCCAGTACAAAAACGCTCTAAAATTTTATTAGCGGGTTCAACTTGTTCGATAGGAATAGGTGGTTTATCACTTGCAAATTCAATTAAATCACGTAATGATGTAATAGGTCTTTGATATAAGAGTGTCTTATATTCATTATAATGTCCTAATTTGTATCCTCTTACTGCTTTATGTAATGCTTTTGCCATATCTGGACTATTGATATGATATTCACCACCTGGACGATATTGTACAAAACCATAGTTAATCAATTTTTTTCTCTTTTCTTGAGAGAAAGCAGATGAATGTAAATTAGTTACTTCTGTAGCCAATTCATTTAAAGTTAGACCTCCAATTCTAGAACTTGTACCACAAAAAGCAAAATTAATAATTTCACTCCCTAATCCTAATACTTCGAAAATTTGAGCTCCGTGATAACTGGATAAAAGTGAAATTCCCATTTTAGATAGGATTTTTAGTAATCCAGCTTCAACAGCTTTTTTATAGTTAATTTGTGCTTTTTCTAGAGTACATGTAGGTAATTTCCCATTTTTCATTAGCATCCCAGTCTTAGGATTATGAAACCAATGGCGAGTAGTTTCTAAAGCTAAATATGGGCAAATGGCACTAGCTCCATAACCAATTAAACATGCAAAATGATGAGTACTCCAACATTGGCCAGTTTCTACGATTAAAGATACTTTTTGTCGTAGTCCATTATTAATTAAAGCATGATGTACTGCACCAATAGCTAACAAAGGAGGAATGACAGGTCTTTCAACTTCCAGCTGGTCGATATTGTCAGATAAGACTAAAATTTCAGTATTTTCTTGTACTGCGACGATAGCTTGTGCACATAGTTGATCTAGAGCATCTTGTAAACTATTTGTACCATCTGTGATATCAAATACCGTTTTTAATAGAGTTACCTGAAAACTACTCTCATAAATATTATGTAAATCACATTCAAATAATACTGGAGATTCTAGATTTAGTAAACGTGCATATTCAGGCTCCCGGTTTAAAATATCACCTCTTTTACCCAATGGCATTCGTAATGACATTACTAAATTCTCCCGTAAAGGATCCATAGCAGGATTCGTAACTTGTGCAAATCTCTGCTTGAAATAATCATATAGTAAATGTACTTTGGTAGATAACACAGCTAAAGGGATATCATCTCCCATACAGAATGTAGGTTCTTTAGCTTGGCTAGCCATGTGTTCAATGACTAATTCAACATCTTCCTGAGTATACCCAAAAGAGGTTTGCCATTTTAGTAAATCTTCTTTATCTAATTTTAAATCAGAGATAGGAATATTGTCTTTTAAATTCTTTCTATAATTCGCAATCCAATCTCCGTAATTACATCTATTTGCAACATCTTGTTTAATTTGCCAATTATTTAAAATTTCTTGTTTTTCTAAATCAACAGCAATCATTTGCCCAGGTCCTAATCGTCCTTGGCTTGCGATTCGCGAAGGTTCAATATTAATAACTCCAACTTCTGATGAAACTATAATAAGGTCGTCTGTAGTAATACAATATCTAGCAGGTCTTAATCCATTTCTATCTAAAGTAGCTCCGATTTTTCTTCCATCAGTAAATGCTACTAATGCGGGGCCATCCCAAGGCTCCTGTAAACCAGAATAGTATTCATAAAAATTAGTTATTTCAGGATAATCATCTAAAGCTGGTTGATTTAAATATGCTTCAGGTACTAAAATCATTAAAGTTTCTTGTGGATCTCTTCCAGAATTAATCAAGAGTTCAACAACAGCATCTAAATTAGCTGAATCACTATTTTCAGGATTTACGATAGGGTTTAAAGTATTACTATTGTTGCTCCAATACGGATGATTTAAATTTCCCTCTCTAGATTTCATCCAATTTAAATTCCCTAACAACGTGTTGATTTCACCATTATGTGCGATAAATCGCATCGGCTGTGCCAACGGCCATTTCGGCATAGTATTTGTACTAAATCTTCTGTGATATAAACAAAATGAAGATTCAAAATCAGGATGATGTAAATCTTGGTAAAATTGTCCTAAAACTGCAGATCTTACCATCCCCTTATAAACAATCGTTCTAGATGAAAATGAACATATATAAAAATTAGGAGCCCAGCTTTCATTAGCAATAATTTTTTCGATAGTTTTACGTAAAATATATAGCTTTCTTTCAAAGGATGGGTTATCAATGTGAGTGTCTTTTAAGGTGATAAATAATTGTTCAATAACAGGCTTATTTAATCTCGCTTCTTTTCCTAGTACTTCTTCAAGTGTAGGAACCTTGCGCCAACCAATAAATGAAAATTCACTTTGCTCAATAACCCATTCAACTAATTTTTTACTTTCATCTACAGCTTGAGGTGGTAAAAATAGCATTCCAACACCTGTATGTTGAAATTTATTTAAATCAATATTTTGATTTAAAAAGTGCTTATGGAATATCTTCCAGGGCATACTACTTGTAATCCCAGCCCCATCTCCGGAGTCTTTATCTGCACTGCATCCTCCACGGTGTTCCATACAACTTAATGCTTCTAATGCTTGCATCGTAAGTGTATGGCTAGCTTGGTTCAATCTATTGACTACAATTCCTACACCACAAGCTCCTCTTTCACTAACTAAAGAAGGATAACTAAAACAGTTACTTAGTTCTTGAGTACTATATGGAAATGTATTTGGATAATAATTTGTTTGGTTATTCATAACATCTAATCTCAATTAATCTCAATGTTTTTTGAGTATAAATAGAACTTTAAAGGAGTGAATATATTAAAGATATTCTTTCATATTATATATAATATACATTTCTTTAAATTCTTTTAACTAGGAGTAAAAGAATTTAAAGAAATGTATATTAATTTATTAACTATTATTCTATTTAACTTTCTGAAAAGTCAGCATCAATGACAGTACTGTCATCTTTTTTATTTTTATTTTGGTCACTAGTTGGATTATCCGGAGTTTCTTCCGGCTTAGAATATACTTTTTGTCCGACTTGCATTAATGCATCTTGGAGTTCTTTATTAGCAGCTTTCATACCTTCGAAATTATCATTACTAATTTCGTCTTTTAGCTTTTTAATTAAGCTTTCAATATTTTCTTTGTCACTATTATCAATTTTATCTTTTAAATCACTTAATTGTTTTTCAGCTTGATAACATAAAGAATCAGATTGGTTCTTAAGATCAATTTTATCTCTTTTATCTTTATCTGCATTAGCATTAACTTCAGCTTCTCGTACCATTTGTTCTACTTCATCTTGCGGTAAAGTAGATGCACCTGTAATAACAATAGATTGTTCCTTTCCACTACCTTTATCTTTAGCTGTTACAGATAAGATACCGTTCGCATCAATATCAAAAGTAACTTCAATTTGAGGAACACCGCGGGGAGCTGGTAATATACCATCTAGTCGAAAAGTCCCTAAACTTTTATTATCTTTAGTAAATTCTCTTTCTCCCTGTAAAACTTGAATTTCTACATTAGGCTGATTATCTACTGCAGTTGAGAAAACTTCTGATTTTTTGGTAGGAATAGTAGTATTTCGAGGGATAATTTTAGTCATAACTCCCCCTAAAGTTTCGACTCCTAAAGATAATGGAGTCACATCTAATAGCAGAATATCTTTTACTTCTCCAGCAAGAACTCCCGCTTGAACGGCGGCCCCTACAGCTACTACTTCATCCGGGTTTACACTTCGGTTAGGTTCTTTACCAATCATTTTACTAACTAATTCTTGGACAGCAGGAATACGAGTAGATCCTCCGACTAAAACTACTTCATCAATTTGTGAATTACTTAGTTTTGCATCTTGAAGTGCATTATTAACAGGTATTTTACAACGGTCAATTAATTCACTGCATAATTCTTCAAATTTTGCTCGAGTTAAAGTTCTCTCTAAATGTTTAGGCCCATCTTCACTATTCGCAATAAATGGTAAATTGATATCAGTTTGTGTTAAGTTAGATAATTCAATTTTTGCCTTTTCTGCAGCTTCAGTTAATCTTTGTAAAGCTTGCATATCTTTTATTAAATCTATATTTTCTTCTGTTAAAAATTCCTTACGTAACCATTCTACAATTTGTTTATCGAAATCATCTCCTCCCAGATGAGTATCTCCTGAAGTTGATAATACTTCAAATACGCCATCTCCAACTTCGAGTACAGAAACGTCAAAAGTTCCTCCTCCTAGATCAAAGACAAGAATAGTTTCATTGCTTTTTTTATCTAGCCCATATGATAAAGATGCCGCAGTAGGTTCATTGATAATTCTTAAAACATCTAATCCTGCAATTCTGCCTGCATTTTTTGTAGCTTGTCTCTGCGAGTCATTAAAATATGCTGGAACAGTAATTACAGCTTGTGTAACATTCTCTCCTAAATATTTGCTAGCGTCTTCTACTAGTTTGCGTAAAACTTGAGCTGAAATTTCTTCTGGAGCAAAGTTTTTATTTAATGTAGAGCAGCTAATTTTAATATTTCCAGTGGAATCAGCTTCAACTGGGTAAGAGACTTGTCTTAATTCTTCAGAAACTTCATCTATTTTTCTACCTAAGAATCTCTTTACAGAGTAGAAGGTATTTTGTGGATTAATTACAGCTTGCCTTCTAGCAATTTGTCCTACTAGTTGATCACCAGCTTTGGTATAAGCAACTACTGAAGCAGTTGTCCTACCACCTTCTTTATTGGGAATAACAGTGGGCTTGCCTCCTTCCATTACAGCGACTACGGAATTGGTTGTACCTAAATCGATACCTACGACTTTACTCATATCAACAGTTTATTACTCCTAAAATTTATTTATTTAGAATTAGTATAAATACTTATTATATCTTAAATCTATTTTGACAATTATATTTTAAAAAATAAAGATGTAATTTCCGACATATAATTACGCATAAAATATTTCGAAGTTTGCAAACCTGTACTCAATATATTAAAATATTAAAATATCCTGTCTTGGATAATTATGAAAAATAAATTAAAGCATAGTTTTATCCAAGATTATTGAATTTTGTTGCTTGTTTGTAATATTTATGTAAAGAAAAAAATAATTATATGTCGGTAGGAATAATTGGAAAAAAAGTCGGGATGACGCAAATTTTTGATTCATCCGGTTTAGTAATACCAGTCACAATCATCAAAGCAGGACCATGTGTAATAACTCAAGTCAAGCAAGAAAATAATGATAAATATGACGCGATTCAAATAGGTTTTGGTGAGACTCAACCAAAGTATTTAAATAAGCCTTTATTAGGACATTTGAAAAAGATTGATGTTCCTCCTTTGAAGTATTTAAAAGAATTTCGAGTAAAAGACAGTTCTCAATATAAACCTGGAGAAACTCTTACAGTTGAAAATTTTCAAATTGGTCAATTATTAAATATTTCAGGTAATAGTATTGGGAAAGGTTTTGCTGGTTTTCAAAAAAGACATAATTTCTCTAGAGGACCTATGTCTCATGGTTCTAAGAATCATAGAGAACCAGGATCAATTGGTCCTGGAACAACACCAGGTAGAGTTTATCCAGGTAAGAAAATGGCTGGACATTTAGGTAATAAAAAAACAACAATCAAAAATTTAGAAATAATCCATATTAATACAGAGGATAATTTATTGATTGTTAAAGGAAGTGTTCCTGGAAAACCAGGGAACTTGTTAATAATAAAAACACAATGATGAATATATTTTTAATTGATTAACATATGGTAACTCAGGTAAAACTCGACTATAAGGTATATGATACTGAAGGCAATAATAAAGATACCGCATCTTTAAATATTAAAATTGCCACGAATACTTCTAGTTATATAGTACATCGAGCTGTAGTTAAACAACTCGCAGATAAAAGACAAGGAAGTGCTTCTACAAAAACTCGAAGTGAAGTAAGAGGAGGAGGAAGAAAACCTTGGAAACAAAAAGGAGGAGGACGTGCTAGAGCCGGTTCTAGTAGATCTCCTTTGTGGAAAGGCGGAGGTGTTTCTTTTGGTCCTAAACCCCGTTCTTATAATAAGAAAATCAATCGTAAAGAATGGCGCTTAGCTTTAAGGACGCTATTGCATAATAAATCAAATAATACAAAAATTATTGAAGATATAGGGTCATATTTTTCAATTCCTTCAACTAAACAATTTTTGCAATTTTTGCAAAAATGGGAAATTGATCAATCGAGTAAAATTTTATTAGTACTAGATTCACCTCAGACTAATATCTATTTATCGGCTCGTAATATTCCACAAGTGAAAATTATTTGTGCCACAAATTTAAATATTTTAGATGTTTTAAATACTAATAATTTACTGATAACTCAAGCTGCTCTTCAAAAAATAGATGAGGTATTTAATGACTAAAAATATTGATTTAGCTGTAACAAGCTTAGATATAATTAAGTGTCCTGTAATTACAGATAAGACAACACGTCTTTTAGAAAATAATCAATATTCATTCTTAGTTGATCCTAAAGCAAATAAAACATTAATTAAAGAAAGTATTGAGTTAATTTTTCAGGTAAAAGTGATAGCGGTTAATACGTACCATACACCTAAGAAAAAACGTCGAATGGGTAGATTTGAAGGCTATCGTTCTCGTTATAAAAGAGCCATAGTTAAATTAGCTCCTTCGGATTCGATAAACTTATTCCCAGAAGAGTAAAAAATATAAGTAAAATTTTAATACATTATTATATGGCTATTCGTTTATATAAAGCATATACTCCTAGTACTAGAAATAGGACAGTTTCTACGTTTACCGAAATTACGCGTAATAAACCAGAAAAATCTTTAATCAGCAAGAATCATTCTCCTAAAGGACATAATAATAGAGGTATTATTACAGTCCGTAATCGAGGAGGAGGACATAAAAAAAGATATCGTATTATTGACTTTAAGAGAAAATTACATGGTATCTTAGCTACAGTAGCTGCAATAGAGTATGATCCAAATAGAAATGCTCGTATTGCATTATTACATTATCACGATGGCACAAAAAGATATATTTTACAACCGCGTGGATTAAAAATCGGCGATATTTTATCTACAGGTCCAGAAGTATCATTAGACATTGGGAATGCCTTACCTTTAGCTAATTTACCATTAGGAACTGCAGTACATAATGTAGAAATTACGAGGGGAAAAGGAGGACAACTTGTGCGTTCTGCGGGAACTGCAGCACAGATTATTGCGAAAGATGGTAACTATGTGACCTTAAAGATGCCTTCAAGTGAAATTAGACAAGTTCATATGGCATGCTACGCTACTATTGGTCAAGTAGGTAATATTGATGCATGTAATATAACCCTAGGTAAAGCAGGTAGAAACCGTTGGTTAGGTCGCAAGCCTCATGTCAGAGGTGTTGTAAAAAATCCGGTAGATCATCCACATGGAGGAGGAGAAGGTAGATCTCCAATTGGCAAAAAACGCCCAGTAACTCCTCAAGGTAAGCCCGCATTAGGTGTTAAAACACGCAAAAAAAATAAATATAGTGACCCTTATATCATTCGTCGTAGAAAATAAATTAAATTCAAATTATAAATATTATGGGGCGTTCATTAAAAAAAGGACCGTTTATTGCAGTAAGTCTATGGAAAAAAATTACTAAACAAGATAATAAACAAGTAATTAAAACATGGTCTCGTGCTTCTACAATTATTCCAGATATGGTAGGTTATACCATTGCAGTATATAATGGTAAGCAACATTTTCCAGTCTTTATCACTGATCAAATGGTAGGACATAAATTAGGAGAATTTGTTCCTACTCGAACTTTTCGTACGCACATTAAAAGTGATCGTAAATCAAAACGATAAAGCAATATAAATAGATACAATATTTATGACTAATAAAACAGTAGCAAAAGCAGTGGGGAGATATATTAGGACTTCTCCTTTGAAGGTGAGACGTGTATTAGATCAAATTAGAGGAAAAGATTATTCTGAAGCAGTTCTGATACTTAAATTTATGCCATATCGAAGTAGTAATATAATATTGCAAATTTTACAGTCAGCAGCTGCAAACGCAGAGCATAATTCTAGTTTAGCTAAAAATAAATTAATTATTACTCAAACTTACGCAGATAAAGGTCCTATTTTGAAACGTTTTAGACCACGAGCTCAAGGACGAGGATATCCTATTCGTAAACCAACTTGTCATATTTTTATAGAAGTCGGAGAAAAGGTTAATAACAACAATTAGATATTATATTGAATAGGATAAAATATTGTGGGACAAAAAATTCATCCATTGGGATTTCGTTTGGGTATAACTCAAACGCACAGATCTATTTGGTTTGCAAAACCAAAAGAATATTCACAGCTATTACAAGAAGATTATAGGCTGCGTCAATATATTAATAAACAATTTCCAGAAGCACAAATAGCTAAAATACAAATTTTAAGAAGATTTGATCAGATTGAAGTATATATATATTCAGCCGCCCCTTCTATTATCTTAGGCCGGATGGCTAGTGGATTGGAAGAATTAAGGCAACGCCTTCAAAATTTACTTCAATCGAATACTAAAATTCGTGTTAAAGTTTATGAAGTAGATCCAGGAGTAGAAGCAGTTCTAGTAGCGAAAGATATTGCGAGTCATTTAGAAACTAAGCAGGTTAACTTTCGTCGAATTGTAAAATCAGCTATTCAAAAAGCACAAAAAGCTAATATAAAAGGTGTTAAAGTCCAAATCTCAGGGCGTTTAAATGGGGCTGAAATCGCACGTAGTGAATGGGTTCGTGAAGGTCGAGTTCCTTTACAAACTCTTAGAGCTGATATTGATTATACTCATCAAATGGCATATACTACATACGGAATTTTAGGAGTGAAAGTGTGGTTGTTTAAAGGTGAAATTATAAATCAAAATAATGAAATTATATAAAAATTAAGATAGGAGACAAATATGCTAAGTCCAAAAAGAACAAAATTTCGAAAACAGCAAAGAGGTCGTTTAAAAGGCACTGCCTCAAGAGGAAATACAGTTGTTTTTGGAGATTATGGATTACAAGCATTAGAACCGGTATGGCTAACTTCTCGTCAAATAGAAGCCACTAGAAGAACAATCACTCGTTATGTTCGTAGAGGAGGAAAATTATGGATTCGAGTTTTTCCAGATAAACCGGTAACAGCACGAGCTGCTGAATCACGCATGGGGGCTGGGAAAGGTGCGCCAGAGTATTGGGTGGCAGTAGTAAAGCCAGGTCATATGTTATTTGAGATTACAGGCGTGACAGAAGCGATTGCAGAGGCTGCAATGAAAACAGCTTCATATAAGTTACCCATTAAAACAAAATTTGTAGTTAAAAAATAAATTAAGATGAGTCTACCTAAAGTATCAGAAGTTCGCAATTTAAGTTTAACTGATATCCGTCAAGAAATTATATCCGTCAAAAGGGAATTATTTGATTTAAATTTTAAGAAAGCAACAAAGCAATCTTTTAAATCACATTTATTCAAGCATACAAGACGTCGTTTAGCACAGCTATTAACGGTAGAAACCGAATATAAAAAAATGGCTTAAATATATTCAATTAAGGTAAAAATCAGTCTGGAGAGTCATGGCAACTAAAGAAAGAGTTGGAATTGTAGTCAGTAATAAAATGTGTAAAACTTTAGTGATTGCTGTAGAAAGTAGAGTATTACATCCCAAGTATAAAAAAATTATGGTTCGTACAAAGCGTTATAAAGCGCACGTAGAACAAGAAAGTAATTATAAATTAGGAGATACAGTTCGGATTCAAGAAACTAGGCCATTAAGTCGCACGAAGCGCTGGCAAGTTATTGACATCATATCCAAATCACCTAGGTAAAATAAGTTTATAAGTAATATTATTTATGATTCAAGTTCAATCATGTCTCAATGTAGCAGATAACAGTGGGGCAAAAAAATTAATGTGTATACAAGTATTAGGCACTGGGAATCCTTCTCATGCCAAAATAGGAAATGTAATTATAGGTGTTGTTAAGGAAGCAACGCCGAATATGACAGTCAAACGTTCAGATGTAGTAAGAGCTGTAATCGTTCGTACTAGAAAAACAATACAACGCCCCGATGGAATGAGTATTCGTTTTGATGATAATGCTGCTGTGATAATTAATCAGGAAAATAATCCTCGAGGCACACGTATTTTTGGACCTATAGCAAAAGAATTGCGTGATAAGAATTTCTCAAAGATTGTATCATTAGCTCCGGAGGTAATTTAAATATATGAAATCGAAATTTGTAAAGCAAAAGATTCATGTTAAAGTGGGCGACACTGTAAAAGTTATTAGTGGAAAAGACAAGGGAAAAATAGGTAAAATCAATCAAATATTAGCAAAAAAGAATACAGTCATTGTTGAGGGAGTTAATTTCAAAACTAAACATCAAAAATCACGTCAAGAAGGAGAAGCTGGCAGTATTGTAAAAAAAGAAGCTCCTATTCATAGCTCTAATGTAATGTATTATAGTGAAAAAGATGATATTGTTAGTAGAATCGGTGCTAAAGAAATAGCAGAGGGTAGTAAAACTCGCTATTTAGTAAAAAATCAGGAAGTTATCAAATAAATATAGATATATTATGGTTACTACGAATAAAAGACTAAAAGAGTATTACTATTCTCAAGTTATTCAAGATTTAACAAATGAATTTAATTATAAAAATATTCACCAAGTACCTAAAATAGAAAAAGTTACTATTAATCGAGGATTAGGTGAGGCATCTCAAAATTCAAAACTTTTAGAAGTTAGCATTCGTGAATTAATGACGGTTAGTGGACAAAAACCAGTAATTACGAAATCTAAAAAAGCAATTGCAGGTTTTAAAATACGAGAAAATATGCCTGTGGGAATATCGGTTACTTTACGCAAAGATTATATGTATGCATTTTTAGAGCGTTTAATTAACTTAGTGCTTCCTAGAATTAGAGATTTTCGAGGTATTAGTAAAAAACAATTTGATGGTAGGGGGAATTATACTTTAGGATTAAAAGACCAGTTAGTTTTTCCAGAAATTTCTTATGATGAAATTGATAAAATGAAAGGGATGGATATTTCGATTGTAACAACAGCTAAAACAGATCAAGAAAGTTTAGCGCTTTTGAAAGCTTTAGGAGTTCCTTTTCGTGATATATAACAATCTGATAAATTAATTGAAGGAGAAAATAGTGGTTAATGATACAATCGCAGATACCTTAACTCGTATTCGAAATGCGAATTTAGCTAGACATCAAATTGTTCAAATTCCTGCAACAAAGATGACTTTAAGTGTAACAAAGGTATTAAAAGAAGAAGGATTTATTTATAATTACGAAGAAATTCAAGAAGCTCATAAATCATTTCTTTTAATTTCTCTGAAGTATAGAGGAAAAAAAAGACAACCGGTTATTACAACATTAAAAAGAATTAGTAAGCCAGGACTTCGCGTTTATGCTAATTCATCTAATCTTCCACGAGTTTTAGGTGGATTAGGAATTGCGATTATTTCAACTTCACAAGGAGTTATGACAGATCGAAAAGCTCGCCATAGTGGTTTAGGTGGAGAAGTATTATGTTATGTATGGTAATATAAAAATTGAATTTTAATAGAAAGAATTATGTCAAGAATAGGGAAAAAAATAATTTCGATTCCGCAAGGAGTACAAGTTATTATTCAAGCTCAAGAAATTGTTGTAAAAGGTCCTAAAGGAGAATTAAAACAAATTATATCTCCTTTAATTGCCATAGATCAAAAAGAAAATAGTTTAGTATTAACTAAACGAGAACAATCACGTCAAGCACAGCAGCTGTATGGATTATCTAGAACTTTACTTAATAATTCAGTTATTGGAGTCTCAGTAGGATTTGAGCAAACATTAGACATTACAGGTGTAGGATATCGTTCACAAATGGAGGGCGGTACTTTAATTTTAAATATGGGATATAGTCATCCAGTAAATATTGTTCCTCCCCAAGGTATTACAATTAAAGTTGAAAAGAATACTTCAATTACAGTTTCTGGAATAAATAAAGAATTAGTAGGTCAAGTTGCAGCAAATATTCGTAGTGTACGTCCACCAGAACCATATAAGGGGAAAGGTATTCGTTATGAAAATGAAATTATTAAACGCAAAGTGGGTAAAGCAGGAAGAGGTAAATAATTATGGGAATAGATCGTACATTAATTAAATTAAAAAAGCGTCAACGAATTCGCAAGAAAGTAACTGGAACATCAAATCGTCCTCGTTTGTCTGTTTATCGATCCAACCAACATATCTATGCCCAAATCATTGACGATAGTAAAGGATATACGTTGGTTCAAAGTTCTACAATAGATAAGGAGTTAAAAAATAATCTAAGTTCAGGAAATTCTTGTGAATCTTCTGTAGAAGTTGGAAAATTAATTGCAGTGAGAGCTGTAGCTAAAGGATTAACACAGGTTGTATTTGATAGAGGGGGGAAATTATATCACGGAAGAGTAAAAGCTTTAGCAGATGCTGCTCGAGAAAATGGTTTAATATTTTAAGAGAGTTTATAATTTGAAAATATATGATTAATCGTAAAAAAACATATAAGAAAAAAGATAATCCTTGGAAAGAGAAAGTTGTTCAAGTTAGAAGAGTAACTAAAGTAGTAAAAGGGGGAAAAAAGTTAAGCTTTAGAGCTGTCGTAGTAATAGGGAATCAACTAGGAACTGTTGGAGTAGGTGTCGGAAAAGCTGGTGATGTGGTCGGAGCTGTAAAAAAAGCAGTCTCTGATGGTAAAAAAAATCTCTGTGTAGTTCCTTTAACTAAGTCACAATCTATTCCACATCCAGTCAAAGGAATCTCCGGAGCTGCAAAATTAGTAATGCGTCCTTCTGCGGCTGGTTCAGGTGTAATTGCTGGAAGTTCTATGAGAACAGTTTTAGAATTGGCAGGTATTCGTAATATTTTAGCGAAAAGATTAGGTTCTAGCAATCCCTTAAATAATGCTAGAGCTACTGTGAATGCTTTAAGTACTTTACAAACATTATCAACAACAGCGGCACGTAGAGAAATTCCAATTGAAAATTTATACTCAACTTAAAGGCTTACACGTACTAATTGTTGAGCAAGCTAAATGAGGTATATCTATCAATGACATTAGAAAAATTTGAAAAATTACCTAAAGAATTAATTAAAAGGTTTAGTTATACCGTTATTCTTTTGTTAATTGTTCGAATCAGTATCTTTATTCCTATACCAGGAGTAGATAATTTATCTTTTTATAAAAATTTAGAAAATAATACAGTATTTGATTTTGTCAATAATATTATTGCTGGCGGTGCTAAAACAATAGGAATAGGCACATTTGGTATAAGTCCTTACTTTAATGCAACATTATCAGTACAAGCACTAATAAAGCTAATTCCAGAATGGGAAAGATTACAAAAAGAAGAAGGAGAACTCGGGCGTAAAATTTTAGTTCAAAGAACACGCTATATTACTTTAATGTGGTCTTTAATGCAAAGTTGTCTACTTGTATATTGGATTCATCCTTACGTATTTAATTGGAATTTAACATTTATTTTAGATACAATATTAACGTTAACTGCAGGTTCAATTATTGTGATGTGGATTGGAGAATTAATATCTGAATATGGGATAGGAAATGGATCTTCGTTTTTAGTCATGGTAAACATTGTGACTGGTTTTACCAAAACAATTACTAATACACTTCAAACTGGAGATGTAAATTCTTTAAATACTAAAATATTTTTCTCTAGTATTCTTTTTATTACTATGATATTAGTCGCTATCTTTATTTCGGAAGGGAAAAGAAAAGTAAAAATTCTATCCAGTAGACAATTAGGAACAACTTCCCTCGTTAATTCAAGAAGTTATTTACCTTTAAAACTTAATGCGGCTACAATTATTCCTTTAGTAATTAGTTCATTACTAATTACTCTACCTTCTTATTTAATTAAGACAATATCAAATCCTATCCTTATAAATATTCTATCTATCTTTATACCAGGACAACCGTTGTATTGGTTTGCATATTACGCTTTAGTTGTTGTATTTAATGCTTTTTATATTAGTATTTTAGTTAATCCATCCGATTTGGCAGAGAATTTAACTAAATTAGGTGTGGTTATTCCAGGAATAAGGCCTGGAGGTCAAACAAATTTATATCTAAAATCTATTTTGAATCGCTTAGGATTTATTAGTGCAACTTTATTATGTTTTATTGGAATTTTGCCATATACAATTGATGCAATTTTTAAGGTTCCCATTTTTCGAGGATTAAGTATTACCTCTCTATTAATTTTTGTTGGAGTAGCTACTGAAATTGCAAAACAAGTAAGAACATATTTATTGTCTCAAAGTTATAATGTTAATATAGAAAAAGATTAATTCTATTGTTTAAGTATATATATTAATACCTATACATATTACAAAGTAAAAAAAATGAAAGTAAAACCTTCCGTTCGTAAAATATGTGAAAAATGTCGTATCATTCGTAGACATGGCAAAATCATGGTAATTTGCACAAATCCTAAACATAAGCAAAGACAAGGATAAAATTTATACAGAAGGAGTTTAATAGTCATGGCCAGAATTGAAGGGGTAGATCTCCCACGTAATAAAAAAATTGAGTTTGCTTTAACTTATATTTATGGCATCGGATTAACGACATCACAACGAATCTTAAAAATATCAGGAGTTGATCCAAATACAAGAGCTAAAGATTTAACAGATCAAGAAATTACTGTGATCAGAGGAGCTATCAGTGATAATTTACAAGTCGAAGGAGATTTAAGACGATTTGAATCTTTAGCGATTAAGCGGCTGATAGATACTGGTTGCTATCGTGGTAGAAGACATCGCTTAGGTCTTCCTTTAAGGGGACAAAGAACTAGGACTAATGCTAGGACTCGTCGTGGTGGTAAGAGAACGGTTGCAGGCAAGAAAAAAGCTCCTAGGAAGTAAATAGATTTAAATTTTTATTGGACATCATAATTATGGCAAAACAAGTAAGAAAAATAAGCAATAAAAAATCCAAATTCCAGGTATCTGCAGGTGTAGTACATATTAAATCTACATTTAATAATACAATAGTTACAATTACCGATTTAAAAGGGCAAACTATATCCTGGTCATCTGCAGGAGCAGGAGGATTTAAAGGAGCTAAAAAGGGAACTCCTTTTGCTGCCCAAACAGCTTCTGAAAAAGCGGCTAAACAAGCTCTAGATAGGGGTATGAAACAGGTTGAAGTAGTTTTGAATGGTCCAGGAGCAGGTAGAGAAACAGCTATTAGAGCATTACAAGTTACAGGGTTAAAAATTGTACAGATTAAAGATATTACACCTGTACCTCACAATGGATGTCGCCCGCCTAAAAAACGTCGTGTATAACATAATTTTTTTTTATGTCTTTACTTCAAATAGAGTGTTTGGAATCTCGTATCGATAAGCCCCGTGAACATTATGGACATTTTGCGATACGTCCATTAAATTCAAGTCAAGCAATTACTATAGGAAATGCTTTAAGAAGAACCTTACTGGCTGATTTACAAGGAACTGCAATTGTAGCTGCCCGAATAGCTGGTGTAAATCATGAATTTTCAACTATACCAGGCGTTCGAGAAGATGTTTTAGAGATTTTACTGAATCTTAAATCAATAATATTAAGAGCTCAAATAAAAGAACCTCAAATAGGCCGAATTCGTGTACAGGGCCCTGGAATAGTTACAGCAGGGTTATTAGAGTTACCGATGGGAGTAGAATTAGTAGATCCTAGACAATATATTGCAACTATTTGCAATAATAGTATTTTTGAATTAGAATTTCGTTTAGAAACTAATATAGGTTATAGAATTACTAATCGTGGAATTGACACAATGGCATCGGATTTTCTTCAAATTGATTCCAGGTTTATGCCAGTAAAAAAAGTTAACTTTTCGATCGAAGAAGTTCAATTAGATATTTCGAAAGATAAAGAAACTCTTTTTTTTGAGATTTGGACAAATGGGAGTATAAGTCCACAAGATGCGATGAGTCAAGCTGCCGATCTATTGGCTAAATTTTTTAATTCATTAAAAAATTTAGATTTTAATTATCCTATAGAAGAATTTAATAGTGAAGAACAAACCATTGGCCAAGTCTCAATAGAAGAATTACAACTCTCTGTTCGTGCATATAATTGCTTAAAAAGAGCACAAATCCATTCACTAGGTGATCTTTTAAATTATTCATATGAAGAATTGCTAGAGATTAAGAATTTTGGTCAAAAGTCTGCAAAAGAAGTAGTTGATGCATTAAATAAACGATATGGTATTCAATTACCATATGAAAAAATGTCCGAAGTTACAGAATAAAAAAATATAATTAATTATGAATAAAACTACTGTACTAACCAAAAAAGATATTACCCCCCAATGGTATATAATTGATGCCAAGGATAGAAAATTAGGTCGTTTAGCAACAGAAGTATCTAATATTTTAAGAGGAAAAAATAAACCCTTCTTTTTGCCTTATATGGATTTAGGTGATTTTGTTATTATTATAAATGCAACAGAAGTCGCAGTTTCTGGGCAAAAATCTGTTCAAAAGTTATATCGAAGACATTCTGGTCGTCCCGGAGGAATGAAAATAGAAACTTTAGAACAATTACAGAACAGAATACCTGATCGCATTATAGAAAAGGCAGTTAAAGGAATGCTTCCTAAAGGTTCATTAGGTAGACAAATTTTTAAAAAGTTAAAAGTATATCCAGGTGGAAATCATCCACACGTGGCTCAAAAACCAATAATATTAGATTTATAAATAAAAAAGTTATATAATGTCAGAAGTAAATTTAAGTCCATCTATAGCTGTGGGAAGACGTAAATGTGCCATAGCTAGAGTCCGCATATTTAAAGGGTCTGGAGAAATTTTAATTAATAATATTGAAATAAGTAAGTATTTACAATATAGTCCTAAATATTTGCAACATGTTAAAGAACCCTTAAATTTAGTGAATTTAGAAACAGAGATAGATATTAAAGTGTCAGTCTTTGGTGGTGGTATATCAGGGCAAGCAGGTGCGATTCGTTTAGGTATAGCTCGTGCGCTTTGTCAAATAAATTCAGATCATAGAGTTATTTTAAAATCAGAAGGGTGCTTGACTCGAGATGCCAGAATTAAAGAAAGAAAGAAATATGGGCTTAAAAAAGCACGTAAAGCACCTCAGTATTCAAAACGATAAATTTAATAAAAATAAATACTATTACTATAATATGCCAAAGCAAGATATTCATCCGGAATGGAATCCGGAAACTCCAGTTTATTGTGATGGGCAACTAATTATGAACGTAGGATCTACAAAAAAAGAGCTACATGTAGATATTTGGTCCGGCAATCATCCTTTCTATACTGGTTCACAAAAAATTATTGACACTGAAGGACGAGTAGAACGTTTTATGCGTAAATATAAAATGGCTAAAAATTCAGACGAGAGTTAGGTAGTGAGATCATAAAATAATAACCAAGAATAGTAGATATTAACTATCAATTATAGGTATACATAATTTTATTAGTAAAAAATATTATATTTTTCAAAATGAATAAATATATAATAACTACCGGTAGTATAGTATTATGCTAACTACTTTTAATTTTAAATAATTTAAAATTCTTATTTATGCCAACAATTCAACAATTAGTTAGAGCAGAACGTATTAAAGTTATCAAAAAAACTAAATCTCCTGCATTAAAAAACTGTCCTCAAAGAAGAGGAGTTTGTACTCGTGTTTACACAACTACTCCTAAAAAACCTAATTCTGCTCTACGAAAAGTAGCTAGAGTTCGTTTAACATCAGGATTTGAAGTAACTGCTTGTGCGATACGTTATTAATAGTTATCTTAGACATATAACAAAAACTTTTTCTTAATAAAATACATGCAATATTTGACATAAATTTAAATTTAATTTATGAAGCTCAATTATCCAGTTATATAATACAAAACTGCAAATGTAAAAATGGTTAGTCACTGAAGTGCGAATCTACAGATGAAAATAAAAAATTCTAAAACTTATCTATCAAATTAGTTGTCATTAAGTGGGGGCAAGTTAATTTAAAGTAGAAAATAGATATTCTTTATAGTAGGAACCTTATTATACAATATTAAATTGTCTAGTATATCTAGCAATGAGTTAGTTAAAAGAAAAGGAACGTATAAAGTAAGATAGATTAATATAATCTATAAATATGAAAGTAAAAATTATGCAGTTAAAAATAAGCATGATTTTAAGTTGTTATATACTAAATAATGATTATAACAATAGAACGCCGTATGAAGAGAAATTTTCATGTACGGTGTGATTAGAGGGAAATTTAATTACCTATCTAAATATATTCCAGGTATTGGTCATAATTTACAAGAGCACGTGCGACTAGTGAAGTGGACATCATTAATTATTAAGGAGTAACTTATCTACATGATATAAAGGTAAGAAAAATAGCATATTCTTAAAATATTTGGTTATGAAAAAAATAATAATTTGTATTTGAAGTAGGTTAACATAGAAAAGAGAGCTTTTTATAATTAAGAGTGTTCTAGTTATAAAAAAATATAAGATCTTAATTCCCACTTTCTAAAACCAAAAAGATGATTCTATTACCTAGATTGCAATTAAGAATACTTAATTGAAGAACTATTTTTAAAGAATAGTAAGTTAAATTTGAGAAACATTACTTATTTATATGGCATGAACCATGGGTTAAATTTATTAAAAGATATTTTTGAGACATCAAAACAAAATCCCGAATTAGTATATAAAGAGATTTTTTCTATTTTACAAAATAAAGATTTATATTATATAGCTTATCAACGAATTAGAAAAAATCTACTGCGCCAAGGTTATAGATATAGCTTGAATTTACAACTGGAAGATACCGTAATTAATAATATTATTAAGCAAGTAATGAATGATAGTTATGCTTATATTTCTGTCCCAGTATCATTAAACAAACCATTGCCAGTAAATGTAATTTTGAATTATGTACTACAGGAAGTAATATATTTAATACTGGAAGCCATCTATTTTTCTAGATTAAATAAAGAAGCTAGTTTTACTTGGTCAACGGTTAATCCTCATAATGTATTGCAGTATTTAGAACGAAATGTCTCTAAAAGCAATCAAGTTATACAAATTAAGTTSCAATTTAGTTATTTAAAATTGAATAATCTAAAAATTAGTCAATTACTAGCAATTAAAATTCAAGATTTAAAATTTTTGAACTTAATTAAAAATATTGTAAATGAAAAATTCTTTTTTCAGAATTATAAGTATCATAGTCTCAGTCATATGATAGAAGTCATAGGTAGTTCGTTACCCTGTATAATATATGATTTATATTATAATAATTTAGATAATTATATAAGTTATTTAAGTAAAAGTCTTCAATTAACAACGATATTGTCAAATCAGAAAAAAAATCAAATAAAATATTTGTGGCAACTAACTTCTAAAAAAAATTATCCTTTTTTTTATTTAAATCAAGAAAATTTCAGTTTATCCAATTTACAATTTCGAATTATTAGTTATATTCGTTATGGTGATCAAGTCCTAATATTCATTAATCCTAGAGCAGATCAACACCAAATTTTATTTATTAAAGAACTAATAGATATTATTCTGAATAATGAAATTTCAATAAGATATAGTTATCATACTATAAATATAAAAAAGAATAATTTATATTTTTTGGGCTATACGATCTCTTTAAAAAAAGATAAAGTCGTTTATGAAATTTCAATGCAACATATTATTAAGATATTGGTAAGATGTCAATTTCTTCGATATAAAACTAATAAAAGTATTCGACCAGTTAGTAAACCACAATTATTGAAAAAGTCTGATTTTAAAATAGTCAGCAATTATATAGATATACTTTATCATCTTGGTTTATATTATTCAGGGGTTTCAAATTGTCGCCAATTGTGTTATTTAAAGTATTTATTAAAGTACTCTTGTGCAATGACTTTAGCTCATAAATATAAAAGTACTGTAAATAAAATTTTTAAACAATACGGTAAAGATTTAGCTATTGTTTCTAGGCACAATCCACACCAGTACGTTAGTTTTGATATTATCAAATGTCAAAAATTATCTACTTGGCATAAAAAAAACATTTTTTTAGATCCATTGATCACATACCGTTTAAATTAGCATAAAAGTTTCTTACAGTTTAGCTTGAGAGCCGTATGCTAGGAAACTAGCATGTACGGTTTGTAATGAGATTATATATCATAGTCAACATTAATTCAGTCGTATTAATTCGTGGTGGTAGAGTTAAAGATTTGCCTGGAGTAAGGTATCATATTATAAGAGGCACATTAGATATGGCAGGGGTAAAAGATCGTCGTCAAGGTCGATCAAAATATGGAGCAAAAAAACCTAAAAATTAAAATAACAATTGAAAGCATATGTCACGTCGTAGTACAATAAAGAAGCGCTTATCTATTCCAGACGCGATTTATGAAAGTCGTTTAGTTAGCATGTTAACTGTACGAATTCTTAGAAACGGGAAAAAAGGATTAGCTCAAAAATTAGTTTACCAATGTTTGGATCTTATTCACGAAAAAACATCTTCTGATCCTTTAGCAGTACTTGAAAAAGCGGTACGTAATGTAACTCCTATTGTGGAAGTAAAAGCACGACGTATTGGAGGATCTACTTATCAAGTACCTATTGAAGTTAGAGCATATCGAGGCACTAATTTAGCTTTACGTTGGATTACTAGATTTGCTCGTGAAAGATCTGGGAAAAATATGGCAATGAAGTTAGCGAATGAGTTAATGGATGCTGCAAATGAAAGTGGTAATTCAATTCGTAAAAAAGAAGAAACTCATCGCATGGCAGAAGCAAATAAAGCTTTTTCCCATTACAGATACTAATATATAATAATAATTTCATAAAGTTAGTATTCAATAATAAAGGTTCGTAATAACCTAAAATTTCACTAATGATTTGCGAATAATTAAAAGTTCTTGAGTTATTTATATAATGAGAGAATTCAATTAACTAATGAAATCAATAAAGGATTGAAAAGAATATGGCACGCGCAAAATTTGACCGTACAAAACCACACGTAAACATAGGAACAATTGGCCATGTAGATCATGGTAAAACTACATTAACTGCAGCTATCTCAGCAACTTTAGCGGCTCAAAATGATATTGTGGCAAAAAAATTCGATGAAATTGATGCAGCCCCAGAAGAAAAAGCTAGAGGTATTACAATTAATACGGCACATGTAGAATATGAAACAGCAGAAAGACACTATGCACATGTAGATTGTCCAGGTCATGCTGATTATGTAAAAAACATGATTACAGGTGCGGCTCAAATGGATGGAGCTATTTTAGTAATTTCAGCTGCAGACGGACCAATGCCACAAACCCGCGAGCATATTCTACTAGCAAAACAGGTAGGTGTACCGAATATTGTAGTTTTCTTGAATAAAGAAGATCAAGTTGATGATGAAGAATTATTAGAATTAGTTGAATTAGAGGCTCGTGAATTATTATCTCAATATGATTTTCCAGGGGATGATATTCCATTTGTAGCAGGTTCAGCTCTTTTAGCATTAGAAGCATTAATGGGCAATCCTAAGACTGCTAAAGGAGATAATAAATGGGTAGATAAGATTTTAGACTTAATGAATGCAGTAGATGATTATATTCCAACTCCAGAGAGAGCTGTAGATAAAACATTCTTAATGGCAGTAGAAGATGTTTTTTCTATTACGGGTAGGGGAACAGTAGCGACTGGGAGAATTGAAAGAGGAATTATTAAAGTAGGTGATAGCATTGAAATTGTAGGTTTACGAGACACTTTAACAACTACAATTACAGGGCTAGAAATGTTCCAAAAAACTTTAGATGAAGGACTGGCTGGAGACAATATTGGTATTTTATTAAGAGGTGTTCAGAAAAAAGATATTGAAAGAGGAATGGTATTAGCACAACCTGGTACTATCACTCCACACACTCAATTTGAGGCAGAAGTATATGTTTTAACTAAAGAAGAAGGAGGACGTCATACACCTTTCTTTCCAGGTTATAGACCTCAATTTTATGTAAGAACTACAGATGTAACAGGTACTATTAGTCAATTCACTGCAGATGACGGATCTGTGGCAGAAATGGTAATGCCAGGTGATCGAATTAAAATGACAGCTGAATTAATTAACCCGATTGCTATTGAACAAGGAATGCGTTTTGCAATTCGAGAAGGTGGGAGAACTGTAGGTGCCGGTGTTGTATCTCAAATTATTAAATAAAAAATAATTAAAATTTAATTTCTTTAAAAAAATTATAGATGGCTTTAATTAGTAAAGTACTAGAAGAGATTAATTTTAAACTATATATATGTTAAAGCATGTTAAATATTCCAAAAAAAAAGTTTAGAATTCGATTAAGTTCATATAATTCTCAATCTTTAAATACATCTTGTAATCAAATTTTAGAAACAGTAGTAAATACTAATGGTGTCCCTATTGGTCCTATTCCATTACCAACTAAACGTAGAATATATTGTGTTTTAAGATCACCGCATGTAGATAAAGATTCCAGAGAACATTTTGAAATAAGAACACATCGTCGTATCATTGACGTGTACCAAACATCACCTGAGTTAATTAATCAACTCATGAAATTGGAATTATCTACAGGTGTAGATATTGAAGTTCAGTTTTAAAAGAGATGGCTTATGGGTACCATTTTTACTTGTGATTATTAAAGTAAGAATGGTACCCATAAACTGGATAAAAATATATTTATGCAGCTAAAACCTTTTCAACTTTTTCCTGTAATTTACCATTATGATACATTTCAGTAATAATGTCGGCACCACCAATAAATTCCTGTTCAATATATACTTGAGGAATTGTAGGCCAATGAGAATATGATTTAATTCCTTGACGAATTTCTTCATTTTCTAAAACATTAACTGTAACGTAAGGAATTTGCATTAAATCAAATATATGAGTAACTGTTTGCGAAAAACCACATTGTGGAAAAGTACGTGTCCCTTTGATGAATAAAATAATAGAATTATTATTTACTAATTCATCAATTTTTTCTTGTATATTATCGATAGACATAATATAAATAAATATATATATTTTAATTTTTTAGTTATTTAATCTTCCAGTAGTTTTTAGCCAATTTTGAGCTTCGATATAATTATTCGGAGCTAATTGAATTGCTTGCTTCCAATACTCGGCAGCTTTATCAAACATGACTTTAGCCGTTTCAAAATTACTTTGTTTAGAAGCTTTTACTCCTTGGTAGTGATAAATTACAGCAATATTATTAAGTGCTTGGGGTAATTTTTGATTGAGTTCTAAGGCCTGGTGGTAATATTCTAAGGCCTTAATATATTCTCCATTACTTGCATAAATATAAAGTAGATTGTAATTAATAATCTCTTTAAGAATCGTACATGCCAATCTCTTAGCATACGGCTCAAATAAATTTATCTTAAATAAATTTATTTTCTTAATTAATTAAATAATAATTGACAATATTTTATTGTTTTATTTAAAATTTTAAGAATCATTATATTTTATAGTTATAGTATAAATAATCATATTTTACTGTATCAATAGATGCAATTTGCTATGTATAATCTTAGACCAAATAAATTTAATATTTTTACTCATGGACTAATATAGAGTAAATTCATTCTCATTCTATCGTGGCTCATTATAATCTTCAAATTTACTTTAATATATATGCAAGCTTATTTCATTGTAAATGAAATTGCATAATATTAAATTGATATTAAGTACTTATATGGCACATTAATCCTATATTGTAAAGTATATAACTTCGATCGTAAGGATCTTCTTCTAAACGTAGAGCTTCATAATAATTTTCAAGAGCTTCAGCATATTCTCCTTCTGTCTGAGCTGACATTCCATCTCGATAATATGAAAAAGCTTCTTTTTCTTCTTTACTTGCAGGTAATACCTTCAATACAATATCTGCCAACACTGTAAAAGTTTTATCTATAAAATTATCATTTCTTTGAGATCTAGGCATAGGTGTACCTTACTGCTATTGTATATTGTTATAATATCGTTTTATTATATTATAGTACTGTAAATTAAAAATGAAGTAATTGAGAATTAATAGCAATAAATCAACAACGTATTTAATTGAAATTTTAATTCGAGTAAAAGCTCTAAGTATGGAGGAATTCACATTAATATGCAATGTAGTCTACCTGAGAGAAAGAATATAAACAAATCATATAAACAAATTATTTATGAATTAATTCATATTAATTCTGAAATTGCAACATTAAATGTATTATCACAACCAAGTATGTTAAGTAAAATTAAAAAAAAGAAAAATTTCCTAGAGCTAAGTAATCCGAAAGTCCTAAAAAGGAAGACATCTAAAACTAATGTAGATTCTTTTACAGAAAAAACTCTATCAAAAGATGCTTCAACTGTAGCCGCTCCTGCTAATTCAATGGATAATGCTGCAAAAAATAGAAAGAAAAAAAGTGGAGAAGCAATTGGAAGCGAGAAAGAAAAAAATTACAAAAATACTAAAAATAAAAGTAAAAATAAATTAAGAAGTTATAATGCCTTAGCTGGAGAAAGCATAACGAAAGAGGATGATTTTAATGTAAATAATAAATCGTATGGTAAACGTTCGACTAATAAAAAAAGTCGAGTAAAAGGAAATAATCAATCCTCAAATATGGATGATATAATTGTACAACCTCACGAAATAAAAATTAGTCAGCCGATACCATTAAAAGAATTAGCTAATTTAATGGGGAAAGCAGAAGCAGAATTAATTAAATTCTTATTCCTTAGAGGGCTTGCAATTACAATTAATGAAGTTATAGATTTACATACAATTGAGCTAATTGCGAATAATTTTGATATTCAAATTATAATTGAAGAAGGCAAAGAGACTACTAGAAGTAATAATAGTGTATTTAATTTAAATCAAGAAACAGCATTAGAAACTCGAGCTCCAGTAGTTGCAATTTTAGGTCATGTAGATCATGGGAAGACATCTTTAATTGATAAAATTTGTGAAACACAAATAGTAAAAGAAGAAGCAGGAGGAATTACTCAGGTTTTAAGTGCATATAATATTGAGTGGCAATATGAAGGTAAAAATGAGAAAATTGTACTTTTAGATACGCCTGGACATGCTGCATTTAGTCAAATGCGTTCACGAGGAGCAGCTATTATGGATATTGCAATACTAGTAATAGCAGCAGATGATGTAGTACAACCACAAACTATAGAATCGATTCAACATATTCAATCAGCCCAAGTTCCTTTTATTGTTGCAATTAGTAAAATGGATAAAGATACAGCTAATTTAAATAAAATTCAAGAACAATTAGCTGATTATAATATTATTTCAGAAGATTGGGGAGGAGAAACAATTTTTGTTCCTATAAGCTCAATTACAGGGCAAAATATAGATAAGTTATTAGATTCGATTTTACTAGTAGCTTCACTTCAAAATTTACGTGCTTCTTTAAGTGCACCTGGACAAGGAGTAGTAATTGAAACTCAATTAGATAAAAGTAAAGGAGTCGCAGCTACCGTTTTAGTTAATAATGGGACATTTTATAAAGGAGATATAATCACTTCAGGCACTGTAATGGGAAAAGTTCGTTTATTAACTAATCAAGCACAAAAAAATATTGATAAAGCAGACCCGTCTCAAGTTGTTAATATTTGGGGATTTAGTACAATGCCCCCGATTGGAGAATTAGTTATTGTTCAGGAAAATGAAAAAGAAGCTCGTGCAAAGATCAAAGAGGCACAACTTCAAGAAGCTAATTTACCTTCAAAATATTCAAACACCAGTGTGAATTGGATAGATTCGACCTTACAAAAAAAAGTAAAAATTCTTAATTTAGTAATTAAAGCAAGCACTCAAGGATCTTTGGAAGCTGTATTAAATATTTTACAAAAAATTCCTCAAAAAAAAGTAATTTTAAAATTAGTTTCAGCATCACTAGGAGAAATTACAGAGACAGATGTTATTTTTGCATCAACTACAAAAGCAATTATTATTGGCTTTGATACAACTATGGCTCCAGGTGCAAAACAAGCGTCTAATAGATTAAATATTTTAATTCATGAACATACTATTATCTATGATTTAGTTGATAAATTAGAATTAGAAATGTGTAATCTTTTAGATCCAGAATATGAAAAACATGAAATTGGTTTAGCGAAAGTAAAAGATGTTTTTGAATTGGCTAGAGGAAAAGTAGCGGGTTGTATTGTAGAATCAGGTAAATTAATTCATAATTGCAATATCCAAATAATTAGAAATGAAGATGTGATTTATGAAGGAGAACTAAATTCTTTAAAACGATTAAAAGAAGATGTTGAAGAAGTTAATTCAGGAAATGAATGTGGTGTTTTAATAAAACAATTTCAGGAATGGCAAAAATTAGATATTGTAAAAGCGTTTGAATTTAATGAGAAACCCCCTTCTTTAGTTTAAAGATTATACAATCTACTTTTATTTAACCAAATAATTGATTTGGTTAAATAAAAGTAAGGTGTAATAAGTTAAAAATTCATTTCAGCAGCTTGTACTTTTTCAAACTGTTTTTTCTTTAAGATTAAGAAAGTTTGTCCAATAACTACAGTAAAGAAGAAAACAATCATTAGCTGAATACGACGAGGATTTTGTAAAACAACTTCAGTCTCATTTTGTCCAAAACCACCTACATTCGGATTACTATTTAATGCTTGATCTACTTTTACTTCGTCTCCTTCACTAATTATTAATTGTAGTCCAGCCGGAATTTTTTCTACAACGGAATCATTAGTTTCAGTGGTAATAGTTACTTTATAACCAGCTTTATCTAAGTCTTCAATTTTAGTAATTTGTCCAGTGCTAGAAGCAGTGTAGATGTTATTATTACTTTTATCTCCAGTCGGATATAATTGTCCTCTTCCTCTATTTCCGCCTACAAAAATAGGGTACTTGATAAAATATACTGATTTATCTGTATTAGGATCAGGAGATAATATTGGGAATACAATTTCTTGATGCGCATCTCCAGGTAAAGGTCCTACCACTAAGATATTACTTCGTGCAGTACTATAGGGTTGAATGCTAACTCCTTTAGTTTCTTCAATTAATTTATCAGATAGCCTATCTGTAGGAGCTAATTTAAAGCCTTCAGGTAAAATTAGTACTGCTCCTACATTTAAAGATCCTTTGCTTCCATTTGCTAAGACTTGCTTGGAATCTAAAGAGTAAGGAATTTTTACGGAAGCAGTAAAAACAGTATTAGGTAAAACTGATTTAGGAACTTCAATTTCTACTTCTTTTTGAGCTAAATGACAGTTAGCACAGACAATTCTTCCAGTAGCTTCTCTAGGATTTTCATATGCTGTTTGAGCAAAAATAGGGTAAGCATTAGAATTTTGAGGTGTTAATACTAGCATGCTCATTACAAAAAAAACCGTTACAATAACAGTTTTAATTTTTCGAACGCAATTCATTAGAAAAATATAGTGCATCATAAAGAAATGACTTCTAATAGTAAAAGTTCTACTTGTGTTTTTGTATCGATGAATAAATAAGTAAATATTATAGATGGATTAACAGGATATTACAATTTTGAACATGTAGGATTGAAGTATTATCGACCCAAAATGAAAAGAATTCCAATACCTGCAAAATATAATAATAATACAGCTAAAGTAAATAGAGTTTGTGTAATTGGGTCTGTAGATGGAGTTAATATTGCTGCTAAAATAGTGGAAAATACTACTACATATTTCCATATTCCCAACATTTGTTTACGTGAAATAATTCCGACTAAGCTCAAAATAATTTGAATTACAGGTATTTCAAACGCTAAACCAGTACTAATTAATAGGTTGAAAAAGTATTTTTTCTCCTTAAGAACTATACGTGCTAGTCTTCTAGCATACAGCTCAAATCAATTTTAATATAAATTATAAAATTAATTTCTCTAATATTAGTTAATATGACTGATATCATTTATAAAGATATAATATGTATCTTAGGTATATTAATAACTTTTAGAAATCTTTTTTTAGAAAATCTAAATATTACGTTTCTCTACTTCTTATAAAATATTTAAGATTATGATTAAAACTATAGCAAATAGTATTTAATATAATAATATTATTGAGTTATTATATTTATTTGACAAGCCATTCAAATAATCAATATGATATTTTTAAGTGTTGACTTACAGCATCATGCTCCCGAAAAATTTCGTTGATTGTAAAATATGTTATAGAGACCTCGTATCGCATAATAATAATAAAATAAAGTCACAGTATTGTTCAAAAGACCATAAAGGTTCAATTACGTCCGCTCCGTAAGTAATAAAAAAAGTTAGAGCAGCTGGTACTAAAATATAGTAGCCAAAAAGAATTCCCGCAAAAAATAAAATAATTCCTCCAACTAATATTGGAATTAAAACTTTTTTTTCTTCTTGGGTAAGTCCAGGTGCTGTAAAACGAATTATTTGATAAATAATGATAGGAGAACTCAAGAGTAGTCCACAATATAGTGTTACTTTAAAAGAAGTAAAGAAATATTCACCGGGAGCTAATTGATTAGGTAGAGAAAATTCTCTCCTCAAGAACTGTACATGCGAGTCTCCTCGCATACAGCTCAAGCAATATCAAGATAGATATATATCATTATATATCTATATAATAGATATTGCTTACTTGAATATTTAATAAATTAAATAAAAAAAATCAAAATTAATATTTATTAATACTCTAGTATCTGAATCTTGCAAATTAATTTGTCAAGATTTATGTTTTGTTGAATCTTACTTCTGTAATTAAGTCTAGAAATATTTGACTACCTAATACTATTCATATAATATAAAAATTTCCCAAAACTTGTACATCAATGTTAAAAATTAGGCCTCATATTCTACTCTTAAACTATTTAATAATTATTAAATTAAGCTTATTTTAATATTCAATAACGTAAGATCGAGCATAGACACATCGCACTAAGAATTTAATGCCTTGAGCTGGAGTTTGTAACAAATTAACAATATTTTTTATATTAGAAAAAATAGCAAAAAATATTGTTATAAAAGCTACTGCTGAGATTAATATCCTTTGAATTAATTCTTCAAAATGTTCAGTTATAGACATATTTGAATCGTTAGACATAGGTTTTTGAAAGTTAAAAATTAGTAGAATACTTGTGTCATTTTTAATAATTATTATAGTATAAATTTTAACAATAAATAAGGGAAATTCATATTTCAAGCGGGTAACGCGGTTCGAACGCGCGACATCAACCTTGGCAAGGTTGCGCTCTACCACTGAGCTACACCCGCATATACTATATATTATGCTATAGATATAATCTTTTTGTCAAGATATCACATTATTGAAATCTGATAATTCTTAAAGTACCATAATTGTAAACATCTATTATGGTACTTTGATTAATTTAAGTTTAGCTTAGCAGATTTTTTTAACTGCATCAATAATTTGTTGTGGTTGAACTATAGTAGCTTGTTCTAATTTTCCATTATATGGAGTTGGAATATCTGCAGAGGATAAACGGATGATCGGAGCATCTAACTCATCAAATAAATTCTCAGTTATTTGAGCTGTTAATTCAGCCCCAATTCCTCCTGTGCGCATACATTCTTCAACAATAATAACTTTATGTGTTTTTTGTACAGATTTACTAATCGTCTGAATATCTAAAGGTTTTAAAGAAATTAAATCAATAATTTCCGGATCATAATTTTCTGTAATTAATTTTTCTACGGCTTGAACTACATTATATCGCATTCTAGAGTAGGTTAAAATTGTAACATCAGTTCCTTCTCGTACTATTTCAGCTTTATCTAAAGGTAAGACATAGTCTTCCGAGGGAATACTTTCTTGTAAATTATATAGTAGTACATGTTCAAAAAATATAACAGGATTTTCACTTCGAATAGCTGATTTTAATAACCCTTTCGCATTATAAGGGGTAGAACAAGCTACAATTCGTAATCCAGGAATTCCTTGAAAATAAGCTTCTAAGCGTTGTGAATGTTCTGGTCCTAATTGTCTTCCAATCCCACCGGGCCCACGAATCACTAAGGGTAAATTAAATTGCCCCCCAGAAGTATAGCGTAACATACCTACATTATTTGCAATTTGGTTAAAAGCTAGTAATAGAAAGCTCATATTCATTCCTTCTACAATTGGTTTTAAACCAGTCATAGCAGCTCCGACAGCTAAGCCAGTAAAACTATTTTCTGCAATGGGTGTATCTAGTAGCCGTAAATCACCATATTTTAAATGTAAATCTTTGGTTACTTTATATGAACCACCATAATGTCCTACATCTTCTCCAATAACAAGAACTTTTGGATCCCGCGCCATTTCCTCATCCGTTGCAGCATGAAGAGCATCAAATAAAAAAACTTTTTTCATAAAATAGATTAGGGAATACTAATAATAAAATTAACTAAAGAAATAAATGTTTATATAAATCGTCTACGGAAGGATCTGGACTATTCGTTGCGAATTCAACAGAATCTTCAACTACTGTTTTTACTTTTTGATTAATTATATCTAAATCAGAATTCGTAGCAATATCTTTCTCTAGAATATAATTAGCTAAACGTTTGATAGGATCTCTGGCAGTCCAAGCTTCTTTCTCTTGAAAAGATCTTAATTCATCAGGGTCCGCTAAAGAATGTCCTCTAAAGCGATATGTTAAAGCTTCAATTAACGTAGGGCCTTCACCAGCTCTAGCTCTACGGATAGCTTCTTCTGCAACTTCACGAACAGCTAACGCATCCATACCATCGACTTCTTTACCAGGCATTCCAAATGCAAGTGCTTTAGTATGAATTTCAGGAACAGAAGTTGAACGAGGATGAGCCATTCCAATAGCCCATTGATTATTTTCAATAACAAAAATAATAGGTAATTTCCATAAAGCAGCCATATTTAAACATTCAAAAAATTGGCCAACATTAGTAGTACCATCACCAAAAAAAGAAACAGTAACAGGTAATTCGCCACTTTTTCCTAAAACTTGTTGACGATACATACTTTGAAATGCAGCTCCCAAGGCAACTGGAATTCCTTCTCCAATAAAGGCAAAACCACCTAAAAAATTATGTGTATTAGAGAATATATGCATAGATCCTCCTCTACCTTTGCAGCAACCGGTCTCTTTTCCAAAAAGTTCGGCCATAACTTCGTTAGCGGAAACACCTTTACTCAATGCATGAACATGGTCACGATATGTGCTACAGACATAATCTGTAGGTTGAAGTGCTTTAATTACCCCGGAAGATATAGCTTCTTGACCTGTATATAAATGTACAAAGCCAAACATTTTTCCTCTATAGTACATTTGAGCACACATGTCTTCAAAATATCTTCCTAGTACCATATCTTCATATAAACTCAAAATATCAGAAGGTGGTAACTCTAAATGAGTGGAAGAATTTATTTTTTGTTCTAGATCCATCACTTTCTCCTAGATGTGATTAGGTTAATAAAAAGCTTATGAGCCTAATAAATAATCTTTTTATAATATTCGTAATAAATTTAATTTAAAGTATAAAGTACTGATATTAATTATGAATGATATTTTATAGCCTGCGAATGAATAAACTTACTTTTAGCTAGTCTATTGATTAGATAACATTTAAAATGTTATCTTAATATACTAATTACTAAATGTATCGGGGTCTTAAATTATGGTAGCTATAAATACAGTTTTTGCTCCAATCGAAAATGATTTATTGAGTTTGAATAAAAATTTACAGAATATGATTGGAGCTAGGCATCCAGTCTTAGGTGCAGCCGCAGAGCATCTATTTACTGCTGGTGGAAAACGGTTAAGGCCAGCAATTGTTCTCCTATGTGCTAAAACTTTTGCGAATAATAATGAAATATCTGCTTCTCAAAGAAGACTTGCAGAAATTACAGAAATTATTCATACAGCTAGTTTAGTACATGATGATGTATTAGATGAATGTTCCACTCGAAGAGGAATAAAAACAGTACATAATGTTTTTAGTACTAAAATAGCTATTTTAGCTGGTGATTTTTTATTTGCTCAATCTTCATGGTATTTAGCAAATTTAGAAAACTTGCAAGTAGTTAAAATTATATCTAAAGTTATTACAGATTTTGCAGAGGGAGAGGTTAGACAAGGATTTACACGTTTTGATTTACAGTTTCCCATTGAAGATTATATTAGTAAATCATTTTATAAAACAGGATCTTTAATTGCGGCTAGTTGTCAAGGAGCTGTTATGTTAAATGATGCTCCCAAAGAAATTTCAGATGCTTTTTATATGTATGGTCGATATTTGGGGCTAGCTTTCCAAATTATTGATGATATTTTAGATGTTGTAGGTTCTTCAAATGATTTAGGTAAACCTGCCGGGTCAGATTTAAGTCAAGGTAATTTAACTGCACCAGTCTTATTTTCAATTCCAGAAAGTATATATTTAGCTCAACTAATTGATCAAGAATTTGCTAATTCATCTGATATACAAGATGCATTACAAATAATTAGAGAGGGATGTGGAATACAACAAGCTAAAGATTTAGCTTCTGAATACCTCCAGGCAGCAATTCATTGCTTAGAAATAATAGATAATTCTGCGGATATTCAACTTTTAAAACAACTAACTTTAAATATTTTAGAACGAGTTAACTAACAAATTACTTTGAACTTTGAGCTATAATAGCTTCAAAAGTAGAAGAGTCCATGATAGCAATTTGTGATAACATTTTACGATTAATTCCAATTTGTGATTTTTTTAAATTGGACATTAACTGACTATAACTAATTCCTTGTGTTCTAGAAGCAGCATTAATACGAGTAATCCATAAACGTCTAAAATTTCTTTTACGGTTTTTACGTCCCCTATAAGCATAACGTAGGGCTTTGATAACTTGTTGTTTAGCAACTCTAAATAATTTAGAGTGTGCTCCCCTAAAACCTTGTGCTAGTTTAAAAATTTTTTTACGTCTATTCCGAGCGACGTTTCCTCTTTTAATTCTTGTCATAATTTAATGTGATTTGGATTTTAAGATAATAATTGTATAATATATTCATAGTATTAAATTTATAGTAATATTCTATAAATTTAATATTAATTATAGTGTATAAGAGTTTTATAGATAAGGTATCTTATTAATCAAATTGCTAATATCTCTTACATTTACAACTAGTGTTTTTCTTAAAGCTCTCTTACGACCAGGACTTTTTTTTTCTAATAAATGACTTTTACCAGCTTGTTTGCGTAATAATTTATTTGTTTTTGTAACACGAAAACGTTTAGCTATTGCTTTACTCGTTTTAATCTTAGGCATATTTTTTCTATTCGTAATTTTAAGTTAAAGTTATGTATTGAGTATAACACATCAATAAATCTGAAGTCTCCTAAATTATTATTTTTAGGAAATTAAATTTTTAACAATATAAAACTTAGAGGAAATAGAAATGAATCACGATAATATAGAACCATTAATTATTGGTAACAAAAGCTTTTCTTCTCGTTTGATGCTAGGAACAGGGAAATATCGTACATTACAAGAGGCTAAAAATTCTATTAAGAATAGTGAGTGTGAAATAATTACATTTGCGGTGCGACGAGCTCAAAATATGAATATCAGTAAACAATTCAATCTATTAAATATACTAGATTGGCAAAAACTATGGCTTTTGCCTAATACGGCTGGTTGTAAAACAGCTGAAGAGGCAATTAGAATAGCTTCTTTAGGACGCCAAATTGCTCAAGAAATAGGGCAAATAGATAATCAATTTATAAAATTAGAAGTTATTCCAGATCCCACATATTTATTGCCAGATCCAATTGCAACTTTAAAAGCAGCAGAGTATTTATGCCAACAAGGGTTTACGGTCTTACCTTATATGAATGCAGATCCTATTCTAGCTAAGCAGTTAGAATCTGTAGGTTGTGCTGCTGTAATGCCATTGGGTTCTCCCATTGGTACAGGTCAAGGATTACAAACACTATCTAATATTAAAATTATTATTGAGAATGCACAAATCCCGGTAATAATTGATGCAGGTATCGGAACAAGTAGTGATGCGGTTCAAGCGATGGAATTAGGAGCTTCAGCTATTTTAGTTAATACTTGTATTGCCCGTGCAAAATCTTCATCATTAATGGCCACTAGTCTGAAATTAGCCGTTAACTCAGGACGTTTAGCCTATTTAGCAGGTAGAGTAGATAAAAAACAAAAAGCTCAACCAAGTTCTCCGGAAACTGGAATATCTATGATCAGTTTATAAAATATTAAAGTGCTTGTTGATAAGAGTTATCAGTTATACAATTATTATGTGTTCGTAAATCTGTAATATAGTGGAAGTATTAAAGGAGAGATAAAATTGATTTTAATCATAGATAATTATGATAGTTTTACTTATAATTTAGTACAATATGTAGGTGAATTAGGCTATCCGTTACACATATGTCGTAATGATCAGCTCTCATTCTCTAATCTAAAAAAACTAAATCCTACTAAAATTATCATTTCACCAGGTCCTGGGAAGCCTTCTGATGCAGGTATGACTATTGAAATAATTAAATTGTTTTCATCTAATTTACCCATATTAGGGGTATGTTTAGGACATCAAAGCATAGGAGAAGCTTTTGGATCAAAAGTCATAAAAACCTCAAAATTAATGCATGGAAAAACATCTCAAGTATTTCATGACGGGAGCAAAATTTTTAAAAATATATCTAATCCATTTATGGCCACACGCTATCATAGCTTAATTATTGACGAAGAAAGCATTTCCTCTAATTTGAAAGTGACTGCATGGACAGAAGATAATATAATTATGGCGGTTTCTCATACATTGTATGAAAATATAATTGGAATTCAATTTCATCCAGAAAGTTTATGGACCCCAGAAGGGAAACAAATTTTAAAAAATTTTTTAGATGAATGAATTGGATTTGAGGTAAAAATTTTTCACAAGATCCAATAATAATTTATTTGCAGCTAATAAATCTTTACTATTTTTACTGGCAATATGAATAGAATCCATAGTTCGAAAAATCCAAATTTCTGAGTAGGATAAGATATTCATCACAGCACTTAAAATTAAAAAGAAGAAGCCAGTATAGACAAAGTTTAAACCAGGATCTTGTTTAATTTGAATACCGGTAGCCCGAATAAGATTTACAATTTGAATTTCATGATTATTAAATATAATTTTCTCAGATGGTTTAATATTTTGAATAAATTCCCCTTTGGAATTATATAATAAAATATTATTTAAATCTTGTACAATAAAAGAAAAGAAAAGCTTTTGGTCTTCTTGCAGAGATCCTGTCCATAAAGTTTGTTTATTCAGAGTATTTATTTTATTTAAAGGAATTTGTACCAGGAATTTATTATCTAATTTACACGACAGTCCAATTAGATTCCAATCGGTTTGATAAATAGTTGTATTTTTATATCTTAAAGGGTAATTGACAGCAATAGTTTGACGTTTTTTTTCAGTATATTGATTATCTAAAATAGAGATATCTGAATAAAATTGACTGACAGTATTGTTTTCATCGTAAGTAATCCAAAAATCATTAATTCTTCCTACAAATTGTTGGGGAAACTTACTTAGAATACCATATGTGCTAATATTTTGGAGATGAAAAATTTCCCCATTGACTACCATTTCTTGAGAAATATAGCCAGTTAAAGCACTCGTAGCAGTCCCTAATATTAATAAAATAAGACTAATATGAATTGCGATAGGTGCAATCTTGCTAGCCAATCCTTTATGAATATATATTGTATTTTTTTTTAAGAATATATAGTAATTTTTAGTAAATAAATTCTGAAGTATGTAAGTCAGTGCAGATCTTGGAATTTCTTGCTTTGCGGATTGTAATTTTAAGCTTTGGAATGAAGTAAAAAAAGTATATTTCCGGGAAGTTCTAAAAATAGGATATTGTGTACGTAATGTACATGTTATTAAGCTAGAACTTAATAGAAAAATTAAAAAGAAGTACCACCCAGCTTGAAAAATATTATTAAATTGCAATGCAATAATTAATTTCCAGTTGATTAAAATATTAGTTTCTGGATATGCCTTTACATAAAATTCTAAAGGCCTGTTTTGTTCAATAATGGTACCGACAGCACTAATAATTGCAATTAATAGTAATAAAAATATAGCAAATTTTAAGTTACTTAAAATTTCGATAATTTGTTTCGAAAATGTTTTATGAACTTTAGTTCGCTGAGAAATAAATATATTTGAAATTTTCATAATTATAGTTTCAAAGAAAAGTATAATAAAGATATAATATGATAACACAACTTTTAGAAATTCAAGGATATAAACTATTTCATATCTTGCATATAATAATAAATAATTTTTTTTTATCAAATAATTTCTTTTTTCAGGTTCCAATTATACTACTTGGAGGTATGATGAATAGTTTAAATCCATGCTCAATTAGTATTATCCCAGTTATTTTATATTCTTTACAAGATACTATTATATATAAGAAGTATTTAAAATGGGGGATGTTTACTTTGGGAGTATATACATCATTTCTTCTATTTTTTATAATTCATTTACAAATTAATACATATCTCAGTACTATTTTTATAATACAGTCTTTATTTACTATAATTCTATTTATAGTCTTAGGTTTAATGAACCTAGAAATATTTCCAATGGTATTAAATTTTAATCCTATTAATTTAGTTAATAATATTTCCAAAGAACAGTATCTCAGCATCGCTTATTTTTTAGGCCTTTATTTAGGAATTAACCTTTCAGCATGCACAACTCCCATACTATTTAGTTTTTTAACATGGTTAAATAGTCAAAATAATGTATATAAAGAAATTTATAGTGGGGCTATTTATAGTTTAGGTTATACTTCTCCTTTTTTATTAATGCTAACTATTTTTGAAGATTTAATAACGGTTATAGAAAAACAAAAATGGATACGTGCAGTTTTTTCAAATATTGGAATTATATTCATTGGCATTAGTGTATATCTCATACTAAATCTACTATTTTAGTAAATAGCTGTATTTAAAATAACTTATTTAATTTATATCTAAGAATTGATATTATAAAAATTATTATGCTATACTAATGCTATTCATATCAGAGATTAAAATTTTTAATTATGATATAGATTATTAGTATTATTATATTATTTTGGATGTATATGTTTGTACAACAAAAAGTCCAATTTTATAGAACTGATAGAAATATTACTTTTGAGATTATATCGAGAGTAGGGCAAATAGGAATAATTGTAGGTCATAGACAAATTGCATATTCTTTTCAAAGCTATATTGTAGAGTTTCCAGATAATATTCGGATATGGTTATTACCTGAAGAAATACGAGTTGTATCTAACTAAATAAAAAAACTAATATTTGTGAAGAATACTATCTACTTAAATACAGTCATAGATTCATCATATTAAGGAGTAATAAAATATAATGGCTAAACAAAATATGATTCAAAGGGAGTACAAACGTACTCGTTTAATAAATAAATATAATCAAAAGCGTATAGATTTAAAAAAACAATTTGAACAAGAAGAAGATTTTTTAATTAAACAAGAAATTCATCAAAAGTTACAAAAGCTTCCCCGTAACAGTGCACCATGTCGTCATAGAAACCGCTGCTGGGCTACTGGAAGAAGTCGTGCATTCTATAGGGATTTTGGAGTATCAAGACATATATTACGTGAGATGGCACATGAATGCTTATTACCTGGGGTAACAAAATCAAGTTGGTAAAGAGATGAATAATTAAAAAAAGCTGGCAAAGGGACTTGAACCCATAACCTACTGATTACAAATCAGTAGCTCTACCAATTGAGCTATGCCAGCAATGCTCTTAATTATAAACTATAAAAGTTCTGGATTACAAGAGTTAATCTCTACTTTATGTTAAGTAATGATTAACTCTTGCTATAGACACTATCGTTTTAACAATTAATATTGACTTAGTATAAATCGTCTTCTTTAAATACTTCAATAGTACAATCTGAAGTAGGATATGCTACACAAGTTAAAACAAAACCTGCTCCTAGTTGATCTTCATCTAAAAAAGATTGTTCACTTTGATCAACAGTACCTGCTTTAACAACTCCAGCACATGTTGAACAAGCACCAGCTTTACATGAGTAAGGTAGGCTGATACCTTCCTCTTCTGCAGCTTCTAAGATAAATACATCTGATGCTACGTCAATAGTAGAATCCACTTTGGTGTCATCTGATTGACCAACTAACGTAACTTTAAAAACATCTGACATCAGAAATCTCCTTAATTATAATTTATGTGTAAAATTTTACTCACCAATTTATTATGTAATCATTTCTATCTTCTTTAACTAGAAAAATCCAATTTTAGGTAAAGAAAAAATAGAAGTGATAATTACCATTATATCGCATACGAAATAAATTTTTATATTTAATTTATTATAATAAATTAAATATAAAAATTATCATTTAATAATATAATGATATAGTTATCCGAAAAATATGTAAACCGCAAATTTTATGATAAATCGTATACTTTTCATCCCATTGATAAAATTTTCATATGCTTCTTTTTTTTCAATAGGAGGAAATTTTTTACAGGAAACGTATGCTTTAACGAAGAGATTAATAATACAAACCAAACGCCGCCCTGCTACATTATTAGCTGGATTATTTCAACCATTATTATGGCTAATCTTGTTTGGAGCATTGTTTCAAAATGCTCCCATTGAATTATTTAGTACCAGTAATTCTTATCGACATTTTTTAACACCTGGAATTTTAGTATTTACTGTTTTTACAGGAGCTTTAAATGCAGGGTTACCATTAATGTTTGATAGAGAATTTGGTTTTTTTAACCGTTTAATTGTAGCACCACTAGTCTCTCGTTTATCAATAGTAACTGCATCTGCATTATTTATTAGCACTATTGCACTATTACAGACCGGTTTAATATTGTCTATTATTACTATTTTAGAAGGGACTATACCATATAATAGTATTTTTCAAATAGCATCTATATTATTCCTATTAACTATAGCACTAACCATGTTTAGTATTAGTGCCAGTTTAATTTTACCAGGTCATATAGAATTACTTGCTTTAATATTTGTAATTAATCTCCCCCTATTATTTGCTAGCACCGCTTTAGTTCCATTTTCATTCATGCCCATGTGGTTACAAATTATCGCCAGTGTTAATCCATTAAGTTATACTATTGAAACTGTACGATCCTTATATTCATTTGTAAATTTAGACTGGAATAGCTCTGTAGTAGAGACAATATGGGGGATTTGCTCTTTAAAAAATGTATATTACTTATTACTATTGCTAAATTTTTTATTAAGCATTTTAATAATCTATTGTATTCGTAAAAAAATAAAATAAAAAATATTAATTTCCAGCTACATAGCTTAAGATATAGTTGGAAATTAATATTTAATTTAAAGACCTATTTGATTACCTCGGCGGTATTGTAAATAAGCTGCTGAAAAGAGACCTAATAAAGATACAGGAATTAGACCTAAAACAATCCCGGATAAAAGTGGTTCTACCATAAGTTAAAATATTCAAATTTAAATAATTATTGGAAATAGAAAAATCTACTTGTATAAAATTATAAATGTTTTATTACAATAAGCCATACAAAATATAAATTTTCATAACTTATATTATTTTAGTTAAACACTTCATCAAAAACTTTTTGTACTTTATTACCCGAATCAATTGTTTCTAGTGGATCTTTTCTTAATCGATGTCTTAAGCATAAAGTAATTGTTTGTCGAATGTCTTCTTTGGTAACTTGTTCTTTATTATTATAAGCAGCAAAAGCTTTTGCTGCACGATTAGTTACAATATCTCCTCTTAAACCATCTACGTCTAATTCAGAACATACTTCAGAAATTTTAACTTTTAAATCATAATCAATTTGCACCGAAGGTAAAATCATTTGTGCATTTGAGATACATTCTTTTAATTTATTTTGCTCAATAGAAGACTCCTGTAAATATTTTTGTGGATTTTTATCAAATTCAGAGCGTTGTTCTACAATTTGAACTCGTAAGGTAGGATCTTTCACTGTTCTAATTTCAGCATGCATACCAAAACGGTCTAATAGTTGGGGTCTCAATTCACCTTCTTCTGGATTACCAGAACCAACTAAAACAAATCGAGAAGGATGACGAATAGATATTCCTTCTCTTTCAACTGTATTCCAACCAGAAGCAGCGGAGTCTAGCAGTAAATCGACTAAATGATCATCTAATAAATTTACCTCATCCACATAAAGAATACCACGATTAGCTTTCGCTAATAAACCAGGTTCAAAAGTCTTGACCCCATCTTTTAAAGCTTTCTCAATATCAATTGTACCGCATAATCGGTCTTCAGTAGCTCCTAAAGGAAGATCAATCATAGGAACTTTTATATATGTGGTAGACAGTGAGTTTTTACTAGTAAAAATTTCTTTAATTTCTTCACTCATTAATTCGATATTAGATGGATGAGAATTAAATGGATCTTCTGAAACTACTTCAATTTCAGGTAGCAAATCTGCAATTGCACGAATTGTAGTAGATTTTCCTGTACCACGATCTCCCATAATCATTACTCCACCAATGCTAGGATCAATGACATTTAGAATAAGGGCAAGTTTCATTTCTTCTTGTCCAACAATAGCAGTAAATGGAAAAACTGGACGAACTAAATTTTCAACATTATCAAGTATCACAATTTATAGATTTATTTATAGAGTATTATGGTTATTTTAAGATAAGTAAAGTCTAAGCAATTTATAAATTAAAAGTTTCTAACTCTCATATATATAATGTATATGAGAGTTAGAAAAGATTTTATGAGTTATCGATATAGATCTAATCCTAATCGTAATGCTAACACACCCGAAACTAGTGCTAATACTAGTGCAATAAAAATTTGACTATCTGTAATCATAGTAATATTATTTAACCTATAAATTTGATTATATAATTAAGAATAAAAATTAATCTTATTATAAATGTTTTTGTACTAAAAAGTTCAAGTATAAAATACCACTTAGAATAAGCTTGTATTTGTAATTTTATATTAATACAAATATACTTTAATGTGATGCTTAGTAAAGCGTAGTTTACAGATGAGTCTTTTCTAAAGTGAATGTAAACAAAATTTTATTGAACATATTGTAAAATATCTGTAGAATTATTCATAGAGAAAGTTCCTGTAATTACATATTGTAAACGTAATTTTAACCAATTGATAAAAGTAGGATTTGTAGAAATTATGGCAACTAAATCTCCCCTAATGTTATTTTTGATTGCACTAATTTCAGGGATTTGCAAAATATTTGTTTTTTTTGTTAACCAGAAATCAATAGTTAAATTATTTTCGTTATAAAAACGTAATCTTTCGCGTAGAATTTCTTCAACAGGTTCTTCTTGTAATAAAAATTGTTCACTTGCTGCAGTAAAATAATATGTAGGCATAGTATAATTAAATTAGTGTATATAAAACTAGTATATTTAATATGTTTTAAATTATAATATTAGTAAAATAAGCTTAACTACCTTATATTAATATAAACGTACTTTTTTTGATATTAAATTTGATATTAAATATTAACTGAGACCTCTCAAAAACGGAAAGAGTGAAGGAGTTGACATTCTGATAAAAATTGTGTATAGTATTTACTATCATAAGCTAAGGCCCCCATCGTCTAGAGGCCAAGGACATCTCCCTTTCACGGAGGTAACGGGGATTCGAATTCCCCTGGGGGTATTTTATTTTAAATATTAATTATAACGTATATAATTTTTTAAGATGCACTTGATCATAGAATAAATTGTAACTAAATTAATGTATTTTTAACAGATTGACAGTACTGTTTAAATTGATTTAAATTTTTATCTGTAGAGCTTTCAAATAATTTTTTTACAAAAGCACTTCCCATAACAATCCCATCTACTCCCCAGGATTGTACCAATTGAATATCTTGAGGTGTAGAAATACCAAAACCTACAATTAAGGGAATTTGAGTATTTGCTTTAATAAAATTAATACGGGCTTGGATGTTTTTACTGGGATCTAATTTCATACCAGTTACACCAGTATTGCTAATTAAGTAGACGCAACCTTGTGCTCGTTGTAGTATTTTTTTTATTCTATCTTCTGACGTGTTCGGCCCGATTAGAAGAATTAATTCGATTTTGGATTGTTTGCAAACTTCTTCTAAAATAAAAATTTCTTCCAAAGGTAGATCCGGGACTAGAAGTCCTCTAAATCCAGCCTGTTTTATTTTGAGTATAAAATTTTCAATTCCTAGATTTATAATTAGATTATAATAAGTAAATGCAATTAAAGGAGTTTCAATTTCTTGCGTTACTTCTGCTACCATTCCTAAAATATCATTAAATTTAATATTGTTTTTTAAAGCTCTAGAAGAAGCAGCTTGTATGGTAGGACCATCTGCTAAAGGATCAGAATACGGGATTCCTAGTTCAATAATGTCTGCACCTTCCGCAGCTAGAATTTTTAATGCTTCTTTAGTAACTGATAAATTAGGATCTCCTGCGGTAATAAAAGGTACCAAAGCACACTTTTTTTTTAATTCAAGAAAGGTATTTGCTATAGAGATATTTAAAATCATAGATATAATATAAATCAAAATTTAGAGTTTAAGATTGGGTCACCCGGGGCTCGAACCCGGAACAAATCGGTTAAAAGCCGAGTACTCTACCATTGAGTTAGTGACCCTCACTCATTATTATAGTAAAAGATTCTATCATTTGTAAATCATGAGATATTTTAAGTATTAATATCAACTCTAAAAAAAAATAAATGGATATAGATTTATACATAGTATTATAATTATAACGAAATAGATACATGTTAATTTAAATCATACATATAAAACTAATTTTAATGATACAATTATTTAATAAGTAAATCAAACTCAGAATTTTAGTATTAATTTAGGAATTGCACTATGACACCATCATTAAGTAATTTTATTTCTAGTTTAATTCTTGGTGGAGTAATTGTAGTTTTACCAATTACTGCAGCTCTACTATTTGTTAGCCAAAAAGACCGTCTTACTAGAGAGTAATAAAAAAAATTACCTGTGAAAAAATTTCCCTACATGAAGATATAATATCTTTATATAGGGAAATTTCTATTTATTATTTCATTGAAGGATTTTTTTATATGATATGTAGTTTAAATATTCTAATAAAAATTTTGCATAGAATTTAAGGAGAAAAAATAAAAAATGAGTACTGAAAAAAATGATTTACTAAATTATACAGAAATCATACGCGATACTATTTTTAATTTATGGTATAGAATTAGTGACACAGCAAATTATTGGTTATCCGATTATATTTTTCCAAATTTTTCAGAAAGTCCATCTTACGCTATTAATGTAAACAAAATCTCTATCCTAGGTGCAGTAAGTAAACAATTTACTACGATTTTAGGTTATTTTACAATTGTTTTTTTACTGTTAATAGTCAGTCAAGTTATTTATCAAAGTTTCAAATTTATACATAAAATTAATAGTCAAGAATCTAATTTATTAATGCTTTATTTAGCAGTGATACCTTATGGAATACCTTTTTTAGAAGCTTTTAATAATTTTGGCAAATATACAATGCCTCATTTACCTATTAGTTTGCAATTATTTTATAATGATTACTTAAGACCAGTCTTAGAAGGTTCTTATCTAGACTTAAATATTCTATATGTTATTATTCTTTTTTCACAGTATATTATTTTTATACAGCCTAAACGTTTAAAAAAATTTACAAGATATCACATGTTACATTCTATTCTAGTGTATTTAATTACTAGTTTAATGGGCATTATTTATTGGGCACTCCCTGATAGTTTTACACAGAATTTATATGGAGAACTTACTTGTGATTTATGTCTTTTAATTTGTATGAGTATGATTATACATGCTTTTACCCGAGCATTAGTAGGCCATTTTTGTCAAATTCCAGTAGTTTCTGAAGCAGTTAGAATTCATTTAGAAGGATATTAGTACTAATCATAGGATGCTTTTTTACTTATCTCATAGTATAATGATTAATCAAATAGGAAAGTTTTTCATTAATTATTTACAATTATGACCAATACAATAAATCTAGTGCGACACGAAGTTATATACACCTCTACAATTTAAGATTAAAGTATTTTTTATGAAATAGAGCTAAAAAAATCTATTTAATTTGTATAGTATTCAATAAAACATTATTATTGGCTTTGACCAAACCAATATTATTTATTCTAGATTATAAAATATGGTATTTTTTGCAAAGTATTTATCCTAATGATTTATTTGTAATATAAATGAGGAAATATATAAAACGTGCAAACTTATTTTAAATATAATTAGTATGATTTTAGAAAATTAAATTAATTCAATCATAGCATAGTCGTTAATTTAATATTCTAGGAAATAAAATTAAAGATGAATTTTATTTGAGCTATATGTAAGGAGACTTACCCGTATAGCTCTTTAAGGGATTGCAAATCTACTTAGTAATTGTTACGATACAATTTTTATATTAAAGCCAGATGTCGATGAAGCTACAATTTTAAATATAATCCATAAATATCAACAGCTTTTATATAAAAATGGAGCTCAAAATATTCAAGCATATGACCGTGGAAGAAGACATCTTTCATATCCTATGCGTAAATATCATGATGGGATATATATTCAAATAACCTATCAAGCTGACAATAGGATTATTCCTAATTTAGAAAAAGTGTTTAGAATTGATGATAATATAATTCGTTATTTAACAATACGAGATACTTCTAATAAATTAGCTATAAAATAAATTTAGATAAGCAAGACAAAGATCACGAATCTTTCTTTTGCTTATCATCACATTACTTGTATTTAGTAACAATAGATTATAAAATCTATAATAATAGAGGCTCAGTAGCTCAGTGGTTAGAGCAGGGGACTCATAAGCCCAAGGTCGCAGGTTCAAATCCCGCTTGAGCCATTCATTAATGAATTTAAGGTATACGTATTCTGAGTTTCATTTGCTATAATATATATTATAGTTGGAGAGGTGGCTGAGTGGTCGAAAGCGACAGATTGCTAATCTGTTGTACGGTTGGTAACTCCGTACCGAGGGTTCGAATCCCTCTCTCTCCTGTAGAGTCTTGACACTAGTCGTTGCTCTATTGATAATAAATATATATTAGGGACTGTAGTTCAATTGGTTAGAGCACCGCCCTGTCACGGCGGACGTTGCGGGTTCGAGTCCCGTCAGTCTCGTGAAAATTAATAATTTCGATTATTCTCTTCTTTCTTTATAATTCAATCTTAAAGAAATTGAGAATTGATATATCTAAATATACCAATTCTCAATTTCTTTAAAATTGAATTGTACTAAACTTGAATTGATAAAATTCCAGAAGCTGGTTTAAAGCTAGGAACTACAATATCTGGATTTTGTTTAGTCAACTGATTATATAATTTTTGAGTATTCGGGAAGTTTGCTGCTGGTAAAGTTGGGAAACGACGATATGGAATAACATTCGTTCCAAATAATAGGTTATATTCCTGTGATTCTAATAAACTATCAATAAAAGCACTTAGACCTTCATTAGCTAAAATTAAATTATAGTATCTAATTTCTGCTTGACTATTTGGAGCTCTCCCTAACAAATGTTTAGTACCCAATTCAATTACTTTAGTATTGGGATAAGGGATATAAAATTCTTTTTGATATAAAGATGAACTTGCTAATTCTCTAATTAGTTCTTTAGCACTTACATTAGTGCTTAAGAATTGTTTTTCAAGTACAGTTAATTCATTACCGATACTAAACGAATTTACATCTCTTTCAAAGATTTGACGATATGCTGCTTTTAAAGCTTGCTCTCTTTCTACCGCAGAAGAATCTGATGATACTGAAAAAATTAATTTCTGTTCTCTTAATTTAGATACACCTTGAGCAATTCTATCATTAATACTTTGTTGACTTAAAGCTTCTTTAGCTTGACCTAATTGAATATACTTGGCAGTTGGCTCAACTTTAGCCATTGGAATGGTTTGATTAATAATACCTTTTCTAAAGGATCTAGCTGATACACCACTCTGAGTACTATATCTATCATAAGGGACTGTAGAATCACCAAAGGTTTGTACATATTCAACACTATCTACAATAGCATCAATAACTTTATAGTACCCTTCTTTATATTCTATATTGAAATATTTATTGATTTCAGCACGACCATAAGTCGGTCTTCCTAATAATTTAATATGAATGTATTCAATTGCTTTACACACGTAGTATGGTGTCCAATATAATGAACGGAAAGTATCTGATTTAGCTAGTTGTCGTACAAATTCTTGAACTGTTATTTTATTATTAATAAACTCATTTTCAATTGGTTTCAATAATAATCTTTCTTCTTCATAAACTTGTCGTCCAAAGATTCTTAAGTATGTTGCTTGAACAATACTTTCTTTGGATGGACTAATATTACTAATTCTAAAATCTACTTCCTCTTCAGTAGAAGCTGGATTCCAAGTAAAAATACGTGGACCTAAAGAACCTGCACTCTCAGCACGTGTACTAGGACTACCAACTTGATTTAAAATACCCGGACCTCGGCGTATTAAAAGTCTACGAGTATCTTTTCCAAATGGTGCTGGATGAGTTTTTGGATTACGCGTACTTGCTGGGAAAATCGCACCAAATTGAATATCTAATGGGTCATTTCCTCTACCATATGGATGCTGATCTGGTAATGCTTGCGTATAATCACTAAATAAAGTAATAAATTGTGGAGTTTTATAAAATGGTGCACTATAGTTAAATAAGTTTATTTGAGCTCCCCAATTACGGCATTCTTGAGGCTCTTCACCTATTGTTCTAATATATGGTACCGTTTCTTCACCATAATAATCCGCATATTCATCTGAATTAATCAAAGCGTCTACAATGCCTGACAAACCATTTTGTGAAATAATTGCAAAATATTTTTGGAATTCTTCTAGAGAGCTTGGCCCTCGTCCTAAGAAGTGACGAAAAGCTAGTTCTACCGCTCTACTATTAACAAAAGGCTCATAAAATTGCTTTCTATAAATGGCAGATTTACCCACAGCTCGAATAAATTCCTTAATTGAAATTTGCCCATTTTTTACTTGTGATTCTAGTTTACTAATAGATAAACTATAAGCCTTAGCAATATCTCTTTCAAAAATTTGACGATATGCGGCTTTAATAATGTCACCTTTTTCATTCTCAGATAGTCCAGGTTTCATTACAAAGCGTTGAGTTTTTACACCTGCATTAGAGTAAATTTGCGGTAAACGTAATCCTTGTAAATCAGTAGATTCTCTTTTACGTAACTTATCTGTTAATGCTGAAGCCTCAAATTCTGAGATTAGAACACCAAAATATTCACGAACAATCTCTCGCGATTCAACATCATCTCCTACTAAAGCAATAGCTAAACGACGCACTTCTCTCAATGCAACAATTGCAGCTGCACTAGAGCATGCATTATCAATTAATTGCTTTAAGCCACGAATATTTACAGATAAAATATTAGGGTCACCTGCAACAATGGCATAAGTTAAATATCGTAAGAACCAATCTAAATCACGTAATGATTTACGCATACGAGTTGGACCATACGAAACAACGTTTATTGGTTTAAATCCAGAAGGGGTAAACTCTCCTGGAGTAGATGCATTATTTAAGTTTTGTGAAAAATTCTTAGGTAATTCACCTACAGCTTGTTGATTAAGATCTGCTTGAGGACCACCTACTAGTTGAACAGCAGCTTGTGGTCTTTCTAAATAAGATAATGGCGAACCTCCAACAAAAATTTTACTTGCAGCTTTAGCTATAAGAAAAGTTGCATTTTTTGCTAAGGTAACAGCAATATCTAATCTTTTTCCACCTGAGCTTAAAAAGTTAGACAGTTGGTCTAATTCCCCAAGCTGTAAATATCGATCTTGTTGTTCTGCTTGTAAAATGGCAAGAGTTGCAGCAGTTCTATATAATTGTGGTTGAACTGAAGGACTACCTCCACTAGCTTTAACACTCATTGAAATTCTCTATAAAAAATAGATTAATAGTTAAATAACAAATAAAATTCTATTGTATATAATAATATATCCTTAAAAATATAAGAATCTTTATTACATTAATATAAAATCTAGTAACATTATTAATAAAAAAATATTATTAATTTACTAATTTTAAATTTTAAATTTTATTAGGATTTTAACATATTCGTTTTTTGAACATAGAATACGAATTGCTAATCACTAAGATCCTCGGTATAATTATTATTTATAAACTATAACAATAATATATTTTTTGATTATGAATTTTTCAGCGACTATAAATCCAGAAGTAATAACTTCTTTAGAAAAGACATATTTAAAAGAAAATTTTCCGCTAATCGAAATTGGAGATTACGTCAAAATTGGAATATTAATTCAAGAAGGAAATAAAGAGCGGACCCAATTATGCCGCGGTGTAGTAATGGCTAAAAAGAATAAAGGTATTAATTTTAGTATAGTTGTGAGATATTCTTTACAAGGGATAGGTGTAGAAAGAACTTTTTTAGTTCATTCTCCTAGAATTAATAATATTGAAATTATGAAAAGATCAAAAATACGCCGTGCTAAGTTATATTATCTAAGATCTAGATCAGGTAAAGCAACTCGCCTAAAGACACGTTTTACGAAATAATACAAACTAAAATGACACGCCCTGAAGGACTTGAACCCTCGACATCAGGTTTTGGAGACCTGCGTTCTACCAACTGAACTAAGGACGTTTAATTATTATTATAAAATATAATGCAAGTTAATTCTATAATAAATACATTACATTTTTGTCACTTGAATTTATAGGTATAGAAAATTTGTATTTTATACTACATCTTTTTATGATAAATACAAATATAGAATCTACAGAATTTTCATTAAATGAATATCAAAGATACTCAAGACAGCTATTACTTGAATCTATTCAGATAGAAGGCCAAAAACGTTTATCTAACGCTAAAATAGCTTGTATTGGGGCTGGTGCATTAGGATCTGTGATTATTATGTATTTGGCCGCAGCTGGAATTAATAATATTACTATTATCGATGATGATATTGTAGATATATCTAATCTGCAAAGACAGCCTATTCATAATATGTCTTTTATTAATCATGCTAAAACGGAATCTGCGTCACATTATATTTCTAAATTAAATCCTAATTTAACTATTACAACAATTCCTAATAAATTAGATAGAAAAAACATTTTTAATATTGTAAGCCAACATGATATCATTTTAGATGGAACAGATAACATCGAGACTCGATATTTAATTGATGATTTTTGTATATTATTAGGAAAACCCTGGATATATGGAGGAGTTTTCCAATTTCAAGGACAAGTAAGTGTTTTTAATTTTCAGGGAGGAGCTTGTTATCAAGATCTTTATCCTAAAACACATTTATCTCAAGAAATTCCTTCTTGCTCTGAAGGAGGTATTTTGGGTGTTGTACCTGGATTAATTGGAATGATTCAAGTTACAGAAACTTTGAAAATAATTTTAGGGATAGGGAAAAATTTAAGAAACAATCTTTTAATTATAGATACACTAAATTTGGAATTTAAGAAATTAAGTATAAAGAAACTAATTGAATCTAATTACTCATCTAAGGTAATTCATAACATTAAAAAAATTCCATCTACAACTAGTTCTATCAATATTCTAGAAATTACAGAATTTAAAAAGATTTATTCTGAAACTAATTATTTATTAATTGATGTTCGATCTTTTCAAGAGTTTTCAATCGAACAAATTCCAGGAGCACAAAATTATCCACTTGCTCAGATAGAAGAAAAAACTCTAAAAAACTTATTAACTCCAATACAGCAAAAAATAATTCTTTACTGTAGTTTAAATTCTCGAGCTAATTTAGCTTATAAGAAATTAGTACAATGGAACTTACCATGCTTTGTACTAAAGAATGGATTTCAAGGATGGAAAACATTAAATGTACAAAATTTATTATAAAATCGGAGAGAAAGGGATTCGAACCCTTGTTAAAGTTACCTCTAAACAGCATTTCCAATGCTGCGCCTTCAACCACTCGGCCACCTCTCCATAAAATATATTTATTTATTATAAATATATCAAGTATATAGACATAGTTAATAGTTATAATTCATATTTACATATATGAATTATTTCTATATATTTTTTAAGGATAATCTAAATATGGTAAAACAAAATGTACCAGTCTTATTAAAGACAGATATAACATCATTAGGAAAAGTAGGAAGTTTAGTAAAAGTTAAGCCAGGGTATGCTCGAAATTACTTAATTCCACAAAATTTAGCAGTTTTTGCAACTCCAAAGATTATTCAACATGCTGCTAGCTTGTTTGAAGCAGAGCAAGCTAAAGTTCGTTTAGCTAAAGAAGCTAGTGAAAGTTTGCGAATTCTATTAGAACAAATTCAAAGTATTACTATTAAAAAGACTATTGGGAAAAATAATGCTATTTTTGGTACTGTAACAGAAAAAGAAGTTGCAGATTTACTCTCTAATTTAATCAAGCAATCACTAGATAAAAAACAAATTGAAATTCCTGAAATTAAAACTACTGGAAACTATTTTATACAAATTAAATTGAATTATAATATTCAATTATCCATGAAACTATATGTACTGCCAACTGCAATCTTAAATTAAGTTAATTGTTGTATATGCCTATATCTCAGGAAAATTCAAATTTAATAGAAGAGTTAAATATCTTTAGATTAAATAATTCAGAAGAGTTTTTTCTATATAATCCTTATGCAGAAGATTTAATTCTTATGGGAATTCTATCTAATAAAGATATAGCTAATTTTATTTTTTCAGAAATAGATGAAAAGTTATTTTATTTAAAACCAAATAAAATAATTTTTCAAAATATGCGCAATCTATATTTAGAAAAAAAAATGATTACGCCTATAGCTTTAATCGATTTGCTAGATTCTCAACAAATTTTAAAAAATATTGGGGGAAAGAAGATTATTCATGATTTAGGTAGATTGCATTTTCCAATGTCAACAATCGAAGCGAATGCTTATATAAGTATACTCCGTGATAAATATATTAAACGCAGTCTACTTAAATTAAGTTTAATCTTAAATCAATTAGTATATAGTAGTGAAGAATATAATCAATATAATTTTGAAGAACTAATTCTAGAATTTACTAAAACCATTCAATTAAAATCTATCTCTGAACTAGTTGAAATCAAAAACTTATTTTCTCCCACTCTAAGTTATCTGAGAGAATCGCGTGATTCTAATGACAATAATCCTCATGTTAAAACAGGCTTTGATAAAATAGATTTTTATTTACATAGTTTAGAGAAAGGTAGCTTAATCATTATTGCGGGAAGACCCTCTATTGGTAAAACTGCGTTTGCATTAAGTCTCATTGTCAATATTTGCCAACAAAAGAGAAAACCGTGCATAATTTTTTTTACTTTGGAGATGAGTAAAACACAAATTATCAGTAGATTAATGTCTTTAGACAGTAATTTAACTAATATGCAATTAATTGATTTAAAATTACATGATAGTTCGGAACTACAGTTAAAAAATTTGTTTCCATCAATCTCTCAAGCTCATATTTATATTGAAGATAAAGATTCTATTACATTAGAAGAAATATCAGAAATCATACAAAAGGCTAAACAGAAGCATAAAGAAGTTGATTTAGTTATAATTGATTATTTACAACTTCTAGGAAAAAAACAAGATAATCGCGCTCAAGAAATAGGTTATATTACCCGTACTTTAAAAAATAATGCGCGTCAATTTGATGTACCCGTAATTGCTTTATCTCAATTGAATAGGAATGTAGAACAAAGAGCTAATAAAAAACCATTATTAGCGGATTTAAGAGAAAGTGGTTGTTTAAGTCAACAAAGTTTAATTTTTTTAAATTCTGCTCAGTTGAAGTTACAAAATATTGAAAATTGTATAAATTATCCTTATTTACTTTTAGAAACTTTATACCTTCCAAAGCAAATCATAAAACAGACTTTATTAAAACAAGGATACCAACCAGGTAATAAGCATCTATATCATATAATATTAAAAAATAACTATAATTTAAGATTAACCGCAAACCATAAAATTTTAACTTTATATGGATGGAAAAGAATTGATTCACTTAATTTATATGATCATATCGCAATTTTTTGTAAAAAAATCCAAACTACTCAATTTATTCCAATTTTAGTAATTTGTTATAGCAATAAAGAAACTATTTTTGATTTACAAGTGCCTCCTTTTAAAAACTTTATTGCAAATAACATTATTATACATAACTCAATTGAACAAGATGCGGATATTGTTTTATTTCTTTATCGAGAAGATTATTATAGCGGATTAACTCCTTGTAATAACTCTGCAGAGATAATAATTGCAAAAAACAGAAATGGTATGACAGGAAATATTTTATTACAGTTTGTTCCTGAGATTGCTAAATTTACATAAAAATGCCAAGAACCAGGTTTGAACTGGTGACACGAGGATTTTCAATCCACTGCTCTACCAACTGAGCTATCCCGGCATATATCTTATATTATATCGAATTCCTTAATTAAAAGCAACTTTCTATTTAAAATCTACTAATAAATTAATATGTATCAAATACAATAACTTATTTCCTTCTTTCTATAACTTAAGATAATATATATAGTATATTATAAATTATTATTATATTTAATGTAATAATATAATTAAATAATTATCTGTATTTAATCAAATAAATTTATGGCATTAAGAACAAGATTAGGTGAAATTTTAAGACCTTTAAATTCTGAATATGGTAAAGTCGCGCCAGGTTGGGGAACTACTCCAATTATGGGTATATTCATGTTATTATTTTTATTCTTTTTATTAATTATTCTACAAATTTATAATTCTTCATTAATTATAGAAAATGTAGATGTAGATTGGGCTGTATTAGGTAGCTAAATAATGGAATTTATTTTCTTAAATACTTGTTGAGAAAATAAATTCTATTATTTCTCAAGTAATCTGGTAATAAAAGTTAACTTTTTATTATAAATCTCGTATTTATATTGAATAATATAGATAAATTCATTAATTACATTATATACTATGGTACAAAAAGGATCTGTTGTTCGTATTCTAAGAAAAGAATCTTATTGGTATCAAGATTTAGGAACTGTTTCTAGTGTTGATAGCAGTGGTGTACGTTACCCTGCAATTGTAAGATTTGATAAAGTTGACTATAGCGGTGTAAGCACTAATAATTTTGCTTTAGATGAACTTATTGAAGTCGAAGCAAAATAGAAGCATCGTTTCAAAAAGCATAAACAGTTATATATTATGATTTTAAGCCACTTAAGATACTGAATCATTTCTATTTATTTTTAAGTGGTTTAAAATAAGTCTGATAGAAAAAAACTGTAAAATTGTTACATTACAACTATTAATTACTATAGATATAATACGTATATATACTTTAATATTATGAGAAGAAGTTATACCACTTAATATTATATTAAATAACTTCTAAATTATCTACCTATTCATCGCTTAATACGCACTTATGGTAAATACAATTAGTCCTCCACAAGAAACAAAAAATAAAATACCAGCAAAAGAAACTATTTTAACTCCTCGTTTTTATACTACAGATTTTGATGACATGGCTAAAATGGATATCTCCGTTAATCCACAAGAATTTGAAGCCATTCTAGAAGAGTTTAGAGTGGATTATAATAAGAATCACTTTATTCGGGATGAAGAGTTTAATAATTCTTGGAATAATTTAGATGATACCACTAGAAACCTATTCATTGAATTTCTAGAAAGATCTTGTACTGCAGAATTTTCAGGATTTTTATTATATAAAGAAATCTCAAGACGTATTCAAGATAAAAATCCTATTTTAGCAGAGTGTTTTGCTTTAATGGCACGTGATGAAGCACGTCATGCCGGTTTTTTAAATAAAGCTATTGCTGATTTTAATTTATCTCTAGATTTAGGATTTTTAACTAAAAGTAGACAATATACTTTTTTTTCACCTAAATTTATTTTTTATGCTACCTATTTATCTGAAAAGATAGGTTATTGGAGATATATAACAATTTATAGGCATTTAGAAAAACATAAAGAACATCGTATTTATCCTTTATTTAAGTTTTTTGAAAATTGGTGTCAAGATGAAAATCGCCATGGTGATTTTTTTGCAGCATTATTAAAATCTCAACCTCAATTTTTAAATAACATAGAATCCAGATTATGGTGCAGATTCTTTTTAGTTAGTGTATTTGCAACGATGTATCTCAATGATTTTCAAAGATTAGATTTTTATGCTACTTTAGGATTAGATGCCAGACAATTTGACATTCATGTAATCCGTAAAACCAATGAAAGTGCAGGAAGAGTTTTTCCAGTAGCATTAAATACAGAACATCCTGATTTCTTTAAACTATTAGATATTTGTTCTTGTAAAAATAGGAAATTAATGGAACTCAATGAATCTAAAAGTTTAAGCTTAGGCAACTTTATCACAAAAACTCAATTATCAACACAACTAATGTGGAATTTAATTCGTATATTTTTTATTAAGCCTATTGATACTGCTCCTACTTGGAATACTGTGAGATAAAATTAATGATTCTTCTATCATAACCATAGAAGAAAGTCTAAATTTCTATCATTTTTCGAATTTAATTAAACAATATCCATCTTAAGAATATTTATGAATCAAAATTTAGCAACACAACTAAGAGAAGGAACTACTAAATCACATAGTATGGCTGAAAATGTTATGTTTGTGAAATCATTTCTTAGTGGAGTTATTGACCCTCTTAGTTATAGAAAATTAGTAGCAAATTTATATTTTGTTTATTCGGCAATTGAAGAAGAAATGCAAAATAATAAAGATCATCCATGTATTTCTCCTATTCATTTTATTGAATTGAATCGCAAAGAAACTCTAGCCAAAGATTTAGAATACTTTTATGGCCTTAATTGGGAAAGAGAAATACAATCTTCAACTGCAACTAAAGTTTACGTAGACCGAATTCATAACATTGGTATGAATCAACCTGAATTACTTGTTGCTCATGCATATACTCGTTACTTGGGAGATTTATCTGGTGGGCAAATTTTAAAAAAAATTGCCAAGAATGCAATGAATTTATCTGATTCTAAAGGCACTCAATTCTATGAATTTGATCAAATTGAAGATGAAAAAGCATTTAAGTTTACTTATCGAAATGCTTTAGATAGTATTCCTGTCAATCAAGATCTTATGACTGATATTATTGCTGAAGCAAACATTGCTTTTACCTTAAATATGAAAATTTTCCAAGAACTAGATTCTAATTTTATTAAGATTATGACTAGCTTATTAAGTAATGCTATCAGTAATTTCAAAAATAGAACTTAATTATTTGCTTTGAGCAAAATATATATATATATCTTTTTTTATAATTACCACATCTTGCAAATATAAAATATAATTCGAGTAATTAATATTTTTTAAAAATATTACAATTTTTTTTATTGTGGTATCTAAAAAAGATGATATATTTAATTGCTTCAGAAGAATCTTCACTATAGTAATTTGCATAATATCATGTAAATTACTATAGTGATAAATATGAATAGCTAAATATTTAGGATGAATAATTTTTAAATATACTTGATAACTTAATTGATAATAAGAATTTACTTGAATAAATAATTTATCTGAAAATTGTATAATATGTTTATTTAACTGAGGATTAAAATAATTTTTTATATAGGGGATTATGTCGTGTCGCAAACGATTTCTTTTGTACTTTAAATTCATATTTGTAATATCAGCCCAAATAGGTAAACAATAATAACGTGCAAACCAAAAGGTTTCATTCAAATTTACGGATAACAAAGGTCTTTGTAATAAAATTAATGAAGTTATAAATTTAGAATCAACTAAAGAGAGAGTGCCATTAGTACCACTGCCACGGAATAAATTATATAAAATCGTTTCTACCTTATCATTTAAATTATGCGCCGTAAATATAATATTATAATTATCATGACTAGCTACGGTAAAAAAATTATAATAGCGCCATTGCCGTGCATTAGATTCACTAATTAACTGCCTATTATTTTTAGCTAAATAAAAATCTAAATTTAATTCCATTGCTAAATTATAAATCATTTGTGCATTTTCTATAGAATCACTGCGCCAGTCATGATTACAATGTATAATTCCAATTTGCCATTGATAGATTAATCCTAAATCTTGTACTATTTTTAGTAAACAAAGTGAATCTTTTCCCCCAGAAAGAGCTAATAAAATCTTGTTGTTATAAAAAGATACACCTGAATCCATTAGAATTTTTAGAATTTTTCTATGAAGGTAAGTTGACATTATAAATTCCTTATATTTTATATTTTTACATCCTATATTATATTTATCTTATACATTAAGATAAATATAATATAGGGCAATAATAAGTTATTTAACTAGTAATATCATTTTGTTCAATATAAATAAATAATAATGCCATTGCAAATGCAGGGAAAATAATCCCTACTAAAGGAACCAAAATTGATGGTAAATATGCTGCAGTCATATTTCTAATTACCTAAAAATAGAATTAATAATTTTATTTTTAAGAATAAACGTAAATTTAATTTTACATTATATATAATAAAAAGTTGTAATGTTATGATGGATTTAAAGGTTATTTCTACCCTTCCTAAATGATACCATTATTATTCAGAGTATTGGATAATATAGCTTAAAATACAATCAAATATTTTTTATAGATTAAAGGTTAAATATCGTGAATAACTCTAATATACCATCTTTTCCTAATAGTTTAGAAGCTATGAGAAAGTTTTCCGAAACCTATGCTAAGCGTACGAATACTTATTTTTGTATAGATTCTACGGTAACCTCTATTGTTATAGAAGGATTAGCTAGACATAAAGATGAATATGGCTCGCCATTATGCCCCTGTCGACATTATGATAGTAAAGAATTAGAAGTTGCAGCTGCTTATTGGAATTGTCCTTGTGTGCCTATGCGAGAGCGCAAAGAATGTCATTGCATGTTATTTTTAACTCCAGATAATGAATTTACAAGTAATCTGCAAGAAATATCTAATGATATTCTAACGAATAATTTATTAAGTAATAATGTATAGATGATACTTATTTCCAATAATAATAATATAAGCAGAAAGAGTATCCGTGAAATACCTCGGTACTCTTTCTGCTTATATTCTTAAATATAAAAATATTGTTTTATAAATTTCCTCTGCGTACAGATAATAAGATAATTACTGCAGGACCAATTAGTGCAATAATACCTAAAGATAACAGCTGCCCAACAACTTGCCAATTAACCATTTTAAAATTTCACCGTAAAAAATTTTTAATTAAGATACAATATACTTATATTATAAATAATATAATAGAATACAACATAATTTATGTTTACATATATTGATTAAAAATTTAATAATTTAAAAAATAGCGGGGAATGGATTTGAACCATTGACCTTCGGGTTATGAGCCCGACGAGCTACCAGGCTGCTCTACCCCGCGTCTATAGAATATAGTATACTTTATATAATCAAAGCATGACATTTTTTAATTGAAGAAATAATAAATATGCAATTAAATATTGGGAAGTATATTGAATTCTTTGTAAAATTGGCTTAATTGTATATTCTGCGATTAGTCTATCTTGAGCTAATTCTAGAGGTGATTTTATCCAAATTTGAATATCATACCATCCTGATTCTTCATAAACAATTGTAGCACTTAATAAACGTTTAGATATATAAGACCAACCTAAGTATGTTCTAAGTAAAATTAATACTAATATAATGGTGGCTACAATACTATTTATTAAAATAAAGTGTAATGGTTCTTTTAAGAAGTTAATAATACTTCCTATAAATGGAGATGCTACAATTACACTTACTAAAATAATTTTTAATAACTGGGCGAAATATTTCTGTATTGGCAAAATAGTAAAAGCAAATAGATAAGATTGCTTTAAAACTTCATATTCATTTCGAGGTTGCTGACTATTCGGAACTGGACATTTTTTATACGGCATTAACATAGTCTGAAATTATTTGCTATCATAAGAATCAATGGCTATATTTGACAATAATAATAGTTAAAGTCGCAAATAGGATTAATAAGCTCCAAGTTTGTTGAAGTAAAGTTTTTTCTCTAACACTAGAGATACTAAATCCTTTTTCCCTTTTACTTAAATTGTTAATTCCTTTTAATTTAGGTTCTTGTTTTAATATAAAAAATATAATTAACAATATATTTAAATACCAAAATAGACGAATAAATTGTATCATATTTAACAGTTAATTATCATATAGAATTATTAGTTAAAAAGAAGCATCTTTCATTTTATTATTTTGAACTACATTTAGTTCTTTTAATTTTTTCAAAATTTTACTAAAGTATTCTTGTAAATACTTTTCTAAAGATAGTAAATCATCAGATCCTGTTTTTGAGATACTATACATTTTATCCATGGGTGCTGCAAAAGTTTCTCCACGTGTTAAAATTTCTGTAAATGCTAAGCGATCTGCAATGTTATTACCCCAAAGAAAGAAATTTAAAAAAGTTTCTAATGTTTTTAATAATAATATTGGAACCCTTGTTATATTAGATTTTTGTCCTGATAAAGTTTCACACACTCGAATAATTTCGTCTGAAGTCCATGTTTTATTCCCCAGTAGAGGCAACTTACTATTTTCAGTACAAGGTAACGCAATTGATTTAATAATAAGGTTTGCAGCATCTTGAGTATTAATATATGCAATAGGAGTTACTGCTCCCGTAATCCATACAACTTTATTATCTAATATAGGTACTGCATATTGATTAATTAACCCCTGAAAGAAACCAGCCATATAAAATATAGTATATGGTACATTTGATTGTATTAAATATAATTCAATTTGATTTTTAAATTTCATAAAACGAACATTTTGGTATTTTTGAGAATTTAAAATACTGAAGAATATAAAACGTTTTACCTTCGCTACTTTAGCTGCATCAATTAAAGCCATTTTACCATATAAATCAATTTTATTCGCAAGCGTAGGATCTAAAGACCTTGCCGTTGAAGCATCAATTACAGCACTAATTCCTTGTAGTGCAAATGGAATAGTCTCGGGTAATGATAAATCTCCATAAACTAATTCAGCTCCCCATTCTTTTAAAAAAGCTGCTTTTCTTAAATTTCTCACCATACATTTTACCGAGTACCCATCGTCTAAGGCTTTTCTTACAACTTGCCTCCCCAAAGTACCCGTAGCTCCAACAATTAATAAACTCATATAATTTTTTTATTGATATCAAGTACAATAAATCTGTCATTTATTACATTATAATAGAAGATTTTCTATTGGGCAAGGAGGGACTTGAACCCTCATAACTTAAGTTGTCACATTTTGAGTGTGATGCGTATACCAATTTCGCCACTTGCCCAGACTATTTTTACTTACAGTAAAATAAATTCCAAGATTTAATTATTATCACTTAATGAGCAATTTATTTACATTTCAGTTTCAAGTATATCAGAACAAACCTGTCACTTGGTTACACAATTTTTTATTCTTTAAAATTTTAGGTAATTATTTTTTGATTATACTCTATATTAACTCTTGTATTCAAAAAAATTTTAGTAAAATAGGAAGTTTAATAAATTTCCTTATTATCATATACTATACTTTATGTCTTTCTACCAATATCTGGAGATTTTTTGATATACAAATACTTAAATTTATTTGTGTATCCTATTTCGTAAATTATTTTAAATCAATATTTTTTATCACATCTCTATGGAAACAAGAAAATATTTTTAAAACAAAAATTATTTATTTTTATTTTTTAAAACCTTTTAATATGATTTACTTTGATGGTTTTAATATACATTTACCTAATTTATATTTATATGTGAATACCTTGATATATATGTTTATTTCTAAAATTTTACTATTCACTTTAAATTCTGAAGAATTAGTTGTAATTATTCCTATCTTTATTAAATCTAATTTATCTAATTTTTTAACCGAGGTTAAAATTATAATTTTAATTTCCGTACAGTTATTAAGTTTTAATTATTCAATTCAAAAAAATTTATGGAAATTAATTCGCAATCGTCAGACTAATAATTTCATGTCTCTATTTCTTTTTTTATTTTTATTACGCTTTTACTTATCTAGTAGTATTAAAAAAACTCAAGAAATGTCTACTCTTCTTTATGCACGTAATAATTCATATATTTCTATTTCTTTTTTAACAATAGAGAGTGTTCAATTTTTTAATTAAGAGTATAATTCCCACACAATAATGGAAATTATACTTATTGCTTTTTATAATATTATTCACTCATTGGAGCTGGTGATTAACTTTAATAAAGTCATCTGCAAAACCATACATGAAAGTTTCCTTTCATATGGCTTCTCAAAACAGTGTTAATTCCACTTTTTTGTATATTATTTCTATATTCTTGAAGTTTATATAATTTTAATATAATCCTATTAAATAAATATTATTTATTTAATTTACTTGTTCCTGATTAGTTGTGTCATTACTTTGTAATTACTTATAAAACATTACCTATATTATAATATATTTAAAATCCCACCAAAATTTAATATAGAGTTGAAGTAATGCTATCTTAAGTTCATTTATTTAACATTAAATAATATTGAATAATAAAAATTTTGCTCACTAATTCTCAATTATAAAATTAAAATTTTATTATGCAACGAATCAAGTTTATTTTTCTTTAAGCTTTGAATATATGCAACAAGTCACACGATGGGAATTGAACCCATGTCCATTTTTCCAAAAATAATATACTTACTCAAATATTATTGAGACAAGATCTGAAGATATCAAATATATTACTTAACTTTGAATTAAGTGCATCTATTTATATATTATTCATATAATGTTTATAGACATTACACTATATGAGACTTTAATTAATAATTTAATATTAAACTACTACTGCTGGTCGAGAAAATTGAAGAATTTTGTTATTTGCGGTTATTTACAAAATAACACTAGAATTTAGTGTAGCTTGCTTTATATATTACTTGGTAAAAATTTAGATAGGTAATTAATTTGCCCTCTAACCACACCGTACATGAAAGTTTCCCTTCATACGGCGTTCTACTATTCATATTTTCATGTTATAAAAATTCAATATGATCCTTAAAAGCAATAATATAAACTTTTACTTTTTCTATTATAAAATTATTATAATAAATTCCCGAGTACCTTAATTTAGGTTAATGATATTCGATAGGTTTTATTTTTAGTCTTTTGTACGATAATTAGTCCTGTTAGCTACATTACTAAGTCAACTTACAAATAATAAAGACTCATTCTGTATGAATTCGAACTTATATTCTAACCATTAAAATATATTTATGAGAATATCTATCTTTAATTTATAACGCTTGATCCTTCAAATATTAAAAGAATCTTATAAATGTCTGATAACACAATATTACCTAAAATAAAATTTTAAAATTATTATATTTTAAAATTAAACACGTCGCACATGTAGAAACCTAGCAGCCCCACTATTTCATAGTTTCATGATAGCATAAATTAATTAATATTGACAGTGGATTCATGATTACAAGTATTGCTAAAAAAAATTGGTATTTACAAATCCTTTATGTTGATAAGTTTTTAGTATGAACTATAAACGATCAACATAATGTAAAAATATTAATCATTGGGAACTATACTTTTCCTTAAAAAATTGGTTTTGACTCTTATCTTACGAATCTTAGTATAATTGAATAGAATATAAATAAATTATAAGAAAGATGCTTATGACTAATAATAATACCTTGAATAAATTAGTAAGTGAACCATATAAATACGGTTTCTCTACTAATATTCAATCTGAAAAATTTCCCCGAGGATTAAATGAAGATATTGTTCGCTTAATTTCTCAAAAAAAAGAAGAACCCGAATTTATGTTAAACTTTCGATTGAAAGCATTTAATCGATGGAAAAATTTAGTACCACCTACTTGGGCCGCAGTTAATTATCCTGAAATCAATTATAATGATATTATTTATTATGCTGCTCCCAAAAAGAAAAAACAGTTAAATAATTTAGAAGAAGTTGACCCTGAAATATTAGCTACTTTTGAGAAACTAGGTATTCCTTTAAATGAACAAAAGCGTTTAAGTAATGTTGCGGTAGATGCTATTTTTGATAGTGTATCTGTCGCCACAACGTTTCAAGAAGAGCTATCTAAAGCAGGAGTTATTTTTTGCCCTTTATCAGAAGCTGCCCATAAGTATCCAGAACTAGTTGAAAAATATTTAGGTTCCGTAGTCCCTCTAGGGGATAATTTCTTTTCTGCTTTAAATTCTGCAGTTTTTAGTGAAGGTTCTTTTTGTTATATTCCAGCAGATACAATTTCTCCCTTAGAACTTTCAACATATTTCCGAATTAATGATCAAGAATCTGGACAATTTGAACGTACATTAATTATAGCTGAGCGTAATAGTTATGTTAGCTATCTAGAAGGATGTACTGCTCCCCAATATGATAAAAATCAATTGCATGCTGCTGTGGTAGAATTAGTTGCTTTAGACAATGCTGAGATTAAATATTCTACAGTACAAAACTGGTATGCTGGTGACTCTTCTGGAGCTGGGGGAATTTTTAATTTTGTAACAAAACGCGGTTTATGTGCTGGAACAAAATCCAAAATTTCATGGACTCAAGTTGAAACAGGGTCTGCGATTACATGGAAATATCCTAGTTGCATACTAAATGGTGATTCTTCTGTAGGGGAATTTTATTCAGTTGCTTTAACTAACCATTATCAAGAAGCTGATACTGGCAGTAAAATGATACATAATGGTTCTTCCACTGCTAGTAAAATTATTTCTAAAGGCATCTCAGCAGGACATTCTAAAAATAGTTATAGAGGACTTGTAAAAATTGGGCCAAAAGCTAATAATGCACGTAATTTTTCTCAATGTGATTCTTTATTATTAAATAGTGAGTGTACCGCTAATACGTTTCCATATCTTCAAGCACAGAATCCTAGTGCTACAATTGAACATGAAGCTTCTACTTCTAAAATTGGTGAAGAACAAATTTTTTATTTTCTTCAAAGAGGAGTTGATATAGAGCAAGCTATCACTTTGATGATGACCGGATTTTGTAAAGACGTATTCAATGAATTACCTTTAGAATTTGCAGCAGAAGCAGATCGATTATTAAGTTTAAAATTAGAAGGAAGTGTTGGATAAACATGGATATGTTACAAGTAATTAATTTAAAAGCTAGTATTAATGATATTATCATTCTTAATGGAGTTAACTTAACGTTACGCAGTGGTGAAATTCATGCTATTATGGGGCCTAATGGGTCTGGTAAAAGTACTTTATCTAAAGTAATTACTGGACACCCCAGCTATAAAATTATAGAAGGCGATATACTGTGGCAAGGTAAATCGATTCTGGATTTACCTCCTGAAGACAGAGCACGCCTTGGAATTTTTTTAGCTTTTCAATATCCTATTGAAATTCCAGGTGTTAGTAATATTGATTTTTTACGTTTGGCATATAATACGAGACAAAAAGAGAAAAATTCACCTGAATTGGATCCATTAAGTTTTTTAGAATTAGCTACTCAAAAACTACAATTAATTGATATGGACCCGAGTTTTTTAAGTCGAAGTGTAAATGAAGGTTTTTCTGGAGGAGAAAAAAAACGTAATGAGATTCTTCAGATGGCTTTATTAGACACTCAAATGGCTATTCTAGATGAAACTGATTCTGGTTTAGATATTGATGCACTAAAAAATGTTGCCAATGGTATTTTACAAATTAAATCTACCCAAACTTCTTTACTAGTGATTACTCACTATCAAAGATTATTAAACTATATTCATCCCGATTTTGTTCATATTATGGAAAAAGGGAAAATTATAAAAACGGGAGATATTAGTTTAGCTGAGCGTCTTGAGAAAAAGGGATATAATTACATTTAACAAATTAATAGATAGATACCTTAGTAGTAGATATCTATCTATTAATTTGTTTAAACTTCAGTTAAATAACTTTGTTTTACTTCATCGATAGCTTTCTTTAGAAGTGCTTCGCCTTCAGCACTTAATGCTTCACTAGTACGAACACCTTCACCGTATGCTGCTTTAGATGTAGATAAATTATCTCTTAAATCAGAAATATATGCTTTCACTTTATCTAAAGGAATCTCATCTAAATGACCATTAATTCCGGCATAAATAATAGCTGTTTGCTCTTCTACTGGAATTGGAGAATTTTGTGGTTGTTTTAAGATTTCTCTTAAACGTTGACCTCTAGCTAATTGATTTTGAGTTGCCTTATCCAAATCAGATGCAAACTGGGAAAATGCCTCTAATTCAGCAAACTGTGCTAATTCTAATTTTAATTTACCAGCTACTTTTTTCATAGCTTTAATTTGTGCTGCAGATCCTACCCTAGATACTGATATACCTACATTAATCGCTGGACGAATCCCAGCATTAAATAAATCTCCAGATAAGAAAATTTGACCATCTGTAATCGAAATTACATTAGTTGGAATATATGCTGAAACGTCACCTGCCTGAGTCTCAATAATAGGTAATGCAGTCATACTACCTCCACCTAAATCACCATTCAACTTAGCTGCTCTTTCTAAAAGACGCGAATGTAAGTAGAATACGTCACCTGGGTAAGCTTCTCTTCCAGGAGGTCGGCGTAGTAATAATGACATTTGTCTATATGCTTGGGCTTGTTTAGTTAAATCATCATAAATTACTAAAGTTGCCTTATCTTTATACATAAAATATTCAGCCAAAGCAGCACCTGTATATGGAGCAATATATTGTAACGTTGCTGGATCATCGGCGTTTGCTGCTACAATAATGGTATAGTCTAACGCACCTTTTTCTTCTAAGCTTGCTACAACTTGTGCTACAGAAGATGCTTTTTGGCCAATAGCTACATAAACACAGACTACGTCCTGTCCTTTTTGGTTGATAATCGTATCAATTGCTACTGCGGTTTTTCCAGTTTGTCTATCACCAATAATTAATTCCCTTTGACCTCTTCCAATCGGAATCATTGCATCAATCGCTGTAATTCCAGTTTGCATTGGCTCACAGACAGATTGACGAGCAATAATTCCAGGTGCTAAAGACTCAATTAAACGAGTCGAATCTTGAGCTGGATCGCCTTTACCATCAATTGGACGCGCTAAAGCGTCTACAACTCTTCCTAAATATGCATCTCCTACTGGAATCTGAGCAATTTTACCAGTAGCTTTTACTGCACTACCTTCTAAAATATTACGCCCATCTCCCATCAATACTACGCCAACATTATCACTTTCTAAATTTAAAGCAATACCTACTGTCTTATCTTCAAATTCCAGTAGTTCGCCGGCCATAGCTTGTGCTAAACCATGAACACGAGCAATACCATCTCCTACTTGTAGTACCGTTCCTACACTATTTACTTGTGCACTTTGACTATAAGTTTCTATTTGATCACGAATAATACTACTAATTTCGTCTGGACGAATAGTTATCATATTTTATCCCTAGCTATACTACTATGATTGTTGAATTTATAAGTTAAAATAAAAAAAATTTACAAGTTGACGTCCAAATGTGATGCCATTTGCTTAATTTGTCCTTGCAAACTTGTATCAATTACTTGAGAACCGATTTGAATAGTTAAACCACCAATCAAGTTAGCATCTACTTGAGTTATTAATTCTACTTCAGAAGATTGCGTCATTGATTTAATTTTAGTAATTAACGCTTTTTGTTGTTCTTCACTTAAGGCTACTGATGCGACTACTTTAGCTAGAGTAATATTTGAAGCTTCATAAGCTAACTCTAAATATTTTTCAACAATTAAATCAAGAATCTTTAATCTTTTTCTTTGCGCTAAAACTTTTAAAAAATTTATCACTTCCGAGCTTACTTGGTCAGCAAATATTTTGTCTAAAAGTGTGATTTTTTTATCTACAGGAACTAACGGATTAGCAAAAACAGATCCCAATTCTTTTGAATTATTTAAAGTATCTGAAATCAATTTAATTTCTTCAGTAATACTAGATACTTTGCTATTAGTAGTTGAAATCTCTAATAATGCTTCCGCATATGGCTGTGCGATTTTAGCCACTATAGCTCGGCTACTCATAGTTGACCTCCTAAGCTAGCAATGTTATCATCAATAATTTTTGACTGCATTTCCGGACTAATCTCAGCTTTTAACTGTGAAAGAACTCTTTCTACTGCTAAGGTAGCTACCTGTTGTAATAATTTTTTCTTTACTTGAATTTCTGCAGATGAAATACTTACTTTTCCAGAAGCGACTAGTCGTTCAATATCTATTTTTCCTTGGTTAAAGGTAGATTCTCGCACTTGTTGTGCTGTAATTTCAGCTTCTTTTTTAATTTCTGAAATTACAATTTGAGTTTGTGCTAATTGAGTTTGCGCTTCTGCCAGTCGAGTATTTGCTTGCGATTGTCTTTCTTCTGCTTCTTGCAAAGAGTTTAATACTTTTTGCTGCCTATTTTCTAAAAGAGAACTTACAGCTTGTTTTCCTACATATACTAATAATGTGATTAGAATACCTAAATTAATAATATTGGTATCTAAGACATTAGTATTTATACCAAATCCTTTTGATGAATGTTCCTCAGCAATAATAAAAAAAATTTGGCTTATGCTCTCTATATAATGCATCACTGCCCTTCCTTCAATTTATAATTTATTTCAATTTGTTTTACAATTTTGATCTGAACCAATTAGAAAATCTTACTTAAATGCTAATTGAAGTATTTATTAATTCAATAATTTTTGACTATATTGTGAAATAATTACAAAGTGAAATTTCTATTCAAATATATTATTTTCCATATTAACAAATATAGAAATTAAACAATTGATTGTTTATTTAGTAATTTCTGTTTAATTTGCTCACTTAATGTACTAATTTGATTTTCTAAAACATTTAAAGCTTGAGTTTGTTGAACTTTTAATTGTGCAAAAGCTTCCGATACTAAAGCTTCCGTTTCTTTTTGAGCTTCTTTAATTTTTTTATCAACAATTTCTTGAGCTTCTTTTTTAGACTGATTAATCAATTCTAGAGCTTCTTTTCTTGCTTGCGATAATTCTAATTTGTACTTGCGAGTTAACTCTTCAGTCTCAGCTACATTTTTAGACGCTTCAGTAAGACTTTGACGAATATACTCATCTCTTTCATCCATTACTTGTGTAATAGGTTTATAAAAAATTGAGTTTAGGAGTTGGGTCAAATATTAATTTTCCCAAAGAATCGTACTTGTGAATCTCTTCACATACGGCTCATGTATTTATTTAAGTAAATACATCAAAAAGTTAGCTTTATATTTTAAAGAGTTACCTTTAAACTTTTGCTTATTTATTGTTCCTATATTTTATTATTTTAAATTATTAACAATAATAAAATTTCCCCCGTCTTGGAAAAAGTATACTTTCAGAATAAAATCCAGTAATAATTAATATTCTTCATAATTTTTAATTGTTTTTGGCTGTTAAAATCAAATTAATCGAATTGTATCATTTAGAAATGATAAGAATACATTAAATCTAATTTGCTGCTTTTTTATTCTTTTTTTTTAGATATTTTGCTTTATCATCCTTTTTTCCAGTTATATATCTTAAAGATTTAATTTTCGGGTCGCACCAACCATTAATAATAAAAATTGCAAAGCCATTAGAGGTAAGGTTGCATTAAAATCAAACAATCCCCCTTCGGTTTCTTCTGCAAATATTAACCAAAGTGTAGAATATAACATGTTTTTTAATTATAAAAATAACAATTTAATATATTGATAAGTAGCTCTAAGGTCTTTAAAGATGCTTTACACATTTAGTGTATTATTCAAATAATGCGCCTAGTCTCAAAATAGACTAGGCGCTTTTCTTTTTTGATTAGCTAGCTGCAAATGGATTTGCGAATAGTAAAGATAAAGCAACTACTAGACCATAAATAGTTAAAGCTTCCATAAAAGCTAAACTAAGTAATAACATGCCGCGAATTTTACCTTCTGCTTCTGGTTGACGAGCAATACCTTCTACAGCTTGAGCAGAAGCAGTTCCTTGTCCAATACCAGGACCAATAGCAGCAAGACCTACAGCAAGACCAGCAGCGATAACAGATGCAGCAGAAACGATTGGATTCATTTTTTTATAATTGATAAAATGATAGAAGATTAACAGATTTCATATATAGTATTACTTAATTATTATAATTCAAGAATACTAAAAATAGTCATAAATACCATGATTTTTTATTCATGTCCTTCCATAGCTTCTCCAATATAGGCAGCTGAAAGAGTTGAAAAAATTAAGGCTTGAATTGAACTTGCAAATACACCTAAAATCATTACTGGTAATGGAACTATTAGAGGAACTAAGAGAGCTAAAACAGAAACTACTAATTCATCAGCTAAAATATTTCCAAAAAGACGGAAACTTAAAGATAATGGCTTGGTAAAATCTTCTAAAATATTAATAGGTAATAAAATTGGAGTATTAAGTAGATAATAAATCTCTTTTAGAACTGTACGTGCTAGTCTCCTAGCATACAGCTCAGATAATTATTTAAAAATTAATTATTTTTTTGATACATTATGAAATATAAATTTTTTTTCTATTAGTACATTTCACATGTTCCAAAAGCTTTACACGAAAGATTATTGTGTATCCAAGTTTATGAATTAATATATTCATACAAATTCTTTAAAATATGATATTTAAATTTTTTTTTCTAATTTTTAGTACCAACCAGAATCCAAAATTAGATAAATTTAAACCTTGATATATTAAACTTTTTGTTTTATAAATTAATTTAAGATTGCTTCAAAAACAATTTGAATCTTAAAAATAAACTTAATTAGGTTTATTGAATTCATACTTCTTGTCGCACTGGTTCAATATATCTTGCAAAATAACCTAGTCCTTTCTTGCTTAATCCCGCATAGAAATAAGCTAAAGAAGTTAATAAAGCTAAAGCTACTGTGGTATTAATATCATTAGTCGGAGCTGAAAGTTCACCTGATGGTAATTCAATTAATTTCCAAGGAATTAAAGCACCTGCCCAGTTACAACCTAAAATAAATAAGAAAAGTGTTGATACATAAGGAACCCATGCTCTATATTCATGTTCTCCCATTTGACTTTTTGCTATATCTTGTAGAAATTCTAAAATAAATTCTAAAAAATTTTGCCAGCCTTTAGGAACTCGTTGAATATTTCTTGTACCACTAATTGATATCATTAGTAAAATTGCAACCACAACCCAAGATACCATAAATACTTGTCCATGTAGTTTAAATGTACCTACAGACCAATAGAAGTGTTGACCCACTTCTACTGCAGATATATTTAAAAAGGAGTTAAAAGAATACAAATTGTTAAGTAGATTATATTAAATCCCTTGAAACAACTATACGTGCCAGTCTCCTGGCATATAGCTCTAAGTAATTCTTGATTTATAAAGAATTACTCTATAGTAGACATTACAATTTTTATAAATCCTTTATATTTAATTGTATTATAGAAACATCATATATATTTCATAAATAATAATTCTAAGTCTATTAGTATCCTTGGATATGAATTATTTATTTTATTCTTATCTTACACGTTCTATATATAAGCCTTGTCCGGCAATCAAAATTAGAGACATTTTAAAGCTATTTATTATACGCATATTTATCAATACAGATATAATCATAATATTAGCTAGTATTAATTTTAAAATTAATAACATTCTTTACCTTCAGTGTTATAGTTAATTTGCTTTCCAAAATAATTAACTATTTTTCCTACATATAACTTCGTGCCGCACATCTGTAAACATAGTAAATAAATGATTAATTATATATATATTGTTGACGTTTATTTTTTCTTAAATTAGAAAAATTTTTATTTAGGTCCTCTAAGAATTTAAAGATACATAATCAAATTATAGCAATCTTCCAGCAAAATAAATAAAAAAACAAATTTTATTTATTCTGTAAAATTTCAGCAACTTCATCAGCAAAATTATTTGTCTCTTTAGGTGCTCCACCACCCACTACAAATTTTTCAAATCGTTTTAACTGAATATTTTCTCCTAATAATGCAATATGTTTTTTTATTAGTTCTTCTACAGTAATATCAGATTGTTTAATAAATGCTTGATCTAGTAGACTTAATTCTTTTAATCTTTTTTCAATTCTTCCTTTTAAAATTTTGTCTTTTACATTGTCTGGCTTATTAGCTAAATCTTCTCTACCTGCTTCAATTCTTTTCTCTTCCACAATAATTTCTTCAGGAATATCGGCAACCGATACATATTCGATATTAGGCGAAGCTACAACTTGCATTGCAATATCTTTCGCTAAACTTTGAAACTCGTTTCTTCTTGCTACAAAATCTGTTTCACAATTTAATTCTAATAAAACACCTATTTTAGCTCCCGTATGTATATAACTTTCAACAATTCCTTCTGCAGCTACTCTTTGACTTTTTTTATTTGCAGATGCAAGTCCTTTTTGACGTAACATTTCTAATGCTTGATCAATATTACCTTCACTAGCTTCTAAGACCTTTTTGCAATCCATCATGCCTGCACCAGTCTTTTCACGTAATTCTTTCACCATTTGTGCAGATATATTCACAGTACTTTCTCCTTATGGTATAAGTTTAATATTCTACTTCTGCTATCATTTCGGAATTTATAGTCCCATTTCTACCTTCATAAATCGCATCTGCAATTTTACTCATAATTAGTTTAATAGAGCGAATTGCATCATCATTAGCTGGAATAGGGATATCAACATATTTAGGGTCGCAGTTAGTATCTAAAATACAAATAATAGGTATGCCTAATTTAACCGCTTCTTGAATTGCTGTAATTTCACGTTTTTGATCAATAATTACAATCATATCTGGGATACTTCGCATATTTTTTATCCCATCTAAATTTTTACGTAATTTATCTAATTTACGACGCATTAAAGCAGCTTCCTTTTTTGGCAATTGGTCAATTATACCATTAGCTTCTTTATGTTCTAAATCTTTTAGATGGTCTACTCTAGAACGAATAGTAGTCCAATTAGTAAGCATTCCTCCCAGCCACCTTTGATTAACATAGTAAGAATCACATCTTTTAGCTTCCTGGGCAATAATGCCAGCCGCCTGCTGTTTAGTCCCTACAAATAGAAATGTTTTTCCTTCAGAAGCTGCCTCTTTAATTAAATTATATGCTTCTGTTAGTAATTGTGCCGTTTGCACTAAATCAATAATATGTATCCCATTTTTTTCTGTATAAATATATGGAAACATTTGAGGATTCCATCTACGAGCTTGATGTCCGAAATGAACACCTGCTTCTAGAAGTTCATTTAATGTTACTATAGCCATCCTAAATCTATTTTCTCCTAATATTAATTAACAATAAAATTTATAATCAAATTATTTATATACCAAAAATTCTTGAATGTTAACATTTAATCTAATTATGAAATGGATACTCTCGAACGGAACGATCATCTAATATAATATCATCTATTGCTGATTTTATAGCAACTTGTTCTTTATCTTCTGAAGATTGCGGTTTTAAATAATTCTCATTAGTAGGAGAATTATTTGCATGACTACCAAAACCAGTTCCTGCTGGGATTAATCTACCAATAATTACATTTTCTTTTAATCCTTTTAACCAATCTAATTTGCCACTAATGGCTGCTTCTGTCAAGATCTTAGTGGTTTCTTGGAAACTAGCTGCAGATATAAAACTTTCAGTGTTTAAAGAAGCTTTTGTAATTCCGAGTAATAAAGGAATATAAGATGCAGAGTCCTTATTAATCGAGCTAATGGTCTTATTTTGTCTTTCTATTTTTTGTACTTCAACTAAATCTCCTGGTAAATATCCTGTATTTCCTCCATTTTTAATCTTAACTTTAGAAGACATTTGCTTTACAATAATTTCAATATGTTTATCGGCAATTTCGACTCCTTGAGAGCGATATACAGATTGAATAGCTTCAATTAAAAATAATTGAATTTCTTGAAGACTTAATCGGACCGCATCCTGCAAATTCAGTCTTTCCTGAATATATTTAGTAAATTTATTCTCTAATAAAATATGTGGATTGCTATTACCTTCTGTTTTTTTACGCACTTCAAGAATTTCTTCAATTCTAGGTAATCCTTGCACAATGTCACCAGTTTTAAATATTTCATATGTTAGCCCAGCTAAACTTTCACCTTGTTGTACTAAATCTTTATTATTAACATATAATATTGTATTTGGTGATAATAAGTATGGACGAGCTAAACGAATGGTAGCTATATTTTTATTAATATTTACAATTTGGCCGGAATAAGGTGAAACATAATCTTCTACAATCGTATCCCCCACTCTAACCCATTGAGATATTTGGAGATAAGATGCAATATTATCATAACGCAAATATTCATAATTATCCTGGGTTACATTTAGAATTCTTTTATTATTTTGTGTATCATAATATATTCCACGAATTTCACCTTCTTCTTCTGTACAAATATCTGTCTTAGCAATAACACTTCCTTGTTCTACAAATTGTCCATTGTGAACTAATATAATAGTACTTTGATTATTATTTCTTTGGTGGACTTTATTATCAATTGCTAAAGTTTCTAAAATTACTAGTTTTAACTGCCATCTAGGAATATTACTTGAGATATCTTCTTTATGTTCTAATAATAATTTAGGAGTAAGAATTGATTCTATTTTAGGAATAACCGTAATTAATTGAGTTTTAATCAATTCGACACCTTCGACTGATTTAACTTTTTCTCCGTCTTTAAAACAAATTGTTCTTGTCACTTTCAGTCCTAAGCCTTTTTGTGAAATTTCATTAAACTCTTGTTCTAAAGATGGAATTGAATCTGGTACAGAATAAACTGAAACGGGTCGAATTAAAATATAAAATTCATCTGAAATTTTTAAATATTCCCAATATACAATATTATTCGCTTCAAAAATATCACCTAAATTTTCTCCAGGTCTTAAGAACCCTTTACGTTTCTTTTTTAGAGTTGCATCTTCTTTAACTAAGATTAAACGACCTGGCTTAATAATTATTTCTCGAATAATATCATCTTTTTGTACAATTTCTACAATTCCTGCATTTTTACAAAAAATATTTTTTACAATTTCTGTACCGCTATCAACCACTTCTCCTTCTTTAACTAATAATAAAGATACATCTTTATTAATTTCATGAGTTTCTTCTTCTACCCATAAAATATAACCCCCACCTTGAACTTCAAAATTATCTTCATTACCTATAGGACATTTTACGACAGGTAGATCTAAATACTTAATCATACCTCCAGTTTGTGTCTTATAAGTATTAGTCATAAATTGTCCAATTACTTGATAATTATAAAGTCTATTGTTCTGTAAATTCCTAAGAATAAACTTATCTCCAGAAGAAACTTCTAAAATATGAACTTTAGTACCTTCAAATCGATCCCAATAGATTTTTTGTGTTGGATAAGTTATCGAATCCGTTATAATATAAATTTCTTGAATAGGCTGAAATTGTTTATTCTCTTGAGGAATAAACACTATTCCAGAATATTGATTAGTGATTTTAATATTAGCTAAAGTATTACCTTTATTTATTTTTTCATTATCTTGAACTATAATCTCCGCATTATATGGAATATTATATACTTTACCTGATAATATCCAGATTAGTCCTCCGGCTTGAGACACTTTTCTTATTTGCTGCTTATTTTGAGTCTCTTCGATAGTTAAATCTGTAAAATAAATCTGACCTGAAATATCTGTCGAAATATTTTTATATGCTTTCTCTTTGCCTAATTGATTTAATAAAGGTAACTCCGCTATTTTGTCATCTTGTTTGATAGTTTCGTTATTTTGAAAAAATAAAATAGAACCTTCTGGAATATTTATTTCTTGTTGAGATTGATTTGTAGTATTTTCAATACAAATTTCAATGGGCTCAGGGGTAATAAATGCAATTTCACCATGACGGGTTCGAGTCGAAGTTAATTTGACATTCTTATTAAATTTTACGATTCCATTTTGATCTGCTGTAATTTGTTTAGTGATTTCCCCGGTAAATACACCACCAGTATGGAAAGTACGCATAGTTAATTGGGTTCCAGGTTCTCCAATAGATTGTGCCGCGATAATGCCAACCGCTTCTCCTAAGTCAACCAACCTATCATTAGCTAAACTCCAACCATAACAATATTGACAAATTGAATTACTCGATTCACATGTTAATGGTGATCTTACTAATAATTTAGGTATTTTTGCATCAATAATATCATCTGCTAGACTAAAATCAATATCTTGTCCTGCACTGCCTATTAATGCTCCAGTAATAGGATTATATATATTCTCAACTAATACACGTCCTAAAAGCTGTTGTATGTTAGGCTTTACAATTGGAATACCACGCTTGGTATGACAATTAACTTCTCTAATAATAACATCTTGTGCTACATCAACAAGTCTACGAGTTAAATACCCTGAGTCTGCTGTTCGTAACGCTGTATCTACTAACCCTTTCCGTGCTCCATAAGAGGATATAAAATATTCTGTGACACTCAAGCCTTCTCGAAAATTACTTGCAATCGGAATATCAATAATTTGCCCAGAAGGATCTGACATCAAACCTCTCATCCCGACTAATTGTCTTACTTGAGAAATATTTCCTCTCGCTCCTGAGAAAGCCATAATATAGACTGGATTTAAAGGATCCGTTGTTCTAAAATAATTAATTACTTCATTTTTAAGTGTTTCGCTTGCATTACCCCAAGTATCAATTACTTTTTGAAACCTTTCAACAGCTGTAATTTCTCCACGCAGATATTTGTGTTCTGCAATTTTAATACTATTATAAGTATTATTTAATAAATTTTGCTTGTAAGGCGGAATCCTTAAATCTTCTAAACTTAAAGAAAACCCTGCTTTAGTGGCATAATGAAATCCTAAATCTTTTAGGCTATCTGCCATATTGGAAGCCGCGGCTATACCATAATTTCTAAAAGCTCGTCGAATTAAAGTTTTTAATTCTTTTTTTTGAATAGTTTTATTATAATAAGGAGAATATTTTACCATATTATGACCTAAATTAATTTATTAGTTCTTTAGATACTCCATTTAATAAAGAATCATAGATTGTTGTATTGAATATAATACGTCCTACGGTTGTTCTAATATATTGTGCAATAATGGCTCCTTTCTCATTGTATTTAATTTGTTGATTTTCAAATACTTCCAAAGTGATATGTTCTGAAATTTGTTTTTTATATAAAAATTTAGAATAATTATCTTCTACAGGACCATTAAATCTTATCCAAATATAATCATGTAATGCAATTTGTTTTTGCTCATATGCTAAAAGAGCATCTTCCATATCAATAAAATATTCTTCTACCTTATCTGATCCTTGCGGCTTATCCGCGGTTAAATAGTAACAGCCTAAAACCATATCTTGACTTGGCATAATAATAGGTTGTCCTGTTGCAGGAGATAAAAAATTATGTGGAGCTAACATTAACAATCTAGCTTCTGCTTGTGCTTCTAAAGATAATGGGATATGGACTGCCATTTGATCACCATCAAAATCTGCATTAAATGCAGAGCATACTAATGGATGAAGTTTAATGGCTCTTCCTTCAACTAAGATAGGTTCAAAAGCTTGGATACCTAAACGATGTAAGGTGGGAGCTCGATTTAATAAAACTGGATGACCATAAATTACTTCTTCTAATACAGTCCAAACAATAACATCATTTTTTTGAATTAATTTTTTAGCCGCTTTAATGTTATTAACAATTCCTTGTAAAATTAGTCGATGGATTACAAATGGTTGAAATAATTCTAAAGCCATCTCCCGAGGTAAACCACATTGATGTAATTTTAACCTAGGTCCCACAACAATTACTGAACGCCCTGAATAATCAACTCTTTTTCCTAATAAATTTTGACGAAATCGCCCTTGTTTACCTTTTATAATATCTGATAATGATTTTAAAGGACGATTATTCACACCTACAACCGCTTTACCTCTTCTCCCATTATCCATTAAAGCATCTACAGCTTCCTGTAGCATTCTTTTTTCATTCCGAATAATAATTTCTGGAGCCAGCATTGTTTTTAGACGTGCTAAACGATTATTTCGAGTAATGATACGTCTATAAAATTCATTCAAATCTGCTGTAGCAAATCTACCTCCATCTAGTTGGACCATAGGGCGTAAATCTGGTGGAATCACTGGAATAATTGTAAATACCATCCATGCTGGATCAGTTCCGGTAGCTAAAAAATTTTCTAATAATCTCAATCGTTTCATTTTTTTATTAAATTCCTGATTAAGAGTTTCCGTTTTATTTGCTACCAAACTAGCTTCATCTCGTAACATTTGAACACTAGTTTCCAAATCAATATTTAAGAGTAATTTACGAATGGCTTCTGCTCCAATACCCACTTCAACGTTAGGCTGAAAAGTATCTTCTTTATAAAGTTTTTCTTCTAAAAACTTCCATTGATAACCTTCCAATAATTGTGATTCATATAAATCTTGATTTTGTCCAGGGTTGATTACAACATAAGAATGAAAATATGCTATTTTTTCAACCTCTTTAACACTCAAATTTAATGTTAATGCTATATAACTGGTAGTTCCTTTTAAATACCACACATGAGTTACAGCCGTCGCTAATTCAATATATGCCATACGATGACGTCTTACATGAGATTCTGTAACTTCTACTCCACAACGTTCACAGACTAGCCCTTTATAGCGAAATCGTTTATATTTACCACAATGACATTCCCAATCTTTAACTGGACCAAAAATTCTTTCACAAAATAATCCGTCCATTTCTGGCTTTAAAGTACGATAATTAATTGTCTCCGGTTTAGTCACTTCACCTACAATTTGGCCATTAGGTAATGTTCGTTCTCCCCATTGCCGAATTCTTTCTGGAGAAGCAAGGTTAATTTTTATATAGTCAAAATGTTGTTTAAATTTATTCATTAACATTTTATGATTTATTTATTATACTTGAGTCTCACTTGTATCAAATGAATCAAAATTAGATGGAACAAAAATAGGTTGTTGTTGATCACTTCCCATTAAATCAACTTCAATTTCTTGATTTTCCCCATTATTCAAAATTTCTACTTTATGAGCAGCAATATCTAAACCTAAAGATTGTAATTCTCGCATTAAAACTTTGAAAGATTCTGGTGTTCCTGGTTTTGGAATAGGCTTACCTTTAACGATAGCATTTAATGCATCATTTCTTCCTTGCATATCATCTGATTTGACAGTTAATAGTTCCTGTAAAGTATACGCCGCCCCAAAAGCTTCTAATGCCCAGACTTCCATTTCCCCTAAACGCTGTCCTCCATGCTGTGCTCTACCTCCTAAAGGCTGTTGTGTAACTAAAGAATATGGACCTGTTGAACGTGCATGAATTTTATCATCAACTAAATGAACTAATTTTAACATATATGCTTTTCCTACCGTTACTGGATTATCAAATACTTCTCCAGTTCTTCCATCCCGTAATATCATTTTACCTGGGTGCTTAGCATTGAATAACCAATTTTGACCGGTTTTTTTAGAAGCCTCTTGTAATTTATTATTTACAAGACTGCGTGATGCTTCTATCCCAAACCTTTCATCAAAAGACATGATTTTAAATCTTTTACCCAGATATTCTCCCGCCATTCCTAAAAGACATTCATAAACTTGTCCTACATTCATCCGAGAGGGAACTCCTAAGGGATTTAGAACAATATCTAGTGGAGTGCCATCAGATACATATGGCATATCTTGACGAGCTAAAATACGCGAAACAATTCCTTTATTACCATGACGTCCAGCCATTTTATCACCAACTTGAATCTTTCTTTTCTGTGCCACATACACTCGAATCAGAACATTACTACCTGGTGGAAGATCATCCCCTCTTTTACGAGTAAAAACACGAATACTAACTACTCTACCTTTTGTTCCATTGGGTAATCTTAATGAAGAATCTCGTACATCTCTAGCTTTTTCACCAAAAATGGCCCTTAACAATTTACCCTCTGGTAATTGATCTGATTCCCCTTTAGGAGTAATTTTCCCCACTAGGATATCGGATGAATCAACCCAGGAGCCTACTGTAATAATACCATGTCGATCTAAATATTTAACTGCATTATCACTCACATTAGGAATCTCACGCGTAATTTCTTCCGCTCCTAATTTAGTTTGTCGGGCTTCTACTTCATATCTCTCAATATGAATAGAGGTATATACATCATCATAAACTAGACGTTCACTGATCAAGAACGCATCTTCATAATTATAACCTTCCCACGGCATATATCCTACTAATATATTACGACCTAAAGCTATCTCTCCGGCTTCTGTGGAAGCACCATCTGCCAAAACTTGCCCCTTCTCTACAAATTGTCCACACCAAACTAATGGTCGTTGATTAATACAAGTATCTTGATTAGAACGAAAGTATTTTTTTAGCTTATAATAAATTATTTTGCCTTTATAATATTGCACCCCAATTCTATTTGAAGAAGCATAAGTTACTTTACCCTTAATTCGATTCACAATTACCATGCCTGAATCTCGTGCTGTTTTAGCTTCTAATCCAGTCCCTACAATAGGTTTTTCTGGGTAAAGTAAGGGTACTGCCTGTCTTTGCATATTAGAACCCATTAAAGCTCTATTTGCATCATCATGTTCTAAGAATGGAATTAAAGATGTGGCTAAAGACAGTATTTGAATTGGTAATACTGCAATATAATCGACATTAATTCCATCTGTTACAATAAAATCCTGCTTATACCTAACTGGAATAATATCTCCTACAATTTTATCCTCCTTATCTACAGTGATATCTCCTGGAGCTACACGAAACAGGTCTTCTTCATCTGCAGTTAAAAACACAGGAGGATTATTTTTTATAACTCTGCCTTTCTCTACAGCATATAATGGTGTTTCAATAAATCCATATTTATTTACTCGAGCACAAATTGCTAAAGAACCAATTAAACCTGCATTTGGTCCCTCTGGTGTTTCAATAGGACAAATTCTTCCATAATGACTTGGATGGATGTCTCTTACCGCAAAACTTACCCTATCTCGATTCAATCCTCCAGGACCTAAGGCACTAATCCTTCTTTTATGCGTTAATTCAGCTAAAGGATTAGTTTGATCCATAAATTGCGATAATTGACTAGAACAAAAAAATTCTCGAATTACAGCAATAACGGGCTTTGGATTAATTAAATTAGCTAAGCTTAGTGATTCTATATCACACACCACCATCCTTTCTCGAATTATTCGTTCTAAGCGACTTAAACCTAATCTAATTTGGTTTTGTAATAATTCTCCTACAGATCTAATTCTTCGATTACCTAGATGATCAATATCATCAACTGTACCTATCTTTTGTTCACGTAAATTAATTAAATAATCGACAACTGCTAATATATCCTGAGTGGATAAAACATGAAAGCTTTTCGGAATATTTAATTGTAACTTTTTATTTAATTTATATCTTCCAACATCACCTAAATCATACCTTTTAGGATCAAAGAAGCGACCATATAACATTTGTTGAGCCACTTGAGTAGTTGTCGGTTCATTTGGTCTTAATTTACTGTATACTATATATAAGGCTTCTTCTTCGGAAATATCTTCTAAATTAATTTTTCCTGTTTCTTTAAAAAATTCTTTAGTAGCATAAGATTGAGAAGAATGTAATAAAAAGGTATAATTACTAATGCCTTTTTTTATATCATTTATAGTTAAACCTATCGCACGTAAAAAGACAAAAACATTAATTTTTTGTGTTTTATCTATACGTACCCACATTTGATTTTTATTATCTATTTCGAATTTTAGCCATGAGCCTCGATTTGAAATTATATTCGCAGAATATGATTGTTTTTCATTCTTATCTGTTTCTTGCTTATAATAGACGCCTGGACTTCTAACAATTTGATTAACAATTACTCTCTCTGTTCCTGAAATAACAAAGGTTCCTCTATTGGTCATCAAAGGTAAATCTGCGATAAGAATGTAGCGTTTACGATATAATTTATTTCTTTTATTATTTTCAGTAGAAGTTTTAGCACTTATAGGATTCATAGGGACTATAGCTTCTAAATCTTTTCTATGTAATTTAGCTGCAACATAAATTTGCGCACTATATGTTTTATCTCTATGTTTAGCTTCTCGTACTGTAAATTTAGGAAATTTTATTTTATATTCTTTTCCATAAATTTGAAGCTCTATCTTATGAGCTGGATCCATAATAGAGGGAAAAGATACTAAAACTTCACTGAGTCCTTTTTCTAAAAACGAACGAAAGCTTTCTCTTTGAATCTGTACTAAATCTGGCAGTGCAAATTCAGAAGTTACATCAATTGATTGTTTCATGTATCTCCTTAAATAACTTTACTCAATGAATTTATAGAAACATAAAATTTCATAGTTTACTGGAAAACTGAAAAAGAATAATTTTAATACTGATCAATATATAGACGTGATCTTTAATCTAACAAATATAAAAAATATCTCCATACTATATTCTTAGAATGGAGACTCATAAAATTTATGCCTTTAAAGAATAAAATTATTGTAATAATTTTAATTAATTAATTGTTTTCAAAGCTTTTGCTAAGCGAGCTTTTTTACGCGCACCATTATTAATATGAAATACCCCTTTTTGTACTGCCTTATCTATTTTGCTATAAGCTAAAGAAACTTGGACATTGATTTCTTCTAAGGATACAGATTCATTATTTTGAATGCTGATAAGGCATTGTTTTATAATATTTTTTACCCTTGTTTTATATACTTTATTACGAGCATTATTTCTTTTTCCAACTTTAATACGTTTAATAATCGATTTTTTTTGTGTCATTAATAAACCTATATTTTGATACTTATATTAATTATATTATTTTTCAATTATAACACTAAAAAATATAATGGTAAAATTTGAACAGTTCTCCAACTTTTATAAAAATATCTCTTTTAGAGCCAACTTGGCTTTTTTTATAAAACGAGGTAAAATGTGTATATAAATTTAGTGATCTAATTTTTATAAAAATTAGATAAAATCAAAATATACTTTCAAGCTAATTATACACTATGGGAAAAAGTAAAGGTATTCGACTAACTATCACTTTAGAATGCACAGAGTGTCGACAGTTTCCAGAAAAGCAACAACGAGGTCCTGGAGTTTTTAGATACAGTAGCGCTAAAAACCGTAGAAATACACCCAATCGCTTAGAGTTACCTAAATATTGTCCACACTGCAATCGACATACTATTTTTAAAGAAATTAAATAATTATCCATTTTATTCAACTATGACATTGTATAAAAAACGAAATTCTGGTTTAAAAACAGATCAAGAGATTAATTATAAAGATATTGAACTCTTAAAAAAGTTTATTTCTAGACAAGGTAAAATTTTACCCCGCCGACTAACTGGATTAAGTTCTAAACAACAAAAAAAAGTTAGCAGAGCAATCAAGCGCGCCCGCATTTTATCTTTTTTACCTTTTGTTAATCGAGAAGGTTAAAATACCAGAAATTTTATATATAAAGTATCAGTACAAAAAATAAATTGTAAAAAGTTATTATCCTATAATTGAAGTGTGTTCAATTCCCATCTACAATTATTACAAATAGCAAATACTTTTTTACTGTTTATAATTAATAATATTTATACTTAAATAATAACATCCATGATTTTTCAAATTTTATTAGGAGCTACTCCTCATACTTCTGTATGGTCTTATAAAATTGCTGCTATTATGATTGTTAGCAATTTATTAGTAATGGCAATCGGCAGATATGCCATTAAAGTTCGCGGTTTAGGTCCGTCAATTCCTTTAATCCAAAGTTTTGGATTACCTGAACTACTAGCTACTACCAGTTTAGGACACGTGGTAGGAGCTGGTATTATTATTGGAGCAAGTAGTACTGGATTAATTTAATCCGTATTTAAGCATATCTCCATTTCAAATCTAATTTGGGATGGAGATATACTTTTATTATAAGATTTAATAATACACTGACTGTTTATGAATTGAATGAATTAAATCATATTCGACTAGATATGACCAAAAATATTCATATCCATTTTTTTGATTTAAAAGATATAAAATATATATATTTGCTAAAGCTATATGTTCGATACACTTATTATTTGAATAATATTGTACTCCCATTGCTTTATCATTTATATATTTTCTAAACAAAAAATTAAATCGAGTATAAAATTTCTCGATGACTATTGTATCCTGTTTATTTAATTTTTTATTAGCAAACAAAATTAATTCTAATGAAACTAAACAGTTCGTTTTTGAAATAGATAATTGTAAAAAATGAACTAAGTCTATTACAGGCAATAATGTAATTGATTGCTCTATATAGTAGTAGCGTAATGGATTAGCATGTCTCATTTTATAAATTTCAAAGGAACTTAAATAAGGAAAATCATAGCTATCATTTAAAGCTTTATAACTGACTAAATTGTAATTCATTGAGAAATTTAATGATTCACAAGTTAATAAAATTATATCTAAATTTTGTAATATTAATTTGCTACTCAACATAAATAAATATAGATTTACTTTAGGCGATTCTTAAGTACCACCCACAAAAATTAATTCTGGAAATTTTTCTTGTGCTTTAATTAAAGGCTGCTCTTTTCCATCTTCTTGCCAGTAGTTGATTACTTCTGTAGCTTTATTTAAAATATCAATTTTATCTCTTTCTGAAATCCAAGGTTTAGATTCAATTTCGACTTTAATTTGTTCCCAAGCATCATTACGAGGCCAAAAGAAATAGGATGTTAAAGGACTAGTTCCATTACCTACTACTTGATCAATTGCTATAGCCACATTATTTTCTAACCATAATACTTTTAATGTAAATTTAGACACAATAAACCTCTTTGCAAATCTTTAATCTTTAAATAATTTTTGCCTTAACTAATAAATTACGTACGGTTTCACTTGGTTGAGCTCCTTGTTGTAACCTTAATTTAATTCGTTCTACTTTCAAATGAGTTTCTTTTGTTTGAGGATTTAAAAACCCTACCTCTTCAATAACTTTGCCATCTCTTCTAGCTTTACTATGCATAATAACAATTCGATAAGTGTGCTGTTGTTTTCTACCAAAACACTTTAAACGAATACGAATCATATCAACTCCTAAAATTAAATTATAGATATTCAAAATTTCATAATAAAAACATATATAACTTTATTTTCTTGAATAAAATTCAACAACTAAAAGTTCATTCAATGTTAATGCAACCCAAGAACGTTCTATAATTCCATTAACTGTCCCTGTTCTAGTCTCTTTATTTAATTCTAAATGAGTTGGAATATTACTTAAGGCCGGTGAAGCTAAATTTTTTTCTATTAATTCTTGAGAAATTTGTTTGTTTTTAACTGTAATTACATCCCCTGGTTTACATTGAAAACTTGCGATAGATACTTTTTTACCATTTACACAAATATGTCCATGATTAATAATTTGACGAGCTGCTGGGATAGTCGGTGCCATTCCTAAACGAAAGATAGTATTATCTAAACGCATTTCTAGTAATTGTAATAACACTTGGCCTGTAGATCCTTTTACTTTTCGAGCTAAATATACGTAACGTAATAATTGTTTTTCATTTACCCCATAATTGAAGCGTAGTTTTTGCTTTTCTTGTAAACGAATCGCATATTCTGACAATTTTTTAGGACGTTTTTTTTGTTTTACTTGTGATTCTATTTTTTTTCGAGTCAATCCTGGCAATTCACCTAATCTGCGGATAACACGTAATCTAGGACCTCTATAGCGGGACATATATTTAATTACCTATTTAAATTTAATAATATTAAAAGTTTAATCTAATTAATTATTTTCTTCTTCTAACATAGGCATAACGTTAGTAGAAAAGAAAGAACTCAGCGTACCTTGTCTTACAGTTCGAAACAGAGTAATAAAAAGACTATATGCTTCATTTTGATATTCAACTAAAGGGTTTTGTTGGCCATAACTTCTCCAACCAATAATATCTTTTAAAAGATTCATTTCTTTTAAATGCATTGTCCAAGCATTATCAATACTACTTAATAGAATGTATCTCTCTAATCTGCGAATAATTCCTGGCCATTCATCTTCCCAATATGCTTCTTTTAAGTCATATGCTATTCGAACTTGTTCTTGAAAGTATAATTCCAATTGTTCCGCATCTAAATTAATAATTGAATATATATCATAAGGTTCTTCAATTCCTAATAAACTTCTAATTCTATTAAAATAGAAAAACAATGTTTCTTCATCTTGTTTTTTAGTTGCTTTATTAATATAACTACTAATATCACTCATAGCTTGCTCAATATAGCTATTCATATAGTCTCTTAAATACTCAATTGTTAAAATACGATATCTTTCAGCAAAAATAGCTTGTCTATGTTTATCTAAAACTTCATCATATTCAAACAACTGTTTTCGAGCATCATAATAGAAAGATTCGACTTTTTTTTGTGCACTTTCAATACTCTTAGTTAAGAAGGGTGCTTCTATTGGTTGAGAATCATCAATTTGCAAAACTTCCATAAAATTACTTAATTGAGCACCACCAAAAATTCGGAGTAATTTATCTTCTAAACTTAGATAAAATCTAGATAAGCCCGGATCTCCTTGCCTACCAGAACGACCTCTTAATTGATTGTCAATTCTTCTAGATTCATGACGCTCACTTCCTATTACATATAGACCACCCAGTTCTAAAATTTCTGTTCTTTGTCTATTAAATGCCTGATTATAATTATTATATATTATATCATACATTTGTCGTAATATCGCCAGCAAGTCATTTGAGCTGGAAGTAATCACTTTTTCTGAGGCTAAAAATATATATTTTTCTAGTTGGGGTTCATTTAACTGTTCATACTCATCAGTAGTTTTAATTATATTTTCTAGTTGACTTAAGTAAGGCATTAATTTTGATAAAATTAAGTCTTTTTCATCTTTATTAATAAAATTTTCATCTGTCAGTGTTGATTGATTAGTTAAATAGTTATTAACTAAATTTAACAGTAATACTCTAGCTAAGTAAGTAGCATTTCCCCCCAAAATTATATCAGTACCTCTGCCAGCCATATTAGTCGCAATAGTAATCATAGATCTTTGCCCTGCTTGAGCAATAATTTGTGCTTCTTTAGTTATATTCTCTGGTTTTGCATTTAATAACTGGTGAGGAATTTCTTGAATAGACAATAAATTAGACAATAAATCAGACTTCTCAATACTACTTGTTCCAACTAAAACAGGTCTCCCAATTAGATACATATCTAAGCATTCTTTAGAAATTGCTTGCCATTTCCCATATTCTGTCTTGTAGATTAAATCTGATAAATCTTGTCTAATCATAGGACGATTGGTTGGAATTTCAATTACTTCAAGACCATAAATTTGATCAAATTCAACTTCTTCCGTTACGGCAGTTCCACTCATTCCTCCTAATTTAGCATATCGTAAAAATAAATGCTGATAAGTAATTGAAGCTAATACTTCTGTTTCTTTTTGAACATTTAAATTTTCTTTGGCTTCAATCGCTTGATGTAAACCATCAGACCACCTTCTTCCATATTGTAATCTACCTGTACTTTCATCAATAATTACAACACTATTATCTTGAATGATATAATCCGTATTTAATAGAAATAATTCTTTAGCTTTTAATGCATTAATTATATAAGGAAACCATGGATTTTTAGGGTCATATAAATTATTGGTTTGTAAAACCTTTTCTAGAAGAATAATCCCATTTTCTTGTAAAGTAATTCCCCTCCTTTTTTCATCTACTTCATAGTGATCCTCACGAATTAATATATTTGCTAAAGATGCTGCTTCTACATATTTATCACTGTTAATAGGATCTGAATTTACTGAAATAATTAGAGGAGTTCTGGCTTCATCAATTAATATCGAGTCGATTTCATCTACTATGGCGTAATAAGTAAATCGAATTGTTTTATCTGATAATTTTCCAATTAAATTATCCCTTAAATAATCAAATCCTAATTCTGAATTAGTGACATATGTAATATCACAAGAATAGTTGCGCTGTCTTTCCTGTGTATCCATTCCTTGTTGAATTAAACCCACAGATAATCCTAAGAACCTATGAATATTACCAATATAATCTGAGTCTCTTTTAGCTAAGTAATCATTTACAGTAACAACATGGACTCCTTTACCTTGTAAAGCATTTAAATAAGAAGGCAATGCAGCTACCAAACTTTTTCCCTCTCCTGTTTTCATTTCTGCAATTTTACCATCATGAAGAACCAAACCACCTATTAATTGAACATCAAATAGACGCAAACCCAGAACCCGAATTCCCGCTTCTCTGACTAAAGCAAAAGCTTCTGGTAAAATATCTGCTAAAAGAATACCTTTTGATATTTTGTCTCTTAATTCTTGTGTTTTATTTTGTAATTGTAAATCTGACAATGCAGCTAATTCATTCTCAAATTTATTGATTGGATTAAGAATTTGTCTATATTGATTTAGTATATTATCTTTACGACTTTGAAAAAATTTAGTCCACATAAATTAAACTTATAATACGTTATATTTTCAACCTTGATGAAAAAACCTCTTGAATTGAAGCTAAGATATTACCATTATGAATTAAAAAGTAATATCTGCTCCAAAAAGGGCCTTCACAATCAAAATACTCTTCCAAATGAGAAGAGTAAATATATTCTATCTTATACAGATATCTAAAAATATCTAATTCTGATTCAATTAGCCAATTTCCTATAGGAATATTTGGATTTGTACAATATTTTTGTAAAATATCTTTGTTCCAAATTGAATTAGCATATACTACTTTAACATTTTTTTCTGTAACTAAACAGGTTTGTCTACTAATTTGAGGATAATGAATTTGTGAATAAATAAAATTTCCATGATAATCTGTTAATTGGGCTATCCCTGTCCTTAAAATTTGAATTTGAATGGAAGAACCTAAAAATATTTGAAGATGCCGTGTGAGTGATCCATCACTCAATAAAAGAATACGAAAGGGTAAGTCAATCTGACAACCTAAAAATGGAGAATATTGTTTGACTACGTGTAAAGAATAAAATGGTATCATTTGTATGATATAAATGTTTAAGATTTCAGAGATTTTTTTTCTCTTTTTTACAAATCTAATTGAGATAGAAAATTTTAGATCTGAAGTAATTAAATAGTATATCAAATATAACCTAAAAACAATTATTAATTATAAATGGCAGATTATTCTAAAATAATTTGCCATTTATAATTTCGTAATTATATATTATATAGCTACTTCCAATACTTATTAGCTTAATGCATTAATAGCATAATCAATATAAGTATTTGCTTCAGTTGCTGCTTGACCAGTTAAACCATGGTTAGCTTTAATATATTGTAAGCTTTCTACATACCAGCTTGGAGATAAATCAAAACTACGATTAATCTCTTCTAAACCTGCAATTAAGTACTCATCGATAGGACCAGTACCACCAGCGACTAAACAATATGAAGTCATACGTAAATAATGACCTACGTCTCTAGCACATTTTGCTTTACCAATAGAAGTAGCAGCATAGCTAGGACCTGACATTTGAGTAGTGTAAGGGAATTTAGTATATACTGCTTGAGTTGCACTAGTAATTAATGATTGAGCATTATTCGTTAAAGAACGAGCTGCTTCTAAACTAGCAGCAGCTCGTGCAAAACGGCCACTAATAGCTTGTAATTCAGCATTACTTAAAAAACGGCCTTGGCTATCTGCAGTAGCAATTGCTTCAGTAATAGGAGTTTTCATAATTCTTAAATAGTACCTTATTTATTAAAGTTATAATTATAATTTTGATGAGACTTGAGTTAATTAGATAAATTAAACTACTGCTACTGCAGCTCTATCAAAATAACCAGATAATTCTGCCATTAAAGAACTGCAGTCACCTGGAGTAATTCCATTAGAATCGTTTGCAATTGCAACTGAAGCTTCTTTCATTTTTTGAATAGCTACTGATACAGATGAACCTGGAGTGCCTAAAGCTTGATAAGTTTCTCTTAAACCATTTAAACATCTGTCATCTAATACACTAGAATCACCTGCTGCTAATGCATAGCTTACATAACGTAAAACAATTGACATATCTCTTAAACATGCTGCCATACGTCTACTAGTATAGGCGTTACCACCTGCTGCAACTAATTGAGGTTGTTCTGCAAATAAAGCACGGGCTGCATTCGTAACAATTGAGCTTTCATTACTTGTAATTCTATTTACAGCATCTAAGCGTTTGTTACCTTCTGCTACCATACCTGCTAAAGCATCTAATTGAGGCTTACTTAAAAATTCACCTCTAACGTCTGCTTGTGCAACAACTTTTGCAAATGCATCTAGCATAAAGTTATCTCCTAAAAATATGTGATATATATTAATAAAACTAATAGCTTCTCTAAGAAGTTTAGACTCTGATATTCTCTTACTTATTTGAAATGAGTAATAGAGTATTGTTTCTATAATCTAGTATAGAAACAATACTTTATTAATATATTACGTTTTTATTAAATAGTATAGCTGCTGTATAGTAAAACTAATTACCAATTATTTCAGGTTGAGTAATTTCATCAACCATTTCTAATATAGCCCTAATAACTGGCTTAATTTTAGGATCATCAATAATGTCAACATCTTCATATCTTCTTCTTTTAGCTCTATGAGCAATTTGAACAGTCATTTTATAGCGATTACTTGCAACATTTAACAAATGTTCTGTTTTATTTAGTATAATTGTTGAATTTAATAGTTCAAATTGATTCATGGAATATAGTTGATATGTTTATAATATATAATATTAACCTTTCCTCTAAATTAATTTAATACTTTTTAGAGCAAAATAAAGACTAGTGGATAATGCAAAAAAAATACCTAAAAATAGAATGTAACCTAAGAATATACTCATAAAATTTCCTCATTAAAGCAAAGTATGATTAACTTAGTATTCATTATATCCTATTGTAATTTTATTTGTCTCATAAATAAGTCTTTAATTATTTTAATTTCTGTAAACAGAGTCTTGGAAGTATATAGGTTTATATTCTAGTATTTACTACTAAAAGAATATAAATTAACTTCTGGTAACAAGATTTTATTATGACTGATTTTATTAAGTGCGTAATGTTAATTTAAAGATCTATATATACTAACTTTCCTAATTAGCAGCTGATTGTTATATAACAAGATATTAAAACTTATGTGCTTTGGCATTTACTGATAATGGGTATACAATCTTAATATTAAATATCCAATTCATTAATAACAGAATGTATATGAGATAAGTCTTAGTAATCGCTTAATAGATACTTTTTGATCATTGATTTAAATGTTTATACACATTTAAAATCCGATTTTTAAATTAGGCAATTATTTCTTACTATAAAATTGAATTTAAATTCAATCTAATTTAAAAATATTATATTAATAATTAAATATAATATGAGCCGTATGCCAGGAGACTGGCACGTACGGTTCTATTAGAGGTTTCATATATAACCTACTAAATACCATAGTGCGACTCGATAAATATTTGAAATTTAGCTAGAAAAAATTTTAAGTTAAACAATTTTATAAATCCTAAATCAATAAAATTTATAAGCAAGTTATAACATTAAATTCTAATTCCCTATTGGAGTGTAACTATAGTGAAGCTACTGCATATGAATTAAATATAAATAACTATGGTTAATTTATATTATTGCAATATATATTCTAATCGATCATCAGAAGAAATATAGTACAGACCATAATTTTCTAAAATTTTTCTAAGACGAGGTAATATATTCAAAATGTCTAATATAGGAGTAAAAAAAAGCTTATAAATATAAGAATAATATCTTAAAATATTAGATGCTAACTTTTTACTGTATTTAATTTTATAAATACATGAGCCGTATGCCAGGAGACTGGCACGTACGGTTCTATTGGAGAGTTATTGTTGACTCTACCAAACTAATAATGATCCTTTCGTTGGCAATTTAGCAACTCCAATTACAAGCTCTGGCTTAACTAAAAGTTTCTTGAGTAATTTACCTGCATATCGCAGAGGTTTATCCCCTTTATTACGAGGTGTTGAGATTGGGATGGCTCATGGCTATTTTTTAATTGGTCCTTTTGATAAGCTAGGCCCCTTACGTAATACAGAAGTGGGCTTATTAGCTGGATTTTTATCTACCGTAGGATTAACTATTATTCTAACAACTTGTTTGTCTATGTATGGAACAGTTTCATTTGATCAAGATGATTCAAAGGATTCCTTACAAACCAAAGCTGGGTGGAAACAATTTACTGCTGGATTTTTAGTAGGTACTATTGGTGGTGCTGGATTTGCTTATTTATTATTACTTAGCTTTCCCGTACTGCAAAGTGCTGGTTTAAGTTTATTAAGTTAATTCTAAAATATTTACCTTTACTTTCTTATTCTAAAAAAGTAAAGGTAAGTATTCTAGAATCTAACTATCCTTCTACCAACTTGTTAAAATCGAATAATTGATGTTAAATTATAACTATAGTATTAAGTATGTATTTACTAAATTTATTGAGATTTGCAATTTTTATAATAAAATTAATTTAAGGATTCTTTAACTATGAAATTATCCTGGAAAACATTAGTACTCTGGTCTCTTCCATTAATTTTTATAGGATTTTCATTATGGCAAGGCATTATTATTCCAGAACAAGTTGATTTAGGACAAAATGTAGCTAGTTCTAGAATGACATATGGACGTTTCTTAGAATATTTAGATATGGGATGGATTAAACGCGTTGATTTATATGATAATGGACATACCGCTATCATCGAAGCGGTAGGTCCCGAATTAGGTAATAAAGTACAAAAAATTCGAGTTGAGTTACCGAATAGTACTCAAGAAGTTATTACATTATTACGTAATGCTCATATTGACTTAGATGCTCATCCAGCACAAAATTCTTCTACGTTTTGGGGGTTTGTTAGTAACCTAGTACCTCCTTTATTACTAATTACTGCCGTAGTATTATTATTTCGTCGATCTGGCAATAATAATGGTGGACCCGGTTCAAATTTTTCATTTGGCAAATCTAAAGCAATTACTCAAGTTAAAGCTAAACCAAGTGTTACTTTCAATGAAGTGGCAGGGGTAGACGAAGCTAAAGAAGAATTTAAAGAAGTCGTAACTTTTTTAAAAAAACCTGAAACATTTACATCTGTAGGCGCAAGAATTCCTAAAGGAGTTTTGTTACAAGGATCTCCTGGAACAGGTAAAACATTATTAGCTAAAGCTGTTGCTGGTGAAGCTGGGGTTCCATTTTTTAGCATTTCCGGTTCTGAATTTGTTGAAATGTTTGTTGGAGTTGGGGCTTCTAGAGTCCGTGATTTATTCAAAAAAGCTAAAGAGAATGCTCCTTGTATTGTTTTTATTGATGAAATTGATGCTGTAGGACGTCAAAGAGGTACTGGAGTTGGTGGGGGCAATGATGAACGTGAACAAACTCTAAATCAGTTATTAACAGAAATGGATGGTTTTGAAGGAAATACTGGAATCATTGTAATCGCAGCAACTAATAGAGTAGATATTTTAGATTCTGCTTTATTAAGACCTGGACGATTTGATAGACAAATTACAGTAGAAGTTCCTAACTCTAAAGGCCGTGAAGCTATTTTAAGTGTTCATGCTAAAAATAAAAAATTAGATAATTCTATATCTATTGAATCGATTGCTCGCCGTACTCCTGGGTTTTCTGGAGCAGATTTAGCTAATTTGCTAAATGAAGCTGCTATATTAACAGCTAGAAGAAAAAAAACCGCTATCTCAACATCTGAAATTGATTACTCTGTAGATAGAATTATTGCTGGTATGGAAGGTAGTTCTTTAATTGATGGTAAAAATAAACGCTTAGTAGCATACCATGAAGTAGGACATGCCATTATAGGTACTTTATTACAATGTCATGATCCTGTACAAAAAGTAACTTTAATTCCAAGAGGGCAAGCGAAAGGATTAACTTGGTTTGCACCTAATGAAGACCAAATGCTCATTTCTAGAGCTCAAATTTCTGCCAGAATTATCGCCGCTTTAGGTGGTCGCGCCGCAGAAGAAATTGTTTTTGGAACTTCGGAAGTAACTACTGGTGCTGGCAACGACTTACAACAAGTTAGTAATATGGCTAGACAAATGGTTACTCGTTTTGGAATGTCGGAAGTAGGTCCCCTATCTCTAGAAGGACAAATGAATGATCCTTTTTTAGGTCGAAGCATGGGAAGTAGAACAGAATATTCTGAAGGTATTGCAACTAATATTGATTCTCAAATTCAAATGATTATTCACAATTGTTATCAAGAAGCATTAACAATTATTAGTAATAATCGAATTGTTATTGATCGAATTGTAGATATTTTAGTTGAAAAAGAAACTATTGAAGCTGATGAATTTGTACAATTAGTTTCAGATTATACTTGTCCTCCTCAAATTAAGAGAAGACGTCGAGTTCTTTTATCTGTATAAAAATAAGTTCTTAAGTTATTTATTTATAACTTAAGAACTTATTTATTTTTTAAAATTTAAGCTTTAGTAAAAGTTAAATTATGATCCTTAGCATACCTTACCATAAAACGCATAAAGCGATCCCAAACTTCTGGACTCTTCATTAAATACACTGCTTCAATTGCTTTTGGTTTACCATTAATAAATTTAGCATTTACATCTTTAGTAACTAATTCACCTTCTTCATCTAATAAATACATTCCTGTAATTTCTCCATCTTGACTATTACTAGTCTCAAGAATTTTAGGTTCTGAAAACCTAAATGTTGCAGTTCCAGTACTACCATCTCTAGAACGAGTTAATTGTACTTCCGGAACAACTTCCTCATCTATACCCGAAATAAATTGTATTGAAGCCATTTAATAGTAGTTAAATATTTATAAAAAATTGATATTTGATTTCTTTTCTTAATTATAATCTTCACTATAACAAATTACGATTATTTAAATGAATTTACTGCATCTTAAGTTTATACGTATCTGGGATGGGAGGATTCGAACCTGCGAATGGCGGAGTCAAAGTCCGCTGCCTTACCACTTGGCGACATCCCAACTACTTAATTATGAAGATACTTGTTTTTTTTTTTAAATGTCAATACCTTTGGAAATTTTTTCAACTGGTATTCTGACTAAGTGCTGGATTATATAAATAATTATTATATATTCAAAGAAACATTTTCTTTGTATACTTTAATTTTATCTGCAATAATGGATATTTCAGACATATTAATTACCTCTTGTTCTCTAGATTCTAACCATTTACAGAGAATAGTTTGATTTTTAAGTTCTTCTTCTCCTATAATAAGACATGTCAAAGCTTGTAACTGACTAGCCTTTTTAATTTGTTTGGATAAATTACTTTTGGTTAAACTAAAATCTATTTTTAAATTTAATTTCCGTAATTGATACACTAATTTAAGTGAATAGGTTTGTGCTTCTTCACCTATTGTTATAAGATAACAATCTAAAGATTTTGATAATGAAAAAGTTGAATCGGGAATAGATAGCAGAAGTCTTTCCATACCCATTGCCCAGCCTACAGCAGGAATTGGAGGGCCTCCTAAGGATTCAATTAATGTATCATACCTACCACCACCACAGATAGTATCTTGAGCACCTAAAGTTTTTGATTTTATTTCAAACGTAGTATTATTATAATAATCTAAACCACGTACTAATTTAGGGTTGACAACATAATTAATGGAAATAGAATCTAAATAATTACAAACTAATTGGAAATTTTCACTCGATGTTTGATCTAAATAATTTAAAATTGAAGGTGCTTCTTTTAGTAAATTAGTTAATTTAGGATCTTTCGAGTCTAACAAACGTAATGGATTAGTCTCTAAGCGGATTTTAGCTTCTGAGTCTAATTCTTCCTTGTATTGAGAAAAATAATTATATAAAACTTCTCGATAAATTTTTCTAACTTGGTGATTCCCTAAGGAATTAATTTCTAATTCTAAATTAGTAATATGCAGAGATTGAAGAATATCTAAAGCTAATACAATTATTTCTACATCGACTCTAGGATCAGAACTACCAATACATTCTAACCCTAATTGATGGAATTGTCTTTGGCGACCAGATTGTGGTCTTTCATAGCGAAACATTGGTCCACAATACCAGACTCTTTGGGGCAGATTGTGAGCATATAATTTATTTTCAATAAAAGCTCGCGCTACTCCTGCAGTTCCTTCTGGTCTAAGAGTTAATTCTCTTTTTCCTCGATCCGTAAAATTATACATTTCTTTTTGAACCACATCTGTCACTTGCCCCAAACTTTTAGTATATAAGTTACTATTTTCAAAAATAGGAATTCTAATTTCTTTATAATTTGCTAAATCTAAAAGATTTGAACTTATATTTTCTACAATTCGCCATAAATCAATGTCAGGCGCAAGAATATCTTTCGTGCCTCTGACTGCTTGAATCTGTGACATTTATATACTTCCTTTTTAACAAATAATAATATGTATTGTAACTTATACGCAATAAAAAAAGCCAAGAAGATTAAAAATCTTCTTAGCTTTTAAATTCAAAAATTAGCCGTTGATAGCTGGAGATGTTAAAGCAACTGGTAAAGTTGTACCTGATGCTAAATCTAGAGGGAAGTTATGAGCATTACGTTCATGCATTACTTCCATACCTAAGTTAGCTCTGTTTAAGATATCTGCCCAAGTGTTAATTACACGACCTTGGCTATCTACAACTGATTGGTTAAAGTTAAAACCATTTAAGTTGAATGCCATAGTTGCTACAGATAAAGAAGTTAACCAGATACCTACTACTGGCCATAAACCTAAGAAGAAGTGTAAAGAACGAGAGTTGTTGAAACTAGCATATTGGAAGATTAAACGTCCAAAGTAACCATGTGCAGCAACGATGTTATAAGTTTCTTCTTCTTGACCGAATTTGTAACCATTGTTAGCAGATTCGTTTTCAGTAGTTTCACGGATTAAACTAGAAGTTACTAGTGAACCGTGCATAGCACTGAATAAAGAACCACCAAATACACCAGCAACACCTAATTGGTGGAATGGGTGCATTAAAATGTTGTGTTCAGCTTGGAATACAAGCATGAAGTTGAAAGTACCAGAAATACCTAATGGCATACCATCAGAGAAGCTACCTTGACCAATTGGGTAGATCAAGAATACAGCAGATGCTGCTGCAACTGGTGCTGAGAAAGCTACTGCGATCCAAGGACGCATACCTAAACGGTAGCTTAATTCCCATTCACGTCCCATCCAGCAGTATACACCTAATAAGAAGTGTAATACAACAAATTGGTAAGGACCACCGTTGTATAACCATTCGTCTAAAGATGCAGCTTCCCAGATTGGGTAGAAGTGGATACCAATAGCTGCAGAGCTAGGAATAACAGCACCTGAGATGATGTTGTTTCCGTATAATAAAGAACCTGCAACTGGTTCACGGATACCATCGATGTCTACTGGAGGAGCAGCAACGAATGCAATGATGTATAAAGAAGTGGCAGTTAATAAAGTAGGGATCATTAGTACACCAAACCAACCGATGTATAAACGGTTTTCGGTGCTAGTAATCCAAGAGCAGAAACGTTCCCACAAGCTTGCGCTTTCGCGTCTTTCTAAAGTAGCAGTCATAATATTAATTCCAGGTTTTAAAGGGTTATATTTTGTATTAACTTCCCAAGTATATTTATACCTGTTAAATATATTATCTCTTTTTTAGAAAAAAAAAACAATATATAAATTTTGGACTAGAATTAAGCCAGTGCATTAGATAGCCTTATATCTAGTATAATTCTTTTCTATTAATTATATTCTCCCTAAAAATTATTGTTATAATTCATATTATTAATTCTATTATGATATAATTTAAGAAACTACCCAATATTAAATTTGACTTATTGACTACGAATAACACTAATTAAAATAAGAGATATGGCACAAACAAAAGCTAATGTGGGTTCTGTAGTACAAATCATTGGACCTGTTTTAGATATCGAATTCCCAGCTGGACAGTTACCTAAAGTATTTAATTCTACTATTGTTAAAGATGGTGAGAAAACTATTACTTGTGAAGTTCAAGTGCGACATGTATATATTAGTTACTAGGATATTTTAATTAATTGTAACCTTAAATATAAATAGCTCAAGTTTACAATATTTGCTAAAAAGCTAATTGAAGGCTTCTTTCACATTTAGATATATCCTTGAATTATATATCTATTAAAATTTTAGAATTAAGTAGATCAATTTTAGGATTTCAGTACTATATTAGTAAAAATATAAACATGATAAAATGATTTTTTTCATATATAAGGGATTACTTACTTTAAGTACAATCTTTAGATTTTGCTACTTAAAAAGTAAAATAATTTGTAATTTGTTTTTGATACAAATTATTTGAGCTGTATGCAAAGAGATTTGCACGTACAGTTCTTCGAGAGAAATTAGAATAGATAATTTCCACTCCACCAATTATTAGGAGATAATAGAGTAAGAGCCGTGGCAATGAGCTCAACTGATGGACTTGTGCGATATGTTACCACACGATTATATATAATTTAAATAAAATTTTTTTTGATACCATTAATAATGGCCTACAATTAACATACAGTTAACATATACTTTATCTCTGTATGAAGCTTAATTGATAGACTTGAAATCTAGTCTAGGAACTATATTGATTTTAAGGTTAGTAAATTTTACGAATCTATTATTAAAAGATTAAATATACTTTTAAAGTTAAATTCATATCCTATTAACTTTAATTTATTCAATTCACTTTTATTAATAGTAGAAACCTAAGAAATATGATTTATATCAAATTAGAAACATACTAAAATACATTTTTTTATTCCCCCCAATGTATTAAGCAAAGTTAAAATTAAATTATTAAATTGAAAAACTTTAACTATATTTTCAAGTATGGTACAACGCTATATGAAATCAAAGTTTCATGTATAGTGTGTTAGAGGGAAAATATAATATTACATTTGACCTATCTAAATAAAAGAGGTGCTGAAGCTATTGACACTGGTGCTCCTATTAGTGTACCTGTAGGAACTCCAACTTTAGGTAGAATTTTTAATGTACTAGGTGAACCAGTAGATGAATTAGGTCCGGTAACTAAAGATGCAACACTGCCTATTCACAGATCTGCCCCAGCTTTTACACAATTGGAAACGCAACCTTCAATTTTTGAAACTGGTATTAAAGTTGTAGATTTGTTAGCACCTTATAGAAAAGGTGGCAAAATCGGACTTTTTGGTGGAGCTGGAGTAGGAAAAACAGTTCTTATCATGGAATTAATTGTGCGACATGCTAGGTGTCTTTAAATACAATAAATATTTAGTAAACATACAATTATTAATTGAAGCTATGTGGTACTAAATTCAAAATTCAAGTTATATTTTCAAGGGTAAATATTATAAAAAGTTTTAGATTGAAACAATTAATTCAGCCTAAATTATATTTTTTTTTACTATTAGAATAGTTAACTGGGATTTTAGATAATAGTTAAAGATATAACATAAATAGATTCAAAGTAAATTAAAATTTAATTTCTTAAACTATAGGATATTCACTTCAATTTAATTTGTCAAAAATCGCAGAGCAATTTAAATAATATGAATAGGTATAATTTCAATTTTAGTAAATTAAGTAGATTTTATAGAATATTAAATTGCTGAATTTTAGCAAATGTGGAAAGAATGAAATAGATAATAAATCCATGATCCCTAATACACCAATTGCAGAAAATTTAGAATGGATAAATTTTAACTGGAAAGCCATTGAGAATCGAGTAAAATTTTTACGATATAGAATTTTTAATGCTAGTAAAAAAAAAGATTTTAAAACAACTACTCGATTGCAATATTTAATGCTAAATAGTAGTGCAAATATATTACTGTCTATTAGACGCATTACCGCTTTAAATCAAAAGCTTTCTGGTATTGATAAAATTCGAATTCATTTAATTCAAGATTTAATGACACTCGATTTTAGTACTTATCAACCTATTAATTATCAAAATTTAACATTTCCTAAGACTTATAGAAAGCAAAAATTACTTAAGATACAAATTCTTAAAGATCAATGTATTCAAATGATAGTAAAAAATGCTTTAGAACCCCAATGGGAAGCTATTTTTGAGGACAATAATTATGGCAGTCGACCTGGTAGATCTTCACATGATGCTATTAATCATGTAATTCAAATACTAAAAAAATATCCTAATAAAAAATGGATTATTAGCTATCATTTTAATGAGAATTTACATGAAATGAATGGAGAAACCATACTCAAAAAAATTATTGATTTTCCTAGAGTTGATTTAATTTTTAAATGGATTAAAGCACAATATCTTACTCCTTTCTTATATAACGAAAAACAAAACCAATTACCCCAAGGTGATATTATTACTCCATTACTGGCTAATATTGCTTTAGATGAATTAGATAAAATTATTAAACAAAGGTATTCTTCTATAACCTCTCGGCATTTCTATGTGCGTTATAATAATTCATTTATTCTATTTTGTGAGTCCCAAGCAAAAACGATAGAAGATAAAACATTGATTTTTCGCTGGTGTCAAAAAATAAATATTCAATCTAATTTAGAAGAATCTCAAATTAAGAGTACTTCACAAGGATTTGATTTTTTAGGAGTCAATATTTTACCTAAAGGGGAAAATAACTTTATATATACAATATCTCCTAATCAAAATGCGATTCGAGATATTAGAAGTAATTTAAAAAATATTTGGATGAGAGGAAGGGGGAAGGATGTACAGTGGGTATTAGATAAATTAAATCCACGTATTCGTGAATGGTGTAATTACTATAGTTTTTATAAATCTGCTAAAATTTTTAAAGATCTTGATAATTGGATGTTTCAAAGATCTGTTCGCTATTGTAAAAGAACTCATCCTAATAAATCTTGGGAGTGGATGAAGCAAAAATATTTTGGACGTTTTAATGCTAAGAAAAATAGCAAATGGATTTTCGGAGATAAAGAAAGTGGAAAATATTTAATTCGATTAAGCTGGACTCCCATTAGACAATATATTCCTATTCAAATTCAGGCTTCGCCTGACAATATATTATATAGAACTTATTGGGATAAAAGGAATTCTAGTGGCATCAGTAATAACCAACTTTGGAACATCTCTGATTTTAAAATTGCACATAAACAAAAGCATCTGTGCCCTATTTGTAAAAGTTCATTATATAATCAGGAACCTATTGAAAAACATAGAATTATTATAAAAAAATCTACTCAACGTATGTATACATTTAATATGATATTTGTTCATACGATTTGTTATCAGTGTATTAAGATAAAATCTACTTAAATTAATAAGACATAACCTATTAAAAAATTATACTTAAGCCGTACGCGATTAAAGTTGCATGTACGGTTTTTAGGGAGATTCTTATCTACCCAACAATAATATTGCTAAAGCCCATGGTGGCGTATCTGTATTTGGTGGTGTAGGCGAAAGAACCCGCGAAGGTAATGACTTATACATGGAAATGGTGCGATTTGTTCTTGCATAAATAATTAATTGCTAATCTCTTGGTAAAAAATTAGAATGTAAGATATCATATTCCATTGAAAATGTGAATATGGATATAACTAGATATTAATGTTGGTGCAATCATATTGAAATAAGATATTATTAACTCCAACCCTCTTTAGGATAAGAGTGATGCCGATAGTGCCCACGTAGAGATTGATTATCAAAACGAAGCTGGGAAATCACGGGAGAACCAGAAGTAATAATTTAAATAAACTACACTGCTCCTGGGTAAGTTGTTAGGATTAATTCTATAGTTAACTTTTAAAAGAAATGTCTTACAAGTATAATACTTATTTATAACTTTTTGTATCAAGGCAAATATTCATTATCTATATCCTTGCTATAATTTCATTTCTAAAATAGCATTCCTAAGGTGATAATAGACAAATTAAAAGAATCTAAGGCAACAAAACAATTAATATTTGGAACAAATAAAAACGAAGGTAATCTCCTAAATCTTTAGGTAGGTAAATTTAATCAATCTACTATATGTTAATTTTCGGGTAGGAATAGGCGTAATTGCCGCAAAGATTACTTATAATTTTCAATTTACTGAAACATTATCAATAATAATCTTGGGAGCCATATGAAAGGAAACTTTCACGTATGGTTCTAGTTTAGGGATGTCCTTTATAAATAATAAAATAAGGCATCTACTTAATCAAAGGTGCGACGTGTTAAATTATATTTAGGATGATATAACTGAATTGCTCAAATATCTCATGTAACTATTTACAACATTTTATAGTTCAAGCTAATGGTCTAATTATTTGCAAAATATGATTATATTAGTTTAATAATCTTCAGTTAATACAAGGTTTTTTATCTTTCTATAAAAATCTTGGTTTTATACTTAATTAACGGTTAATTACTTTAATCTATTTTTTGATAATTATTGAGTGAAGTCGGAACACTAAAAAATTTATTAGTTAATAATAAATTTAGGATTTTAAAAAAAGCTAAAGATTATTAGTTATCAATAATATATAGGCTAACTTTATCGGTAATATTCAGTTATAGATATTACTTAAGCCGTATGAGGGGAAACTTTCATGTACGGTTTTAAGGGAGCATACATTGCTACTCCTAACAATCTGGTGTAATTAATGAAGATAATCTTAGTGAATCTAAGGTAGCACTTGTATATGGTCAAATGGTGTGATTTGTTATTCACTAATAGGAAACCTATTAGAACTAATGATACTATTGTTACAATACAAATATTTTTTTGTTTTAGCAAAATTTTATAAATTCACATATGGGTAATTTAATAATGAATGAATTTAAGCTTTTTATATTATTTTTTAATTTTATTACAATCTTAGTTTTTTCATTTTAAAGCTAGAGATTCCGGAAAATTCCACTGAATTGACCAAAGTATAATTCAGACCTAATTGTAAATTTTTATATCATTGGAACAAACCAAATTTGAGTCTTAAGCACTTATTTAGGATTAATTAAAAAATAAATACCTCTAATTATTAACTTAATTACTAAAAATATTCAGATAAGTTCGTTACAAATACTTATTCCGTAACATATAAATAAAATGAAAATAACTTCTTATTTATTTAATGAAAAGCAAATTTATTTTTATATTCAAAAATATCAAAAAAAAATTTATAGTGCATCTCTTTTAAATGAGAAAAATAGAGTTCAATTTTTACAAAATAAGTTAATACAGAGTAAATTATTTGGTTTATGGGTAGTACATTTAATTGAAAAAGAACATAGACAGACTTTATCTCCATGCGAAAAAAAAGAAATTTTATTCCAATTAAAAAATTGGAATTATACTGAGACTCTTAATCATAATTTAATTCAGAAAGCACAAATTTTACTATTAAATTTAATTCTTACTCCTGAATGGGATGCGAAATTACATGATTCCTTAAACTCTCAAATTTCTTCTACTTCGCAAAGTATTCAAAATATAAAAAGAAATTACTCTAATAAAAATTTCTCTTACTTTATAGAAATCAATTTGTATAAATATCTAAATCCATTAAAGTATCCTGAAATTATTGATGAATTAGACAATTCTTATTATATTAAGTTATATATTTATAATTTAATGCAAAGTAATGTATTGCATCAATTCCAAAATTTAATTACTGACCAATATTTTATTATAGAAAATTTTCATAGCAAAAATCTTCAATTAATAAATTTATTCATTAAAATTTTATGGAATAAATTTTTAAAAGTTGTTTCTAATTATCAGTTAGCCCAAAAAAAATTATTATATAAGATTTGCGATTCTAATCCTATCTGCCAATTTATTTGTAATAATAATTTTTTTATAATCTTTTCCTCTAGTTATCATCATATTCAGAATATTAATAAACTTTTGTTATTTTGGTTAAAAGAAAAACACATTCATATTCCTACGAAGTTTTTTTCAATACAATATAAATCCAAAAATTTTATTTTAATGTATCATTCCTTTTATCAGACTCAGAAAAAGACTCTTTCTATTAAACCTTGTAATTTTGCTCAAATACATTTATGTAATATTATAAAAATAATAATAAAACGATTACAAAATGCATCTTCCAAAATTTTCATTTATAGATTATCTATCATAATAAAAATGTGGAAGCAATATTTTAAGTCCTGTAATTGTAAAAAAACATTTTACAAACTTGATGAGCAAATATTTCAAAAAGTAAAAAAATGGGCGTATAGAAGACATCCTAATTGGTCTACTGAAAAGATTAAAAATAAATATTTTAATAGGATATATGGTTTAAAATACTATGATAGGATTTATTCTGGCAATTGGATTCTATCTCTTAATACAAATAATAATAATTTGTTTATATTAGAAAAATTAAGGTGGAAAAATCATTATTTAGATCTTAAGCCTAATACATCACTTTATTCATTTAATTATTTATATCAATATGGAATACAAGCTTAAATATTATATTTTTAGATGAGTCGTATGATAGGAAACTATCAGGTACGATTCTTAGCCAAGTATACACCATATACTCAGGCAACAATGAACCACCAGGAGCACGTATGCGTGTGGGATTAACTGCTTTAACCATGGCAGAATATTTCCGAGATGTTAATAAACAAGACGTCTTATTATTTATTGATAATATTTTCCGTTTTGTACAAGCAGGGTCAGAAGTATCAGCGCTACTAGGAAGAATGCCTTCTGCAGTAGGATATCAACCAACTCTAGCTACTGAGATGGGTGCTTTACAAGAAAGGTGCGATTTGTTCTTATTTTGAAAAAGTTGTTAAAGTTCATAAATAATAACTTTAAAAATATAAGATGTAGAATACTTATTTTAAAATTTTACATAACTAAATATTAATGTTGATGCCGCCGTATTTAAATTATACGATTAAATTCAACCCTCTTTAGGACAAGAGTGGTACTAATTGTGCCCACGTAGAGATTGATTATCAACACGAAGCTGGGAAGTCACAGGGGAATCAGAAGTGATGACGTAAACACTACACTGCCTCTTAGTAGGTTACTATGATTAACTTTTTGTAAATTTTTAATAAAGTCTAAGTAAAAGATATAGATTGACGCAAGTAATTTAACTCTATATTGTTATTATCGATATACTCGCAAAGGAATCTTTCTTCCATAAAATTTAGCTATCCTGAGTAGATAATAGGCTTATTTAAAGAGATCTAAGGTAACAAAGTAATTAATATTTGGAACAAATAAAAACGAAAGATATTTCCAGTTAATTTTTTATAACAGGTAGATAAATTTCATCAGCTTATCATACAATAACTTTCGGGTAGGAATGGACATAATTGTCCGATGAGTTTATTATATATTTTATTTTCAGAGATTAAAATTACATGACAACTAGTTATAATAACTATGTTGAGAATTGGAATAATATTCCTTGGAATCAATTCGAGCAGATATTATTTCGTCTCCAATATAGAATATATAAAGCAACCAAACGTAAAGATTACAATCGAGTTCGAAAGCTTCAAAGTTTACTGATAGGTTCTTCCAGTTCAAGATATTTAGCTGTTAAATCTATGAGTCAATCCTCCATAATAAAAAATATTATAGAAAAAAATTCTAATCAAGAGCTATCCATTGAATACAAACTAGCTTTAGTCGAAAAATTAAAAAAAATTGCTCAGTGGCAACATATGAAACTGAATAGAATAACTATTTCTAATTATAAAAACAAGCCATCATATCTTTTTGTTCCTCAAATACAAGATTTAGCAATACATTATTTAATTACATATGCTTTAGAACCGGTTTTACTTGCTTCCGGATTTTCCCATAATGATCTACAAAATACGCTACATTCCAATTGGAATATGCAAAAAAAAATTTGTAATAATTTAAAAAAATCTTCGAAAGGATTTGAGAAGTATATCATTAAACTTAATATACAACAATATTCTGGGAAAATTAATACGGAAGTTTTGCTTCCTATGTTAATATTGCCTAATAGCCTAAAGAAAATTATTGATTCAGCTTTAAAACAAGATATTTTAAATTTCAATAATATTCCCAAGCACAATATTAATACGACAGTACTTACAACTCTCTTATATAATATTTTTTGGCATGGTATTGAAAATATCAGCTATCCAGCAACTAGTACGCCAGGATTAAGATACTTTGATCAGCTAATTTTTTTTTTAATTCCCCTTTGGAGTATTACGAAATTTATAATCGAATCCATTACTTTTTCCATAAACGAAAATTAAAATTACAAAATCAGGATATACGAGTAATTAAACCTACAGATGGTTTTGATTTTATAGACTGGCATTTCAAAATTCATTACAGAACACAGAAATTAGTTAACTATCCTTCTAAAGAGAATTATCGTAAAATGGTTAATCTTGTAAAAAAGATTATGCGAAATTCTCGATATCCTTTAGAAGAAAGATTAGAACAAGTGAAAATTATTTATCAAGATTGGTATAGTTATCATAAGTTTTGTAATTTGAAATATATAAATCTCTGGAATATTCAAAACTGGACTTATAGATTTGCTAAAAAGTTAAATACTAAAAAGAATACATTATCTCGCGCAGTAGGTAAGAAGAAAATACGTGAACAGATGTATGATATTTTTAAAAAAATAGAATAAGGATTGTGCTTTCGAATACTAAATTTTACGTTTTGTTGAATGGCAAAATTGCCTTAAACATCAGGAGCCGTATGAAGGGAAACTTTCACGTACGGTTCTGAATGGGAGATATCCTTTATAAATCATATGATGAAATAAGGTATCGACTCCAATCAATTACATCAACAAAAGAAGGATCAATCACATCTATTCAAGCTGTATATGTACCAGCTGATGATTTAACTGATCCAGCTCCTGCAACTACTTTTGCTCACTTAGATGCTACTACTGTACTAGCGCGTGGATTAGCAGCTAAAGGAATTTACCCAGCAGTTGATCCATTAGATTCTACCTCTACTATGCTACAACCAAGTATTGTAGGAACTGAACATTATCAAACTGCTCAGCGCATTAAAGAAACACTTCAAAGATATAAAGAATTGCAAGATATTATTGCTATTCTAGGTTTAGATGAACTTTCTGAAGAAGATAGATTAACTGTAGCTAGAGCACGTAAGGTAGAAAGATTCTTATCTCAACCTTTCTTCGTAGCTGAAGTTTTCACTGGTTCACCAGGTAAATATGTATCTTTAGCAGACTCAATCAAAGGATTCAATATGGTTTTAGATGGTGAATTAGATTCTTTACCAGAACAAGCTTTTTACCTAGTAGGTGATATTGATGAAGCGATTGAAAAAGCTAAAAAAATGAGTGAATAGAGGAATTATATGAGTATTGATATTCGTGTCATAGCACCTGATGGAACCACATGGGATACTAATGCTGAAGAGATTATATTACCTAGTAGCACTGGACAATTAGGAATATTATCTAATCATGCTCCATTATTAACTGCCATTGATATTGGTGTAATGAGAGTTCGTATCGGAAAAAATTGGACTCCGGTTATTTTAATGGGAGGTTTTGCCGAAATTGAAGATAATAAATTAACTATTGTAGTTAATGGTATAGAAGAAACTTCTAATCTTGATTTAGATCAAGCTAAAACGAATTTAGAAACTGCTATTGAAAAACTTAACTTAGCAGAATCAAATAAAGAAAAGCTTGAATTATCTCAAAATGTACGTAAAGCTCGAGCTCGCGTACAAGCCTTAACTACAGCTACTTTAAATTAACTGTATTCAAAAATTTAAAATTCAAAAGGAATGTTTTTCCTTTTGAATTTTAAATTTAACCTAAGCCAGAACAAATATAATCGAAATATAAACCCATTTCTTTACCTGCTTCTGGACCTACTAAATTACTAGTTACTTCTGCCATAGCTTGAATGGCTTGAATAGTTGCTCCTACAGGTACACCTAAAGAATTATAAGTTTCTTTTAATCCATTAAGTACTCTTTCATCTAAGATTGATGGATCACCTGCTAACATACCGTATGTAGCATAACGTAAATAGTAATCTAAATCACGGATACATGCTGCATATCTTCTAGTAGTATACATATTACCACCTGGACGAGTAATATCAGAGTATAATAAAGCTTTTGCTACTGCTTCCTTAATAATAGTTGCTGAATTAGCTGCAATTGTAGCTGCTGCACGTACTCTCAATTCACCAGTCTTAAAATATCCTTTTAATTTTTCGATAGAATTATCATCTAGATATTTACCTTGAACGTCAGCTGCATTAATTACAGAGGTAATTGCGTCTTGCATAGTATTAAACTTCCTTTCTAAAAATTTATATTATGTATGTGATACAGGTTTTCTATTATATAAGAAATAGAATAACTTAAATCTAAGTTTAGCATTGAGAATTGAAAATAGACCTATGCCTTACTGCATAGCTCCTAAGGTATAGTCGAAATAAAAACCTGCTTCTACAGCATCTTGTCCAGAGAACAGTGAGCTTGCTACATCTTTCATACAACGAATACCTTCAGCTACTCCTGAAATAGGTGTACCTAAAGAGTTATACATTTCTTTAACTCCTACTAAACCGATCTCTTCTACTGGTGTAACATCTCCAGCTACAATTCCGTATGTGATTAAACGTAAGTAATAATCTAAATCTCTTAAGCAAGTTGCTGTCATTTCTTCACCATAAGCATTTCCACCTGGTGAAACAACATCTTGACGTTTTTGGAATAACTGTTGTCCACCTTGTTTTACGATTCTTTCACGATTATCTGTTAAGATTTGTGCAATGCGTAAACGACGTTGGCCAGATAGTACAAAACTTTTAATTCTATCTAGTTCACCTGGGCTTAAATATCTAGCCTCAGCATCAGCGTTAACAATTGATTTGGTAACAATACTCATAAAAAACTCCTCTTCTTAATTATAAGTAGGCTCTAATAGTAGTAATAGTATAATACAATATATGCCATGTAAGAAAGATCACAACAATAGCATATCATTCTTTAAAACATTATATATGTTTTCTCTGAATTTTATATAGATCTAGTTAAGTATTGCGAAGGTTTATTACTTATCTATTCTCAATGCAAACTATTGCTTAGATAATAATAAGATTAACTCGTCTATAAAATTAAAAGCATGGTTATACTTATTATTTCTTCTCTACAGAATATATTCTATATTTATTATGTGCGCCAATCCTATAAGAATATTATAACTTTTGATTGCTAAGTACGAAAACGAGTTAGTTAGTTGCTCTCTGTAATTTTGATTAATTGACCTTTATATTATCCACCATTAACATTAATGTTTGGAGAAAAATTATAGCTAAGGTTGGAGAACAATCTATTCCAAAAATTATAGGTACGGTTCCTTCAAATAAACGTAAATACGGCCTAGTTAAACGATGTATCGTATAAAAAGGTTCCACATACCAATTAATATTAGGAAACCAACTTAATGTTATTTTCATTAAGATTAGAATAAAATATAACTGTAAAAAATTAGATAAAGTCGCTATGAGTACATTAGTTAAACTTAAAGTAGACACTTCTTTCACCATTTTTTCTTAAAATATATATACAAATATTTAATTAATTATTTTTAAAGAAAAAAATTAACTATATTAGTATTTAAAAGCAATTTAATAATATTATAATTATTATTTGTATTTTAGTCGATTAATTATGTAATTTATCTTATATAATTATTAAATAATTTATGGAAATTTATTATGAAAAATAAAGATCGTAATCTTTGGGTTTGGGGATTTACTTATGGGGCTGAAAATTGGAATGGGCGCTTAGCAATGCTAGGAATCTTTGCCTTAATTATTACAGAATCTTTAACAAATACGAATATTTTATATTTTTTAGGTCTATTAAATTAAAAACTTTATTGTAACCACCCATAACTATGTAAACCTTGGCCTAAAAAATTAACTCCTAAATAACAAATCCAAACTACTATAAAACCAATTGAAGCTAATATTGCTGATTGCTTACTAGACCAAGATCGATTAATACGAACATGTAAATAAGAGGCAAAAACTAACCATGTAACTAAAGCCCATGTTTCTTTAGGATCCCAACTCCAGTAAGATCCCCACGCTTCATTAGCCCATACAGCGCCTGAAATAATACCTAATGTAAGTAATGGAAATCCCAGACCAATAGTCCTATAACTTAAGTTATCAATATTTTCTAATAATTGAATTTTATTTTCAGCATAAGAAGCCGATATAGGAACCATATTTTTTACTTTAGGTGTTTGATTATTTACCTGAAACATCTGATATTGATTTAAGACTAAGTACAAAATAGATAATAATGTTCCTACCATTAATACCGCATAACTAATCATCATAACACTAACATGCATAACTAACCAATTTGATTTCAAAGCTGGCACTAAAGCAGTTGCTTTTTGCATATTATTGGGTAATACTAAAGTTGCAAAAGCCATTGTAAATGTGGCTAAAGGACTAATTAAACCTCCAATTAAACTACTTTTTATTTTATGGTCTAATATCACTGTAGTAAATGTCATACACCAGGTTAAAAACATTAATGATTCATATAAATTGCTTAATGGAAAATGTTTAATTTCTAACCATCGACCACTAATACTGACAAATAAAATTAAATTAGATACTATTACATTAAACTTGGCTATTTGCCAAAAAAGTTTTAAAGTTGGAAATGCAATACTAGTCCAATAGAATAGCATACTTAAGAATATAGTTGCAAAACTCCATTTAGTTAAATCGTCATATATTATACTCATATAATAAGGTTCTTTAAAATTAATAATTTCTATTCTTTATAATCTATAGTATATGATAATAGTATAAATTAGGTAAATGTTAGATTTATCTATATTATGTAATATAGATAAATCTAACATTTATTAATCAGCTTATGACTATCAAATTAGAATTATGATAATGAAGCAATGATATAATCTAAGTAAGATACGAATTCATTAGCTGCTTGAGCTGTCATATCTACAGGTACACAAACTCTGTCTTTTGTATGTACAAAAGCAGCAATGTATGGCGCAGTAGGTAAGCCTAAAGTACGATATACTTCACGTGAACCTGCGATTCCCCACTCATCTAAAGGACCAGTACCACCTACAACTAAACAATAGTTTAATAGACGTAAATAGTGGTCAATGTCTCTATAACATTTGTTGATTTTTTCTTGGTTTTCACCAGCTTCACCAGCACTTTTTAAGTAGCTATATTTAGAGAAACAAGCATCACCCGCTTCTTTAACTACAGCTTCGTAGTTGCTAGCTAATTTTTCAGCTGCTTCTAATCTAGCTGCTGAACGTTGGATAGTTCCTTGTACAGATTCAAGATCTGAAGAACTTGGGAAGCGACCTGCAGCATCTGCAGCGCTAATTACGGTAGTGATAACAGATTTCATGAATATCTCCTAGTCTATGTCTATGTGAAATTTAGATGTCTAACGTTCTTAATAGTGTCTACGATTAGCTAATAGCTGAAATAACTTTATCGAAGTAAGCGCCTGCTTCAGATACGATTGAGCTACAATCTCCATTGATTACAGGTACTGCTGGAGTATAAGTATCTGATTTATTAGCAATAATGTTACACATTGAAGCTTTCATAATTGCAACTGCACGAGCTGTTGAATTAGCAGGTACTCCTAAAGCGATGTAAGTTTCTTTAAGACCATTTAAACAACGGCTTTCTAAAACTGAAGCATCACCAGCTAATAAAGCGTAAGAAACATAACGTAAGATGATTTCACCATCTCTTAGACATGCTGCCATTCTACGGTTAGTATAGCAGTTTCCACCAGGAGAGATTAAGCCTGGGTTTTCACAAATCATACCAGAAACTGAGTCAGATACAACACAACTAGCACTAGATACTACTGCATCAACAGAATCTAGACGTTTGTTACCTGTGTCAATGAAAGTTTTTAAAGCTGCTAAGCTGCTGCCGCCTACATATGCAGCTTTTGAATCAGAATCAACTACTACTCGGGAAAATGCATCAAGCATCGACTTCTCCTCTATTTAAGATGAATGTTTAAAATTAAAATTACAGCGAAACTAAATATAAAATAAATTAGTTTGTCAGCTGATGTATCTGTATTACTTGTATTATATAAAGATACAAATTGTTTAATAACAACAAAGTAACACTTTGTAACTTCTTAAATTTCTAGACTTTGATTCTTAATAAAAAATTTAATCATATTATCTTGCAACATCATTTGCTTCAGTGTCGCAATTAATAACATTTTTAATTCTAATTCTTCTAATTCCTTAATCTTTTGTTGATATTTAAGATAAGAATATTAATTATTCTTCCTAACCATACCGTACATGCCAATTTATTGGCATACGGCATTCCATTATTTTTTGATATTCACCAATAAAATAACTCAAAATCATTATATTTCATATAACTACATATTTAATATTGACTTTTATCTTTAACTACTTCAAAGACTTTCCACGTTCCTTAAATTTTGTATTAAATATTTTTAGGTTTTAATAAATAATAAACATGCTTTATTTATCTTGTCTTACAGCTTATCTTACTCAAATCTATGTTTAATATCACTTATTAATTCGTTTGCCTAACCTTAAATAAACTTTGATCTAATTACGAGATAAGTGACTCTAAATATGAGCTTCATATTAAAAATAGGTTTGTTAATATGCCATCTTAAGTCTTAAATTATATGAAAAACGTACAAATTTTAAAGTTTCTAATAAAAATTTAGAATTTAACGTGTCGCGCAAACTGCTAAACGGAATTCTTGTTCTAAAGTTAAATTATTCGCCATAAGTTAATCTTTAATATACTAGTAAATAATATCTATACAATGTAATTGTTTATCGAGAAATTGATTTATTATATCTTCTTTATTTTCTACTTTAACTAAACTAGAAGACCATAATTTTGGAATAAATAATTTCTTTACGAATATATTACTTGTTTTATTGATTAAAAGATTCAATTTTGTATTTTTATGTTTAATAATATACTGGTAGTTTGCAAAATTTAAAATTTTGTGTTCTAAAAACCAATCGTCTTTTAATTTACACATTTTAGTCATTAGATTTACTTTAAATAAAATTTAAAATTTTGTACTACTCTATTAATAAAGTATTTTGTTTTACTACATTCTATTCGTTTATTTAATAAAAATATGTCAGGGTGTGAAGTTTCTTTTAAATAAATTGAATGATGAACTACGGAATTTAGAAATAATTTAGAAACTAAATAAATTGAATATTTATTTAATCCAATACCAGTTGTTAAATAATCTTGAAAAAAAGGTAGTTTCATAATAAAAGAAAAATATGTTTGATTATTATTCCAGATTTCTAAAATACTTTTCCCAACTCTTTTTCGAGTAATTTCAACTAGCCCTAATTCTGAAAATTGAACAATTTGTGTTGAGATAATATCATATTTAAATAATTTATGTAAATATCGTAGTAATTCTAATTGATCTTTTTTAGAAGTCATATCAATAAAATCTACAATTATAATTCCAGAAATATTTCTTATTTTTATTTGATATGCAATCTCTTTAGCTGCTGAGCAATTTAAAATTAAGACTAAACCACTAGGATATTGATATTTATCTATTATTCCTGAATTCACATCAATCAAAGTTAGAGCTTCAAAATTTTCTATAAAAATATAACCTGTAGGCACTAACTCTACTCTACATTTTGAAGTTTTTGCAATTACTGTATGAAACTGGAAATTACTTAAAAAATGATTTAAGGAAAGAATATATATCTTGAGTGTTTTATTTAAAGTAGAACAATGCCAATATTTAAGATAATTACGTAATTTTTTTCTATCTTCAATTCGATCAATAAAAATTGCCTGGGTTTGTAGATTATATAAATCTCGAATTACTTTTTTTAAGATATTATTATCTTTATATAATAATAAGGATTGCTCATGAGTATTGCATAACATTATTTTTAAAATAATAATCCATCTCGATTTTAAATTTTGCCATTCTTCAATAATGATTTCATCACTAATTTGGGATGCTTGGAATTTGAAGAAAATTCCCCCCAAAGAATATGGCCTTAATAATAAAGCCAAAGATTTGAAATATTCTCTATCTGTTATATTAGAAATTTTACGAGAAATATACATTATATTAGTTACAGGAGAAAAAATCAGATATTTTCCTGGAATATTAATATGAGTAGTTAGCCGTGGATTTTTACCAAAAAAAGCTTCCTTAATTATTTGAACGCATAATTTCTGCTTGAGTATTATTACAGAATAATTTCTATTTTTTGTTGCTAATAAATCATTAACGTGAATAAATCCATTTTGATATTTTCTATTGATTTGAATAGTAATAAATATTGATTTAATTGTTGGAAATACTCTAGCGATGCTTCCAAAATAAATATTACCTAATTGATATGTATGATCATTTACTACAAATTTATACAAACATCCATTATGTAAAATAGCAGCCAAATTATTTAAAGATGAAATTATAATATGTTTTTCCATATTATTTTACTTACTATAATGAACTAGAAAGTCTTGCCTCAAAATAAAATTGGAAACAAGACTATAAAATCATTGTAAAGTTAAAGAAGATTGTATATTAACACTTTTTCGATTGTTTTTTATGTTACGAAATTCGACAATACCTTCTTTTAAAGCAAATAGAGTATCATCTCTACCTATCCCTACATCTATTCCAGGTTTAAAATAAGTACCTCTTTGACGCACTAGAATCATCCCCGCCTTTACATATTGCCCCCCATATCTTTTTACACCTAAACGCTTCGCATTTGAATCACGTCCATTGCGAGTACTTCCACTGCCTTTCTTATGAGCCATTATAAAAAACTTCCTTAATTATATAATTAAACATTAATATCATCAATCATAATACGTGTTAATGGTTGTCTATGACCATTTTTTGAGCTTGTGTTTTTTTTTGGTCTACGCTTAAAAACAATTATTTTTTTACCTTTTAAATGGCGTACTACTGTAGCATTCACAGAGGCTTCATTAACACATGGTTGTCCAATTTGAATAGATTCTCCATTTTTTACTAATAAAACACGTTTAAATTGAATTTTATCACCTGGTTCTACTGCAAGTCGATTTAAATCATAAAAACGCCCTGGTTCTATCCAAAATTGTTTTCCAGCTGCTTCAATAATTGCATATTTCATATGTTTCATTTATGGTTAAATAGTTAATCTTTGTAAAATTATACTTGACTAAGCCTAATAACTTCAAGCTGCTGTTGAATTAATCTACATATAATCTTTAATATTTACTTAAGATTAACATTAAAAATTAAAATTTTAAATATAATATTAAATATGTACTGTATAAGTTATCATAAATTACTTGAAAAAGTTATACAGATTCCTCTTAAATTTAAAATGTAATATATTGTCAAAGAGTTAAAGATATTATCGGAGATCTTATATGTCTATCCCATTACTAAGTTATTCATTTTCTACTCAAAATCAACGTGTTGCTGGTTTTGATAACTCTGTTGAAGGAGATGAACAATACAAAGTCTATTCTACAGATACCCTACCTAGCGCTTCTGGAATGGATGAAATTATTTGGGCAGCTTACAGACAAATCTTTAGTGAACACCAAATTTTAACAAGTACTAAAGAAAGTTTTTTAGAATCTCAATTACGTTTTAACCAAATTACAGTTAAAGAATTTATTAAAGGTTTAGTTCTTTCCGGTAGTTTCCGTGAACTTAACTATAACACAAATAATAATTATCGATTCGTTGAAATGTGCATTCAAAGAGTTCTTGGCAGAGACATCTATAATGAACGAGAAAGAATCGCTTGGGCTGTGGTTATCGCTGAGAAAGGCTTAGAAACTTTTATCGATATGCTAGTAGATAGTGATGAATATTTAGAAAATTTTGGGGATTCTACTGTACCATACCAAAGACGCCGTTATTTAGCGTCTAGATCTATGGGTGAAATGCCATTTAATTTAAAAACTCCTCGTTATGGAGAAGAATTCCGTGCTAAATTATGCAAACCACAATTTATTTGGCAAGGTGCTATTCGTAGTTTTAAACCACAAGAATCAAGAGCTAAAGCAGGTGATCCAGCTTTATACTTAAATATGGTAAGAGACGTAATTTAGTTTAGATTAATAATATAATTTAATTCTAGTAATAATAAACAATCACTAAAAAATCATTATTCTAGTGACTGTTTATCATAAATAATAATATAATAAATTACTATTCAAAATAAGTAATTTATTATATTATATACACTATGGAGAGGTGGCAGAGTTGGTCGATTGCGTCTGATTTGAAATCAGATGAGTTTGAAAGAACTCCGTGGGTTCGAATCCCACCCTCTCCGTTTAAACTGAATACTAAAAAAAATTTATTTAGCATCTAATGCATTTTTAATAAAAATTACGGCATCTCCAGGTGTTGCAATTTTTGCTGCAACGTCATCTGGAATTTCTAGATCAAATTCTTCTTCAATAGCCATTACTAATTCTAGTTAGAGTTGATATTTTTATTATCTCTCCTACCCAACCATGCATGAAATTTTCATTTCACATGGCTCTACGTAATTTGTCTTAAACTTTTTTTGATTATAATTACGTTTTAGATTTTTACATTAATACATCTGTTTTATCTAAAATCCTAAATTCTTAAACAATTAATAATTTTAAAAATTTTCCATGTTAAATTATTGCATCTAAGTCAAACTTAAATCCTGTTTTTGAGTTTTAATCTAAATTAGCATCATTTTAATCAAGTAAATTATACTGAGAATTTACTCGATTGAACCTTCATTGGAAAAATATACAATTGGTTTTGAAAAAGTAAAATTACCCCTTTATTTAACAGTTCGTTTGCCTAATTCTATTTGACTAGATAAGATTACTAGCTTCACTTTTGTATAATTTTATACATAAAAGTGTAATAATTTCATATATAATATTGCAATAATTTTTTTAAATTAAAATATTTATATAATATTTAACATGTCGCACCAGTATCTAAAGAATCTGCACCTAAATCATCTGTAAAGCTAGCTACTTTTGTTACTTGCTCAGCTACTACACCTAGTTGATGAGATACGATCTTTTGTACTTTTTCAAAAATTTCTTCTTCTTTCACGAGTACTTTCCAAGTTTAAATTTTATAAAACTATAAATTCATACTACTTTCGTAGTGTGAACTATAAGAGAATATTATACAACAAACTAAAAAAAAAATATACATGCTAATGTATAAATACAAATTAGTTTATAATTGACTAACATTACTAATCTTAAATTTTTATGAAATTTATATTTTATTTTTTACTAATGGATATATTTTTAAGATTTTTTGTAATGCTCGAATTATTTGAAAACGAGAATTATTAGGTATAGTATATATCCGCATCTTACGTATTTTAGCAATTTGTCTTAATTTAGTATTTTGTTTTAATTCTGAATATAATCCTAAAATAATATCTGCTTTTTCTATTTTTTTAGTTAATATAATAGGCCAACGAAAAGAATCAATCCAATTTTTACAATCATTATGATCTATTAAATAACCATACACCCAGATAACAGATTCGGTTATGGGCATTTTTGGATTATTCCCTACAGATAAAAGTGATGAAGTTTTCGTTGACGATAGATCAGAATATTGTTTTGGGTTTGATATAGAAAGAGATAAAGGTTCTGAAATATTGCGCCACTGTAAATTAGCATCAACAGAATTTTTTATTTCTGGCTGAAATGGAACATCACAATCAATAATACTTTTCCCATCTACTTCTAAATGACGTTTTTGTTGTAAAACCTGATAACCTTGTAAAATTTGATCTATTGTATATTCTACTGTTTCATGAATAATCCAATTTGATCTATCATGAATTTCAATTGCTACTTGAAAAGCTGAGGAAGATTTTCGTTCTAAAATACTTTTTTGACTTCCTCGTCTTTTAGCTTCTTCATCTCCTAATGTTACTTGTTGTATCCCTCCGACTAAATCGACTAAAGTCGGATTTTTTATTAAACTAGCTAAATAATTACCATGAGCTGTCCCTACTAATTGCACCCCTCTCTCTGCGATTGTACGTGCTGCAAAAGCTTCTAATTCAGTTCCTATCTCATCAATAATAATTACTTCCGGCATATGATTCTCAACAGCTTCTATCATTACTTGATGCTGTAATTCCGGGCGAGTTACCTGCATTCTTCGAGCTCTGCCAATTGATGGGTGTGGAATATCACCATCTCCAGCAATTTCATTTGAAGTATCAATAATAACTACTCTTTTTTCCATTTCATCTGCTAAAATTCGTGCAATCTCTCGAATAGCAGTCGTTTTTCCTACACCTGGTTTTCCTAAAATTAAAATAGATTCTTGGCGCTCTAATAAATCCCTAATAATGCTAATCGTACCAAAAATAGCTCTACCTACTCGACAAGTCAAACCTATAATATTACCTTGACGATTTTTAATACAACTAATACGGTGTAGTGTTTTTTCTAACCCGGCTCGATTATCCCCACTAAAAGAGCCTACTCGTTTTATACAAAAATCTAAATCAGACCATGACAAATTTTTTAATGATAAATATTCTGGTCGAGATGGAAATCGTGCTTCCGGGCGCCGACCTAAATCAATAACCACTTCAATTAACTGCTTACGAGAATTATGATGTTGAAGAGGCGATTTTATAAAATGAGGTAAAATTTCTAACAATTTATCAAGATCATCTGCAATTAACATATACTGTTTTTAATTTATTTAATAGGTGTATTATTTTTTATTGTAACTAATTTTTACAGACTCTAAATAGTCTAATAAATCTGTCTATAATATATATATAGAAACTTATCTCTATAAAAGTTGTAGTTTTTTACAATTTAAGAGAATGAGCGTTTTGAATTTCTTATCCTAAATTTTTAAGGAGAAAGATAATTATGACAACTAGCTCAACAGAGCAAACTACAAAAGTTCAAGTCACTGTAGATAAAGATCCTGTGGCAACTTCTTTTGATAAATGGGGTGCGACTCGAAGAGTATTATAATGATATACTACACTGGAAAAATTATTAAATTACCATAATTTAAAACTTAAAGCAACAAAGATATTAGTGAAAAATGAAGTAAAAAAAACATATACATTTATAATCTAATATAATTCATGATCCATTAATTAATTATAAGATATAACTATCTGTATAGATTTTTTTAGAGCATTTTCATTCAATTTTTCTAAGACGAGGTAAACCTATTTGATATAGGCCTAGGATTGAAACTAAGTAGAATTATTTGGAGCTACTTACCTTTCATAATATTTATTTGGATATTTATTTAATAAATATTTGAGCTGCATGCGAGGAGACTCGCACGTGTAGTTCTTAGGGAGAAATTGTATCTATATTTCAACCCAACCTCAACCAGGTCATTTTTCTCGTACACTTGCAAAAGGTCCAAAAACAACTACTTGGATTTGGAATTTACATGCAGATGCTCATGATTTTGATAGTCAAACCAGTTCTTTAGAAGATGTATCTCGCAAAATTTTTAGTGCTCATTTTGGGCAACTTGCGATTATCTTTTTATGGATTAGTGGAATGTATTTCCATGGAGCACGTTTTTCTAACTATGTAGCATGGCTATCTAATCCAGCTACAATCAAACCTAGCGCACAAGTAGTTTGGCCAGTTGTAGGTCAAGAAATCTTAAATGCTGACGTAGGTGGAGGATTCCAAGGAATACAAAGTGCGACGCAATCATTTAGTTTAAGATAATATAATCTACCCAGAATAAGGGAAAGCTTTGATTATATCAAATAATTAGGAAAGTATTTTACGATTAAGCCTTGAAAAAGTTCTAGAATTTTTTTGTAAATTTTATTAAATATGAAAATAGCATTGTGTAAAGTAACATAGATTCCTAACCTACTTAAAAGTAAAAGATTAAACTTTATTGAAACATTTGTTTTGCTTAATCTATAGCAAGTAAAACATTAGATAATGTGTTTATAAATTTATATCTTATTTAATTTATCTATTATAAACAAGAGTATAAATACATTAGGTATATGAATTTATATTTATATATCTGAGCTATATGCTAGGAGACTAGCACGTATAGTTCTTTACATAGGGACAAAACTATTTGTCAACTTAATTCACTTCTGGATTTTTCCAATTATGGCGTGCTTCTGGTATTGTAAATGAAACTCAATTATATGCTACTGCTTTGGGTGGGCTAATTATGGCAGCGCTAATGCTATTTGCAGGTTGGTTCCATTACCATAAATCTGCTCCAAAATTAGAATGGTTCCAAAACGTAGAGTCTATGTTAAATCACCATTTAGCTGGATTACTAGGATTAGGCTGTTTATCTTGGGCTGGGCATCAAATTCATGTTTCTTTACCGGTAAATAAATTATTAGATGCTGGTGTAGCACCTCAAGAAATCCCATTACCTCATGAACTTTTATTTAGTCGTGATTTAATGGCACAACTTTACCCTAGTTTCAGTAAAGGTTTAACTCCTTTCTTTACTTTAAATTGGAATGAATATTCTGACTTCTTAACATTTAAAGGTGGGTTAAATCCTGTAACTGGAGGTTTATGGTTAAGTGATACTGCACATCATCATTTAGCACTAGCTGTATTATTTATTGTAGCTGGTCATATGTACCGTACTAATTGGGGTATTGGTCATAGTATGAAAGAAATTTTAGAAGCTCATAAAGGTCCTTTTACCGGAGAAGGTCATCAAGGATTATATGAAATTTTAACTACTTCTTGGCATGCTCAATTAGCTACTAATTTAGCAATGTTTGGCTCATTAAGTATTATCGTTGCTCATCATATGTATGCAATGCCTCCTTACCCTTATTTAGCCACTGATTATCCTACACAATTATCTTTATTTACACATCATGTTTGGATTGGTGGATTTTGTATTGTGGGTGGTGCTGCACACGGTGCTATCTTTATGGTAAGAGATTATAATCCATCTCAAAATTACAATAATCTATTAGATAGAGTTATTAGACATAGAGATGCTATTATTTCTCACTTAAATTGGGTTTGTATCTTCTTAGGTTTCCATAGTTTTGGATTATATATCCATAATGATACTATGCGAGCATTAGGACGTTCTCAGGATATGTTCTCTGATACTGCAATTCAATTACAACCTATTTTTGCTCAATGGGTACAAAATATTCATACATTAGCTCCTGGTAATACTGCTCCAAATGCTTTAGCTACCGTAAGTTATGCATTTGGTGGTGATACTGTTTCTGTAGGTGGCAAAATTGCTATGATGCCTCTTTCTTTAGGAACTGCAGATTTTATGGTACACCATATTCATGCATTTACGATTCATGTAACTGCATTAATCTTATTCAAAGGATTACTATTTGCACGTAACTCTAGATTAATTCCTGATAAATCTAATTTAGGATTTAGATTCCCATGCGATGGTCCTGGTCGTGGTGGTACTTGTCAAGTATCGGGCTGGGATCATACTTTCTTAGGACTATTTTGGGTGCGACACGTTTTTTAATATACTGAAATTAACAACTTTTGTCACTAACAATCTAGCAGATATAGTTATTGAAATATCAAAAGCTTACTAGATTTATATTTTTTTTAAGGTTATCGGTAACGATAAGTTGTAAAATTACGTAATTTAGAATAGAAATATCTTAACTAATAAATAAATCCAAAATTATTTATTAAACTTTTAAATATGAGATTTAATGCATATGCAACAACCTAATTTAATAAATTCGTGACAAAGGAACGTGATAATAAATATTTTTATTTAAATAAAAATATTTTTGGGATTCAAAATTAAATAATTAACTAATATGTTTTGAAGATATATTACTTGATTTATCTAGTAAATATCGGAAGCCGTGTGCTATAAAAATAGCATGCACGGTTTTGCTTAGCAAGTATTATCCACTTGACTAACCATGTATAACTCTTTATCTATTGTTATTTTCCATTTTAGCTGGAAAATGCAATCTGATGTTTGGGGAACAGTTTCTCCTTCAGGTGCAGTCTCCCATATTACAGGCGGTAATTTTGCTCAAAGTGCAATTACAATCAATGGTTGGCTACGAGACTTCTTATGGGCTCAAGCTTCACAAGTAATCCAATCTTACGGTTCAGCTATTTCTGCATATGGATTAATCTTCTTAGGAGCTCACTTCATCTGGGCATTTAGTTTAATGTTCTTATTCAGTGGTCGTGGCTATTGGCAAGAATTAATTGAATCTATTGTTTGGGCACACAATAAACTAAAAGTAGCTCCTACGATTCAACCAAGAGCTCTTAGTATTACACAAGGTAGAGCCGTAGGCTTAGCTCATTATTTGGTAGGAGGGATTGGAACTACTTGGGCCTTCTTCTTAGCAAGAATCATTTCTGTAGGATAAAATTTAATAGGACTAGAAAACAATGGCAACAAAATTTCCAAAATTTAGTCAAGCGTTAGCGCAAGATCCATCCACTCGTAGGATTTGGTATGGAATTGCAACTGCGCATGATTTTGAAAGTCATGACAATATGACTGAAGAGAACTTATATCAAAAGATATTTGCATCTCATTTCGGACACTTAGCAATTATCTTTTTATGGACTTCAGGTAATTTATTCCACGTAGCTTGGCAAGGTAACTTTGAACAATGGGTATTAAATCCTTTAACAACAAAACCTATTGCACATGCTATCTGGGATCCACATTTTGGGCAACCAGCTTTAAAAGCTTTTACTAAGGGTGGAGCAACGTATCCTGTAGATTTAGCTTATTCAGGTGTATATCATTGGTGGTACACAATTGGAATGCGTACAAATACCGATTTATATACAGCCTCTTTATTCTTGTTAGTAGTATCTGCTATTTTCTTATTTGGTGGATGGTTACATTTACAACCAAAATTTAAACCAGCTTTATCTTGGTTTAAAAATAATGAATCTAGATTAAATCATCATTTATCTGGTTTATTTGGTGTAAGTTCTATTGCATGGACAGGACATTTAGTGCATGTTGCTATTCCTGAATCACGCGGGCAACATATTGGATGGGATAACTTTACTACAGTGTTACCTCACCCTGCTGGACTACAACCATTTTTCAGCGGAAATTGGAGTGCTTATGCTGAAAACCCAGATACACCACAACATCTATTCAATAGTGGTAATGGTGCAGGGACTGCAATTCTTACATTTTTAGGTGGTTTCCATCCTCAAACTCAATCCCTTTGGTTAACAGATATTGCACACCATCACTTAGCTATTGGTGTAATTTTTGTTGTAGCTGGTCATATGTACCGTACTAATTGGGGTATTGGTCATAGTATGAAAGAAATTTTAGATGCTCATAAACCTCCATTAGGGAAACTGGGCGCTGGACATCGTGGTTTATTTGATACAATCACAAACTCCTTACATATGCAATTAGGATTAGCCTTAGCTGGTTTAGGAGTAACAACTTCTTTAGTTGCACAACATATGTATGCATTACCTCCTTATGCATTCATGACTAAAGATTTTACAACTCAAGCTGCTCTATATACTCATCATCAATATATTGCAGGTTTCTTAATGGTAGGTGCATTTGCTCATGGGGCTATTTTCTTCATTAGAGATTATGATCCTAAGACAAACGAAGATAATGTGTTAGCTAGAATGTTAGAACATAAAGAAGCTATCATTTCTCATTTAAGCTGGGTATCTCTATTTTTAGGTTTCCATACTTTAGGATTATATATTCATAATGATGTAATGATTGCTTTCGGAACTCCTGAAAAACAGATTTTATTTGAACCTGTTTTTGCACAATGGATTCAAGCTAGTTCTGGTAAAACATTATATGGTTTTGATGTACTCTTAGCTTCTAGCACTAATCCAGCAGCTACTGCAGGTAGCGGTGTGTGGTTACCTGGTTGGTTAGAAGCAATTAATAGTGGTAAAAACTCCTTATTTTTAACTATCGGACCTGGAGACTTTTTAGTACATCATGCTATTGCTTTAGGATTACACACAACTACTTTAATTTTAGTAAAAGGTGCTCTTGATGCTCGTGGTTCTAAATTAATGCCAGACAAAAAAGACTTTGGTTACAGCTTCCCATGTGATGGTCCTGGACGTGGCGGTACTTGTGATATCTCAGCTTGGGATGCTTTCTACTTAGCTATGTTCTGGATGTTAAATACTATTGGTTGGGTAACATTCTACTGGCATTGGAAACATGTTACTATTTGGCAAGGTAATGTTAGTCAATTTAATGAATCTTCTACATACCTAATGGGTTGGTTAAGAGATTATCTATGGTTAAATTCAGCTCCATTAATTAATGGATATAATCCATATGGTATGAACAATTTATCTGTTTGGGCTTGGATGTTTTTATTTGGACATCTAATTTGGGCTACCGGATTTATGTTCTTAATTTCTTGGAGAGGTTATTGGCAAGAACTAATTGAAACGCTAGCCTGGGCACACGAAAGAACTCCTTTAGCTAACTTAGTTCGTTGGAAAGATAAGCCAGTAGCATTATCAATTGTTCAAGCACGACTAGTTGGTTTAACTCACTTCTCCGTGGGCTATATTTTAACTTACGCTGCATTTGTAATTGCTTCTACTTCTGGTAAATTTGGTTAATTATATTGTATTATATTATTCAGACTAGATCTAGTCTGAATAATATAATACAATATAAAAAGTATAGTAATGCGGGCATAGTTTAGTGGTAAAACATTAGCCTTCCAAGCTTAAGATGCGGGTTCGATTCCCGCTGCCCGCTCTATTTAACAAGAAAAATGTAATTATATTGATATATAACTCTACTTAATATTATGATTATATAAAAATATATTTTTTATTTATTTGTTATGGAAACAGCTACTATCTTGAGTATTTTTATATCTAGCCTTTTATTAGGAATCACTGGATATTCAATCTATACGGCATTTGGTCCTACTTCAAAAGATTTAAGAGATCCTTTTGAGGAACACGAAGGTGCGGCGTGTTAAATATATCTATAAAAATTAGATATTTAATTATGTTTCGATATGAATAACTTTAACTCTGGGTTACTGTTCAACAACTTACATAATCACAATATTTTTTATATATTAATAAGATATTGAAGCTGATTACCTAGTTATTATTACAGTCAACTATGATAATTGTATAAGAATTGTCATCTTTAATTTTAATTAGAAAAAATATTTCTTCGTATATTTATGCGCAATAGCTTTAAAAATTAAAGAATAAATAAATATCTAAGGTTGATTCAAAGCAACTTAAAACTCGTTTTAGAAAAATTTTTTTTCTAATAGGATTTATATATAAGCTGACATTTATTCAAGAGTAAGTGCGACACGAAGTTTTTTGATATTCAGATTTTCTATTTAGCTTACGGATTCAATTTAATTAAGGAAACAGAATATTTTGAAATTCAAAATATATCATAGTTTTAAGTTTAAGTTTACTCATTACTCTTAAATACTAAAGTAACTCTTGAAATTATTAATAATATTGATTTTTCTTAATAAATTATAGAAAAAAACGTGAAACTCTTTAATTACAGGGAAAGATGTCTAAAATATTATTTTAATCACTATTAAATTTTAGGTTAAAATCAAATATTGACAAATTAATTTAACATGCTATAAATTAATTTGAGCTATATGCAAAGAGATTTGCACGTATGGTTCTTAGAGAGAAATTAATTTTCAACTCAATAATAACGCTAACTATATAACATCTCAGAAATTAATTTTCTAGATGCGAAGCCATGTGCCATGAAAGTGGCATGCATGGTTTATTAGGCAAATTTAATAATAAATTTTACCTACCATTAATAATTTATATTAGGACTACAAAAAGACCACTCTTTAAAATTTAAAGAGTGGTCTTTTTAAATTATTTAACTATTTTTGGTGGTTCACGGAAGAAAACCGCAAAAAAGATAGTTACTAAAGTTCCTGTTAGTAAAAAAACATATACTAAAGTTTCCATTAAATCTCTCCTGTGAGTAGTATTTAGAAATTTTTTTTTAAGTTAACTGTAAGTTAATTTATACAGCACCTTGTTTTTTAGTACTACGATCACCTAGTTTTTGGAAAGCTCCAAATTCAACTTGATCTGTGATTTGATTGGGGTCGATACCTTATTTCATCATATGATTTATAAAGGATATCTCCCATTCAGAACCGTACGTGAAAGTTTCCCTTCATACGGCTCCTGATGTTACTAGATATAAAATCCTTGCAGAATATATATTGCTGCTTTCTACATATATGTATGGATAAAAAATTAAATTGTATCATTTAATTATTGTATTACTTAACAAAAAATACATTTGTTATCATATAACTAAATATTTATCTCATTATATATATTTCTGTAACCCATCAGGTAATTACACCTATTCCTACCCAAAGGTTTCTTATTTAGTAAATTAATTAAATTTACCTACCCACTTTTTATTAATGGGAAATTACCCTTGTTTTTATTTGTTCCAAATATTAATTCTTTAATTGCTTTAGATTCCTTTAATTTACCTATTATCTACTCAAACATACTGAATAAGTTGGAGAAACATTTCAGCAAGTAATTTGATAATTGAATACCTAGCTATATTTATATCGTAAACTTGTATTCCTGGTTAAGGTATTTTTTTTAAGGTTAACGACATGCTAATCTTAGCAATTTGGCCTGAGGCAGTGTAGTGTTTACGTAATCACTTCTGATTCCCCTGTGATTTTCCAGCTTCGTTTTGGTAATTAACCTCTACGTGGACACTATCGGCATCACTCTTATCATCAAGAGTATTGGACTTAAAATAATATCTCCGTTGAATATTATTGTATCCATATCAATATTTAGTTATGTAATATAAATGCTAATATTTTAATATTACACCTGATATGTTAATTATTGAGTATAAATAAAAAAATTTACTTCATAATTATCAAAATAAGAACAAATCGCACCACCAATACCAGCAAATACGTCTCTATATAAAGTACGAGAACCATGCCAAAGATGACCAAAGAAGAAGAATAGTGCAAAGTTAGCATGACCAAAAGTATACCAACCACGAGGACTACTTCTAAAAACTCCATCGGATTCTAGAGTTGTACGATCAAACTCAAATACTTCACCTAATTGAGCTTTTCTAGCGTATTTTTTAACACTTGGAGCATCAGTGAAATTTTTTCCATTCAATTTACCACCATAGAAACTTACTGTAACACCTACCTGCTCAATACTGTATTTAGATTCAGCTCTTCTAAATGGAATATCTGCTCTAATAATACCGTCTTGATCTACTAGAATTACTGGGAAAGTTTCAAAGAATGCTGGCATTCTACGTACTGTTAACTCTCTTCCATCTTTATCTTGGAAAATTGGATGACCTAACCAAGCTTCTGCGATTCCATCACCTTTATCCATTGGACCGGCACGGAATAAACCACCTTTCGCTGGATTGTTAAACTAGAGAAAATTATTACTAATTTTATCTCCGTCTTCAGATCTGGACGTGAAAGTTTCCTTTCATCCAGCTCCCGGCAATTATTTCTTATCCAAATAAATCAATTCAAAAAAATTCACTTTCTCACGAATTATTGAATAGACATATTAATATATTTTTTTATGTCCTAATCTATATATTGCCCAAAGTTACTTTAGCATATCAAAAATACCTTTTCTAGCATTTTTGCATTAGCTTCCTAATTTTGTCCTAAATATAGTTTTACACTTTGATAACAGTAGTCTGGTGCAAAACTATACTTTTCCTTATTCACACATATTTATTAATTTCAAAATATACTTAGGTTGATCTAATACTCCTGCAGCATTGAATTTTATTCAATAAATTGGCTTATGTAGGGAAACAAATACATAAATATGCTCTATAATACATGTTTATATTATACCATCTAGACCTAATTAATAAATCTTTTTACAGTTGATGACAGAAGCTTTAGGATCTTGCAGTTAAAAAAACTACTAGAAAAAAACCATATATATGTACTCTATTCCTTTTGCTTCATCTACCTTAAGTTAAAAGAAAGACAAAGGAACGAGGCTTAGTCCAATTAACTAAGAGGGAATTTTACCCAATAAATTGTGTCTACCTTAAACGGCTTCGATTTTATTTCTTAACAACTTAAGAAACTTATACGAATATGAGTCGCACATTTCCAATGTAATCATAAAATGCTATTTTATCTGGAATACGTGACCAAGCTTCTGCTTGACTTAAACCTTCACTAGTAGCATTTTCAACTCTTCTTTCAATTTCTTGTTGGAAGTAACCACTATCCCATTGATAGCGAGTTGGTCCAAATAATTCAATTGGTGTTGTAGCAGAACCATACCACATTGTTCCAGAAGTAACAAATGCTGCAAAAAATACTGCCGCAATACTACTCGATAATACCGTTTCGATATTACCCATACGTAATGCTCTATATAATCTTTGAGGAGGTCGTACTGTTAGGTGGAAAACTCCAGCTAAAATTCCTACAGTACCTGCTCCAATATGATGCGATGCTACACCACCTGGATTAAATGGATTAAATCCTTCTGGTCCCCATGCAGGTGCAACCGGTTGGACTTTACCTGTAATACCATAACCATCTGATACCCAGATGCCTGGACCAAATACACCAGTTACATGAAAAGCTCCAAACCCAAAACATAATAAACTAGCTAACAATAAGTGAATTCCAAAAATTTTAGGTAAATCTAACGCTGGCTCTCCTGTACGTGGATCACGAAATACTTCAAATTTAGATAGATAAAAAACCTCTAAACACACCATGCATGCAACTTTCATTGCACATGGCGTTCATTTTATTAAAAATAATTTAAAAATATTCCAAATTTAGATTAAAACATTTTTTCTAAAACTATTTATTAAATATATTATAGCTTGTTACGTTTTCTATTTTAAAATTTACTACTTTTAGGATTGCAATTTTACTTAGCTACTAAATATTTCTTACTGACAATAATTTCAGGACCTTATTATTATCTTTTTTAATCTATGTAATCCAAGTTTTTAAGTATAATGCATTTGTTATTCTATCCATGGTAATAAATTATTCCGATATACCTACCGACTTTATCAGGCTTTATGTTTTAAAAATATATAAAAACATACTGAATTTTTATTATTAAAATAGAATTAATCATTCTCATATGATTCCGAAAGTAAACGTATCGCACGATCCCAATAAGTCCAATGCCAGATTGCAGCTAAAAATAATAAACCTGATAACACAATATGTGTTAATGCTACACCTTCAAAACTCCAGATACCTGGACTTGAAACACTTTCTCCTGTGATACTCCAACCACCCCAGGAATCTGTAATTCCTAAACGGGTCATAAAAGGCATCACAAACATCCCTTGTCTCCACATAGGATTTAATACTGGATCTGAAGGATCAAATACAGCTAACTCATATAATGCCATTGATCCTGCCCAACCTGATACTAATGCAGTATGCATTAAATGTACCGCTAATAATCTTCCAGGATCATTTAAAACAACAGATTAGATAGAACATTTGCTATATAGTTCTTCTTAAGAATCGCACGTGCTAATCTCTTAGCATGCGGCTCAAATAATATTAATCATAAGAATATATTATTTTTTTACATATACAATAATATCTCTAGATTATTTGTCTAGAAGATTTAGTAGATATAAAAATCATCGTTTTCAATTAAAAACATATCACGTTTTATCTATTTAAACATCTAAAATCCTAATCCTTTAAAATACTACTTATCTATTTTAAACTTTACTTATACCTAAAAACATAAATTTATCAATATAAATAATATAAGCTTATTGAAAACTTTAAGAAATAATTGACAAGATATCCTATAATTCGTTTTAGCTCTTTACCTCAAGTCATTATGTTAGATACTCTAAATAAAATATATAGATAACTTCGTGCCGCAATATGAACTCGATACCATGGTAGTCCCATTGACTACATATCTCCTTAATATATTCACTAGTTGACTTTCTTACTTTAAATATTAATATATTTAAGTCCATATACATATATTATAACTATTTTAAGATATTTCAACTCCATAAAATTGTCATAATCAATATTTGATATTTTTTATTAAATTAATTAATCCAAATCTAATCTTATAAAAGGATAAAAATTGCATCTGGCTGGATTCGAACCAGCGGTGTCTCTTTCGAGAAGGCGGATTATTGGAGTCGATTTAAATTTTTAAATCTCTCTTTCCGAACTATACGTGAAATTTTCATTTCATATAGCTCTTAATAAATAAAAGGTAGTGTTTTATTTATTCATACTTATTCTATTTTTACTTGAAATAAGCTAATCTTTAAATCAAAAAATTTTTACTGTTCCATCTTAATTACATTACACTACATTAGGCGATTCTTTATACATTACTATCTTTTATATTTAAAGACAACACTCACAATTCTCTTATAATCATTTGTAATGCTTTTTCTAATAATTCGTTTAACTTGCCTTAGTATGATGTCTTAAAAAATTTGCTTGATAAATAGAATACTTATATTATTTATAATTTTTTATAAATTAAAACAGTTCAAGCAATATTAATTACTTGATAAAAGTAACAGCTCGCACATGAGTCCGCTGCCTTCGGCCACTCGGCCACAGATGCATTATACTTACATTATATAAACTTAAATTTTATTTGTCAAAAAGTATATTTATTCATTCATATTACGGTATGTTGCTACAGCAGAAGGAGATACTTTATTCAAATATCTAAATATCCAATATTTAAAAATAGTATCCAAAATTACTGGAAATGTAGATATAAATAGAAATATAAAGTCTCTACTTTCTGGTAAACCAAAATGTCTTAGAAGTACTTCAATAATTACCTCCCATCCATGGGGTGAATGAAATCCAACAAACATATCTGTAAATAGAATAATTAAAAAGGCTTTGGCAGTATCACTTAACCCATAAATTAATTCATTAATAAATGATTTTAAAATGTAGACTTGTCTCTGTCCTCCCACAATTAACCATATAAAAGATGCTAATGATGTAATATCTGATAGAATATTTTTAATTGAATCTGCACTTTCCATAGCATATTCTTTCGCCAAAATTACAGCTTTATTTTTTATATTTTGTTCTATCGATTCATATGAAGATATTTGTAATTTACCAATTAATGCTTCAAAATGAACCCTTTCTTCATATCTTTGTAATTCAGCAAAAGCTCTTTCTTCTTGTGATTCATTAAGAAATATATCTGGTTGATACTCATTCCAATAATAATCTACTGCTGGACCAAAAACTAAAGTTTTAGATATCTGATCAACTATTACAGGTACAATAAGTAATAACATAATGTAACGAATTGAAGTTACAGTTTGGTATCTAGAAATAATAAACTCTTCCATAGCTTCTGCTTCTGCATTTGGGTCTAATTCTTTTTTAAATTTTTCAAATGTTTTCGTAATTGAACGAGGTACAGGTCCGACCCTTTCAAAAGTTGATTTATTGATTTTTCTTAAATTCCAATATTTCATAAATTTACTTATTACTTAATAATTAATAATTTTTGTTTATCCTTTTTGAGTGAAGATGAATAAAATATTATATTGTAATTCCATAGATTACTTTTATATCTACTTTATTAAATATACCTATATGACATATGATTCTAGGAATGAAATACCTTTATATTTTTTTTGGTTGGTTATTTACAATTTTTTTTATCAAAACTATTAAGTCTCCTATTATTTTTAATTATTTTATATCTTCCAACTATATCATTTCAGCTTCATTAGTTCCCTCATTAGGAGTCAATTCTTGGATATTAAAACAAATTCATCGGCCCAGCCCACCTATAAAACTCAAAAATGGACCTTGGTTACCAGCTCCAAATCATTATAATTTATCTTTCAATATTGTAGTCAAATCTCTTTTTAACAAAAAATTACATGAAAATATTGAAGTTAATACAACTACAGAATATTTGGAAAAATTAAATAATATTTTAAATGACAAAATACATAGTATTACTTTAGAAAATATTAGTGATTTTTATACTTTTCGCAAATTAAATTCTTCTTTTGGGTTTAGTCTCTTAGAAAATAATCAAACTAATCATGCCCGCAAGTCCATTATTTCTTTAATCAATAAACTACGATTATCTGGATACTTTTCTCAAATTCATTTAGAGTCTAAAACCTATAAGAATACAATCATTTTTTTTCTAGAACTAAAACTCAATCCAATTCTCAACGAAATTGAATTTACTAATACTCAATCTTTATTAATTGATCATCAAAAATTAAAATTATATTCTTATAACCTGATCGGTTATCCTAATAGTTTGACCCAATTAAAATTACTAAGCCATCAAATTAAGCATTGGTATAAATGCAGAGGATATCAATGGGTACACGTAAAAATTTATGATCAAGAATTTTCTACATCGAATAAAGTATATTACGATATAATTGAAGGTATTCTAGATAGGATTACATATAAAATTTGTCCATTAATAGGGCATGAAATTAATAAAAATGTAGCTTTAGAACGATTTATTCCTATTGACTTAGTAAATGAAATTTTATACACTCACTTAAAAAATGGGCAACCACCTACTCTTTTTAATATTGAAAAAGCGATGTTAGCTTTAAAAGATACTAGATTCTTTTATAACTTTTATTATGATGTAAATTTTATACACCTTACAAAAAATATTGAACTTATTATCCACTTTGTTCCTTATCGAGATCATGAAATTCAAGCTATTATTGACAAAATTATTCAAAAGATTAGTCTAACTCATCTTTATGAAAAAAGAATTGAAGAACTTATAAAAAAAGATTACTTGCCTAAACATAATTTATATAAAACTTCTTTATTTCTTTCTCAAGATTTACAGATCAATTCGATTGACAATTTAACGAATCGATATATTTATGGTATTAAGAATCAATATACTGCTGAGAATATGTTATTAAACTTTAATATTCAAAATTTATTATATGATATTGAATTAGGATTAGATGAAAATTTTCATTTAAACCAATATCATAGTCAAATTTATTTTTTTGAAAATTTACATTACTTCAGACATAATTTTGATTTTATTAATTTTACATTTCAAGAAAAAAATACTTCCTCACAATTTGACTTCTCTTATGATAGTCCTTTAAATGTAAATAAAAAGTTATGGAATTTATTAGCTACACGTATTTTTAATAATTTAACTCTGGTTAAATCAGAAAATCATCAATTCACTTTTAATAATATAATTTCTAAAAAAAGACTGATTAAACATACTTCTGAATTTAAACGAAAAGGTATTGATTTTGTTTTTCAACGGAAGTTTATCAGAAAAGAAAATATCAGTTCAATTCTGGGAAGTCGAATTATATCTTATGCCAATTTAAATTATAAAAGAAGTAATCTATTATTTAATCTATTAAAAGAAAAATATTCTACTCTTAAACAGGATTTTATTTTTTTAGAAAAAAACTTCATTAATAAAAAAGAATATTTTAAATTTATTATCCAAAAATTCAAAATTTGGAATTTTAGAATTCAATGGCCACATATAGATAATTTATATCATCCTACTATTGGATATTTCACTCAATTTGATTTTGTACAACTTAGACCTGATTTAAATTTAATTAACTCTACAGAAAAAATAACACAAAATAGAACTTATGATTTAATTTTTTTCAAACATATTAGTTATTTTAGAAATAGACCATTATATCCGTCTTCACCATACCACTTAATGCTATTTAAAATATTTGTTGGGCAATTTTATGGACAATCTACATTATTTTCTTTGCCTGACAGACTTCGATATCAAAAATTACAAACAAGACAAGCTGGATATTTTCCTAATGAAAAAAATAAAAATTCACTTGGCGAATACTTAATCGAATACCATTTCCGATTATCTAAATATACTAACCCTGTACTTTCATTAAAACTGTTACATGATTCGACTCTGTTTGAAGAATATCCTTTTCCACATGTTCAAGGTGAGTTTTTTTACTCCAATCGATTAGACTTATTTCCTGTATCTTCCGGCAAATATTTAAGTATTGGGTGGGAATTTCGAACAATGATTTCACAAATTCCACCAATTCGCATTGAATTTATACAAGAAATTCCAGGTAAAGGAAAAATATATTTAAGAGTTATCCCTTATTTATATTAAAATAAAATTTAATTCAATATTATCCTATGCAAATTACTAATTTTATTGCAAATCTAGAAGGTAAATGGCTTCGAAAAGAAACATTATATAGCTTAGTTAATGAAAAAATTATTAGTAATCAATCCAAAGTATACTATAAATCCTTAACTCATTTACAACAAAAATTTCCCAACTTAAATTCATATACAGCAAAATATAAAATTTTTGCTGTACTTGAGATATTATGGGAAAATCAATCGAATAAATTAGCTCATATTATCTGTTTTTATCAATTACCAGAAAGTATTTCTGGACAATTTATTCAATGGAATCAAAACACTCCTCATAAATTAATTAAAGGGGACTTTTACTGGAATAATTCAAAGATACTCAATGTAGTAATAAAACAAGGTAATACCTCTATTCAAGAAAAAATATATACACCTATTGATAAACTTAAACTTGTAAATAATATTCGTAAAAAGTTTAATATTTGTGTATCTGTACTATTTATTTCTGAAATTAAACTTAATTAATAATACTATAGAAAATAAAGAAAAATATAGAATACCAATACTATATTTTTCTTCCATAGTACTATTAATTAATATTATTCTAGATCTTTTCTATTTGGATTTCTTGAAGGATCATTTGATAAAAATCCAAACACAAACAATGAAATAAAAAAGATTACTGTTGTATATACAAAAATTTTTAGAGTAAACATGATTAAAATTATTGGCTGTTATAATTATAATTTATATTAAAATTAATTTTTTTAATTTCAATGATTATAGTAATTAATACTTAAATAAAAATAAGTATTAATGTAGTTAAAGTTTAATTTAAAGAAGATTCACTATATTAGATTATATATTATTATATAATATATAGTGTATGATCCTGTTTAGCTGTTAACTTATCTTTACAGGTAAATTTACTCTATAAAGCTTAGCATAACTTAAGAATAACTAGAAATATTACCTTGATTCATTTGAATAAAGTAAATAGGATTTATTATTATAATTTTCCCTTTCATAATTTGTATAGACTTAAGTTTTTGCAAAATTTGCAAATTTCGATTAATTGAGACTCTGGTACTACTTAACATTTGTGCTATATCTGTTTGTGAAAGCCGTATAGAAATTCGAATCCCTTGAGGTATATTATTACCAAAATACTTAATTAGAAATAACAATAAACCCAGGATTTTACGATAAGTAGTTTTATATTGATAAATTAAGCTAAATTCTTCCGACAATAGTTGATATTGGTGAATACCGTTTAAAATCAACGGAAGTAATTTAGGGATTTTAGTAATTAAAAAAGATAAATTTACTATTTTAATTACTAGGATAGAACTCGTTGTTAGTGATTTTATATGATATTCATTATTCGAGAGAAGAACATAATAGTGTTTATTATTTAATAAAGCTAAAGTAGTAATTTTATTTTTTAAATTTAACTTACCCACTTGTATAACTCCAGAAATTATAATATAAACATTAAAAGAAGATTGAGTTATACTCAATACGTCCTTTTTATTCAAAACAACTAATTTACATGAATTAGGATACAGTTCGTGTAAATAATTTAACATGTTAAAATTTATAATTAAATTTTTTATAATATGATTTTAATTATTGATGATGATGAAAACTTTAGGTCTTCTTTAAAAAAATATTTAGAAGAAGAAGAATTTAGCATTCTTACTGTAGAAAATGCACTTCAAGCTTTTAATATTTTACATAATCAGTTACCCGATATAATTATCTTAGACTTAATGCTACCTGAAATTACTGGATACCAATTTTTAAAATCTTTAAGAGAAACAGTTAAATGGCACTATATTCCTGTTATAGTTTTAAGTGCTAAAGATTTAGCTAAAGACCGAATTCAAGCATATTCACTAGGTTGTAACGCATATTTATCTAAACCTTTTAATATTGATGAATTAATTTCTATAATATATAATCTCCTTCGCCATTCTACAAACTATTTATATCGCTTAAAATTTTCACAATTATTTCAAAAACAATCTTTTGAAATTAACAATAATTATCATGTACTTACTAACCTAGAATTAACTCCTAAAGAACAACGCACATTAAATTTAGTAACTGTAGGATACATGAATAAAGAAATTGCAAAAATATTAAACGTCAGTAACAGACACGTAGAGCGGTATATATCGAAATTATTTCAGCAATTTGGTGTTAATACCAGAACTGAACTTGTAAAAATCGCTTTGCAAAATAGCTATATTACTAATTAAGGGCGGGCGACGGGAATCGAACCCGCGAATGATGAAGCCACAATCCATTGCCTTAACCACTTGGCCACGCTCGCCATATAATTAATTATATATTATAAAAATTTGAATTATCCATACTTACCTCACAAAATAAATATTTAGTAATTAAAACCAGGATACTTTATGAATACGTTAATATCTACTTCTATCACTAAAATTACAGTAATGATTAATGGGGAACCTTTTGTTTGTATTCAAAACACTTCTTTAGCTAGTTTATTAAATTATCTTGATTTTGACTTTAGACAAATTGTAGTTGAATATAATTCAGAAATAATTGCAAAAGATAAATTAACTATGATTCAATTACAAAATCAAGATATTATTGAAATAGTAACTATAGTAGGAGGAGGTTAAATCCCTTGTTGAGATAAGGTAATTCTTCCTTGTTTATAATCTATATGAATAATCATTACTCTAATTTTTACTCCCATATGAAAATTTTGTTCTAATTCTTGTTGAGTTTGATTAATCTCAGAAATATGTAGTAAACCTTGTATATGATGAATATTAACAAATAATCCATAAGACTGGATTGAATCAATTGTTCCTTCTAGTATTTTACCTAATTTAAAAATATTTGATTTGTTTTGTATATATGCACATTTTTCACTCATTAATAAATAATTTGAATTTTCGTTATATTCTAAAATTTTTATATCACAATGAGACTCTTTTGTTTTATTCTTTAAAGCAATTAAATGAGATTTTGGAATAAAACCTTTTATATTTTCTATTTGAACAATATAACCTCCTTTATTCTGTTTTAATAATTCTGCTTTTAAGATAATATTCTCTGAATATAACTGTTGAATTCGCTTCCAAGCTTTAATTAATTCTACTTTTCTAATTGAGAGTAAAATTTGCCCTGACTTATTATCAAATAATAGAATATAAAACTCTCTAACTTCATTTAATTGTAGTAAAGCTATTGGATTATCCACTCTATTTAATGTAATTTCTTCTATAGGAAGAAAAGCTACCTGATTAGCTCCAATATCAATTAAAACAAATTTATTTTCTATACTAAATATTGTACCTGCCACAATATCTTTTGTATGAAAAGAATACTGGTATTTATTAAGTACTGCTCCGAAATTTTTATAGGTAAAAATATAGTTTGAATTCATATGCTTTATGATTAGGTATCTTTAATAAGAAATTTTAGATATAATTTTTTATGCTAAAATAAAAATAAATAAATATTCATAGGTAATTGCAAGATTTTTATTAAGTCTTGAGGAAAGTCTGGGCTCCTATAAGGCATGACATTGCTAGATAATATCTAGTACAGGTAACTGTGAGGAAAGTGCCACAGAAATATTACCACCAATAAATTAATATTGGAAAGGGTGCAATGGTAAGGTAAGAGCGTACCAGAAATATTATAAAATATTTGCTAGGCAAACCCCAATGAGGAGCAAAGTTATATATATTGAATTATGCCTTTTCAACTAAGTTACTCAATTAAGTTGAATTCTATACATTTTTTTACTGCAAGATGCTATTATGCTCAAGATAAATAATTACCCTTTTGTATTTTACAAAGAACAAAACCCAGCTTAAGAATTATTTATTTTTATTCAGATAATATTTATTAACTTAATCTAGTAAATTTATCAAGCTTACGTAGTTATGTATATAGATAATACACAACTATTAATTATAAATAACTACTTAAATATTTAAGTAGTTATTTATAATTAATAGTTATACAAGATTAATCAATAGGTTTCATTGATAATACAGGTTCATTTTCTCGATTAATACCTTTTTCAAATCCTGCCGCTGCAGCTCTTGCACGACCAGCATGCCATAAGTGACCTACAAACAAGAAGAAACCTAAAAAGAAATGAGAAGTTGTTAACCATGAACGCGGTGATACATAGTTTACTGAATTAATTTCAGTTGCAACCCCTCCAACCGAGTTTAAAGAGCCTAATGGAGCATGCGTCATATATTCAGCAGCTCTTCTCTCTTGCCAAGGTTGAATATCATTCTTGATTTTATTTAGATCTAAACCATTAGGACCTCTTAAAGGTTCTACCCAAGGTGCTCTTAGATCCCAGAAACGCATTGTTTCACCACCAAAAATGATTTCACCACTTGGAGATCTCATTAGATATTTACCTAAACCAGTTGGACCTTGAGCTGAAGCTACATTCGCACCTAAGCGTTGATCGCGCACTAAGAATGTAAATGCTTGTGCTTGAGATGCTTCTGGACCTGTTGGACCATAAAATTCGCTAGGATAAGCGGTATTATTATACCATGCGTAAAGAGATGCAGTGAATCCCATTAAAGATAATGCTGCTAAGCTATATGATAAATAAGCTTCACCTGACCATACGAATACACGACGAGCCCAAGCGAAAGGCTTAGTTAAGATATGCCATACACCACCAGTTAAACAAATCACTCCAATCCATACGTGACCGCCTACTAAATCTTCCATGTTATCTACACTAACAACCCAACCATCTCCTCCAAACGGAGATTTTAATACGTAATTAAAAATTACTTGCGGATTTAAAGTTGGATTAGAAATAAATCTAACATCTCCTCCACCTGGAGCCCAAGCGTCATAAACTCCACCTACAAATAAAGCTTTAATTACTAAAAGGAAAGATCCAATCCCTAATAAAATTAAATGAATACCAATAATAGTAGTCATTTTATTTTTATCACGCCAGTCATACCCAAAGAAAGGAAATGACTCTTCTAAGGTATCCGGTCCAATAAGTGAATGATAAATGCCACCAAATCCTAAAATAGCAGAAGAAACTAAATGCACAACTCCTACTACAAAGTAAGGATATGTACTAAGGATCTCACCACCGGGACCTACTCCCCATCCTAAAGTCGCTAAATGAGGAATTAGAATAAAACCTTGCTCATATAACGGTTTTTCTGGAATAAAGTGAGCTACTTCAAATAAAGTCATCGCTCCTGTCCAGAACACCATAATACCCGCGTGAGCAACATGAGCTCCTAATAATTTACCGGACACATTAATTAAGCGAGCATTACCTGACCACCAAGCAAATCCTGTTGACTCAATGTCTTTACCCGCAACTCCAATATTTGTATTAAAGGGCGTTTCCACGTGGTAAAACCTCCTCAGGGAAAATAAAGTTTTCATGAGGCTGATCTTGTGCTGCCATCCAAGAACGAATACCTTCATTTAATAGAATATTTTTTGTATAGAATGTTTCAAACTCTGGATCTTCTGCAGCGCGTAGTTCTTGAGATACAAAGTCATAAGCACGTAAATTTAAGGCTAAACCTACGATACCGAAAGCACTTGTCCATAATCCAGTTACTGGAACAAATAACATAAAGAAATGTAACCAGCGTTTATTTGAGAATGCTACTCCAAAAATTTGAGACCAGAATCTATTCGCAGTTACCATAGAATAAGTTTCTTCTGATTGAGTTGGAGTAAATGCTCTAAACGTATCCGCAGCATCACCATCTTCGAAAATAGTATTTTCTACGGTAGCACCATGAATAGCGCATAATAAAGCACCACCAAGGATACCTGCTACTCCCATCATATGGAATGGGTTTAAAGTCCAGTTATGGAAGCCTTGTAGGAATAGTAAGAATCTAAAGATAGCTGCTACTCCAAAGCTAGGTGCGAAAAACCAACTAGCTTGTCCTAAAGGGTACATTAAAAATACGGAAACAAATACTGAGATTGGACCTGAGAAAGCAATGGCATTATATGGACGTAATCCAACTAAGCGTGCAATCTCAAATTGTCTTAAGTTAAAGCCAATTAAACCAAATGCTCCGTGTAAGGCAATAAAAGCCCATAACCCACCAATTTGACACCAGCGAGTAAAATCACCTTGCGCTTCTGGTCCCCATAAGAATAATAAAGAATGACCCATACTATTTGCTGGAGTAGAAACTGCTGCTGTTAAGAAGTTACATCCTTCCAAATACGAACTAGCTAAACCATGAGTATACCATGATGTAACAAAAGTAGTTCCTGTCATCCAACCGCCTAGCGCTAAATAAGAACATGGAAATAATAAAATTCCTGACCAACCTACAAATACAAAGCGGTCTCTTTTTACCCAGTCATCAATTAAGTCAAACCAGCCACGATTTTTTTCTTGTCCAATTGCTATGGTCATATTTTTTCTCCAAAGCAAGCTTATAAGTGTTAAGTAGGAAAATTCCCCTCTTAGAACTATACGTGCTAATCTCTTAGCATACAGCTCAAATTAGTTAATAATATAAAACTAATCTATTTACATATTGAAATAAATATCATCAGAGTAAAATAAATTTTAATTTCAATATAATAAGTATCCTAATATCACGTTTTTAGATAAAAATGCATAAAATTTTCAATAACACTATACTTAATAAAGTTTTATTAATTCATAATTGGCATCGTGACCAATTATAAAAAGTTTATTAAGCCGTATGTTATTCTAAATTTTAAGATTACTCAGTTTAATTATCGCTATTTTAATATTTTAATTCTAAACTATTAAAAATAATTTGAGTGTACCTTAATACTAAACTTCGTGCCGCACACAATGTTTACAATCTAAGTAAATTACAATTGTTAAGATATAATTTCGCATATATAAACACGACTTTTCTGTACGATTACCATATATTATAATCATATTTTCATAAATTTTCACAAAAATAATTATAAGCAAGTTCTGTAGGTTAAATAGAGAGAGAAATATATATTAAAGAGAAGTTTAACAAGAATTCGAATTATAAAGATAAACTTCGATGCCGAGAAGTATAAATAATATACAAGTAGAAGTACTTTTGAAAAAATTGAAATATTAATAGGAGAGAGTAGTATTAAAATTAAAAAGTACAAACATGTAATAGATGGGTAAAGGTTTAATTACTATTAGATAATTAATTCTAAAGGTTTATTAGGTTAACGTTTTCTCTCTCTCTACTGTTAATGTTATAATATATATATAACTATCCATCGACCTCTAGAGTCTCTCTAATGTTTGCTAAGTGTTAAGTGTCTCTTAATCTTATATTTTAGATTCTTAACTGTTCTTCTTTTAGAGTAGTTCTATCTATCCTTTTATTCCTTTTTTTATATGACCTCTCCGATTTCTACTCCTCTTACTTCCCCGTCTAATGGGAAAGAAACCATCTTAGTCGTCGATGATGAAGCCAGTTTGCGCCGAATCCTTGAGACTCGACTTTCTATGAATGGTTATTCTGTCATTAGTACTCATGATGGAGAAACTGCTTTGACCCTCTTTCGACAGGTTCATCCAGATTTGATCCTTCTAGATGTTATGATGCCCAAACTAGATGGTTATGGTGTCTGCCAAGAGATTCGTCAGCATTCGGACGTTCCTATCATCATGTTAACTGCTTTAGGTGATGTCTCAGATCGCATCACTGGTCTTGAGTTAGGTGCCGATGATTATGTTATTAAGCCTTTTGCTCCTAAAGAGCTTGAAGCCCGTATTCGATCTGTCCTAAGACGCGTTGATAAAGTCACCCTCAACCAACGTCTCCCTTATTCTGGTATCATCCTTGTCGGTAATATTCATATCGATCTCAATAAGAGGCAAGTCTTCAAACATAATGAAAGAGTTCGATTGACTGGTATGGAGTTTAGTCTTTTAGAATTATTAATAGGAAAAGCGGGTGAACCTTTTTCTCGAGCCTCTATCTTACAAGATGTTTGGGGATATACTCCGGAAAGGCATGTAGATACTCGTGTCGTGGATGTGCATATTTCCCGCCTAAGAGCCAAATTAGAAAATGACCCGAGTAATCCGGATCTTATCCTAACCGCGAGGGGTACTGGTTATCTTTTTCAGAAATTTAACGATGTCTAAATAGTATTCTTTGGATTCTAAGTCCTCTAAATTGGTTCTTAAAATCTCTTTTTTAAAAAGCTTGACAAAAGCATAAATGTAGATTATTATATAATTATAATTT